ACTTCTTATAACAAGTTTATAACAAGTTTAGTTTATACAATTGAATTTTCTTTATTACTTTTTTTTTTATTTTAAAACAATCTTTTTTTTTTAATTTTTATTTTTTGTTATAATATTATTTATAATAATTATCAAAATAAAAAAACTTTTTTTCATTTCATTAATCAAAATTCTGTAATCATTATTTGATTTTATATTTTAACAATATAAAATCAAAAAAATTTTAAATTTATACTTTTTAATTTAAATTTTTTATAATAAATATTATAATTTATATATATTTCAATGCTAATGGTTTAAAAAATATGCTTAAGATTATGTGATTTTAAAAATCTATTCTAAAATTCATCTATTAAAAATAGAAATCATTTTTTCTTTCTTTTTATTTTAATAACTACCAAATTAAGTTTATTTTATGATCTTATTAATACAATTTAATAAAAATGAAAATAAAAAATAAAATTTAATAATAAAAATATTAAATTTCTTTCATCTTCTTTTGGTTTGCTTTTTTTGTGAATCATAAAATGATTCACAATAGTCAAAGATGTTGTGGGTTTGGTTTGCTTCTTCTTCTTTTGGAATCTTTTAATTAAATTAAATGAGTCTTTCGTGAATCAAAGATTCACGATAATCAGAGATGTCGCGGAGCGAAGAACCAAACCCGCTGAAGAAGAAGAGTTTAAATTTCCAAAAGAAGTGAATCTTTAATTCACGAAAAACCTATGACATCTTCGACTCGCTTTAACATTGTTGGAGTCAATTCCAATGAGAAGATGAAAAAAAAAGACTATACATTAATTAATTAATTAATTAATTAATGATTTCTATTTTTAATTTTATTTAACTAAAATAAAATCAATTTATTTTTTTTTATATTTTAGATTAGAAAATAACTCTGTTTTAAATCTTTCAAATTTAATGGAGGTATTTCACCGTGGAAACACTGTTTAATGGAACTCTAACAGTCGGAGGTCGTGACCAAGAATCAACAGGTTTTGCTTGGTGGGCAGGTAATGCTCGACTAATTAACCTTTCAGGTAAACTTTTAGGAGCTCACGTAGCACATGCTGGTTTAATTGTTTTCTGGGCTGGTGCTATGAACTTATTTGAAGTTGCACACTTTGTTCCAGAAAAACCAATGTATGAACAAGGTTTAATCTTATTACCACACTTAGCAACTTTAGGTTATGGAGTTGGTCCTGGAGGAGAAGTAATTGATACATTCCCTTATTTCGTATCAGGTGTTTTACACTTAATTTCTTCAGCAGTTTTAGGTTTTGGAGGTGTTTATCACTCTTTAATTGGTCCTGAAACTTTAGAAGAATCATTCCCATTCTTTGGTTATGTATTTAAGGACAAAAACAAAATGACTAACATTTTAGGATATCACCTAATTATTTTAGGACTTGGTGCTTGGTTATTAGTATGGAAAGCTATGTACTTTGGGGGAGTTTATGATACATGGGCCCCTGGTGGTGGAGATGTACGTGTAATTACAAATCCAACAACTAGTGCTGGTATTATCTTTGGATACTTATTAAGATCTCCATTTGGTGGAGATGGATGGATTGTAAGTGTAGACAACATGGAAGATATCATTGGTGGTCACATTTGGATTGGTACTTTAGAAATCCTTGGTGGTTTATGGCATATTTATACAACACCATGGCCTTGGGCTCGTCGTGCTTTTGTTTGGTCTGGTGAAGCATATTTATCTTACAGTTTAGGAGCAATCTCATTAATGGGATTCATTGCTTGCTGTATGTCTTGGTTTAACAATACTGCTTATCCAAGTGAGTTTTATGGTCCTACAGGTCCTGAAGCATCTCAATCTCAAGCATTTACTTTCTTAGTTCGTGACCAACGTTTAGGAGCAAACGTTGCTTCTGCACAAGGTCCTACAGGATTAGGTAAATACTTAATGCGTTCTCCAACTGGAGAAATCATTTTTGGAGGTGAAACAATGCGTTTCTGGGATTTCCGTGGTCCATGGTTAGAACCATTACGTGGTCCAAATGGTTTAGATTTAAACAAACTAAAAAATGATATTCAACCTTGGCAAGAACGTCGTGCAGCAGAATATATGACACATGCTCCTTTAGGTTCATTAAACTCAGTAGGAGGTGTAGCTACAGAAATTAATGCTGTTAACTTTGTATCTCCTCGTAGTTGGTTAGCAACATCACACTTCGTTTTAGGTTTCTTCTTCTTTGTTGGACATTTATGGCATGCAGGAAGAGCTCGTGCAGCTGCAGCTGGTTTTGAAAAAGGAATTGACCGTTTAGATGAACCAGTTCTTTCAATGAGACCTTTAGACTAACTTTTGCCTCTTTCGTCAATCGGAGATTGACAATAATCTCCGATTGCTGAAGTAAACTTTTTCGGCTTTGCCGACTTACAAGTTTTTTATTATTGTTATAATGAACTTTTAATTACTTCACTTCTTCTTCTTAACTTTATAAAGCAACTAAGCAGAAGTGAAGTAATTATCAAATAAAAACTTCATTATAACAATAATAAATCTTTTATAAAGATGTCAGAAATATAAATTTACTTATATATATATTACGCAAAACTTCTATAATTTTATTAACTTAATAAAAAAACTTAACATTAAATATTTAAACTTTTTTATTTGTTTACATATCTAATAAAAGATTTAAAAAACTATTTATTATTATTAATTAAAAAAAAAACAAATAAAACTGAAATATTTGTTTTATTTATTAAAACAAAAAATAAATATTAAATCATTAAAAAGATTTATAATGAACTCTTAAATCTTGCAATTTATTTCATAATTTAGTTACTTTTCCTAAACTTAAGTCAATTTAAAAAAAATTAAATTAAATTGCCTCTTTCGTCAATCGGAGATTGACGACTATCTCTGATTGCCGAAGTAAACTTTTTCGGCTTCGCCGACTACAAGCAAAAGTAAGATTTTAAGAATTAAAATTTGTAACAAAAAATATTAAAAATTTCAAAAAAAATCTTTAATAAAATTCTTTGATGTTTTAAATAAAAAATCCAAATTAAAAAAAAAAGAAAATAAACACAAACAAGTGATCTCTTAAAAAGATTGTTGACAATATTTGATTTGGATATTATTATATCCTCAAAAAGCAAAAACATTAAAAGAAAAAAAGAAGAATAAACTTATTTTCACTAAAAGAAAACAAAGAGAAATTTTTTTTTGAAATAAGAAAATTCAGTTAAAAACATATCTAAAAAATAATGACTCGAGTAAAACGTGGAAATGTGTCTAGAAAAAGACACAAAAAAGTTTTAAAAATGACAAAAGGTTTTCGTGGGGCAGCTTCTTTATTATTTCGTACTGCAAATCAACAAAATATGAAAGCTTTACGTTATTCATATGTTGGTAGACGCAAAAAAAAGAGAGATTTTCGCTGCCTTTGGATTGCACGCGTAAATGCAGCAACTCGCCTTTATGGAATGAATTATAGTGAATTTATGAATAATCTTAAAAATTCTACAATTCAATTAAATCGAAAAGTTTTAGCACAATTATCAATTTGTGATCCAGAAGCTTTTCTACAAATTATTTTAAAAATTAAAAAAGTTTAATTCTTTATTTTTTTAATTTTTAATTAATTAAAAACAACTTGTAAACAAAGGTTACAAGCAAAAGAAAGGATTACTTCCTCAGCTTTTTTCTTTCATCAATCTTTGAATCTTCAATCTCCGAATTGTCAATCTCCGAATCAGCAATCGGAGATTTTCGAAAATCTCCGATTGCCAAAAGAAGAAGAAGATGCAAAGTGGTTCGCTTCTTTGGCTCTACAGCTCGCGTAGCAAAGGCGTCGATCCTTCGGCTCGCGAATCTCGCGGAGCGAAGGTTTCAAAGATTCCAAAAAGATGCTGAAGAGCCATACCGTAGGAGCGACGCCATAGAAGCACCGACAGCAAAGATGACTCAAATGATTTATTTTATATTCTTTTTCTAGTAAGAGAAGCCTTGAGATTTAAAAAAATCTACCAAGGTTTTGAAGCCGAGATTCAAATAAAAATTATTATTAAAAAATCTTAGGTTAACAAAAACGCACATCTAAATCAAAAAAAAATATTCGAAAAAATGTATGGAAACAAAAAGTAATGGCAAAAGCAAATCAAGCTTTATTTTTAGCAAAATATATTTTAGAAACAGATTCTTCAATTCAAAATACTTCTGTTTCAACAGAACAAAGTGACTCAAGTAAAAAAAATACAAATGAATAATTTATTTTAATTTTTGAACTCAATTGAAAATAAGTAATATATTACTTATTTTCAATTGAGTTCAAAAATTAAAATAAAATAAAGAAAATTTAAAAATTCTTCTATAAATATGTAACATGTTAAATTTATAGAAAATAAATATATATATATACATTTTTTTATTATAAAAAAAATTTTTAAAATCAATAAATTTTTTACATGTTATTTTTTATTTAATTATGTAAATGTAAATAAGTAAATAATCAAAAATATGTAAAAAAGTATTAAATCTTTGATTTAATACTTTTTTATCACATCGAGTCATGAATCGAAGATTATCGTCTTCTTTCTTCACATCTTTTCTTTGCATCTTCTTTCGTCTTCGGCTTCGTCAATCGGAGATTGCCGATAATCGGAGATTGACGACTATCTCCAATTGACGAGAGGGTTTGGTTCGTCAGTCTCCGATTATCGGCAATCAAAGAGAGTCTTTCTTCTTTTGGAATCATTTTATGATTCCAAACCCACCAAAGGAGCTGAAGAAAAAGAAGCGGAGGCATTGGCTTCTTTTTCTTCAGCAGAGCCGACAGCGCTTGCGCGACCAATGCCAAACTCATAACAATGCAACATAGAAAGAAGCCTTCGCGTTTTCTTTCGTCTTCGTCTTCTTCTTCGTCTTCTTTCTTCGCATCTTTTCTTCTTTTGGCATCTTTGATTCCTTCGCTCCGCGAGACCCGCTTTCTTGCTTCTTTTGGAATCATAAAATGATTCCTTTGCATCTGCTTTCGTCTTCGGCAATCTCCGATTGCCGATTTCGTCTTCTTTCGTCAATCTCCAAATCATCAATCGGAGATTATCGTCTTCATCGTCAATCTCCGAATCATCAATCGAAGATTGATGAAGACGAAGCCGAAGACGAAAGAAGATGAAAGAAGACGAAGACGATTCGGAGATTGACGATAGTCTCTGGGTCTTTCTTTCGTGAATCGAAGATAGTCGTCAATCTTCGACTCTTCTTCTTCGGCATCACTCCTTCGGTAGGGCATAGCTAAATCGAAAGGTCGAAGAAGGAGCCGAAGAAGAAGAAGCAAACCAAACTCGCGACAACGACTCTCTTTGAATCGTCAATCTCCGAATCAGCAATCTCCAATTATCGTCAATCTTCTTTTGTCAATCTCCGAATCGTCAATCTCTGAATCGTCAATCTCTGAATCGTCAATCTCCGAATCGTCAATCGGAGATTTTCGGTTTGGCTATGTCATACCGAAAGAAGCCGAAGACGAAGCTGAAGACGAAGCTGAAGACGAAGCCGAAGATGAAAGAAGACAAACATGAAGATGCAAAATAAAAGATTTAATAGAAGAAAAAAAATATATTTATTATAAATTTTTGTTATAATAAATAACATTATTTACTATAATATTTAGAAAAAAATCATAAATTTATCTCAGAAAAAAAATTTTAGAAAAAAAATAAAAATTGAATTTTTTTTATGCAAACAAATAACAAACAACGTTTTACTAATGAAAATAATAATGGAAGAAAACAATCTTCAAAAATCAAAATTGGAGAGATTTTTTCATTAAAAATTAATGCTTTAGGTCCAAAAAAAATTGGATTAGTTGAGTTAAATAATGGTTTAACTCTTTTAGTACCAAATACAAATTTAGGGGATATTGTAAAAGTGAAACTTGAAAAAGTTTTTTTTATTCCTTCAAAAAATCAAAAAACAAAAGTGCTTTCACAATCTAAAATTGCAAAACCAAAATATGCATTAGGAAGTGTTGTACAAGTTCTAAAGAAAACAAACATGTCAACAACAACAGAAGTAGAAATTGGTAAAATTTTAGATTTAACAATTAAAAGAAAAGGTCCTAAAAATTCTGGATTAGTACCTATTTCTGATAATTTTACAATTATTGTTCCAAATACAAAAGTAGGTGATACAGTTCAAGTTGAAATTACAAAAATAAAGCCTACATATGCATTTGCAAAAGTTATTTCAGCTAAAAATTCTTTAAATTCATTTGGGATCTCTAATAATGAAAAATCAAAACTTGTAAACTTTTTCGGCTTCACCGACTACAAACAAAAGAATGAAAATCTTTCTAAATTGACAAAAAATAAAACATACAATATTTTAATCCCTTCAAATGCAAAATCTGTTGCAAACTTTTTTGTTTTCAAATTAAATGGAAATTTATTATTTGTTAAAAAAAGTTTAGGGATTCAATTTGGAGATTCTGCAAAAATCCTTATTATTAGAACTCATAAAAAATTTGCAATTGCAAAAATTTTAAAACTAAACCCAATTTCTCATTTTAAAAAAGACTTAATTGTAAAAAATGAAATTAAAAAAATGATTGAATCAGGAATTCACTATGGTGAAAGAGCAATTCGTTGCAATGCAAATATGCGTTCTTATATTTGGTTAAGAAAAAAAGGTAGAAATAAAAATCGTCCATTTTTAAAACGTGGGCGTCATGTAATCAACCTTTTAAAAACAAGATTATGTTTAAAAAAAGCTTTCATTCAATTGGCAAAATATGCCTATTTAGGCCAAACTTTTTTATTTGTAGGTACTAAAAAACCTGCAGCATCTTTAATTGCTCGTACAGCTGTTTTAAGCCAAACAGCTTTTTTTGTGAATTCAAGATGGTTAGGTGGAATGTTAACAAATTGGAAAACAATTTTAAAATCAATTTCACAAATTCGTCCAATTTTAAAAGAAAAGCAAAAAGTTATTCATAACTTATTAGAAAAAAGACAAAAGATTAAAGAACGCCTTTTTAATAAAGTTAATATGTTAAGAAAAAAAAGCCGTAAATTAACGATTAAAGGAAAAAAATTCATTCAACAACTTCAAAAAAATCCAAATTATTTTATTCAAAAAAGTCAACAACTAATGAAATTAAAAAGATTGTTTTTAATCCAATCTAAAAATTTAATGGAAAACTATTCAAATATTTTTATTAAACAAGAAAACATTTTAAATGTTACTAAACTTTTAAAAGAGAAAGAAAATCAATTAATGCAACAAAAAATTTATTTAAAAAATATGATGCAAAATGATAAAAATACATTAATTTCATTTAAAAAACTATTTTTAATTGGTCAAGAATTAATGAAATTAAAACAACAAACAAATGAAAGTGGAAATGTTTTATGGGCAGTTTCTTATGAAAAATTTAATCAAATTTTAAATGAAAATTCTATTAAAACAAATTCAATTGTACCTAGTCCTTCTCCAGAAATTTTATATAAAATTCTTTCAACAATGAAAATGAAATTAGATCCTTTAGAAATGTCATATAATAAAATTTCAAATAAACAAATGAATAAACCAAAATCCCCAATTTCTGACTCAACAATTCTTCACGGAGCCGATGCAAGCCCAACAAACAATCTTATTATTAGCAAATTATTAGATAAATTTACTTTATATCTTCCTTTTATTAAAAATTATATGAATTTATTAATTCAACGTTTACAAAATTGTAATTTTGTATATGAAAAATTTAATCAAGATCTTCAACAAATTCGTGAAAAAATCAATGCATTTTCAAAATTAACAAACAATATTCAAAAAGTAACAAATAATATTCAATCTCAATTTTTACAACAAATCTTTTTGTTTAATAAATTAAACCAAAAACTTCGCCTATTATCATCAGAACAACGATTATTGAAGTTTTTACCAAAATTAAGATTTTTACCTACTACAAAAAATAAAATGTATGAAAGAGTTGAATTATTAATGAAAAAATTTGTAGATCCAAGAATGAATTATCCTATGGATCAAATTTATGATCAAAAATTAAGATTAACTTCTAAAAAAATTGCAGCAACTCGTAAACAAAAATGGCAACGTCTTGAAAAATATTTTGGTGGTGTTACTCAAATGTCTAAAATGAGTAAAGCACAAATCTCAAATAATGTTGCAATTATTGTAGGTCAGCAAGAAGAAATGAATGCTGTTCGTGAATGCAAAAAATTAGGTATTAAAATGTTTACTATTATTGATACAAATTGTAATCCAAAATTATCTGATCATGTTATTCCAGCAAATGATGATTCTCGTACATCAATTCAATACATTTTAGGAAAAATGTTAACATATATTCGTTTTGCACAAAAATTACGTCGCAAAGTTGCTTTAAAAAAATCTTTATTATTTTTATAAATTCAAAATGCTTGTAGTCGGCGAAGCCGAAAAAGTTTACTTTGGCAATCGCAGATGTCGCGGGTTTGGAATCGAAGATTCCAAAAGAAGAAGCAAAAGAAAGAAAGAAATATTGTATAAAATATGATATTTTTTTAAATCAATTATTTAATTAGTCTTTATATTATTTAGTATATAGTATAAAGACTAACTAAATATTTAGAACTTATTTTTAAAATATAAATATATGATTTTAAATTTTTATAGATTGAAAGAATTAAAAAAAAATTTATAATTAGAGAAAATAAAAATAAAAATAAAAGATTGGTATCAATTAAAGATTTTTGTCAATTTTTTATTGGCAAAGAAGCAAGTTTTGAATATTTGAACTCTTTCTTCACTCCTTCACATTCAGTGCAGCTTCTTCTAGTTTGGAATTTTTGAGTTCTTTGTGTCTTCTTTTGATTTGTCAAACGAAGACAACTATCTTTGATTCACAATAATTTTCGAATCGTCTTTTTCCTTCTTTTTGAATCTTCAATTCTTTCGCATCTTCTTTCTTTCGTCAATCGAAGATTGACGAAAGAAAGAAGATTGACGAAAGAAGCCGAAGAGGAGAGGGTTTGGAATCATTTAATTAAAAGATTCCAAAAGAAGCGAGACCCACTTTTTTTCGTCAATCTTTGAATCGTCAATCTCTGAATTGTTAATCTCTGAATCAGCAATCTCCGAATCGTCAATCAGAGATTGCCGTCAATCTCTGATTGACGAAAGAAGCCGAAGACGAAGCCGAAGACGACTATCTTCGAATCGGCAATCTCCGAATCAGCTATCTCCAAATCGGCTATCTCCGAATCGGCTATCTCCGATTGCCGATTTATTTTATGATTATCGGTTTGGCTATGCCATACCGAAAGAAGACAAAGACGACTCTCTTCGATTGACGATGCAGAGATTGACGATTCAAAGATTGACAAAGAAGCAAAGAAAGAAAAAAACAATCAATTCTCTGATATGAAAGAATTAAAATTGACTTTGCTTCTTTGAAGAAGCCAAAGCTCTTGATAATTTCTTTGCTTTTACTAAAGCGAGCTACCAAAGGCAAAAGTAAAGCCAAAGCAACCCAACAAAAAAGAAAGTAAACAATGAAGACAACTGTCTTATAAAGTTAAAGTAAAGACAACTCTCTAAAATTGATGATAACAAATAAAATTTTTCATTTAAAATGAACATTATAAAATATAATAGATTTCTATTTAAAACTTTTTTTTAAACTTTTAACTAAAAATTTTTATGATATATTAATAAATAATAAATTTCTATGATTAATTTTTAAAATTTTTATTAATAATAATAAATGAGTAACGAACAATCATTCAATGAAGAAAAAAATCCATCATTTAATCTTAAAAATAAACAACGTAAACAAAAAAAACTTGTTGATATGGAAGGTATTGTGACACAAAATTTATCAAATGGTAAATTTCGTCTTAAATTAGAAAATGGTGTTGAAGTTATCGGACATTTATCAGGAAAAATTCGCCAAAATCGAATTAAAATTGTTGTAGGAGATAAAGTTACTGTTGAATTAAGTCCCTATGACTTAACTAAAGGTAGAATTACTTATAGACATCGTTAATTATTTTAAGATATTTGAATTCAGTCGTATCACCAGAGCTGAAGGCATCGCCTTCAGCTCCTTTCGTGAATCAAAGATAGTCGTCAATCTCCGATTGACGAAAGAAAGAAGATAAAAGAAGACAGCGATGGCATCGCATCGGCGGGTCTTGCTTCTTTTGGAATCTTCGATTCCAAACCCTATCGTCAATCTCCGATTGATGAAGATACGAAGGAATTGAAGATGTCGCAGGTCTCGCATCACCTCCGGTGATGCAAAGGAATCATTTTATGATTCCAAAAAGAAGTGAATCTTCGATTCACGAAAAAAGAAGCAAGCCGATGCCTTCGCTTCTTCTTTGGGCGCACAAACGCTTTTGGCTCCGCTGAAGACAGCAAAAAAAATTATTGGTATTTTTTTTTTGAAATGTTTTCTTTTTATTAATTAAAATTAATAATCTATGTAGACTTTAACGTTTAACTTGTAAACAAAATTTACAAGCAAAAGAAAGATAGATTATTAATTTTAATAATATTTATAAGATCTTTTTTGGTTTGAAATTTAATACTGAAACCAAAACAAATCAAATATAATTCTTTTTTAACATAAATTCATAATTTTTCTTTTATATTTAAATGTAGTTTTGTTTTAAAAATTTTTTATACTATCTTCTTATTTTTTTTTATTTTATTTAAAATAAAATAATTACTTTGTTTTTTTATAAAAAAACAAACTTGTAAACTTTTTCGGCTTCGCCGACTACTTCGGCAATCGGAGATAGTCGGCAATCTCCGATTGCCGACTATCTCCGATTGCCGAAAGAGGCAAAAGAAAGTAAAGATAGATATAAAATTTTTGTTTTTAATTAAAAACAAAAAGAAAATTTAAAAAAATAACTTTTAAACTTCTTCTTTTTTTATCTTTTTTCATTAACATTAAATACACTTTTAATTTACTCTGCATAAAAAAATTGCTGTTTAGAATTTTGGATTGTGAAATAAAGAAAAAAGCAACAAAAAAAGTTAAAAAGTTCTTCGGCTTCTTTCGTCTTCGACTCTTCAGTTTGGCTATGCCATACCGAAGGAGCGATGCCGAAAGAAGCACTCCGCTTTGCGGAGTCGACCGAAGGAGCGATGCGTTCGCTGTCTTCTTTCGTCAACCTTCTTCGCATCTTTTCTTCGCATCTTCTTTCGTCTTCGTCTATCTCCAATAGACGAAGACGAAAGAAGACGAGAGGGTTTGGTTCTTCTTTTTGGAATCTTCGATTCCTTCGCTCCGCGAGACCCGCGACATCTTCGATTATCGTGAATCCAAGAGAGTCTTTCATCAATCTCTGATTGATGATTTGGAGATTGACAAAAGAAGACGAAAGGGTCTCGCTTCGCCTCCGGCGATGCGAAGGAATCATTTTATTAAAAGATTCCAAAAGAAGGCATCGCTCATCTTCGGCTTTGCCGAAGGAGCCGAAGAGTGTAAAGAAATGAAGTAAAAAAAATCAATTAATTATTTTATGGGATTACCTTGGTATCGTGTTCACACAGTAGTTATTAACGACCCAGGTCGATTAATTTCAGTGCACTTAATGCACACAGCATTAGTAGCTGGTTGGGCTGGATCAATGACACTTTTTGAAATTGCTGTTTTTGATCCATCTGACCCAGTTTTAAACCCAATGTGGCGTCAAGGGATGTTTGTATTACCTTTTATGACACGTTTAGGTATTACTCAATCTTGGGGTGGTTGGACAATTAGTGGAGAAACAGCTTCAAACCCTGGTATTTGGAGTTATGAAGGTGTTGCAGCTTCACACATTATTTTATCAGGTTTATTATTTTTAGCTTCAGTATGGCACTGGACATACTGGGATTTAGAATTATTCCGTGATCCTAGAACAGGCAAAACAGCATTAGACCTTCCAAAAATTTTTGGAATCCATTTATTCTTATCAGGTCTTTTATGTTTTGGTTTTGGAGCTTTCCACGTTACTGGATTATTTGGACCTGGAATTTGGGTTTCAGATCCTTATGGTCTAACAGGAAGTGTTCAACCTGTTGCACCTTCTTGGGGAGCTGATGGTTTTGATCCTTTCAACCCTGGTGGTATTGCAGCACACCATATCGCAGCTGGTATTTTAGGTGTATTAGCAGGTTTATTCCACCTTTGTGTACGCCCTTCAATTCGCTTATATTTTGGTTTATCTATGGGTAGTATTGAAACAGTACTTTCAAGTAGTATTGCTGCTGTTTTCTGGGCAGCTTTTGTAGTAGCTGGAACAATGTGGTATGGATCAGCAGCAACTCCAATTGAATTATTTGGTCCAACTCGTTATCAATGGGACCAAGGATTCTTCCAACAAGAAATTCAAAAACGAGTTCAAACTAGTTTCGCTTCAGGAGCGTCTCTATCCGACGCTTGGTCTAAAATTCCAGAAAAATTAGCTTTCTATGATTATATTGGAAACAACCCTGCAAAAGGTGGTTTATTCCGTACAGGAGCTATGAACAGTGGAGATGGGATTGCAGTAGGATGGTTAGGTCATGCTGTTTTCAAAGATCAAGAAGGACGTGAACTATTTGTTCGTCGTATGCCAACTTTCTTTGAAACTTTCCCTGTTATTTTATTAGATAAAGATGGTGTTGTACGTGCAGACGTACCTTTCCGTCGTGCTGAATCAAAATACAGTATTGAACAAGTAGGAGTTTCTGTAACTTTCTATGGAGGAGAATTAGATGGTTTAACATTCAGTGATCCAGCGACTGTTAAAAAATATGCTCGTAAAGCTCAATTAGGAGAAATTTTTGAATTTGATCGTTCAACTTTACAATCGGATGGAGTTTTCCGTAGTAGCCCACGTGGTTGGTTTACTTTTGGTCACGTATGTTTTGCTTTATTATTCTTCTTTGGTCATATTTGGCATGGAGCTCGTACAATCTTCCGTGATGTATTTGCTGGTATTGATGATGATTTAAACGAAAGTTTAGAATTTGGAAAATACAAAAAACTTGGAGATACAAGTTCTGTTCGTGAAGCTTTCTAATTCTTGCTCTTAAACTTTTTCGGCTTCGCCGACTGCAAGTTTAGAAAATTTCTATTCTTTCTTTTGCCTCTTTCGTCAATCGGAAATTGACGACTCTCTCCGATTGCCAAAGTAAACTTTTTCGGCTTCGCCGACTACAAGTTCTTAATATAAAAATAAAGAAATAATACAAACAAAGATCTCTTTACTTGTATTATTTCTTTATTTTTATAAATTTTTTTTTTAATTTTATATATATCTAAATCTTTAATTAAGTTTCTTTATCTGATATCCACGAGTGAAAAATGAAGACAGAGGTCTTTTTAAGAATTCAATTTTTTACCTTATTATATTAAGATAAGTTAAAAAAAATATTCTAAAATTTTTTTTTTAACTTTCTTTCTTTCTTTCTTTCTTTCTTTCTTTTGCTTGTAAACTTTTTCGGCTTTGCCGACTACAAGTTTTGGAAGAATATTTTAAAACTTTAAAAGTTAAAATCAAAAATTTTTTAGTTATAAATTTATATTAAGTTGGGTCTGGATTTTATCCAAACAAATGAATTTAATAAATATTATCTGTAGTTTGAAGTAAACGTAAAGCAAGAAATTCAATATTTAAATTTTTATTGGTTAATTTAAAAATAAAGAAATATTTTAAAAATCACTTGTTTTTCTTCACTCTTTTGGTTCAGCTTCAAAGAAACCAAAGAAATCTTTAATTTTATTAAATTTGCATTAATTGCTCCTTTCTACTTGAATATTAGAAATTACATTAAATTTTATGGAAGCTTTAGTTTATACATTTTTATTAATTGGTACATTAGGAATTATCTTTTTCGCTATTTTCTTTAGAGAACCTCCACGTATGGTAAAATAATTTAATAATTTTAATATTTAGTTTTGTTTGATCTTTGTTTTGAAACATAGCAAAAAAAGAAGCAATATATTCAATTTCTTTTGTTTTATTGTAAACAAATAAACTTCAAACAATAATTCTCTTAGTGAAATAATAAAGATTAATTTAAAATAATAGTCCTAAAATTTAGGACTATTATTTCAAATTAATCTTCATGTTCTTCAAATGGATCTCTAAGTTTTTTAGACGGAGGTCCAAAACTAACATAAACAGAATACCCTGTCGCACTTAATAATAGAAACCATAAAAAAAAGGTAAAGAAAAAGGCAGGACTATCCATATTTTACACAAAACACATTTGACTTTTATTCTCCAATAAATATATTATGACAGAAAGTAAAAAAAAATTCAAATTAATTTTTAAAATGGCAACAGGAACTACTTCTAAAGCAAAATCAAGCTCTGCAGATCAAGAGCCAGGAATCGTAACACCTTTAGGTACTTTATTAAGACCTCTTAACTCAGAAGCAGGTAAAGTTTTACCTGGATGGGGAACAACTGTATTAATGGGTGTTTTTATTGCACTTTTTGCAGTATTTTTATTAATCATCTTAGAAATCTATAATAGTTCTCTTCTATTAGATGATGTAACTATGAGTTGGGAAACTTTAGCATCTTAATAAAATCATAAAAATATAAAATGAGTTTTTCTTCTTTTTTAAAAAGATTTAAAAAGATTTTGATTTTTTTTCGCTAAAAAAAATTATTTTTGTTTATTTCTTTTAGCTAAAAAAAATAAGGTTAAAACAATCAGTCTTTAAAAAAAGTTTTTGAAAATATTTTAGAAATAGATTAAACTGTTTGATGTAAAACAGCCTTTTTTCAAAAAAATTATAAATATTTTATAATTTCATTATGAAAGTTTTATTTCAACTTCTTCGTTTTTTTTCTAAATTTGATATTTTAAAAAAATATTAAATCTTTTAATATTTTTCTTTATTTGTTCATTTAATAAATAAAAGATTAAAAAATAATAAGGAATTAGAAAAAAAAAGAATACTTACAAACTTTGTTTGCTTTTGCATCAAGTCTTTCGTGAATCTTTGATTCACTTCTTTTTTCTTTGCATCTTTTCTTCTTTTGGAATCATAAAATGATTCCAAAAAGAAGAACCAAACCCTCTTGTCTTCTTTCGGTATGGCATAGCCAAACCGATAATCTCCAATTGCCAATTCGGAGATAGTCGTCTTCGGCTTCTTTCAGTATGGCATAGCCAAACCGATTCGGAGATTGCCGATTCGGAGATTGCATATTCGAAGATAGTCGTCAATCTTCGATTGACGAAAGAAAGAAGATGCGAAGAAAGAAGGTTTGGAATCAAAGATTCCAAAAGAAGATGAAGAAAATTCAAAGCCCATCCAAAAGTAAGAATTTTAAATCTTGAAATAAAATTGAATATAAAATTAAAAAGTTTGAGTCAGAGTAAATTCTTGAATCCTTTTTAATTTTTGGGTTTTTTTTATTTTAACCCTTGATGGTTTTAATATAGTCATAAACAATTTCTTTTTTTCTACTATGGAATCTATGTCTTTAATTCTTGCAAAATTACCAGAAGCTTATGCACCTTTTGAAGCAATTGTAAACGTATTACCAATTATTCCTGTTTTCTTCTTATTATTAGCTTTTGTTTGGCAAGCATCTGTAAGTTTTAGATAAACTATAAGTCATTTACTTTTTTTATCTTTATAATATATATATATTTGATGAAATAATATTATTTATTTCATCAAATATATATATTTTTAAATTTAAATATAAATTTATTCTTCTTAATTCTTAAAAAGTAACTCATTGATAAATAATTCACTATATTTATATTATATGATTTATATATATATAAATTGCAAAAAATTTTTTTTATAAATATTTATAATGTTTATTATTGTTGCTTTTTTTTTCTTTTTTTGTATATTAAAAAATACCAAAGATTAATAAAATCTATGCATTACCTTTTAAAGGTACGGAGAAATAACAATTTTTTTTTATATAATCAATATGACAGCTATTTTAGCTAAAAATGATGCTTCTAGCCTTTGGGCTCGTTTTTGTGAGTGGATTACTTCAACTGAAAACCGTCTTTACATTGGGTGGTTTGGTGTTTTAATGATCCCTACATTATTAACAGCTACTTCTGTGTTTATCATCGCTTTCATCGCTGCACCTCCAGTTGATATCGATGGTATCCGTGAACCAGTTTCTGGATCTTTATTATACGGAAACAACATCATCTCTGGTGCTGTTGTTCCTACATCTAACGCTATCGGATTACACTTCTACCCAATTTGGGAAGCTGCTTCTTTAGATGAGTGGTTATACAACGGTGGTCCTTACCAATTAATCGTTTGTCACTTCTTCTTAGGAATCTGCTGCTACATGGGGCGTGAATGGGAACTTTCTTATCGTTTAGGTATGCGTCCTTGGATTGCTGTTGCTTACTCTGCACCAGTTGCAGCTGCTACTGCAGTATTCATCATCTACCCTATCGGACAAGGTTCTTTCTCTGACGGTATGCCTTTAGGTATTTCAGGAACTTTCAACTTCATGATCGTATTCCAAGCTGAACACAACATTCTTATGCACCCATTCCACATGTTAGGTGTTGCTGGTGTATTTGGTGGTTCATTATTCTCTGCTATGCATGGTTCATTAGTAACTTCATCTTTAATCCGTGAAACTACTGAAAACGAATCTGCTAACGCTGGATACAAATTTGGACAAGAAGAAGAAACTTACAACATTGAAAATTTACAGTGTTATATGTTAGAAATAACATAAAAAAAAATTGGGTGAATTGCAAGAAACCCATTTATAAAAACTTATTTAATTAATTAATTATTTGTATAAAATATTGTTCTTCTAACTTGTAAACCAAGTTTACAAGCAAAAGTAAGAAATATAATTTTCTTATAAGGAATGATTTGGAAACATGAAAATGGAACTGTAGTAAAAATTATTTCCAATTCTGTTGAAACTATCCAAGAAATACTTGTAGTCGGCGAAGCTGAAAAAGTTTACTTCGGCAATCGGAGATAGTCTTTCTTTTGTCAATCGGAGATTGACGACTATCTTTGATTCACGAGAATCTCCGAATCATCAATCGAAGATTATCGTCTTTATCAATCAAAGATTGATGATTCGGAGATTGACGAAAGAAGACGAAAGACGCAAAAGAAAGAGAAATTGATTCAAAGTCTTCCAAAAACAAATTTGGATCATCTTCGAATGGAATCGTCTTCTTCAGGAAATAATTATATTCGAAATCATATTACAACAGTTTTTAAAACTAAAACTTCAAGTCCAATCATAAGACCACAAAATTCTGTATATGGTTTTAAAGTATCTCCTTTAACTTCAATTAATTAAATAATGTTTCTATATAATTGGCAATTTGCAGCCTAGTTGGATTTGCCATTTTGATATTTTCATTGAAATTTTCAAAAAAAATCCAAAAGGTTCAGAGACTAGCTGTTGAGTGGCAAACAATAATACAGCATTAGTGCCCAACAAATTAACTATAATTTTTAGTTTACTTTGATGACATAGTCCGTACTAAATTGAAAAATTTAGATTCTACGTGTAGCTGCTCACGGTTACTTTGGACGTTTAATCTTCCAATACGCTTCATTCAACAACTCTCGTTCATTACACTTCTTCTTAGCTGCTTGGCCAGTTGTAGGAATTTGGTTCACTGCTTTAGGTATTTCAACTATGGCATTCAACTTAAATGGATTCAACTTCAACCAATCAGTTATTGATTCTCAAGGTCGTGTATTAAACACTTGGGCTGACATCATCAACCGTGCTAACTTAGGTATGGAAGTGATGCACGAGCGCAATGCGCATAATTTCCCGTTAGACTTAGCATCTGTAGAAGCACCTTCTATTAATGCTTAATTTTTTTTAATTAAGAGAAATCAATAATTTTTATTGATTTCTCTTAATTAAAAAATTTTATCAAAACAAAAAAAAATTTGAACTTTTGTTGAATTCAAAATTCAAAGAATAAAACTTTAATAAAGAAACTTTAAGACCTTTCTTCATTATTTAAAATATAAATATATATTCTTCTATCTTTTACATCGGCTCTCCCAAATCAAGCTTTTTTTGCAAGTCACATCTTTTTTTTTTTACTTTCACGGTAAGAAAAGCCGGGGTGGGGAATACTTAATGGTGGCTTGCAGCCTGCATACGTCTTTCCTCCCGCAGAACCGTATGTACAAGTTTCCAAGTGTACGGCCCCTCCCTTGATTTCGGTGACACTTCATGACACTTAATTCGGTGTGGAGTTATCTCCTGAATTGTTTTGAATTGATTTACTAGCCCAAGTAATTACTTCGCTCCATAAAATGTTTTGGTCTACATATTCTTTGATGGCATCAATGTCTCGAGCTTTAACTGCATTAGTTACTTCTAAGTGACATTCCTTACATAAAGGAAGAACATTCTTTTTGGATAAGGTTCCTTTTAGGAACTTGGGAGCCACATGATGTACTTCCCAAGGTATTTCACCTGAAAGGAGGATGCATCCACATAGACCACATTTGCCGCCCGTTTTCTTAAGAGCTACTTCTCTAATACCTCTTAAGTATATGTTAGCCGAGCGTTGAATGAGAGGAATGTCGTCTGGATGATATGCACTCTTTCCTGAGACAAAACTACCGCCGCCAATTTCTACGTGGCTGCAGTTAAACAAAGGTATTCGTTTGTATACACCCTTCATTCTTCTACTTCTTACGAGTGATATGTTCGATCTCCCTTTTGTTCGAAGAATTCTTTGTTTATGTATACGCGTTATTATAAACATGATATCATTTTTGGAAATCTTTGATCGTTTCTTTCGAACCTTTCTCTTATTTGTAGTACCTGTTTGATAATAGTTTGCCCTGCCTTGGTCTTATAGTATTGAAATAAAGCGGTATATACCCTTTTATTTAACCAATAGCCCAAGTCTCTTAGCTGTGCAGATGTGTTTGCATCAGCATGGGCATAGCAAAAGCCACGAATTATTTGGTTTGTTTTTATGAACATGGATTTTAAGTCTGTGGTTGTTCTTAGAACTTTACTGACCTTGGCTTTTATCTTTGCAAGTTTAGCGGGTGGGATATCATAATAGAATTTCCCATTCCTGTCATAAAATCTAAATCCTACGAAAATGAAGGATTCTACAATGTTCGTGATCTTTGTTTTCTCATTACTGATAATGAGTCCTCTAGGGTTCAAGAACAATTGTATTGATTTTTTGATGCTTTGTGCCAATTCGTGTGAATCACACAGAACAATAGCATCATCTGCATACCTAATAAGTCTTGCACCTTTATCTATGCTATATACGGCTTTTTCCATACCGTCAAGAACCATATTAGCAATTGTTGGACTGATTACTCCGCCTTGAGGGATACCAGTAGTTTCTTGGACTCCTGCAGCTAAGTTATCTAGTTCTATGTACCCTGATTTTAGCCAACTTTGTAAAATTGGTCTAGGGATGAATGGTATGTTTTCCATCATCCATGTGTGGCTCATCGTGTCGAAACACTTTTGAATATCCAATTCGAGTACATATTTATAGGGTCCCTTCGGACCCTTTCTATTTCTTAGCAACCAAACCGCTTTTGGCGCCCAGCCAGGGCTTTGATACGGTCTAAACCCATAGCTGTGTTGGTCCGCTTTTTCTTCTGCCCAAACATCCAGTGCAAGTTTGTATAGTGCTTGTAAACTTCGATCAAAGTATGTCGGGATAGAGATTGGTCTAAGGCCACCTTTTGGTTTTGGAAAGTATAGTCTTCTCAAAGGTGTTGCTTTGTAGCTCGATGGCTTCTTCACAATTTACCAAAGACGATCCACTAACTGTGTGAATTCTTCACTTGTCGTGGGCTTTCTATCTTTATACCCTTTTGTTCTATAACCTTTGTTTGTAATTACTCGATAGACAGCTAAAACTCTAGCTTCTTTTGATCGGGTTAGTGCAGTTGCTAATCTTTCTGCCAATTCCAAATCACCTCTTCTTAGTGCCAACGCAATGTTTGTTTGTTTTGTAGCAACTTTAATTCTAGCTTCGGGAATAGAGATTCCTGGATAAGAGAATGCTTCTCGCTGGGAGAGAGCTCTTTTATTCTTTGATCGCTGTTCCATTATTTACCTTTTTTTCTTTTCTGATCCGGCCCCTTTTTCCGGATTCGCGGGTTTTGCTGCTTTGGCAGACTTTGCTGTCTTGGCAGGCTTTGTTTTGGCTTTGTTCCCTGCAGGAGTTCGGCCTGCCCATAGTGCGACGCTGTTGCAGAGCTAAGCCTCTTCTGTGCTTAGCTAATTCTTCTTTGTCAGTAATCACTAATGAAGAAGTTGATACTCTTGCTGGGCCGGGTTGGTTTTGAATTTCTTCTTTTACCTCTTCAAGGTAAGATTCTCTTCCTTTAGGAGAAAAAAGTGAAAGTGTTTTCGCTTCAGGACCAAGTGTGTTTGCCAACGCATGGACTGCACTAAGAGTTTTGGAACAGTCGCCTGATCCAAGTACTTTTGAGTATAACTTAATAGAGCCCAATTGCTGTACTTCTTTAGGGGGTACAAGTACCCTTCAAGTTGTTTGCAATCTGACCTATCATACAAGTTAACATCATCGGTATTACCAGGATTTGTGGTGAAATGAAATTTGCTACAGGTTTTAGAGTCTTGATAAGTATTCCTGGTATCATAACTTTTCTAGACTTTGAAATGCTTTTAGAGGGCTTATTCATAATTGTTAAAGTGTACAAGTATTTTTATCATTCACGGTTCCAAAGAAACCTATTATGGTTGTTTAGACCATTAATATGGTTGTTTACAACATTAAGAAAACGCACGTTCGTTTGAACATGAAAAAGGATGTGGTAAATTTGAGAGACACTCTGAACTTATGGAGCAGTATTCCCTCTGACTGCTAGTTTTGTTTGCCTACTTTGCACAATGTCAGCTGTGCAATATCAAGGGCGGTTGCTACAGTATTTGCGCTCATTTTATTAAGAATGATATTTTTACTACTTAATCATTCAAGGGCTACCCGTCTGTCAGCTGTTTTTCAACTTTTATTGACCCTTAAGTTTGCAACTTTGCAGGGTACATACTTTCCATTACAGAAAGTCGTCTGCTTCTGACGGGCGTCTTGTTCCCTCCTTAGAAACTTGCCTCAGCTAGTATCCTTAGGGTGGGGATTCGCCTTAACTTTGTTGATACGGCAAATGGGTTAGGACCTCACTTTCATCTTCCACAAGAGTGATCTTGAGCAAATGGGAACCTGTCACTCAAACTTCTATATATCTGACTAGCTGTCATAATATACTGGCATTAATGCTTATGTGGATTATCTTTTATATCTTCTAAGTGAGATGGTCATAATGAGTTCGTTGTACACTGTCCATGAGCTCCCTTTTGATTTCTTCAATATGGGTTACTCCTACCATTCCAAAAGTCTCGAGTTAATTTCCGTTAAAGTGGGATCTCATTTCCACCTGGGGATTTCGCCCTTAGATTTCCCCTGCTTACACAGCACTGACCATTACTGGATACAATAATTGTAGATGGTTGTTAACCCATCCAGCACTGGGGGATCATGACTCATCCTGTATCACCAAGGAGTTCTGCATTTAAACTGTCCGGCAATTTAAAGCAGACATTATCAACAAAGCCTGAAGGCTCGCACGTTCCCATTCACGCCCCATGTAGCAATAGAAAAATTTCAAAGAATTCTTTCTTTTGCCTCTTTCGTCAATCTCCGAATCATCAATCTTTGATTGATGAAGACGACTATCTTTGATTGTCGAAGTAGTCGGCGAAGCCGAAAAAGTTTACAAGTTTAGTTAATAACTCTTTCTTTTAATTATTATTAAAGTAAAGAGTTATTAACTAAAAAAAAATGAAAATAAAAAATAATTAGGCTCTTCGCATCGACGGTTCAGCTTCTTTCTTCTTTTGGAATCTTTTAATTAAATTTAATTTAATTTAATTTAATTTAATTTAATTTAATTTAATTTAATTTAATGAGTCTTTCTTTTGTCTTCGGCTTCTTTCGGCAATCAAAGATTCACGAAAGAAAGAAGACAAAAGAAGCCGAAGACGAAGCTGAAGACGAAGAGTGAAGCGAAAGAAGCGAAGGAATAACTTATTAAAAAAAAATGAAATCAATAATTTATTACTTTCTATAAAAACGAGATAAAATGAAAATAAGATCAATTTCTTTTAATGAACCTTTTATATTATATGTGTAAACAAAGAAATCCAATAATTCTCGGTTTTTATTAAAATAGAAAGATGCTTTATTAAATGCATCATATATCATATTATGATATATTTCATAATAAAAAGTATTTTCAAAATTTAACCAATAATTCCAAGAATTTGCATTTAAGAACCAACGTCTTACACGTGGATTATAATGTTGATCTGCATCTGGAAAATCTAGCATTGAATCTGTTTTATTTAAAGTTTTTGAATAAGAAAGAATTGATTTTGATTGTTTTAAACCAAGTTTTTCATAAGATGGTTTATTATTATAAGCAATATCAGAGAAAGTATTTTTGTCACTTGTATTTTTATTATTTTGATTATAAGATTGAATATACATTGTACGCCAATCAATATCACTTAAATAAGTAACTTCTACATTATGTTCTGCTAATTGACCATTCCACCATTGATTAATTAGTGAAAAACGATGTCTCTTGTTAAGTCGATTTTTATAATAAGAATGACTTGAACTTAATTTAAGCAGATTTGAATCTTTATTATAAGAAAATTCTTTAAAAGAACTTTCAAAGGATGTGAACCTATTTTCAAAAAGTTGAGATTTAAAAGAATCTAAAACAGGTTTATTATATAATCTTTTTAAAAAGCGTTGTTTTTGATGCATTTGCATTTTTTCATAAATAGAAAACACAGATTTTTGTTGAAAATCACGTTCAATTCTTTTAAAGTTTTCATATTTTTTAGATGGCATTAAAAGAGATGAAGCTGGAGGACTTGGAGGTTCTTTTAGACTAGATTGATTTGGATTATCAAAAGAAAGCATTTTAGTAATAATTAAATTTTTATTATATAAAAAACGTTTTTGAAGAATTGAAAATATTAATGAAGTTGCAAAATGCCAAGATTTATATTTAATCATATGGTCCATAATTGAAAAATTCAATTTGTTACTTACTTTTGCTCTTAAACTTGATTTGAAGTTATTCTTAGCCGCTTCGCGGAAGCGCGCGCTTCCGCGAAGCGGCTGTGAAGCTTCTCTGTTTTGAAGAACCAAAATGAGTTGATTTTTATTTGTTTTATTTAAAGAACCATATAAATTACGTTGATTTTTACTGACTAAAAATTCTGCAATTTTTCCACCTAAAAGTCTCATGATAAACATTTTAAATGTATTTAATGATGAATAAAGTGTATGGAATACAAATGGGGATTGTTGTTCTAAAAGTAAAGACTTATTATAAAGAGAACAATAAGTTTGATCTTTTAAGAAATCAGAAGAAATAAGAAGATTTCCTATTTGGAAATAACCAAATGATATTTGAGAATAAATTTTTTTAAAATTTTTATTCAAACAACTAGTAGGTATGATTTCAAAATCTTTCTTTTGCCTCTTTCGGCAATCGGAGATTGCCGATAATCTCTGATTGCCGAAGTAAACTTTGTTTACAAGTTCTTGTTTTTGCATCAGTTTCGGCTTAAGCTTAGTTTCATGTGCGCCAGCATCTTTGGCATCGCTTTTCCTGCGATTTGAAGGTATCTTTTTGGAATCTTCGATTCCAAACCCGCGAGCCGAAGGAGCCGAAGAGCCAAAGGAGCTGAAGTCTTCACTCGGCAGAGCCGAACCGGTGATGTGAACTTTGTTTGCAAGTTCCTTTATTGAGGCTGAGACAAAAAAGCTTTGTAAAGCTTGACTTGGATGTAGAATTGGATTTTTAATTTGATTGTAATTTACATTACAAGATAATTTTGTTTTATTAATAAGATTTGAAATTTGTGAAAAATTAAAATTTTCGGTTAAAATGCCATATTCAAAACGATCAAAAGTTTCTTTAGAGACTTTTTTGTATAATATTTCTTGCTTTTGCTTGTAAACTTTGTTTACAAGTTGTGCGCTTTGGTATGCTTGCTTTGTATCTTCAGCTCGTTTAGGCATCTTTTTGAAATCTTTGATTCCAAACCCGCGAGCCGAAGCGATGCCTTCGCTGTCGCCAGCGGTGAAGGCAGTAGTAAAGAAATGCATTTGAAAAAGACTCCATCTATTCATTAAATTTGGAAGTAATGGTAAAGAAATTGTTTCATCAAAACGTCCTGGTCTTCGTAAAGCAGGATCTAAAATGGAAGGAAGATGTGTTGTTGCAAAAACAACAAACCCTCTATTTGAACGAACACCATCAATAATAACTAATAAATCTGTTATCATATCTTTATTATAAGAAAAATTGCGAAGTGTCATATCAGCTAAAATTGCAACTTTAACACGAATTGAATCATTTTTAGATGCAATTATATTTTCAGCAACAAACGAATTCCATGAAATTTGTTTAACAACTTTTTTTGGTTTTAATTTTCTTTGTTCTTTCATCATTAAAATTGTAAAAGGTGATGTTGCAGGAGGTGCAAAGAAATTTTCTGATGCGATTTGCAATCTACTAATATTAAAAGATTGTGAAACATTTAAAGATTTGTTTTTATCATTAGATTGGTCAAACATTTTATTTTCAATTATATCATGAACCGAAGGCAGAGAAATTGGATATTTTTTTTGACGTGTTGGATTTGTATTGTTTAAAAATGTTTTAAATGAATATAAATCTTTATTATAAAGATTTGTAGGAATTAACATTGAAAAGTCACCTTTATAAGGTCTTCTAAAATCATTAATTGAATGTCTACTTGATTGATAAATTATTTGATTTTTTTCACTTTCTTCATCTTGTTCAAAACCAAAAATAGAAAACTCTTTTTCATATGAATTTTCATCATCTGAAATAAGCATAGGTCTTCTTTCTCCAATTACATGAAGATCTTCCATTAAAAAGAAACATGGAGTTTGTAATACAATGGATTCAAAAACATCTCTTAAGAGTTTCATTCCAACAGCAACACCTCTGTGAATGGATGCATATCGATTTGCATTATCAATCATCATTTTCATTTCAGATTCTCCAGCAAGAGCTTGAATAATTAAACTTCCATAACTTCCTCTTGATTGTAAATCAAATGAACTTTTATTAGAATGTAAAAAATTAGAAGAAATATCAGATGTTGCAGAGTAAAAAGGAAGATCAGATACATGTGAATTAACTATTAAAAGATTTTTAGAGACTTTGTTTGAAAAAAGTCCTGAATAAATTTCACACATAATTGATCCAAGTGTATATTGAATAGGTTCATAACTATTAATAAAATGAACATATAATAAAGATTTTGGTGGAGATATATCTAAAAATAAATCAGTATCTTTTAAATTAAAAGTAACAAATTGATTACTTGACCAACTTTTTGTTTTATAAAAATTTTTTAATACATTCCTATTATAAGAAATTTTGGATATTTTGCTTTTCTTAATAAAAGATGTTTTCGTTTGAATTGAAGATTCTAAATTGGTAGAAAAAGGTGTGTGGGAATCTAAGATTCTTTCTGAAATTTTATTATTATTAAAAGAATTCAAAACAGAAAAATTAATAAAAGCTGGATCTTGTATTAATCGTTCAATTAATTTTTCTTGTTCTTCTTTCAAACTAGTTAAAGATGGTATATTAATGTTATATTGTTCAGCAGCGCGGATTAAAATGTCTGCCCAAATATCCCAAAAAATCTTTCCTTTTTTCTGTCGAACAATTAAATCCATATCTGGTTTTAACATTGAATCAATAAATAAATGGAAAAAATTCCATAAACGACGTTGCATAAAAAACCCTAAAATATTTGAAATAGAAAAAGAGAACATTGAAGTGCCTAATGTTTTTTCTATACTGACAAAGTTGGCTTTGGCTCCTTCGGCTTGAGGAGCGATGCCAAAGATGCCGAGAATATCATTATTATTATGGAATTGTATTTGTTTTCCATTAAATCCACTTAATTCAAAAGAATTCATAATATTATAAATATTAGTTGAATTTAGAAATTCTACAAAACCTAAAATTCGAGTATTACGGGAAAATTTTTGAAAAAAATACCAAAAATACATATCAAAAGTTTCTGGTATAAAACTTGAAGGATCTGAAGACCATTCAATTAGAAAAATTTGAGCAATCCATTCAATCATTAATTCTGCAGGTTTTTCTAAAAATTTATAAATAATTAATAAAAAACTTTCAAATAAATCAATTATTTTTAATAAAAATTGATAACTTGATTCAAATAATCCAATACTTAAACGTACAGATCCATATGACAAATATAAGAAAAAAAGAGCAAAATAAGTTTGAATATTTTTAAAAGACATAAATCTTTTATATAATTCTGTTATATTATTCTTTTTAATATCATATAAAAGAATTTTTAAATCTGACTCTTGCTTTTTCATTTCTTTTGGTTCGTCAATCTTCTTCACTGTTGCCTTTGATGGCAAAGGTGCAAAGAAAAATTTGTTTGGATGTTTAAGAATTTTATTTAATATTTTTTTTGTATAAAGAAATTCAACAATATTAGATGAAAAAGAATAAATAAAAGGTGTTTGACTTGTATTAGTTGTAAAAGATTTACTGAAATTTATAGAACTTGAATCTTTCTTTTGCCTCTTTCGGTTATGGCATAGCCAAACCGATAATCTCCGATTGCCAAAGTAAACTTTTTCGGCTTCGCCGACTACAAGTTCATTATAAGATTTTAAATCTTTATTATATATTTTTGGATATTTTAATGCACTTTCTTTTGTGTTCGTCTTCTTTTGGAATCTTCGATTCCAAACCTTTTTCACATCTTCTTTCGTCTTTATAAGATTATCATGAATCTTTGATTCACGAAAGATTTGTAGATTGACGATTCGGGGATTGACGATTCGAAGAAGACGGCCCCATTGTTTTATAGAATATGCAAAATTATTTCTTTCTTTCTTTTGCCTCTTTCGGTTATGGCATAGCCAAACCGATAATCTCCAATTGCCGAAGTAAACTTTATAATCCAAGTTTCTAAATGAATGAGATGAAGGAGCACTTTGTGATTCCAAGTCTAAAATATTAATATATGAAAGCAGTTTATAAGTTTTTTTATATAAAGAATTATAAGTTTTAAAAGTTTCTGTTTTATATTTTTTTAATAAATCATAAATTGAATAAAGTATTAGAAAATAACTATTAGAAATTTTATAAAAAAGTAATATTTGAAATTTTAATAATCCTCTTAATTCTGGAATTTTTATAAAAGAAAATAAAATAGATAAATGAAACAAAATTGAAAAAATCAAAATATTATAAAAAATTAATTTATTTGGTTTCATTTGCTGTGTTACTGAAATTTTTGGGGTTTCTTTCTTTGCATCGCTTTGTGAATGATGCACATGAGTGTGAAGTGAAGGCATTGTCGAGTGAGAAGGCAAGCCAAAGAAGAATAAACTTGTATAATTGTCATTAAACCTATTTAAATTAAAAGGAATTTGAAAATTTTTGCTAGACCACCAGAAATAAGAAGATGGTTTTAATAATCGAGGTTTTGCTATATTTATGATAGGTGAATCTTCCTTTTGCTTTTGGCTCTGTTGAAGAAGGTTTGGAATCGAAGATTCCAAAAGAAGACGACTCGAAATAAAAGAAGCAAAAGTTAAATTTTTGCTAGTATTTAATTTTAAATTTGAAATTTTTGATTTTAAACGACGTATATAATAATTATAAGATATATTATTCTTTTCTGGCTTTGGTATTGGCGATAATGGCAAAGTAAATTTTGTTTGCAAGTTATTTTGTATAGAATTTGAATATTTTTGTTTCAGAGGGTTTGATCCTGAATACTCTTTAATACCAAAAGCAAGAGGTTTTTGTTGAAATAAAGATATTAAAACAATTTTTTTTTGTGCTGTTTGCAATTTTTTAATTGTGGAAAAATTCTTATAATTATAATATGAATTTAAGTTTTTTAAATTTGAAGGCGAAGCGCTTCTTTCGTCTTCTTTCTTCGCTTTGCCTTCGGCGATACGAAGAAGAAGCGAGCGAGAGTGAGGAAAAATATCTTTTTGAAATACATTCTCTTTCACTTTTATTAAATTCATTAAAAATTTTTTTGTTTGATTTGATTTTAATTGTTCACGTAATTTGGTTTGTTCCCATAAATCACGTATTTGATTTTTTTCTTTAAATGTAAATATATTGGTTTTATTAAAAGCCCATAAAGCTCTTAAAGTCCCACTTGATCCATAAGGTTTAATAGAAGCAGAATTTTTAGAAAAAGTATTTGACAAAATTACAAATGGTGAAACTGAAGAAAGATTTGGTTTGAAATTATAAGAGAAACGATACCAAAAATTTTTCTTATTAAATGTTTTGAATTCTCTTGAAGAAAGTAAGTATTTCCAAGCAATAAATTTATAGCTTTTTGGTTTGAGTTGTCCTTCTAAATTCATATTAAATTTAACATTTTTTAAAATTTCTGAAAAACGTTCAAATTCAATCCGATTATATTCAGCAATTTTATTTGTGTTTTCTTGCAAAAATAAATTGGATAAATAAAATGCATGTTGATTATCAAAAGAATTTTTGAAATCTGTATAAAAAGGTAATATTGTAAATTTGAAAGAATAAAAATCATATGAAAAAAAACCAAATATTTTAGATAAAAAAGTATTAATATTAGAAATATTATTTGTTTTTTCAACCTGTTTCATAAAAGAAAAATTCTTTTGTATTCGATTTATATAAGGTGTTAAATTTGAACGTAACCAATAAGATTTCCAACATAAGGGTTGAAATTCTGCTAAAATACGACTAGAAACCTTATAATATTCTTTATTTTGAAAAACAGGAAAATGAGGAAAAAAATTTATTTTTTTCAAAGAAATTTTTTCAAATTGAGGAGTATCTTGTATAAAATTCCCCCATTTTTGTTTATTATTTCTGTAAATTTTATTTTTTAGTTTTTGAGTTTTTAAAAAAAAGTTTGAGATATTTACTACCTTTCTTTCTTTCTTTTGCCTTGGCAATCTCCGATGTCGCGGAGCGAAGAAGTAAACTTTTTCGGCTTCGCCGACTACAAGTGCCTCTTTCGTCAATCTCCGATTGACGACTATCTCCGATGTCGCGGAGCGAAGAAGTAAACTTTGTTTATAAGTGCTCTTAACCTCTGTTTGTAAGTCATTTTTTTCAGGAATATGTACACTTAATTTTTTATGTTTAAAAAATTTAGAAGAACTTCCTTTGACTTTTTTTCTATAATAGAAATTATTATACGAATGTCTACAGTTAAGAAATTTTTTATAAAGACTATAGCGTAACCAAAAAGGACGGGGATAAAAACGTTTTCTTTTTTTTCTACGACGTGTTTCAAGTTTCAATTTTTTTCGACGACGTCTTTTTTGCAAAGATTTTTCTTTTTCAAAACGTTGTAGCAATAAATCTTTTTTGTCGCTTTGGCGAAGCCTTCGCATCGGCTTGCGGGTTTGGAATTGAAGATTATCGTGAATCAAAGATTCACGAAAAAAAGATGACTTCGCTTCTTCAGCTCGCTTCAGCATTTTTAATTCTGAAAGAAATACAAAACCAATTCTACGTAAAATTCGATTTAATGAAATGTTGTTTTTATAACTTTTTTCTTCTTTCTTTTGCCTCTTTCGGCAATCGGAGATTGACGATAATCTCCGATTGCCAAAGTAAACTTTTTCGGCTTCGCCGACTACAAGTTTTATTTGTGCTCGGTGAAGCTGACGTAAAGCTTTCCCCTTTGAATTGTCAATCTTTGAATCTTTCTTTGCATCTTCAGCTTCGCCGAAGGGGCTGAAAAGAAGACGATAATATTTATATTGGATTTTATTATTCTTTGAATTAATAGATAATAAATTTCGCATTCTTTTTTTTAATGTTATATTATTAAAATTTTCCTTTCGGAGATTGCCGCTTCGGAGATTATCGTTAATCTCCGATTGCCTAAAGAAAAAGGAGCCGAAGCGAGGCTGCGGATTTGAATTTTCATAAGAGAATTTATAAGATAATAAAGAACGAAATATTTTTTCTTTATTATTTTGCTTAAAATTTTTATTAAAACTTTTTGAATTAAAATTAAGCTTAAATACTTTTAAATTTGTTTTTTTCTTTATTAATTTTTTTCTTACTTTTGTTCTTAAACTTTGTTTGCCTTCGCTCATCTTCGGCTCCGCCGAAGGGGCCGAAGAGCTGAAGATGCGAAGAAGAAGTGAGGTATGATTTTTTACTATTTTTATATTATTAAAATTTGTTTCTAAAAAAGTTGTTTTTTTAGTTAAATCATTAGAGAAAATTTTATAGAGATTATCTATTAAAGAATATAATTTACTATAGAAATAATTTCTATTAAGAGAAATTTGTTTTAAATGTAAAATAAAATTTATAGAATTTTTTTCTTTGTTTTTTACTATTTTAGAATCAGAAGAGGTTTCAAATTTTTTATTTTTAAATTTGATAGAAAACTTATTAAAGTCATTCATTTTTGATAAAATTGATTTCAGCATAAATTTACCTAAAACTCTTTTATTTTTTTTATAAAAATTTCTATTAATATAATTTTCTTTTGAATTTATGTTAATGTTATAAGAATATAAATCAGAATTATATAACAAGTTTTGTTTTTTATTATAAAGAAATTTATTTGAAAGAAGATTAAAATTCTCTTTATAAAAAAGATCACTCTTTATAATTGAATTTTTTAATTTTATTGGATTTAAATTTGATGGTTGAAATGCAAATAAAGACAAATCTTTGGAATTTCTGTTTAAAAGTGTTTGAATTTTAGCAAATTTAGTAAAAAATGCTTGATTTTCTTTGCCTTCACCTCCGGCAACGCAAATCTGCTGCAACATCAAAGATTCATGATATCTTTTATTATGTGTTTTCTTGTTTAAATTCACTTTCTTTTTTTTGCTCTTAAGTTGTGTTTGCAGGTTTTTAGAAAAAAAATCTTCATTAAATTTTTCCTTTGTTTTAAAATTTTGTTGTAACATTTTACTATTTCTCTGAGATTTTAAATAATTATCAACAAAGAATCTGTCTTTTTTAAAAAATATTGAAGAACTTGCAAAATTTGTTTGCTTGTGCTGATGTGAAGATTCACCTTCACTTTGTGAGCAAAGGTAAGAGAGTTTGTTTTTATTTAAATTTAATAAATTTAAAGATTTTTTCCAATAATTTAAAACAGATAATTCATAAATATAATTTTTTATATTATTTTTTTTAATAGAAGGGAGTTCACCTTTTATTTTTTTAAACTTTTTTAAAATATTATTTGTATTTTTTAAATTTGAATTTAATAAAAAAAGAAATTTTAAATTATTTTGATTTTGTTGGGTATTAATTTTATTAAAATTAATAAAGTTCTTTTTAAATTTTTTTGAAAATAACAAGTTATCTAAATCAAATTTGATTTTCTTTGTTATTTTTTTAATAAAAATATCATTTTGCTTTTGGTCTTTTAAAAAATTTGATTCTTTAATTCTATTTTTTGTTGCGCGCATTGCCGGGTTGTCTTTTTTCGTCAATCTCTGAATCGGCAATCTCCGAATCGGCAATCTCCGATTGCCGAAGCCGAAGACGAAGCTGAAAAGCGAAGCACGCAAAGAAGATTGACGAACACGAAAGAAAGCGTGTGTTTCACTTTTTTCGTGTTTGTCTTTGTCAATTTTTGCTTGATGACTCAAAGATTGAAGATTCAAATATTCATGACTTGAAGATTCCAAACCTGCAGAGATTATCAAAGATTGCAATGGAGTTGAATTCATTTTTGATTCTGACTTTTGACTCTTTCGGTTATGGCATAGCCAAACCGATAATCTCCGATGTCGCGGAGCGAAGAAGTAAACTTTTTCGGCTTCGCCGACTACAAGTAAGTATTTCTTTTTGTAAGAACTCTTTAATATAGAAAAATTAAATAAAAGTTTTGATTGAGTTATATTTTTATTCATAAAATAACTTTGATTTTTTAACTTGTCTAAAGAAAAAATTGATAGTTTATTTTTAAAGTTTTTATCTTTATTATTGGTTTCTTTTAATAGAAAATGTTTCATTGCATTATCTAATAATATTTTTGCTTTTTCATAAGAGCGTATAGGATGATCATGCAAAATATCTTTTTGTTTTTGATTGATAGGTTTTATAGAAAAAGTGTGAGGTATTTTAATTATTGAGTCTTTCGTGAATCTTTGATTCACGATAATCTTCGAATTGTCAATCTCCGAATCGTCTTTTACAAGTGCCTCTTTCGGCAATCGGAGATTGCCGATAATCTCCGATTGCCGAAGTAAACTTTGTTTACAAGTTTTCTTATGATTATTTAAGTTTTTAGAATCTATTGAAATTGGGAATAATTTTTTTGGACTTTGTTTATAGATTTCTTTTATATTAGATGTTAAAGTTGGAACAATTGTTAAATTTTGTTTCTTTAGAATTTTTGATGTATCTTTCAAAATAGATGATTCTGAAAAATCTAAGGTTCCAAATAAACAAAATTTATTATTGAAAAAAAAGGAATCAATTTCAATAGGTGCAGTTTTAGACGATAAAAAAGGATTTAAAAGTATGGAATTTTTATCATATAATTGGGAGTTTTTAATAAATGATGGAGCCGGTTGGTTTCCATAATTATTTAACTTTAAAAGTTTTTGTTCAAGTTCACATTTGGCCATGAAATAATATTCATATAAATCTTTTGAATAGCTTTCTTGCTTTTGCCTCTTTCGGTTATGGCGAAGCCAAACCGATAATCTCTGATTGCCGAAGTAGTCGGCGAAGCCGAAAAAGTTTACAAGTTTTTTGTTTTGTTCTCGTTGAATAGGAAAACTAAATGAGGATTCAATAGATTTAGAAATTGGGTTTAAATTATACACTTCGAAATCATTTTTTTTATGAATTAAAATAGTATTATTAATATTAGTTTTATTATAAAAAAAAGAACTTTCTTTTTTTACACTTTGCTTCTTCACATCCATAGAGCTCATCAATCTTTGATCTTGTGGAGTGAAATCTATCATTTCAAATAAATTTGAATTTTTATTCCAAGTTAATCCAACAAAACCAATCAAAGGAAAAATCCAATATTGCATAAACATTTTTTTTTGTGGAAAGAAAGATCCAGGATTAAATTGAAAAGGTTTTATTAAAAAATTCTTATTATTATAAGAATAAGAATGTTCATTAAAAGAAAGAATCCCATCATTTTTTATATTGCTAAATTGTGAAGATGAGTTTAACTCTTTTATTCGAATTTTTTCCAATTGTAAATTTTTAGAATTATTTTTATTATTTAAATTCTCAATTCTCCAATTTAAAAAATCATAAATTAAATTTTCCAATAAAACATATTTTTTAGAAAATTTTTTGCGTTTTTTTTTATTTAATAACAAAATAAAATTTTGAAAAATTTTTGTTCTCTTGAACAAAAATAAAAAATAAAAGTTGATGTATTTTAATAAATTCAAAAGTCTAAAATACATAATTCTTTCTTTTGCCTCTTTCGTCAATCTCCGAATCAGCAATCTTCGAATCATCAATCTTCGAATCATCAATCTTCGAATCATCAATCTTCGAATCATCAATCTTCGAATCATCAATCTTCGATTGATGAAGATGAAGATGAAGATGAAGATGAAGATGAAGATGAAGATGAAGATGAAGACGACTCTCTCCGATTGCCGAAGTAGTCGGCGAAGCCGAAAAAGTTTACAAGTTTTAATTTCCATTTAATCATTATTGGCTTGTTTTAAATAAAAAAGTTTCTTTTTTTTAGAATAATAATTAAAGAATTTTCATTTCATAAATCTAAAAACTTCTTCGAGTCGTCATCACGCGCTTCGGTATAGAGCTTTGGCGCTTCGGCGCTTCGGCCCTTCGGCTCTGCCGAAGGAGTGAAGGCTATGCTATACTGAAGCGCCGAAGCGCCATACCGAAGGAGCGAGCCAACCAATGCGAAGGCTCCTTTCTTCGCATCTTTTCTTCTTTTTGGAATCATAAAATGAGTCTTTCTTTTGTCTTCTTTCGGCAATCTCCGATTGCCGATAATCTCCGATTGCCGATTCATTTTATGATTCCAAAAGAAGAACCAAACCCGCTTTTTTCGCATCTTCTTTCGTCAATCTACGAATCATCAATCGAAGATTATCGGCAATCGGAGATTGCCGAACGAAGACGACTATTTCCGATTGACGAGAGGGTTTGGAATCAAAGATTCCAAAAAGAAGAAAAGATACGAAGTAAAGAAAGACTATCTTTGATGTCTTTCTTCTTTGTCAATTTTTAATTAACAAAAGCAAAGCCAAAACAATAATGTCTTTGGTTTCACTGAAGGTTAAGCTAAAATGACCTAAGGAAAAAAGAAAGAAGTTCACTTGCATTTTTTTTTGCATGAAATGGAAAGAAAAATTTTTATAGTTTTAAAAATAATTATATAAAAAAAAGATATTAACCCTAACTACTTCATATAAGAAAAATTAATTGGAATAAAGAGATTAATTTTTCTTAAAATTTTAATAGATTCTGTCCTTTTGCTGTTTTTATCCAATCCTTTGTCTCACTTCTTTACTCTTTCAGTTCTTATGCTTCTTTTGGGTTTTATTAGAGACAATTGAAAATTATTATTTTCGTCTCTTCGGCTCTGCCGAAGGAGCTAAGTCTTCGTCTCCATCTTCTTCTTTTTGGAATCTTTTAATTTAATTTAATTTAATTAAAAGATTCCAAAAGAAGAAGATGGACGAAAGAAAGAAGATGAAAGAAAGACTCATTTAATTTAATTAAAAGATTCCAAAAGAAGAAGACAAATCAACTAATTGTATTAATAATACATATGTATCTTTAAAAAACCCATATGAAATAAAAATTTAGAATATTATTTAAGCCTACTATCGGAGTTGAACCGATAACCTTCGGTTTACAAAACCGATACTCTACCGATTGAGTTAAGCAGGCGAATTTTTTTAATTAAAATGCTTAATTTAATAATAAAAAAATTATATATATTTTATTATTATTATTTTTATATTTTAAAAAGGAAAAAATAAAAAGTCAAGAATATAAAAAGAAAAACAATTGAAATTTTATTTCAATTGTTTTTCTTTTTATAATTAAAATATAAATATAATATAATTTAAGCTTTATTTTATTTATTTTTTGAGTTGAACTTTTTTATTAAAAAAAATTGTAAGTATAAGTATTTTCTATTGTCAATTCAATTGAAGTATAAAGATTTCTAAATTTAAAATATTCTTTTGCTGTATTCTTCCACTTCTTTCTTCTTTTTTTTCTTTTGTCTTTATTAGATTCTTGTGAATCTAAGATAGTCTTTCGTGCGTGAATCGAAGATTCACTTTTTTTGGAATCTTCGACTCGCTTCTTTATCTTCATCCTCGTCTTCATCAATTGGAGATTGACGATTCAAAGATTGACGATTCAGAGATTGACAACTATCTTTGATTCACTTCTTTTGAAATCTGCGATTTCAAACCCACTTTCTTTGCATCTTTTCTTTCTTCTTTTGGAATCTTTTAATTATTGGAATCTTTTAATTAAATGATACCTTTGCTCCACGAGACCCACGACATCTTCGATTGACGACTATTTCCGATTGACAAAAGGGTTTGGAATCATTTAATTAAAAGATTCCAAAAGAAGCGACATCTTTGAATCGTCAATCTCCAAATCGTCAATCGGAGATTATCATCAATCTTTGAATCGTCAATCTCCTTCTTTTGGAATCATTTTATGATTCCAAACTCGCTTTCGTCAATCGGAGATTATTGTCAATCTCCGAATCGGCAATCTCCGGATCGTCTTTGTCTTCTTTCGTCTTCTTTCATCTTCTTTCGTCAATCGTAGATTGACGACTATCTCCGATTGACGATTCGGAGATTGACAAAAGAAGAAGAAAGGAGCCGAAGTGCACGAACTAAAACCAATTGAAAATTAACAAAGATTATCGTGAATCTTAGGTATGGCTCTTCGGCTCTTCGGTTTGGCTATGCCAAACCGAAGCAAAGAAAACAAAGAAAGAACACGATAATCTTAGATTGTGAAGGAAGCAATGACAAAAACCATAATCTTCGATTGCAAAAGAACAGCAAGAACTGAAGCAGTGCAGAAATAAAAAAAAACAAACTTGCATGTATCGAACAAAAAAAGGTATTCATAGTGTGCTTTGTAAGTTAAACATTCATCAAAACTTAAAAACAAAGTTTGCTCTGGTCGCATCGGCTCTTCGGTATGGCGCTTCTTCTTCTTTCTTCGCATCTTCGGCAGAGCCGAAGGAGGCAAAGCAACATCTTCTTCTTTTGGAATCTTTTAATTAAATAAGTCTTTCTTTCGTGAATCAAAGATAGTTGTCTTCATCTCCTTTCATCTTTGGCTTCGGTATGGCTCTTCGGCATCGCTCCTTCGGTTCGGCAGAGCCGAAGAGCCGAAGAGCCGAAGGAGCGAAGCCAAACCGATTCGGAGATTATTGGCAATTGGAGATTCTCGTGAATCAAAGATAGTCTTTCTTTCGTCAATCGGAGATTGACGACTATCTTTGATTCACGAGAATCTCCGAATCATCAATCTTCGATTGATGAAGACGAAAGAAAGAAGATGAAAGGAGCTAAAAGCTCCCCGCTTTGCGAAGGTGACTGAAGGAGCAAAGAGCCGAAGAAGCTAAGGTATAGCTATAGTGATGCGACCAGAGGAAAAGAATGAATAAATAAAATTTAAAATTACAATTAATAGGAATTCATAAATCCAGTTCCAGCTGGAATTAAATTTCCAACTAAAAGATTTTCTTTTAAACCTTTAAGATAATCTTTTTTCTTTGATAAGGATGCTTTTGCTAAAATTTTTGTAGTTTGTTGAAAACTTGCTGCAGATAAAAAACTTTCAACTTCTAATGAAGCTCTTGTAATTCCTAAAACAATTGGTTCATAACGAATTTTTACCATTAAAAATTTATTAACACTTTCAATAATTTCTAAATCAACTAATTCACCAGGGAAAAAACCAGTTTGACCCCCATGAATAATTTGAACTTTAGAAGTCATTTGTTTAACAATAACTTCTAAGTGTTTTTCTGCAATACTAACACCTTGAGATCTATAAACTCTTTGGACTCCATCAACAATAATTTGTTGTATTTTTAAGAAACTTTGAGCAACAGCTTGTTCTAAAGGTAATTTTGTGCGATAACGTTCAAAAATGGCTTTTTGTAAAACAGGCAAACTATAAAGAAAAAATCGCCCATTTTGTGTTGTTCGAGCTTCCAGATATTGTTCAACTTTTGGAATACCTTGTACAATATCTCCAGTGGTTAAAGTTTCAAAAGGTAAAGTAATAATTGGTGCATTTCTGTATACATAATCTCCTTGTTGTACATGTAAAATACCTTTTGGTGAAATTAAAAAAGGTTGAGCATAACGTAAAGTTATTTTTTTTGAACTTAAATGAATAATTTGTCCTGTTTTATCAATTTTTTGATCAAAAGAAATATTATCTCCTCTTAATAAAAATTTTCCTAAATAAAGATTTAAAACTTTATTCTCTGAAACTTTTCCTATTGATAGTCCTTTTAATTTATAAATTTTATTTTGATATTTAGTTACAAAATTTAAAATATTATATTTTTTTTTCCTAAACACCTGAGTACTTAAATATTTATTAAAATGCACATTTAAAGTATTAAGGGTCGAAGTCTTTAGTTTATCAAATAATTTTTTTTGAGTTTGTTGTTTAAGATTTTTATTAAATAAATTGTTATAGTTTGAATACAATGTTGAAAATAAACTAAGGTATTCATTTATATCCATTTTTTTATTTTGTTGAATATATTTTCTAATGTTTGCATTTGAATTCAAATCAAGTGAAATACTAAACATATCTTTTTTTGTTAAAAAAATATAATGTTTTATATCTAATTTTTTATGTGTTAAATCTGTTTCTGAAGATTGATTCCACCATTTATTATTTTTATTTTGTGTTAATAATTCACCTTCAAAAGGACTTAATAAATTAGTAGTTGCATAAACTTGATTTGCTAATATTTTATTATAAGCTTTATAAAGTAAAAAAGAATTTTTGATAAGAGGAAAAGCAAACGAAAAAGATTGCATATTTATTGTATGTTGATTTAAAATTCCTGATTGTTTATAATTCAGAATTGAATTTTTAAAATTTTGAAATTTAGTATTATTAATAAAAAAATTCTTATAATATGAATTTGGGAAAAGACAGTTTTTAATGTTTTGAATTTTTTTATTTGAAGATAATAAACTGTTTGCTAAATAGTCATCTTTTCTAGTTAAAGACCATTCAATAAATGGAAATGGATATAAATAAAAGAATGCAAAAAAAGAATTTAGATTTGCTATTTTTCTTTGCTTCTTTGGTTTTACTGTGTTTTTCTTTGCTTTTGGAATCTTTGAGTTGTCTTCGACTTCATCTTTGGCTTCGTCTTCGGCTTCGGCAATCGGAGATTGCCGATTTGGAGATTGCTGATTCAGAGATTGCTGATTCGGAGATTGATGATTCGGAGATTGACGAAGCTGAATACTTTGCATCGCCGGAGGCGAAGCGAGACAAACACAAAAAACTCCAAAATTGCGAAGCCAATTATTATATGAATCAACAGAAAAATTTTGAACAGTTTTTGAAATCCATAGTTTTCGCAGCATATTTTTCTTCATTAAATAATAAAACATTTGACTTAAATTATTTTCTTTCTTTTGCTCGTTAAGTGAAGGCTTCAGCTTTGCATTTGCAAGTTTAGGAATTAAATAATTTCTTTCTTTTGGCTCTTTCGGCAATCGGAGATTGCCGATAATCTCCGATGTCGCGGAGCGAAGAAGTAAACTTTGTTTACAAGTTAAAAAATTTAAGTTTTGTTGTTTTATTACATTTGAATAAGATGGTTTTAAAATTATAGTAGGAATATTAAATCCAAAATCCAAACCTAAAGGTTTTGTATTTTTTAATTCAAGTGAAAATGAATTTATTTTATATGCTGAAAAATAAATATTTGAAAAATAATAAGGTTTATTATACATTGAATTTTTTTTCATATAAAAGCTAATTTTTTTATCATAAGATTGTTTTTTTAATTTTACAGATGTTTTATTAGAAAGGGTTAAAAAACTTTTATAATTTTGCATTTTATTTAAAGTCTTAGTTTGTATATTATTTTTTAATTTTTTCTTTATAATAGTATCTTTCTTATTATACTTATTATTGTAATTATTGTAAGAACGATCTTTTATTGATCTATATCTTGCATGAATCAATGAATATAAGTTTATATTTTGAGATACTTGGCGAATTTGAAAATCAACAGATGGAAATTTTGACAGACTTTTTTTATGACAATTTTGAAGATTTAATAAATTTGAATGATAATCTTTATAAAATAAAATTGAATAATTATTATAAGAATTTTTTTGGTTATTAGAAATTTCTTTTTTAAAAAGTTGAGGATTTGGTAAAATTTTATGTTGAATTGGGCGAAACAATAAAGCAAGATTATTTGAGTATATTTCATGTTTGCTTTCTTTCTTCTTTTTTTCTTTTGTGAATTTTTGATTCACTTTGCCTTCGTTTTGCACTTGGAAAAGCTGAAGCGAGCGAGAGCTCAAACATTCACTGCTTGACTTTGCTGGAGAAGCAAAACCTTCAGGATTTAAAATCTTTTCATTTTTTTCATTAAAAAGCATAGTTGATACAAATCCATCAAAAAAACGACAATTATTATTTGTATAAAGTTTACTAATTTTTATTTCTTTATTTTTTAATTCTCTGAAAATAAAAGAAGAGTTTAAGGATAAAGTTACATTTTCAATATAAATTTTATTCTGTTCAAAATAAATATCATGAATAACCTTTCTTCCTTCATTGACAAAAGTTTGATGTAAAATTTTAAAAGAAAGAAAATTTTTTATTTTTAATTTTTCAGAAAATTTTTTTAAAAAACGGCTCTTTAATACTGAGGAATCTCCTTTACTTTGTGAATTTAAAGAAATGAATTCATTCTTATTTGTAAGATCCTGATTATAAGAATTATAAGAATTATAAGAGTCAATTAAAAAATAAACCCAGCCTGGTTTCTTAATTCTTTCCACTTGAGAAGTGGAAATAAAAGATTTATGTTTCATTTTGAATGTTTGTTTTTGCTTTTGCTTGCAAACCTTGTTTGCAAGTTTTATTTTATAAAATTTTTGCTTTTCTTTATTAACTTTTTCCTTTTGTTTTTGATCAATTTTTGCTTGTTTATATGAAATAAATGGTATACAACTAAAAAAGCAAGGTTGATTGTTTAATTGTGCAATAAGATGAAGAAGCGAGGTATTTGATAAATTTTTATTAAAATTATAATCTTTATAAAATTGACTGCATTTAATTTTTTTAATATTTTCATTTTTTTGAATGTTTGTATTTTTTTGTTTTTTTAAAATTTTTTTAAAAATATTTGAACTCATTTTATTTCTGATATTAAGGTTCATATTATATGATGCATTCTTTATTTTAATAGAAGAATGCAAATTTTTGTGTTTTTTATTGTTTTGTGGATAAATTGTTTTTTTAGAAAATTTTTTTGAAATCAAAAAATTATTTTTCAAATTTTTATTAGAAAGACAAGATATTAAAAATTCTTTCTTTTGCCTCTTTCGGTTATGGCGTAGCCAAACCGATAATCTCTGATTGCCGAAGTAAACTTTGTTAACAAGTTCTTGATCTATGCTGTCTTTATTAATTAAAATTTTCCTAAAATTCTTGTTATTCATCAATCTTTGAGTTGACAATTTTTGATTGTCAAAGATTATAAACTTTGTTTTTAAGTTTTTATCTTGAATTTGAGTATAAATCCTTGTTAAACCTGATACTTCAGAAGACAAAGATTTTTTAAAACCTTGACGATTTGATAAATAAAACTTTGGAGAGAATTGAGTACCAAATTTGTGTTCTGTAATATTCAAAATATTAAATTTAGAATTTTCTTGGGGTATATAATAAAAATCCTGTGTATAAACTGAAAACTTAGAAAATTTTGTAATGTAATTAAAAAAAGATGTTTTTATTTTTAAGATATCTTCAATATCTTTAAATGTAGATTGGTTAAAAAAGAACAATTTTTTTACATATTTTTTTGTTACAAATATTTTTAATTTTTGCTTTAAAGTTAAATCATAACGAAATTTAAAATTATAAGATTTTTTTCCATATTTTTCATAAATTTGCAAACTTTGTTTTGTCTTTTCAAGAATTGAATTCTTTTTTAAATCACTTCTTAATCTTTTATTAAGAAATGAGTATATTTTTTTGCTTTTGCTTTCTTTTAGTTGCTTTGTCTCACTTCTCTTCTTTGCATTTTCGGCTTGCTTCAGCTCCTTCGGCTCTTCGGCTCCTTCAGCACGCGGGTTTGGTTCTTCTTTTTGGAATTTTCGATTCCAAACCCGCAACATCTCCGAATCGGTAATCTCCGAATTGTCTTTATAAGAAAGACGAAGCCGAAGACGACTCAAAGATTCCAAAAAGATGCCTTCGCTTCGTGGGACGAGCAATGCCGAAGATGCGATGCCAAAGGAGGCGAAGCGACATATCCGATTGTCGAAAGAAGCCAAAAAAGCAAAGCAAAGAATTGAATTGAATAAAAATTTTCCAAAAGAATAATCATTCTTATATAAAAAATTTTTATTTTTCATATTTTGTGAAAGTTTATGAATATATTTGTTAAAATTAAAAATTTCTTTTTTATTATATTTTTTAAATAAACCATTTAAATGAATCCATCTTTTTTTTTGAACAAAATAAAAATTGTTTATATAAAAATCAGGATTTTCTCTGTATACTTTATTATAAGTTTTAATATCTTTTTCAATTGTTCTTTCATTAATAAGAAAATTTCTTGACCAAATATAAATCCCATTTGAAATTGTTTGAGAATCTGAAGGAAACCAACGAAATGCAATATTTGGAAAACGACTCAAATTCAATGTATTTCCTAATGAAAGTTTTTGAAAATTTTTGCCAGGATTATTCATATTTGAAGAATAAATAGGTGTATTGTAAGAATTTGTTAATGGAAAGTAACTTAAAATAAGATCAGATTTTATTTTAGATTTTAAACAATTAGTATAACTCTTATTATTTTTATTTTGCTTTTTATTAATTGAAAAAATATAGCCAAATTTTTTAAAAGAAATTTTATTTACAGGCAGAGTTAAAATTGGTTTTCTTTTATAAAAATCATTCAGTTTTGGACTATTTATATTTTTTGCTTTTCTTTGATGATTATTTTTCATATTAAAGTTTTGTATTGGTGCGGTTGCTTGCTTATCTTCGCTTCGGTATGGCTCTTCGGCTCCTTTGGCTCGCGGGTTTGGTTCTTCTTTTTGGAATCTTCGATTCCAAACCCGCAACATCTCTGATTGATGACTCGAAGATTCCAAAGATATGCCTTCGCTTCGTGGGACAGGTGATGCCGAAGATGCCAAAGCCAATGCGCGCAAAGATGCGAGTTTGGAATTGAAGATTCCAAAACCAATCAAAGATTGCAAAGGAACTGAATAATTTTGCATATCTGTTTTTTGAACTTTTTTAAAATTGTAAATTTCACATAAAGAATTAGAAGATTCTGGAATTGTTGAAAAAATTCTTTTTCTAATTGTTTTCTTTTTAAGAAAGTTTGGAATTGAATTTTTTAAAATAAATGGATTCATTAATTTTTTTACATTTTTTTGTTTTTTTGTATTTAAATCAGTAAGTAAAGATTTTAATTTTTTCTTTTTTTTAACTGAAGATTTTAAAGTCTTTTTCATATAATTTTTCATATAATAAGAAATAAAATGAATTCGATTAATTTTTTTAAAAAGAAAAAATTGAATAAATGTTCTAAATGGATAATTATAAAGACTATTTGGTTTATTTTTTAATAAAATTTTTAAAGAAACCCTATTTTTAGTCTTAAAAAAATGTGTTTTATTATATAAAGAGATTTTTTTTGCAATTTTTTTCTTTTTTTGTTTTTCTATAATTGATTTTTTTAAATCGTCTTCAACTTTGTTTATATTATGTATTTTATTTATACCAACAAACTTTAAATCATAAAAAGAATTTTCTTTTTTACTATTATTTTTATATAAATTAATCTTAGAATATGACATATTTTTAAAATTTTTTAAATAATTATTTTTAATAATTTTTTCAAACTGAAATGGATTCATTTTTTTTATTTTGTTTAATTGCAGTTGTTCACTTTGCTTCATCTTTGAAGAGTTTTTGAAAAATCTTGCATTCTTATTATTATAAAATTTGGAAAAAACAATCTTTGATTTTGAAAATATTTCAAATTTTTGTTGTACTTTGTTATTTAATGAAGTTTTCTTATTTAAAAATTTGATAATATCAAATGGAGTGTTCATTAAAAAGAAATAAGAAAGTTTTTTTGTTGCTTTTTTAATTTTTTTATTATTCAGAGAAATACTATTCTCTTTCTTTTGCTTGTAAAGTTTGTTTACAAGTTTAAAATCTATATAAAAATAATATAAAAATTTTTTATTTAAAAACAAAATAAGTTTGTTTTTAAATCCTTTAATATAAAAGTTTTTAGGTATTTTTTTTAAAAAAATGAATTTTTCTCTGTTAAGATTAAAATTTTCTATATTAATGTTTAAAATATTTTCTTTCTTTTGCCTCTTTCGGCAATCGGAGATTGCCGATAATCTCCGATTGCCGAAGTAAACTTTGTTTGCAAGTTGTTCCAATTTTTTGTTTGTTGAATTTATAATTCTTTCTTTCTTTTGGCTCTTTCGGTTATGGCATAGCCAAACCGATAATCTCCGATTGCCGAAGTAAACTTTTTTGGCTTCGCCGACTACAAGTGCTTGTAAACTTTGTTTACAAGTTTTATAGAAAAAGTCTTCTCTATCTTTTGCTTGTAAACTTTGTTTACAAGTTTTTGTTAAAGAAAATCGCTTAATACCTTTAAAAATCAAATTCTTATTTTTTTGTTTTGTTAAAGGAATATTTAAAAAACAAGAGTTTGAATTATGCCAATAAATTTTTTGAAAAGTTGTATTTCTATTAAAGAAATCTCCATTTATTCCAAAAGAATTCAATCCTAAAGGATCATAATAAATTTTACCTGATAAAATCCAAATTTTGGACCAATCAATTGCTTTTAAAACAATATCTTCAAATAGTTTTTCATTTTGTTGTTCTAATAAATCAATTTGCGAAAAAGAAATTTCCCCCTCTAATTCTGCATAAACAGTTTGTTCTGAATTTCCTCTTTGGGCTTGATTTTGAGCAATGCTTGAAAATTGAGCTACAATTTGTTTTTTAAAAACTTGTTGTTTATTACGAAAAAATAAAATTGCATAAGCTGGGATTGTATAAAACTCAGATCTAAAAAGTTTGTTACCATTTTTTTGTAATAAAAAGTCTTTTTCTTTAATAAAAAAAGAGCCTTGGGTTTTTGTTAAAAAACTAATATCTCCTTGAGGAGTTCGAATACAAGTTCCTGGAATTGTATCAGAATATTCAACATAACCATCATAAGGTGCAATTATTTGATTGTTTAATCCACCAGAAAATACACCTCCTGTATGAAAAGTCCTCATGGTTAATTGAGTACCTGGTTCTCCAATAGATTGGGCTGCAATAACTCCAACAGCTTCTCCAAGAGAAACCAATTTAGAAGATGCTAAACTCCAACCATAGCAAAGTTGACAAACTAATTTACGTGTTTCACAAGTTAATGGAGAACGCACAAAAGCTTTTTTTGTTATTTTAGCAATTGAAGCTGCTAATGAAGATGAAATTTCTTGATTTCGATAAGCTTTCTTAAAAGTAACAGAAGATTCTTTATTTTCTTTAGTAAATCTTTGATTCTTTTTTTCTTTTGTGAATTTTTGATTCATGATAATCTTTGAATTGTCAATTTTCGAGTCATCTTTCTCATAAATACGACTTGAAGATGTTGCTTCCCCTACTTCAGCTCGCTTCGGCTCCTTCAGCTCTTCAGCTCCTTCGGCGGAGCCGAAAACGAGCGATGCCGAAGATGCGATGCCAAAGATGCGAAAACTCGTGTGATGATTACATTCAATATCATTGGCTAAAACCCGTCCTATTAAGCGATTTTGAAACGAATAAATTGTTTTTGCGCCTTCTTTCATATCAAATAAAAAAATACCTCTTGTTGTACCACAATCAAATTGAGAAATCATCACATGTTGTGCAACATCAACTAATCGTCGAGTTAAATAACCTGCTGTTGCTGTTCGAAGCGCAGTATCTACAATCCCTTTTCTAGCACCATAGGTTGAAATAATATATTCTGTTAATGTTAAACCTTCACGAAAATTACTTTGAATAGGAAAATCAATAATATTTCCTTGAGGGTCTGACATTAAACCTCTCATACCCACTAATTGTCGAACTTGAGAGATATTTCCACGTGCTCCAGAAAATGCCATCATATAAACAGGGTTAAATAAATCTGTTGTTTCAAAATTTCGAATAACTTCTTGCTTTAAAAATTCACTTGTTTGATTCCATACATCAATTAATTGTTGAAGCCTTTCAACTCCTGTTATTTGACCTTTTTTATATTTTTCTATTCCTTTAAATATCTTTGATTCAGCTTGATTTATCAAATCAAATTTTTGAGATGGAATTTTTAAATCATCAATACCCAAAGAAACACCTGCTTTTGTTGCATAACCAAATCCTAAATTTTTTAGTTGTTCTAATAATTCTATAGTTTTGTATTCTCCATAAGTATTTAAAAACCATACAACAAAACTTTTTAAACGCCCTTTGTCAAATGCACAATTCCAAAAAATATTAAAATTATCTATTGATTTATTTGTACTTTTAATAAAAAAATTTTTTTTTTGAACTTTTGATGTCTCTTTCTGAATATTCAATTCAAAACAATTATTGATTCCAAATAAACAGGAAACTGAAAGTACATTTGTAGATAAAAGTTTTCTTTTTTTAATGTTACTAAGTTTATTTGTTTTGTTACTTAGTAATTTATTTTTTTTTATTAAAAAAATTAATTTTTGCATTTTAAAAAAATGAAAATCAAAAAATCAATTATTTTTTAACGATTGATTTTTTATTAAAAAATTTATTTAATTTTTTATTTATTTCTTTTATTTATTAAATCTTTGATTGTTGTCTTCATTCATCAATTGAAAATTAATGAGAATCTCCAATTGATAACTTGAAAATTTCTTCAGTATGGGTCAACTTTTTCGGCTTTTTGGAATCATCTTTTTTCTTTCATCAATCTTTGAATCGGCAATCTCCGAATTGGCAATCTCCGAATCAGCAATCGGAGATTATCGTCAATTTCCGAATCGGCAATCGGAGATTATCGGTTTGGCTTCGCCCCTTCGGCTCTTCGGCTCTGCCGAAGGAGCGATGCCGAAGAGCTATACCGAAAGAAGCCGAAGCCGCAGATGAAAGAAGACGAAGACTTCGCTCCTTCGGCAGAGCCGAAGAGACGAAGACTAAAACGAAAGAACCAAAAAGATGTGAAGAAAGCACCACAAGAAGAGTGTTCCAAGATGCTGAAAAAATAATCAAAGATTCAGAAAGAATTATAAAGAAAATAATAAATTGTTTAAAAAAGCATTTTTTTTATATATCTTTCTCTTTTAGTAGTTTAGAAAATATTACTCTAAACTCTATAAAAAAATAAGAAATTAAAAAATACATATATTCTATTTTGGAAACTACATTCACAAAAATAGAATATATGTATTTTATATATACATTTAAATGTATAAAATTTTGTGATTTTAGAAAATAAAAAAAAAAGAATTTTTGTACTTCTTTGTTCCAGAAAGCAAAGAAACACTAAAAATTCTTTTCTTCAAGCTCATGTTTCTTCGTTTTTGTCTCTTCGGCTCTGCCGAAGGAGCGAAGTCTTCATCTTCTTTTGGAATCTTCGATTCCAAACCTTCATCAATCGAAGATTGATGATTCGAAGATTGATGATTCGAAGATTGATGAAGACGAAGCCAAAGACGAAAGGAGGTGAAAGCGCTGCAAATATTTTTTTTATTTTGTATAACCTTTATAAATCCAAACTTTTACACCAATAATACCATAAATTGTATAAGCTGTTTTATAACAATAATCAATATTTGCACGTAAAGTTTGTAAAGGCACTCGACCAGAACGAACCCATTCAGAGCGTGCAATTTCAGCTCCATTTAAACGCCCTGAAACTTGAATTTTTACCCCTTTAACTTTTGATGTTTTCATAAGATCTTCTTTAGCTTTTTTAATAACTCTACGAAAAGCTTTTCTTTTCTCTAAATCATCCACAATTGAATCAGCTACAAAAGAAGCTTTTGTTTCTAAATTTTGTGGTTTTACTGAATAAAATTTAAAGGAAATTTTTGGAGTTAATTCAAGATTCATAAGATATGTTGTTTTAAGTTTTTGTAATTGTTCAAAAAAGATTTCCTGGAAAGTTTTTTGTAATTCATTTTTTCTATTAATTTGTTTAATAGTTTGTAAAACTTTATTTTTCACTACATCACGACGTCTTTCTTCATTATTATAATTTTCATTTAATTTAAAATGAATCCCAAATAAGAAATTTGCTTGTTGTTTAGTAAATTTACGGATTTTTCGTAAATTTTTACGAGAATCTGAAAGAGTTGCTAAATAAAGAGAAATATTTTGAGTTCGATGTTGTTTTACTTTCTCTTGTAAAAAATCAATAAATTTTACTTTTAATGATTCATTTTTAATATCGGCAAATTTTTTTCTTAATGCAATTTCTGTTAAAGAAAGTAAATTTTTTTGTTGTTTTTGAAGGTCAAGAGTGTTTAATTCAGTTAATTTTGAATTTTTTTGGTTTTTTAATTGTTTATTTACTTGTTGAATATAATTTCTTAATGATTTAATAAAACGAATTCTTTGAAAATAAGCAAAAGTTTTTGTTTTTGATAAAGTTCCTAAAACTAAATATTCTTGACGTAAATTTTCAAATTTTTTTAATGCTTGTTTTTGTAAAGACTTTAATAATTTAATTAAAACAAAAGTCTTTTGTGTTTTAATTTTTTGAAGTCGAACAAGACTCCATTTTTGTTGGTATCCTAATGGAGCTTCTTTCAAGAAACCATATTTTTGAATTTGTTGTTGTTTATGATTTTTTAAAAACTTATTCCAATAATTCATTTCACTTTTTAATGCATTAATAAATTTGCGGTTTGTTTGAGCTACAAATAAATCTACAAATCTTGTCATTTTATTAGATTGAACAGCTCCATATTTTTTTACAATTGTATTGTATGTTTTTTTAGAATCAAAAGAAATTTCTTTTTTGTTTTTAGTTTTACTTAAAGTTTTATTAAAAGAAGTTTTATCTTTTCTTTTATTAAAAGAATTTGAGAAATTTCTAGTGTTAAATTCTTTACTTGAAGATTTCTTTGTTGAAATTTTAAATACTGTTTTTTTAAATTTTCTAGAAATTTTTTTCCCTTCTTTTAATAAATAAATATTTTTTAAAAAGCGTTCTTGGAAAAATTTTAAAGCATTTTTACGTTTTTGAAAATTTTTTACTTTATATGATTTTTTCATATTAATATTTGAAATTTCTTTATTTTCCAGTTCAGAACTTGTTGTTGGTAAGTTATTAATTAATGAATTCATTTCTTTTGCTTTTAAACTAGCTTGTTCTAATAGAACTTGATTTTTTAAAACATTATGAATTTGCTGTGGTTGAACTTGTAATTTTTCAACAGCAGACTTAAACATTTCACAATTTTGAGCATGAATTTGAATCCCAATTTCATAAGGAATAAAGCCACGTTCAATTTTAATATGTGAAATTTTAGGAACAATTTGAGAACGATTTGATTGTTTTTCTACAATTTCTGGTAATACTTTAAATAAAGTTTGACGTAAAAAACGATCTTCTAATACAGTTTGAGCATATTGATGCTTATGAAATCTAGCAAACCATTGATTCTGATGTTTTTTTGTAATACCTACACGGAATCCTAAAGGATTAATTTTTTGACCCATAAAATGAAATAAAAAACTTCAGTATAAAAATGAAATTTCATAATTCTTACTTTCTTTTGCTTGTAGTCGGCAAAGCCGAAAAAGTTTACAAGTTTTTTTAATTTAAAATAGAAAAAAATAAAATTTAAATAACTGAGTTTAAGAACTTTTATTAAAAACTAAACTAAGTTTTAAAAATGTAAAAACTTTTGAAAAAAATTACTTCATAAATTTTTCTTACTTTTGCCTCTTTCGGCAATCTCCGAATCATCAATCTTTGATTATCGGCAATCGGAGATTGCCGAAAGAAGACGACTATCTCCGAATCGTCAATCTCCGAATCATCAATCGAAGATTATCGGTTTGGCTTCGCTCCGCGAGCCATACCGAAAGAAGACGAAGCCGAAGTAGTCAGCGAAGCCTAAAAAGTTTACAAGTAAACTAACAAAAATTAAACAAGTTTAAAAATAAATAAAATAATTTATTATTCGATTTATTTAATTTTTTAAAATAAATAAATAAAGATAATTAAATTTCAAATTTAATATACAAAAACAAATAAAAGTTCACATTGGAATTATATTATTTAAAAATAATATTAAAATTTGAATGTGGGCTAGAAATATTTTAGGATATTTCTAAATTTTATATTAAAATTTTTGTTTAAAAAAACCGTATTTAATCATTAAATATGATATCAAAAAAATTTGATACAAAAAAGTATTAAAAAATTAAATCTAAGAAATATATAATAAATTTAAAAAACAAACTTCTTTAAGTTTGATTCTTTCTTTCTTTTGTGAATCTTTGATTCATCAATCTCTGATAGTCTTTCTTTCGTCTTCTTTTTTTCTTTCGTCTTCTTTCTTTCTTTCGTGAATCAAAGATTCACGAAAGAAAGAAGATGCGAATGGAATTTTATATTCATAAAAAATGATCTTGAATTCCAAACTTTCTCTTTTACTGCTATCCTTAATTATGTAATCTTAATTAAGATTATTAATATTCTTACAGAAAAAAAAATCATATAAAAAAAAATATATATGAGTTTATTCAGAACTATCTATGATTCACATGTCAATCTAAGAGAAACAATAAAAAAGAAAATTTCTTTTATTTTATTTAAAACAATCAAATAAAAAAATAAATGAAATAAAGACTAATTTTATATTAAAAAAATAAAGTTAGTCTTTATTTCATTTATTTTTTTATACTTTATTTTGTAAAATGAAAATTTTTAAGTGTTTTTTGGCGTTTTAAAGGGCGAGTTACCAAATCTAAAATTTGGCGTGCATTTGAAAACCCATGAATTTGAGAAAAAGTAAATTCAACAGACCATTTTGTTGTAATTCCACGAGCTTCCAAAGGGTTTGCATGTGCCATTCCAGTAATAACTAGATCTGGTTGTAATTCACGAATTCTTTGAATTTGGTAATAATTATCTGGTTTTTCAATAATACGAGGAATTGGGACATTCATTTCTAAACATGTTTTTTCAAGAAGTTCAAGTTCCGATGCTTGAAAGCGTCGATCCATATAAGGAATTCCAATTTCATAAACAATCATACCACAACGGATTAAAAATCTTGCTAATGAAACTTCTAATAAATTATCTCCCATAAAAAAAACAGACTTCCCACGAATTAATTGCAAATCATTTTCTAAACTTTGCCAAATTTTTTGTTCGCGTTCTTCTAATCCTTGAGGTACTATATTAAAAACAGAACAAATTTTTTCTATCCATGCACGTGTTCCATCAGGACCAATTGGAAAAGGTGCACCAATTAATGGACATTTTCGTCGTCTCATTAAAGTAGTTGCTGTTCGACTTAAAAAAGGATTAATTCCACAAACATATACATTTTTTCCTAAAGCAGGAAGATTTACATAATGTTGAGAAGGAAGCCAACCAGAAATTTCAATTCCTTGTCTATTTAATTCTAAATTTAATTCAGTTGCAACTGTATTGGGTACAGAACCAAATAAAACAAGAGGTGTAACTTGTGCTTTCTTATTTGAGAAATTATTCACTGTCATGTTGGCTGCTTCTTGTGGTTTATTTGAAATCTTAGATTGTTCTTTCTTATTATTATTGTTATCATAAGATTTATCATAAGATTTATCATAAGATTCAGAATAATTTTTGATACTGAATGAATTGTTTTCTGCATTATTTAACTCATTTGATGAGAATTCAGGACAACGTTGTGCCATTGCAGATAAAACAGTATCTTCTCCTTGAGTAAAAGCATAATCTAAACCATTTGCACGTGCAACTACAATTGGAATTCCAATCTCACGTTCTAATCTTGGAGCCATTCCTTCTAAGTCCATTTTTATAATTTCTGTTGTACATGTGCCAATCCATACAATAACACTTGGATTTCGATCTTGTTTAATTTGTAAACATAAACGTTTTAATTCTTTATAATCATTTAATTGAGCAGAAATATCACTTTCTTCTAATTCTGCCATTGCATAACGTGGTTCAGCAAAAATCATTACTCCTAAAGCATTTTGTAAAAAATAGCCACAAGTTTTTGTACCAATTACTAAAAAAAAGCTATCTTCAATTTTTTGGTATAACCAAGAAACACAACTAATTGGACAAAAGGTATGATAATTTCCTGTTTCACATTCAAATACTAAACTTTTTGTTTCTAAATTAGTAGAATTAACAATAGATTGAGACATATAAAATGAAATCAATTTAAATTTTAAAATTTTAATATATTTTTGGTTCTTACTTTTGCTTGTAAACTTTTTCGGTATGGCGTAGCCAAACCGACTACAAGTAAAAATTTAACTTTAATTTTATTTTCCTTTGCTCCATGATATTTTTGATATTTATTTTTTATTATTTTAATAGAATTTTAAAGTGAATATAAAAGAAAAGTTCTTTCACTTTAAATTTTATACTTGAAGTTTATTCTCTCATTTTTCAACTTTTTAAATAAAAGAGGTTTCTTTCTTTTTCTTGTTAACTTTTTCGGCTTCGCCGACTACAAGTTTTTGTTATTCGCTCTTGAAGATCTTTGATCTTTAAAAATCTTTGATTATAAAACAATAATCTTTTAGTTTGTCTTTTCTCTCAGAAAGCAAAAAATGTCTTTTTTTTACATTTGCTCATACTTGGGTAACGCGGATATGCAGTTTTTCTTAACAATTTTTGTCTTCGCATTAGTTTTGGTAATAGGAGATTGACGATTCAGAGATTGACGATTCGGAGATTGAAGATTCAGAGATTGACTTTGCTTCTTCGGTATGGCTCTTCTTTGGCTCCTTCGGCGAGTTTGGTTCTTCTTTTGGAATCTTTTAATTAAATGATTCCTTCGCATCTTCGTCTTCTTTCGTCAATCGGAGATTGACGACTATCTTCGATTGATGATTCGGAGATTCTCGTGAATCTTTGATTCACGAAAGAGAGGGTTTGGAATCATTTTATGATTCCAAAAGAAGCGAGACCCACTTTCTTTCGTCAATCTTTGAATCAGCAATCGGAGATTGTCGTCTTCTTTTGGAATCTTCGATTCCAAACCTTCATCAATCTTCGATTGATGATTCAGAGATTGCCGATTCGAAGATTATCCATAATCTCCGATTGACGATTCGAAAATTGACGAAGAAGGAGCTGAAGCGAGTCAAAAATTGATAAAAGAAGACGAAAGAAAGAAGCAAACCAAAATTAAGATTTCAAAATAAGTTAAATAATGAATTCATAAATTTAATTTGAACAAATAAAAATTTGAACAAAAAATAAAAGGTAAGAAAAAATTATAAAAAAATATGTCAAACAAATCTAGGATCTTTAATAATTTTAAAGTTTATATATAAGTCCCTGATTATTTCTTTACTAATAAATAAAAACTAATAAAGAAAAATAAAAAAACATTCTAAAATACAAAATACAAATTTTTAGAATAATTATTTGTTATTCTATCTTTTTGAATCAAATATTCCAAATTATTTTTTTTTTTCAATCTAATTGTAAATCTAAAATTGATAATTCTCTTTAAATCTTCTAAACTTTAGATTTTTTGTTTGTTACATTAATTTAGTTGAAATGTCTAAGCAAAGGTAACAATTTCAATCAAAGATAATTTTGAAGAATAGATTTAAAAAAAAAACAATAAATATTTTAAATGTTAGATAATAATTTAGAGAAAAATAAAAGCAAATAAATATATATATATATAGTATTAGTCTTTCTATAGATAAAATATTCAACACCTTAAATAGAAATATATGTTGAATATTTTATCTATAGAAAGACAAAAAATAATTTTTTATTAATTAAAAAATGACAAATGCTATTGAAAACTTGACTAAATATTTTCAATATTATAATTTTTTTTTGAGTATGAAAAGTAATTAAGTATTTGTTTCTTTTAATTTTTTATTAAAAGAAACAAATAAAGCAAAAAAAACTTTTTTTTTGCATTTCTTCTCTTCATTAAAAAAAGACCCAAACTTATTACTTTTTCCATTTTTAAAAACTTAAATCATAGTTAAGTTTTTAAAATCACCCTGTTTAAGGAAAGATACAAAAATCCAGCACCAGTAAAAATTTACATAATTAATAAAAGTGTCTTAGTTAGTTAACCTAAATCTTTTTTATTTTAAATAGATAAAAGTGATTCGGCTTCAAAACTGTAGAAGATTTTTTTAAATCTAACAGCTTCATTTAGAATTCTTAATGAATCATTCTTTTAGTTTTTAATAAATTAAAAACTAAAAGAATATATTTATTATTTAACTTTTTTTTGGAATTTTTTTTCCTCACATCTGCGTCTTCTTTACTTTTTTCTTCTTTCTTTCATCAATCTTCTTCGCATTGGCGCTTCGTTATAGCTCTTTGGCATCGCTCCTTCGGTTCGGCAGAGCCGAAGAGCCGAAGAGCCGAAGGAGCGATGCCAAACCAAAGAGCCGAAGAGCCAAAGAGCCATAACGAAGCGCCAATGACTATCTTTGATTCACTTCTTTTGGTTCTTCTTTTTGGAATCTTCGATTCCTTCGCTCCGCGAGACCCGCGACATCTCCGATTGATGACTCATTTTATCATTCCAAAAGAAGAAAGAAGACGAAAGAAGACAAAAGAAGACGAAAGAAGACAAAAGAAGACGACTAATAAAGAAGCAAACCAAAAGAAGTCCATCAAATATTCACAAAGACAACTATCTTTGATTAGCGAAGACGCAAATCGCTCAAAAAATGGTATTTATAACAAAGATAAACAAAAAAAAGCACACCTAAGATATCAAATCTTAACAACTATCTTCAATTGAAGACAGAAAAACTTCAAACTCTCTTTAATTTGCTTTGTGAGGATGATTCTCTTCAATTGTGCAGGAAGAAAAAAAACTTCAATTGATGCAAAATTTCAAACTTAGTTCTTTATTAATAATAAATTGACAAATATCATAAATATGATTGCAAAAGAAATAAATATAAAATTTAAAGTTAAATAATATTTTAATAATATAATTGTATATTAATTATAACATAAATTTTTTTTTAATTTTTTTTTATTTAAAAAAAATTAAAAAAATTAAAAGAAATAATTATTTGGTTTATTAAAACTTTGCTTTAATAAATAAAAGAAGTAAAACCCTTTTAAATTCATCTTCAAATATTAATTGGTTTTGGTTCTTCAAAAAAAAGAAAAAACCAAAGACAAAAAATATAAAATATATTGAAATTTATCAAAGAAATATTAAGGTAATCTTATTAAATTCTCAACTTTTTTAAAAAAACCTGCTTGATTTAAACGATATAATCCAATATCTAAACATAATGCTTGAAGTTCACATACTAAAACTTTAAAAGATTCTGGAGTCCCAATATAAATTTCTTTATGTAAAAGAATATTTGACCATAAGGTCATACGTCCTGTAATATCATCTGATTTAATTGTTAACATTTCTAATAATGTAAAAGCAGCTCCATAACCTTCTAATGCCCAAACTTCCATTTCTCCTAATCTTTGTCCTCCATATTTTGAGCGACCTCTTAATGGTTGTTGAGTTACTAATGAATAAGGTCCTGTGGATCTTGCATGAATTTTATCATCAACTAAATGTACTAATTTAAGCATATAAGAAATACCAACAGTTACAGCTTGATCAAATGGTTCACCAGTGCGCCCATCAAAAAGTTTGATTTTTCCAGGAAAAATTGGATTAAAAATCCATTTTTTTTTTGTTTTTAATCTTGCTTCATATAATTTTGAAAAAACAAAACTTCTTGATGCTTGAGCCCCATAAATTTCATCAAAAGGTGTTATACGAAAATATTCTTTTAAATATTTAGCAGCAAAACCTAAAAGACATTCATAAATTTGGCCTACATTCATACGTGATGGCACACCTAAAGGATTTAAAACCATATCTAAAGGAGTTCCATCAGGTAAATATGGCATATCTTGTCTTGGCAAAATTTGAGAAATAATTCCTTTATTTCCATGACGACCTGCCATCTTATCACCAACTTGAATTTTTCTTTTTTCTGCTAAATAAATTTTTACATATTCAGGTTTTTTAAAAAGATTTTTTTTTAGAATTTTTATATCAATAACTTTTGCTTTTAGACCTTTAGGAGCACGAAGAGAACTATCTTTAACAGATTCAAGTTCTTTTTCTAAAATTGTATACAGTAATTTTTGATATGGAGATTTAAATTTTTTTTGAATTGGAGTTGTTTTTCCTACTAAAATTGTTCCTTCTTGAACAAATGTACCAATACGAATAACTCCTCTGTTATCTAAATAAGAAATTTCTTTTTGTGAAATATCTGGAATCCTATTTGTAATTTCTTCTAAACCATACTTTGTTTTGCGTGTTTCTGTTTCATAACTTTCAATATGAATTGATGTATAAAGATCTTCACAAACTAATCTTTCACTTATTAAAATTGCATCTTCATAATTATAACCTTCCCAAGGCATATAAGCAATTAATAAATTTTGACCTAATGAAAGCTCTCCAGCTTGACTTGAGGCTGCATCTGCTAATAAATCACCTTCTTGAATCCAGTCTCCTTCAAAAACTATTGGACGTTGTACTAAACACGTGTCTTGATTTGAGCGTTGGTATTTTTGCAATGAATATTTAATTACTTGAGAAATAATATTATATTTTTTACAAATTGTAACTAAATTGTATTAAAACTTAATAAATAATATCTTTAATATTAAATAAAAAAAGCACTCTTTGTTTTGTTTTCTTCTTTTGCTGCTTTGCTTCTTTCTATTCTTCATTTTTGTGTTGTCTTCGTTTCTTCTCTTCGGCTTCTTCGGTGGGTTTGGTTCTTCTTTTGGAATCTTTTAATGAAATGAAATGAAATGAAATGAAATGAAATGAAATGAAATGATTCCTTTGCATCTTCTTTCATCTTCGGCTTCTTTTGGCAATCGGAGATTATCGTGAATCAAAGATAGTCGTCTTTATAAGATTGACGAAAGAAAGAAAGAAGCCGAAGACAATTCGAAGATTCCAAAAGAAAAAGAAGCACTTCGGTATGGCTCTTCAGCTCTTCGGCTCTGCCGAAGGAGCGAAGCCAAACCGAAGAACCAATGTAAAGAAAGTTTAAGAGCAAAAGAAAAAAGACAACTCTCTTATATATTATATAATTAATATAATGTAATGGGGAAAAAAATCAAAGATTTAAAAATAAAAACAAATTAAAGATTAAAATTTTTATTAAATTTTTTTTATAGAAAAATATATATATTAAGATTATACAAATTTAGATTTTTATAAAAACAAATAAATTACTATTTATTTGTTGAGATCTATTTTTTTATTATTTGATCCCTTTAAAAATAAAGTTTATAAATTACTTTTTAAGTCACTAATACTTAAGTCAAAAAATAAAAAAATATTTAAAAATATAAAAAAAATATTTTATTAATTAAATTAATAAGATATACATTTTTTTATTTCATTTTTTTAAAATTAATAGTAGATTAAAATTTTTTTAGCTTTTACTTTTTTGTTGTTTCTTTTTATTCGCTTCTTTTGATTCGTCAATGGGAGATAGTCGTTGTCGCGGGTCTCGCTTCTTTTGGAATCTTTTAATTAAATGATCCCTTCGCATCTTCGTCTTCGGTATGGCATAGCCAAACCGATTCGGAGATTATCGTGAATCTTTGATTCACGAAAGAGAGGGTTTGGAATCGAAGATTCACGATAATCTCCGAATTGTCAATCATCTTCTTTTGGTTCGTCAATCTCCTTCTTTTGGGATCTTTTAATTAAAAGATCCCAAAAGAAGGAGATTGACGAACCAAAAGAAGATGAACCAAACCCGCGATGACAACTATCTTTGATTTACGAAAGAAAGAAAGACTCTCTTTGATTCACAATAGTCAAAGATAATACTTTCCAATTTTATTCTAATTTTATTAAGATTCAGAAGAATCTTTGAGTGCTGTATTTCTTTTGAAACTGTCTTTTGAAACCTTCTAAACAAAACAACTAATGCAAAGAAGTGGAACACTGAACAAAATAGAAAGAAACCATAAACTGGAAATATAAAATTAAAATTAAAGTTAAAGTTAAAAAATTTCTCTTTTTTCTATTAATTTGTATATAAAAGAATTTTTGATCCACTAACATACAAAACATAACCGCTTTTTGCTGTAACTAAAGCATGCCCTGAGTCTGAAACAGAACGTGCTTCTAAACCAGTTCCTATAAAAGGTCTTTGTGATCGTACTAAAGGTACAGCCTGACGCTGCATGTTTGATCCCATTAAAGCACGGTTTGCATCATCATGTTCTAAAAAAGGAATTAAAGCAGTTGCAATAGAAATCATTTGAACAGGTGAAATTCCAATAAATGATACATAACGGCGAAAAGTAGGAATAAAATCTTTTCCAATTCGAACAGGTATTTTTTGTTTTGGTAAAAAATTTATATTTGAAATATTTAAATCTGGTGTTGCAATTTTAAAAAATTCTTCTTTTTCAGCAGAAAGGTAAATTCTTCCTGAATTTTTTTGAACTTGACCTTTATAAAGGCTATAAAAAGGAGTTTCAATAAAGCCTTTGTTATTTACACGAGCATAAGTGGTTAATGAGTTAACTAATCCTGTATTTTTTCCTTCAGGAGTCTCAATTGGACAAATACGACCATAATGTGATGAATGGATTCCACGAACTGCTAATGTTGCAGTATCTCTTGAAACACCTCCAGGACCTAAAGAACTTAGTCGTCGTTTATGTGTCATTTCAGATAAAGGATTAATTTGATCCATAAATTGAGATAAAGGATGGGTCCCAAAAAATTCTTTTAATGCTCCATTTACAAATTTTGGTTGAATAATTGAATTTAAAGCCAAAAATTTAAGATTTAAGTCATTTTTTTGATTATATTTTAATTCTCTTTTTTTTGCTTGTAAACTTTGTTTACTAGTTTTACTATGCTCTTCAGTTTTATCAAATGAAGAAGTGGTCATCAATCTTTTCTTGGCAAATGAACGCAAAGAGAAATTTTTTTTTGAAATGGCAGATTCTTTATTATATGTAGATATCACATTTTTTAAAAAATTTTTATCGTTGTTTAATTTATATCTTATTGCTTTTTCTAAACGCATTAATCCAATTCCAAATTGTACTTGAATAAGATCTCCCGAACAACGTACACGACGATTTTTTAAATGATCAATATCATCAATTTCATAAAGTCCCTTTTCTACTTTCATCAAATAATCAGTTGCAGATAATAAATCTTGAGCTGTTAATGTGGTTTGGTATGGAGAAAGATTTAATGAAAGTTTTTGATTTATAGAAAGACGACCTTGTTTACTTAAATCATATGTTCTTGGATTCATGAATTTTTTAAAAAACCACTTTCTTCCCAATTCTAAAGTTTCTTTTTTCTTATTATTTTTTTTACCAATATTTGAAACAACAATACTTGTTTTTTTATTTATTGTTTTTATATTTCCTTTTTTTAAATTTAAAAGTTTTGTGATTTCATTCCATGCTTCTGGAGGATTTTTAACATACAAATATGTTTTTTGTGTTTCACTTTTTCGTTTTTGTTCTGCTGAGCTTGCACTTGCAAAAGAGGAACGTGGATAATTTTTTAAATTTTTTGTGTCTTTCTGAAAACTTTTTAATAAAAAATTTGGAGATATTACAGATTGAAAAATCATTTTTTCGTTTAACCCCATTCCTATTAAAAACCATAAAAGTGGAATTTTTGGTCCTTTCTTTAATCGAACCCACATACAATAATCTTTATCAATTTCTATCCTTAACCAGGTACCTTTTAAACATATGATATCTGCATAAAATCTTTTTGCAACTGCATTTGGTTTTGGATTCCATAAATTGCCATAAATTTCATAAAAGTTTTCTCGAAAATAAATTCCTGGACTACGGACTAATTGATTAACAATTACCCTTGCAGAACCATTTAATACAAAATGGCCTCTTTTTGTCATTAATGGTAATTGTGCAACAAGCATCCATTTTAAAAGAATTCTTTTTTTATTTCTGTCAGTATATTGCACTGGAATATAAAGTTTTGATATATAACTTTTTTGATAAAAAACAGCTTGCTGTATTGTATAAGAAGGTTTTGTCAAACGGTAATATTCAGGATAAAAGAAAATTTCAATATTTTTATGAATATTTGTTATAGGATTTCTTTTTGCAAATTCTTCAATAATACCTTTTTCCAAGAAATTTAAAAAACTTTGCCTTTGCATGTCCACAAAATCTGGCAAAAAATAACGTGTTTTTTTTTTAGGCATAAAAAAATTTGTTTAAATTTAAATATTCTATTTTTTCTTTTAAAAAAGAAAATTTAAGTGTTTTTTATTTATTTGTACATTTATTTTTCATCATTTATATGATTTTATTATGATTTTTATTATGATTTTATTATGATTTTTATTAAAAATCTTAAAAAGATTATTCTTTATTTTTGTTTAATAATATCATAAATTTCTGTTACTTTTTGCTTTTTTCTTTTGTTATACTCCTTTGCTTATTCACTTCACAAACCAAAGCACTTTGTGTAATTGAAAGAATACTTCAATTCAAAGAAAGTTAATAAGCTTTGACTTTGGTCTTTTGTTTCACAAAGGAATGTATTATTTTCAGGATTTATTTTTTGTCTTCGCATCGGTTTGGCTATGCCTTAGCTTCACATCGCCTTCACCTCCTTTCGTTGTCGCTTCTTTGTCTTCGTCTCTTCAGCTCTGCCAAAGGAGCGAAGTCTTCTTCTTTGTCTTCGGCTTCGTCTTCGGCTTCGGTATGGCTCTTCGGCATCGCTCCTTCGGTTCGGTTCGGCAGAGCCGAAGAGCCGAAGAGCCGAAGAGCCGAAGGAGCGAAGCCAAACCGATTTGGAGATTGCCGATTTGGAGATTGCCGATTTGGAGATTGCTGATTTGGAGATTGCTGATTCGGAGATTGACGATTCATTTTATGATTCCAAAAGAAGGAGATTGACGATTTGGAGATTGCCGATTCGTAGATTGACGATTCGGAGATTGACGATTCAGAGATTGACGAAGACGAAGATGAACACAAAAAACTCACGAGCTCAAAAATTGACAAAAGAAAACGAATTAAAAGAAAGAAATTTATTATTTTTTAATAATTTATAAAAATAAATAAAAATTATCCATTTTTTTTTTATTTTTGAAGAAATTTTAGATGAATGAAAATAAATGAACAGAAAAATGATTCACTTAAGATTAAGAAAAAATATTAAAAAACATATAAAAATTTATTTTGTTTGATCTTTTATTTGAAAAAAAAATAAAAGAGTTTAGTTTATATATTAAAAAAATTATTTAGTTGAAAAATTATTATATTTCATTAAATAATATTTTTAAATGATTTAATACTTTGTTTTTTTTTTTAAAGTAAAAATGTTAATATTTCATTTTTATGTTATAATAAAAATGAAATTTATTCCTACACTTGTGTTTTTTATATTATTCAAAATTTGTTTTGAATAAAGTTTAAAATTAAAATTTTAAAGTCTCTCTGAATTCAAATATATTCATTTTATTTGACATTCATTTGCTTTTTTAATCTCAAATTGACTTTGCCTCACTGTCGCCGGAGGTGATAAGGAAGGTTTTGGTATTGGCTTTGGCATCGGTCGCTTCTTTTGGAATCTTTGATTCCAAAAGAAGCGAGAACCGCTTTCTTTCGGCAATCGGAGATTGCCGACTATCTTCGATTGACGATAATCTCCGATTGACGACTTGCAGATTCCAAAAGAAGAAGATGTCGCTTCTTTTGGAATCTTTTAATTAAATGATTCCAAACCCTTTGGTATGGCATCGCCAAACCGAAGATGCGAAGAAAGAAGACAGCGAAGGCTTCGCTCCTTTGGTATTGGCTCTTCAGCTCTTCAGCTCTTCGGTTTTGCTATACTATACCAAAGAGCCAATACCAAAGTCAATGCAAAGCAGTAAAATTTACTAGCAGAAAAAGTGAAAGATATTAAATGAAATATTCTTTATATTTTATCTTATAGTTTAGTTAAAAAACTAATAAGAAAGTAATAATTTTTTTTTTTGATAAAAAAAAGTTTATATTTTAATGGATTTTAACAATTTTTATTTTTTTTAAAAGTATTGAATAACTCTCTCTTTATTTTTTTTTTATAAAAAGATTGTAACTTAAAAAGTTACAATTAAAATAAAAATAAATTTCTATGCTTCTCATTTTCAAAAATATAAAACATTGCAAAATAAAAGTATGCAATTTGCATCTTCGTCTTCTTTGTTCGTATCTTTCCTTCTTTTGGAATCTTTTAATTAAATAAGTCTTTCATGAATCTTTGATTCACGATAATCTTCGAATCATCAATCTTCGATTGATGAAGACGAAAGGTTTTGGAATCATTTAATTAAAAGATTCCAAAAGAAACGTCGACGATTCGAAGATTGACACAGATGCAGACGATTCGGAGATTGAGGATTCGCACGCATCAGTATGGCTCTTCGGCTCTTCGGCAGAGCCGAAGAGCCATACTGAAGGATCCAAGCCTTTGCCCCTTCGGCAGATCCGAAGAGCCGATGCAAAGGCTCCTCCTTCACCTCTGGGGATAGAAAGCAATCAAAAGATTCATTTTTTTTATTTTCATTTTAAGTCCACCCTAAAGGGTCCGTTTAATACGGATATTTTGATTTTATAAATAAAAAAATTATAAAAATATCATTGGATTATTGGGACATTATTTTCATTTTTTTATTTATCTTCTTTATTTTATATAAAATAAAAAATGTAAAATAAAACTTGCAAACTTTATTTGCTCCTATTGGATACGCCAAAGCGAGTAAAAGAATGACTTTATTTTATAAATAAATTTTAATAGTAGAAATTGTTAGATTTTATTTTCTAAATAAAATTTAAAATATAATGTACCCTACCAGAAATATTGATTTCAAAAAATTTATGACAACAAGAAAATCAACAGAAGCTATTACTTATCCAATTTTCACTGTACGTTGGTTATCTATTCATGCATTAGCTGTTCCAACTATCTTCTTTTTAGGTTCAATTACAGCAATGCAATTTATTCAACGATAATTTTTTATTATAAAATAATAGGTTTTTTATAATCCTTTTATTTTAAGTTTGCTTTTGTTTTTACTAAAACATGCTTAAATTTTCTAATTTATTTAATTACTTGTAAACTTTTTCGGCTTCGCCGACTACAAGCAAACGAAAGAAAAGCATTTTTTTATATATTTATACGTCAATTTTTTTTTAGAACTAGGCTAGATTTTTTTCTTTTCTTTTCTTTTTAAGAATGATAATTCTTAGTTAAAAAATAAAATATTTTTCTTGCTTTCATTCACAATTTTACATAGTCAAAAAAATTAAAGATTTTATTAATATTTATATAACTTGTAAACTTTTTCGGCTTCGCCGACTACAAGCAAAAGAAAGAAAGAAAGAAAATTTTTTACTAGACCTATTAATTTTTTTCTTTATCTATGGCTAGACCTAATCCCAATAAACAAGTTGTTGAACTTAACCGTACTAGTCTTTATTGGGGACTATTACTAATCTTTGTATTAGCAGTTTTATTTTCAAGTTATATTTTCAACTAATTTAATTTAAACAAAATTAAAACCAATAAACTTTTTTTTAATTAATTAAAAAACTTATTAGTAGTTTTTAATATGTTTTTTTAGTTTTTTTGATTTTAAATCAAAAAAAATTAATTAAGAAATTTCTTTTTTATGAATTTGTTTGTTGTGAATATTTTATATAAATATTCACATTTTTATTTAAAGTTAAAAAAAATTTTAAGTTTATAAAAAATATAAACTTGTAAACTTTTTCGGCTTCGCCGACTACTTTGGCTTCGTCTTCTTTCGGTATGGCATAGCCAAACCGATAATCTTCGATTGATGATTCGGAGATTGACGATTCGGAGATTGCTGAGGCAAAAGAAAGTTTTTTTTCTATTTTTTATATTGAATCCCATTCTTTTAAATAAATGAAATATTTTTAATGTAAAAATACATAAAAATTTTTATTTTTTACATTTGAATCTAATTTCTTTAATTGAAGTTATTCATTTTTTATTTTTAAGAAATAAAAAATGAAAAAAAAAATAAAAAATGTTATAATATTTTTATAAAAAAAATTATTATGGGGATATGGCGGAATGGTAGACGCTACGGACTTAAAAATATTCAATTTTTGAGCCTTCTTAAAATATTTTAAGAAGTGAAAGCTTTCAAAATCAGAAAACCTTTTTGTTAAAAGAAATAAATATTCTTTGTACTGGGTTCAGCATTTCTGTTACAATGGAATAAAAACAAAAAGCAATACTGAGCCAATAGATAAAACTTAAAATTTTTTCTGTTTTATTTTAGGTGCAGAGACTCAATGAAAGCTATTTTCTTTTAGTAGAAGATAAAGATAGAGTCCAAAAAAAAATAAAAAATGTTTAACAAGTTTAAATAAATAGAAAATCCGTTGATCTTTGCGATCGTGAGGGTTCAAGTCCCTCTATCCCCAATTAAATTACATCTTACTTTTGCTTGTAAACTTTGTTTACAAGTTTTTAATTCTTTATTAAAAATACTTAAAATAGGTTTCAATTTATTTGTTTTTACAAAACAACTAAATTGAATTCATTTTCAAAGCAATCCAAAGCAAAAGATACAAAGATAAATTTAAAGAAGTGAGATTTATTAATAAAAATTAATTTCCTAAATTATTTTTAGGAAGTTTATTGACTTTGATTTCTGATTTTAAGTAAAAAAAAAAATTTTTTTTTTTAAATTGTCTTTGATTAAATAAACCTTAATTAAAGTTTTGTGTTTATTTTAAAAGACAAAAACAGATTTTTTTTTTAAACAACAATTTTTTATTTATTATGGTAGAACCTTTACTTTCTGGAATTGTTTTAGGATTAGTTCCTGTTACTATTGCTGGTTTATTTGTTACAGCATATTTACAATATCGTCGTGGAGATCAAGCAACTTGGTAAGAATTATTTTATTTGACACAATAAAATATTGTGTCAAATAAAATAATTATTATTTCATATAGATTTTAAATTGAAAGTTTGTTTAATATAAAAAAATTTAATTAATATATATATATATATATTGTATTAAATTTTTTTAAATGCAATTAAGAAAACGACTTAATTACATTTAAAAAAATTTAACTATTTAAAATGCAAAAAACTGTCAAAAAAATTTAGTGCTTATTTTTTTTTTTTTTCACCTTGTTCTTATTTTTTCTTCTTTTGATATTTTTGTTTTTTTAATGTTCTTTCTCCGTGTCTTCGTCTTTGCATTGGTGGGTTTGTTCACTTGGAGTCATCGTCGCTTTGAATTGTTGTCGTGGGTTTTTTGTGTTTGTCTCTTCGGCTCTGCCCAAAAAGTGAGACGAAGATGTAGACGAAGAGGAGCGAGCTCAAAGATTGACAAAAGAAAGAAGTGAATTTTTGATGTTGCTTCTTTTTTGTTTGCTTTGGCGCTTCGGCTCTTCGGTATGGCATAGCCAAACCGAAGCGCTAGCTCGACTGAAGGAGCCGGAGCACTTGCACGCCCTAAGAAGCCGAAGAAGAAGAGCCAAACCGAAGTAAACAAACTCCAAACTCACTATATTTCTTAGTTCTACAAATTTGCACAAAGTAAATACAAACATTAAATAAAAATGATTATATTTTTTTTTTATTTTTTAGCAGTTGTTTTTGCTGCTCCTAATTTTACACCATATTTTGAGCGACTTTGCACACGATTTTTTACTCCTGCTGTATCTAAAGTACCGCGTACAATATGGTATCTAACTCCAGGTAAATCTTTTACCCTACCCCCTCTTACAAGAACAACAGCATGTTCTTGTAAATTATGACCAATTCCTGGAATATAAGCTGTAACTTCAAACCCAGATGTCAATCTAACACGAGCAACTTTTCTTAATGCAGAATTTGGTTTTTTAGGAGTTACTGTATAAACACGTAAGCAAATACCTCTTCTTTGAGGACAAGATTTTAAAGCAGGAGCTTTTGTTTTTTTTGTCATTTTTTTTCGAGCTGTTTTAATTAATTGTTGAATAGTAGGCATATAATATAAGTAATTTTGAATAATTTATTGAAAGAGTTTGTTAAAAAAAATTTAACAAATAAAAAATATTTAATAAAAATTAAATATAGGAATTTTTAATATAATAATTTTTTTCACATTTATTTTTTGTCTTCGCATTGGCTTCTTCTTCTTCGCGTCTTCGTCAGAGCCGAAGACGCGAAGAAGAAGACGCGAAGAAGAAGAAGCTATGAGCAAAATCAAATTTTGATATTTTATTTTTTAAAAATTAAAAAATTTTAATATATATATATTATAGTTTACTAAAGTTATAAAAACAAATTTTTATATAAAAAAATATAGAAAAAATATAATTAAAATTCTTATTTTTTTATTTTATTTATAAGAATTTTAATTATATTTTTTTATTTAAAAACTAAAAACTAAAGGATCTGGGAAGAAACGATTAATTTCAATTAATAAAGCAGCTGTTACTGTAAACCAAGCGAATGCAACAACAGGAGCTGTTGATAAATAAGTTGTAAAGTCTTTCATAAATAATTTTTGTATAAATATTCTATTTTAAATTGACTAAATTTTATTCTTTACTGTCATTACTTTGTTTTTATGGGTACTAAAAAACCTACATTTTAGACTTTTTTTTCAATATAAAAAACTGGAACAATCTTTGATTGTTCTTTTACATTTCTGTTTGTTTGCTTTTTCTTGAAATCTATGATTATAAGTTTTTATTTTAAAAGAATTTTAAAATTTAGAAAGAAAAAAGAAACTGAAAGAACACTATTTATTTTTAATTAATGTAAAAAGAATCTTAAAAGAAAACAAAGACTAGTAAAAATATAAAGCAAGACAAAAATAAAAAAATACAAAATATTTTTTTATCTATTATTAAAGTTCTCATAGTCAATTTAAAAATTTCTCTTTCTTAGTAAATATATGAAAAGTTAAAATAACAGTAAATTCTTTGATATTTAAAATTTTAACATTAAGTTAAAGTCAATCTTTGACTTGCTTCCTTTTGAATCTGCGGCTCTTCTTCTTCAGTTTGGCTTCGCTCCTTCGTTATGGCTCTTCGGCTCTGCCGAAGAGCCAAAGAGCCATACTGAAGAAGAGCCGCAGAAGAAGCAAACCAAAAGAAATTCGAAATATTTCCTTGAATTCACTGATAAAAACTTAAATTTTAATATTCTAAATAATCAGAAGATGACTCAATTTGATAGATTATATCATTGATTTAATAAAAATATTAAATTTTTGAATTTTATATTTTGGTTTAAGTTGAAATGAAAAACTTTGTATAGAATTCTATACAAAGTTTTTCATTTTTTAATGAAAAACGAAAAAAAAAGTAGTTATTTGATCTATTTAAATAAAACAAAACAACAAATTAAAATTTTTTTTTAGTGGTGATCTTCAATTGCTTCTCCAATATAAGCACCTGCTAATGTTGCAAATACTAAAGCTTGGATAGCACTTGTGAAAACACCAAGTAACATTACTGGAATTGGAATAATTAAAGGAACAAGACCTACAAGAACTCCTACAACAAGTTCATCAGCTAAAATGTTTCCGAATAAACGGAAACTTAAACTTAAAGGTTTACTAAAATCTTCAAGAACGTTAATAGGTAATAAGAAAACCGCTGGTTGAACATAACGTTTAAAATATCCAAGTCCTTTCTTTTTGATACCTGCATAAAAATATGAAATTGAAGTTAATAGTGCTAAAGCAACTGTTGTATTAATATCATTTGTTGGCGCAGCTAATTCTCCATTAGGCAGTTCAATTAAACGCCAAGGTAATAAAGCACCTGACCAGTTTGATACAAGGATAAATAAGAATACAGTTCCTAAATAAGGAACCCATTTTAAATATTCTTCTTCTCCAATTTGAGTTTTAGCTAAATCACGAATAAATTCTGTTACTAATTCAGTGAAATTTTGAAACCCTTCTGGAGTTGATTTTAAATTGCTGTTTCCTAAGAAAGACAATGCAAAAATAACTGCTAAAACAAACCAAGATGTCATTAAAACTTGACCATGTACTTGATAAGGACCTAATTGCCAATAAAAATGTTGACCTACAGAAACTTCAGCAATTTCTGAGAATGGATTTAAAACAAATTCACTCATTTCTTAATTTTTTATTTAAAATTTTTTATTTTTTAATCTTTAAATAAAATCTTTATTTTATGTTATTAAAAATTTAATAACATAAATTCTATTGTTTGCTTCTTCTTTTGGAATCAAAAAATGAGTCTTTCTTCGCATCTTTTCTTCTTTTGGTTTGTCAATCTTCGAATTGACAATCTCTGAATCGGCAATCGGAGATTATCGTCTTCATCAATCAAAGATTGATGATTTGGAGATTGATGAAAGAAGCCAAAGATGAAAGAAAGACTCATTTAATTAAAAGATTTCAAAAGAAGAAAAGATGCGAAGAAAGAAGACGAACCAACCCATGATATCTTAGATTCAATCTTTTGATATCTTAGATTCAGTCTTTTTTTCTCAGTATTAGAAGAATTTTTAAAAGAATTATTCAAACTTTAACAATTAAATATTAACAATTTTCTTTTTATATTCTTTTATTTGCAATGATCACTTTTAGATAGTTGTCTTCATCTTCTTTCGTCAATCTCCAATTGACAATCAGAGATTATTGTCAATTGGAGATTGACGAAAGGAGACAAAGACGATTCGGAGATTGACGATTCAAAAATTTACTTCTTTTAGAATCTTTGAGCTTTTCTTTTTTCAATCGAAGATAGTAATCTTTGCATTTTTGTCTTTGCATGCTTTGGCCCCGAATCATCAATCGAAGATTATCTGCGCCTTCACCTCCTTTCGTCTTCTTTCGTCAATCTCCGAATCATCAATCGAAGATTGATGAAGACGATAATCTTCGATTGATGATTCGGAGATTGACGAAGATAGCAAAGGCAAAGCCGAAGCCACGGCAAAAGAAAGAAGATGCAAAGACAACTTGAAGATGTTGCGGGTCTCGCTTCATTTCCGACGATGTGAAGGAATCGCAGATTCCAAAAGAAGTGAATCGAAGATAGTCGTCAATCTTCTTTCATCTTCTTTCGTCTTCTTTCGGTATGGCATAGCCAAACCGATAATCTTCGATTGATGAAGACGAAGACGGAAACAAAGCCGAAGACAAAGACGAAAGAAAGAACCGAACCCATGATGCAATAAAATTTAAGTACTTTTAAAATTATGAGAATAAACTTTAAAAATATCAGAAGTTTTTTTTTATAAAAAAAATGACTTGTTGATATTAGAAAATTGATACAATAAAGTATTGTGTACAGGTCACTACGCAACCTACATTTTTTTAAGTCTTAAAATAAAGACTTGATTATTTATTTATTTTAAATGAAAGTATAGTTATTAAATAATAACCTTCATTATTTAATAACTATACAAAAATCTATATATAGTAAGTAATTTTTTTACTATAAAATAATATATAACTTGTTTTTTTTCTTAAAAATTAAGCATTGTTTTAGTATTTTATAAAGAAGATCCTAAACCAACATATGAACCATAAAAGAAAATAGCTAGTAACCCAATAGCAGCTGTTCCAACTAATGTACCAACTAACCATAATGGAATACGTCCAGTAGTTCCTGTATTAGACATAAATAAAAGTGTAATCTAAAAATTTGCAGTAAAATCAAAAACAAAAAGAATGTACATTCACTTTTTAGATTTTTAAAGAAAAAATCAAAAAGTTTTTTTGACTTGTATGAAAAATCAAACCTTGTTTTTGGGAGCTTTTTTTAAAATAAAAATATATAAAAAACAATCAAATTTAAAAAAAATTATTCTTTCTTTTTGAATATAATATAAAGAGTTTTTCATTTTTTTATAAACAAAATTAAAATGTAAAAATATGCTCTTACTTTTGCTTGTAGTCGGCGAAGCCGAAAAAGTTTACAAGTTTAATTCAAAAATACTGAGAAATAAATTTAATTGTTTTAATAAAGCAGCCATTTTTTTTTTAAATTCAAAAAAAATGAAATGAATTTATAGCTATCTAACTAAAAGAATTTAACACGAATGTACTCAATAAATTGAATAGATTAAAATTATGGAATTGATCCAATTTTTTATAATTTGAAACCATAATACTAATGATTTTTTATAATAAATTTTATTGAGTTTCCTTATACTTTAGTTTTAAGAAAAAAAAATAGAATGTTTAATCAAAAAATCTAAAGCATTTATACGTTCAATACAAGAAATAACAAAGATCTAAAAAGGTTTTTAATTTTTTAGATTTTTGTTAAAGGTAATTTTTTTACTTTATTTTAGTCATTTTATTAGTTGTTTTTATTTTTAATAAATCAAATAAAAAAAAACAACAATAATAATAATAAATTTTTAAATTAAAGTGGAGACTTAAAAATTTTGTTAATAAAAGCTTATTAAAAATTACCTTTTTGCTCCTTTTACTTCTTTTATAAAAATTATTCAAAATAATTTTTAATTCTAGTTTTTTAAATTTTATTTTTTCATTTACACCTCTATGTTTGCTTTTTTAATTATTTACATTTATTCTTCATTACATTAACTACCTTTTGTATCTTCATTTTTTTTTTGTTCTTTCATAAATTTTCAAGATCTTTCTTTGTGATTTTTTGAGTTCTTTGACTTTACTAAAGAGCTTGAAGATTTCAAAAAAAGAAAAAACCAATTGAAAATTGGCGTCTTCTTTCGGCAATCGGAGATAGTCGTCAATCTCCGATTGACGAAAGAAGACGAAAGGAGCTGATAATAAATTTTTTAAGATAGCAAAAGAGTTCCAGATTGTTATCAATGAAAGATTATTATCAATTTTCAATTGATGAACAAAAACATCAAAAATTTGTAAAAAAGCAAAGCACTTCAAATTTACAATGTGAAGTAAATTAAAGAATAAAAGTAAAAAAAATTAGAGTAAAATCAACCAAAAGAGCTATAAAGAAAAAAAAAATTTTAATCCAATTTTATTCAAATTTAATAAACCATAGAAGCTTAATAAATTGTTTTTAAAAACAATTTACTTTCACTTAATTTAATATTTCTTTGTATGTTTTCGTATCGCACCCACTTAACCAAATAAAAATAACCCCTAATTGTCCAAAATGAGCACTAAAAACTTTTCTTGAAATTTCTTCTAAATCACTTGTATGACTATCAAAGTCATGTGCATCAGCATGTAAATTCCAAATCCAAGTTGTTGTATTAGGCCCTTTTGAAAGAGTTCTAGAAAAATGTCCTGGTTTAGTTAGGTTTTTTATCTTAAAATAAATTTTATACAAATTTGACAAAAATTTTAACTAATATAAATTGTTATAATTTCACTTTAAATTTTATATTTGCAGTTTTTTCTTTCTTATCTCAATTTTCACATCACTGAATTCAAAGGCTTCGCCTACATCCCAAAATGATTTGAAGATTGTTGTCGTCTCGGGTTTGGTGCTTCTTTTGGAATCTTTTAATTAAATGATTCCTTTGCATCTTCTTTCATCTTCTTTCGGCAATCGGAGATTATTGTGAATCAAAGATTCACGAAAGAAAGAAGACGAAGACTTTGCTTCTTCGGCAGAGCCGAAGAGACGAAGACAAAAGAAAAAAGAAGTGAATCAAAGATTCATGAAAGTCAATGATAGATTGATGCAAAAAATAAAAAATGGAAAGCAAAAAGAATTTCAATTTTTTTCTTTTTTAAAAGAAAAAAATTCTTTCTTTAATTGTTATTAAATTAGTAAATATATCAAATCCAAACTATAAATATAATAGTGTTTTTAAGATAAATACCCTTTAGAACCATACATGCTCTTTTAAAAGCATATGGCTCACATACTCTTTAAAAAAAAAGAAAAAATAGAATAAATTATTAAATAAATTGATTTAACCAAAAATTTAAATAATATATCTTTTATTATAAAAGAAAATGGTTTTATTCATATAAATAAATTAAATATTTTTTTTATCAAATTTCTATAGTATTTCAAAATTTACAAATGAAAATATAGTTAATAAAAAAATATTCAATACTAAAGAATCAAAAAGAAGAAATTACTTGATTTAAAAAAATCAATCTTTCTTTCGTCTTCGTCTTCTTTTGTCAATCTTATAAAGACGACTATCTTTGATTCACTTCTTTTGGAATCTTCTTTTTTCTTTCTTCTTCAGCTCGATCGAGGAGTGACATCAAAGATTATCATGAATCAAAGATTCACGAAAGACTATCTTTGCACTCGCTCTATCTTCTTTTTTCTTCGCATCGGTTTGGCTGCGCTTCTTCATCGGTATGGCATAGCCAAACCGATGAGCCATACTGCAGCCAAACCGATGCGAAGAAAAAAGATTCACTTCTTTTGGAATCTCCAATTGACGAAGAAGAAGAAGCGAACCAAAAGAAGAAGAAGACAAAGACGACTTAAAACTATTCTTCATTTAATTAAAAATAAAGAAAAAAAAATATATTTAAAATAATTAAAAATTTCTTCTTTTAGTTTTTAATAAATTAAAAGAAGAAAATAATGACTTCTTTTATCTATCAAAATTTTATCTATCAAAAATATATTGTAGTTTTTTTGCAATCTAAAATTGCAAATTTTTATCATCGATCATAGATGTCTATAGTTTTCCTCTGGTGAAGTCTGCACACCATCAAATTGTTACAAAGGTGAAGCAAAAAAAAAATGAAAGGAACAAAAAAAAAAGAAGAATAAAAAAAGAGAAATAAAATAAAATAAAATAAAATAAAATAAAAAAGAATTAGATAAAAATTGTTTTATTAAATATTCAACAAAACAATTTTTATCTAATTCTTTTTAAATTTTGTTTATGTTTTGTATCAAAGATTTCAAAAACACATTAAACAAATTTCAAATAACTCAAAATAAAGAAAATTTTAAGTTAAAAAATTAAAAAATTATAGAGCATTACCACGAGGTAATACTTCTTCTGGGAATACTAATTTTTCGTGAGGTTGGTCTTGTGCTGCCATCCAAGCACGGATACCTTCATTTAATAAGATATTTTTAGTATAGAAAGTTTCAAATTCTGGATCTTCAGCAGCTCTAATTTCTTGTGATACGAAATCATAAGCACGTAAATTTAACGCTAAACCAACAACCCCAATTGCTGACATCCATAATCCTGTTACTGGAACTAACAGCATAAAGAAGTGTAGCCAACGTTTGTTTGAGAATGCAACTCCAAAAATTTGTGACCAGAAGCGGTTTGCTGTAACCATAGAATAAGTTTCTTCTGCTTGTGTAGGGTTGAAAGCACGGAATGTGTTTGCACCATCACCATCTTCAAATAAAGTGTTTTCAACTGTTGCACCATGAATTGCACATAATAATGCAGCTCCTAATACACCAGCAACACCCATCATGTGGAATGGGTTTAATGTCCAGTTATGGAAACCTTGGAAGAATAAAATGAAACGGAAAATAGCTGCTACACCAAAACTAGGTGCAAAGAACCAACCTGATTGTCCTAAAGGGTAAATTAAGAATACAGAAACGAAAACTGAAATTGGTGCTGAGAAAGCAATTGCGTTATAAGGACGTAAATTTACTGAGCGAGCAATTTCAAATTGACGTAACATAAATCCAATAAGACCAAAAGCACCATGAAGAGCTACGAAAGTCCATAATCCACCTAATTGACACCAACGTGTAAAATCTCCTTGAGCTTCAGGACCCCATAAGAATAAAAGCGAGTGAGCCATACTGTTTGCTGGAGTTGAAACAGCAGCTGTTAAGAAATTACAACCTTCTAAATAAGAACTTGCTAATCCATGAGTGTACCAAGAAGTTACAAATGTTGTACCTGTTAACCATCCTCCTAAAGCAAAGTATGCACAAGGTAATAATAAAAGTCCTGACCAACCCACAAAAACAAAACGGTCTTGACGAAGCCAGTCATCTGCATCATCAAACCATGTACGTTTTTCTTGATATGAACTACCAATCGCAATAGTCATTACGCGATCTCCAATTATAATTTTATAGAGTTCATCTTTACGTATAAAGTAAATAAATTTTTAAATTTGTTAATCTTACTTTTGCCTTTTGCTTGTAAACTTTTTTGACTTAAAAAAAAAAAAGAAATTCAGTTATTTTCTTTTTTAATCTAAGAACGTTTTTCTTCCTTTTTTTTGTTTTTTCAATCTTTGAGCTCTTTAATACTGCATAGCTATGCAGTAGCTAAGAACCACTTGCAAACGAATTTTGATTCTGCTCTTCGGCTCTTCTGCTCGCGGAGCCGAAGGCCCCGCGCCTACGGGCGTGCAAACGCCCCGAAAAACCGATTCGAGTAAATACAAAGATTAAGAAAATTGAATATAACATTCAGAAATAAAAATCAAACATTGTCAGCAATTTCTGATTACTGAAAAAAGAAGAAAATAATAAAAATTAACAAAATAAAATAAATTAAAACCAATATTATAATAATAATTATAACATAAAATTTTTTAATAAAAAAAGTAAAATATTTATTTTTTACTTTTTTTATTATTTTTCTGTATTTCTGCTTTGCTATGTTGTTAAAAAAAAATTTAAAAATTGTTTAACTCAAAGTTTTTTGTAAACATAAAAAAAATGAAAATTCTTAAAATTTGTTATTTATTTTAAATCATAGAAGGTTTTTTTTTTTCACAATCAAAAATTCTAGTTTATTTATTAATTGTAGATTGTTCAGTTTTGCTCTGCAAACTCAAATATTCTTCAATTTTGTATCTTTGTTTGGTTTTTTTGTATTTGGTACTTCAACTTGGCAGATTGATTTTTCAACATCACACAACCAAAGCAAATAACTCAAAGCTCAAAAGATCATTCTTTACTTGATCAATTAAAGAAAAAAATTTTTTATTTTCATTAATATTAGATTGATAACAAAGTCTCTTTAAGTTTGTGTACAAAAATGCATTAAAACAATATTTTTTAATTCAGAAAGAAAAATAAAAATTGAAAAGTAGAAAAATTGACTAAAAAAAAAATTAAAAAATAAATTGATATAAAATTTAAAACTGGAAAATATATATATAATTAAATAGCAATTCATAAAAAAAAAATGAATTGCTATTTAATTATATAAAATATTAAAAATATTTTTAACACATTCTTTTGGCTCTTCTTTTTGGAATCTTCGATTCCAAACCCGCGACATCTCCGATTGCCGAAGTAGTCGGCGAAGCCGAAAAAATTTACTTCGGCAATCGGAAATTGCCGAGGCAAAAGAATGAATTTTATTACGAATTAACCTACTGCAATAATACGTGCTAAGAAGAATGACCATGTTGTAGCAATACCTCCTAAAAGATAGTGTGCTACACCAACTGCACGCCCTTGAGTAATACTTAAAGCACGAGGTTGGATAGCTGGAGCTACTTTTAATTTTGAATGTGCCCAAATAATTGATTCAATAAGTTCTTGCCAATAACCACGCCCTGAGAATAAGAACATTAAAGAGAACGCCCATACGAAGTGTGCTCCTAAGAAAATTAAACCATAAGCAGATAAAGCAGAACCATATGATTGAATAACTTGACTTGATTGTGCCCAAAGGAAATCACGTAACCAACCATTAATAGTATTTGCACTTTGAGCAAAGTTTCCTCCAGTAATGTGAGAAACTCCATTTGCTGTAACAGTTCCCCAAACATCTGATTGCATTTTCCAAGAGAAATGGAAGATTGCAATTGATAAAGAATTATACATCCAGAAAAGGCCTAAGAATACATGGTCCCAAGCAGATACTTGACAAGTACCTCCACGTCCAGGACCATCACAAGGGAATCGGAATCCTAAGTTTGCTTTATCAGGAATTAAACGAGAACTACGCGCAAAAAGAACACCTTTTAATAAAATTAATACTGTTACATGAATTGTAAATGCATGAATGTGGTGAACCATAAAATCTGCAGTTCCTAATGAAATTGGCATCATAGCTACTTTTCCACCAACAGAAACAACATCACCTCCCCAGCTAGCACTAGTTGCTGCAAGAGCATTTGGTGCTGTTAATTGTGGTGCTAAGAAATGTGTTTTTTGGATCCATTGTGCAAAAACAGGTTGTAATTGGATTGCAGTATCAGAGAACATATCTTGAGGTCTACCTAAAGCACTCATAGTGTCATTATGGATATAAAGACCAAAACTATGGAAACCTAAGAAAATACAAACCCAGTTTAAGTGAGAAATAATAGCATCTCTGTGACGAATTACACGATCTAACAAGTTGTTATAATTATTTGTAGGATCATAATCACGAACCATAAAGATTGCAGCGTGAGCTCCTGCTCCCACAATACAAAAACCTCCAATCCAGTTATGGTGAGTGAATAAAGATAATTGTGTACCATAATCTGTTGCTAAGTAAGGATAAGGTGGCATTGAATACATATGGTGAGCAACAATAATTGATAATGAACCAAATAATGCTAAGTTAATAGCAAGTTGTGCATGCCATGAAGTTGTTAAGATTTCATAAAGACCTACGTGCCCTTCTCCAGTGAATGGACCTTTGTGTGCTTCTAAAATTTCTTTCATTGAATGTCCAATTCCCCAGTTTGTACGGTACATATGACCAGCTACTAAGAATAAAACAGCAATAGCCACGTGGTGGTGAGCTGTATCACTTAACCAAAGACCTCCAGTTACAGGATTTAATCCTCCATTAAAAGTTAAGAAATCACTGTATTCACCCCATTGTAAAGTAAAGAATGGTGCTAAACCTTTTGCAAAACTTGGGTAAAGATCTGCCATAATTTGACGATTTAATAATAAATCATGTGGTAATGGAATTTCTTTTGGATCTACTCCAGCATCTAATAATTTGTTTACTGGAAGAGAAACGTGAATTTGGTGTCCAGCCCAACCTAAACTACCTAGCCCTAATAAACCAGCTAAATGGTGGTTTAACATTGATTCTACATTTCTAAACCATTCTAATTTAGGTGCTGCTTTATGATAGTGGAACCAACCAGCAAAAAACATTGCTGCTGCCATTACTAACCCCCCAATAGCTGTTGTGTATAGTTGAAGTTCACTTGTAATCCCACTTGCTCTCCATAATTGGAAGAATCCTGAAGTAATTTGAATTCCTTGGAATCCTCCTCCTACATCACCATTTAAGATTTCTTGCCCAACAACTGGCCATACTACTTGTGCACTTGGTTTAATATGAATAGGATCGCTTAACCAAGCTTCATAATTTGAAAAACGTGCCCCATGGAAATACATAGTTAGGTAAAGTTAAAAAAAAAATATTTACTTCCCATCAAATCCGTGCATGCTATTTTCACAGCACACGGCTTTCATTCGTGTTTTGTTAGAAATAAAAACTATCTTGATTTGTGTTTGTGCTCCTTTATTCTTTTTTTTGCCTCTTTCGTCAATCGGAGATTGACGACTCTCTCCGATTGACAAAGTAAACTTTGTTTATAAGTTGTAGTTGGCGAAGCCGAAAAAGTTTACAAGTTTTTTATTTTAGCTCCTTTGTATTTCTTTATTTATTTTTTCAATATGTCTTGCTTCTTTATTTTGAAAATAAAGAAGCAAATTTGAAGTGCATTTGAAATTTTTTATTTCAAAAGGAGTCTAAAAACAAAAAAAAGTTCAAAGCTTTACTCCCCAGGTAGGACTTGAACCTACGACCTATCGGTTAACAGCCGACCGCTCTACCACTGAGCTACTAAGGAAGAAAATATTACTTTTTTTTTGTATTATTTATAAATATCTTATCATTCTTTTTTTTTTTGTCAATATTTAAAACTTTTCTTAAAAAAACAGATATTTTAAATTTGTTTGTTGCTTCTTTAAAATATCTGTTTTTTATATGGATTAAATTAATTTTACAATTTTAACAAGACCTAAGTAAAGTGCTAAAGTAAAACCTAAAGCAACAACTAATAAACCAACATAACTTGTAATTGTTAACATAAATTTTTTTATTAAAAAAAAAATTAATTCACTCAATAAAAAGGAATTCAGAAGCTATTTTCATTTTTTTTTATTAATTAATATTTTATATATACTTGTAAACTTTTTCGGCTTTGCCGACTACTTCGGCAATCGGAGATTATCGTCAATCTCCGATTGCCGAAAGAGGCAAAAGAAAGAAAATTAATATTTTATATATTAAAAGAAAATCAAATTTTTTACATCTTTTTGAATAAAAAAAAAAAAAAAAAAATGAGTTGTTTTTTTAGAACAAAACAACTTGTAAACAAAGTTTACAAGCAAAAGTAAGAATATTTTGGAATTAAAGATGTTTTTGTTACATTCTTTAATCCCAAAAATTAAAAAACTCAAATAAAAAAAAATTTTAAACTTGTAGTCGGCGAAGCCGAAAAAGTTTACTTCTTTCGTCAATCGGAGATTGACGATAATCGAAGATTATCGGTTTGGCTATGCCATACCGAAAGAGGCAAAAGAAAGTTAAATTAATAAGCTAGACCCATACTACGAGTACTTTCAGAACCTAAATAAACACGAACACTTAAAAAATCTGTTGGGCAAGCAGTTTCACAACGTTTGCATCCTACACAATCTTCCGTACGAGGTGCAGAAGCCATTTGTTGGGCTTTACAACCATTCCAAGGTACCATTTCTAAAACATCTAAAGGGCAAGCACGAACACATTGAGTACAACCAATACAAGTATCATAAATTTTAACAATATGTGACATAAAAAAATTTTTATTGAATTTAATACAAAAAAAGATCGAGAATTTCTAATATCAAAAAAAATTAAACTTTTTTATGTCATAAAGTAAAGTATTTTTTGTTTCTTTCTTTTAAAATATTTTTTTTTATCAAATCAATATGACATAAATATTTTTCATCTTTCTTGATTTTGAAAAGTAAATGCATTTAATTTTAGATTAAAATTTATAATATCTTATTGTATTGTAAGAAAATTACAATCTAAAATTTAATGCATAGTTTTTTGAAATGAAAAACTACAAAAAACTGAAGAGAGAAAAAAAAATTATATATAAATAATATATCATTTAATAATATTTTTGTAAATAGAAAGATTATATTTGTATTTATTTTTAATGTAGATTCTATATTATGGGAGTCATTTTGCAGGAGCAGGATTTGAACCTGCGACCTTAGGATTATGAGCCCCACGAGCTACCAGACTGCTCTATCCTGCTATGATAATTCATATTAAAAAGTTTATTTTATGTTTCTTTCTCTATATGAAATTTATTTTTTAATGTTTTTATATATTCTTCATTTTATAATCTTTTTTTTTTTTTGTCAATTAAAATTTGTTACCTTTTCTTTTATTTTATTTCTTTATGTATTCACCCCTTCAGTTCTGCTTCAGTTCACAACTCTTTGCGGCTCTTTCTTTCTTCGCATCTTTTCTTCTTTTGGAATCTTCAACTCGCGAAGCGAACCAAACCCACTTTCTTTTGTCAATCTTCGAATCGTCTTCTTTCGTCTGCAGTATGGCGTAGCCAAACCGATTCGGAGATTGCCGATTCGGAGATTGCCGATTCGGAGATTGCCAATTCAGAGATTGACGAATCGAAGATTATTGTCTTCAGCTTCGTCTTCGTCTTCGTCAATCGGGGATTGCTGATTCGGAGATTGCCGATTCAAAGATTGCCAATTCGAAGATAGTCGTCAATCTTCGATTGACGAAAGAAAGCGGGTCTCGCTTCTTTTGGAATCTTTTAATTAAATGATTCCAAACCCTCTCGTCTTCTTTCTTTCGTGAATCTTTGATTCACGATAATTTCCGATTGACAAAGCCGAAGACGAAAGAAGATGCGAAGGAATCATTTAATTAAAAGATTCCAAAAGAAGAAAGAAGACGATAATCTTTGACTATTGTGAATCATTTTATTTATGATTCACAATAGTCAAAGAAGCGAACCAAAAGAAAAAGATTGATGATTCAGAGATGGCTTACAAAGACGAAGATGAAGACGAAAGAAAGACTTGATGCGAAGAAAGAAGATGACTCGATGTGAAGAACCAAACTTGTCAAGTGCAAAGGCTTTGTTGATACAAAGCCTAAGCCCAAAAGCGGAGAAAACTATCCTTGATTGATGATATTGTTGATTTAATAAAACTATTAAATCATAAAAAGATTTTATACTTTACTGCATTTACAATATTTGATTATTTTATTAATTTACTTTTTCAAAGTATTATTTTTTCTTTTGCAATTTATTTAACTTTTAAATATTAAATAAATGAAAACTAGTGAATTAAATTTTTATATTGTTATTAGTAAAATCTAATCAATCAAAAAATACTTGTAGTCGGCGAAGCCGAAAAAGTTTACTTCGGCAATCGGAGAGAGTCATCTTCATCTTCTTTCGGTATGGCATAGCCAAACCGATAATCTTCGATTGATGATTCGGAGATTGACGAAAGAGGCAAAAGATAGAATAGATAATTTAATATTTTTATTTTAAAATTTAATGTTATAATATATAAAAAGTTTGAATTAATAGGTTAAAAAAAAACTAATATTTATTTTATGAAATTAGCATATTGGATGTATGCAGGTCCTGCTCACATGGGAACTCTAAGAGTCGCTAGTTCTTTTAAAAATGTACATGCTATTATGCATGCCCCATTAGGAGATGATTATTTTAATGTAATGCGTTCAATGTTAGAAAGAGAAAGAGACTTTACTCCTGTAACAACAAGTATTGTTGATCGCCATGTTTTAGCACAAGGTTCTCAAGAAAAAGTAGTTGAAAACATAACACGAAAAGATAAAGAAGAAAATCCTGATTTAATTTTACTTACTCCTACTTGTACTTCTAGTATTTTACAAGAAGATTTACAAAATTTTGTAAATAGAGCTTCATTAGAGTCAAATTGTGATGTTATTTTAGCTGATGTTAATCATTATAGAGTAAATGAACTTCAAGCAGCAGATCGCACTCTAGAACAAATTGTTCGATTTTATATTGAACGTGAAACTAAAAAGAAAATAGAAAATTCTTTAATCTCAGAAAACATATTATATGAAACATCAAATGATTCCAAATCCCAAAAGGGTTCTTTTGAACCTTTTGATTGCAAAGATTCTTCAATTCAGAAATCTAAAGGTATAGAACAAGTTGTAGAAAAAACAGAAAAACCTTCTGTAAATATTTTGGGTATTTTTACTTTAGGTTTTCATAATCAACATGATTGTAGAGAATTGAAACGTTTATTAGCTGATTTAAATATTGAAGTAAATTTAGTCATTCCTGAAGGAAGTTCTGTTCATGAATTAAAAAACTTAACAAAAGCATGGTTTAATATTGTACCTTATAGAGAAGTTGGTCTAATGGCAGCAGATTTTTTAGAAAAAGAATATCAAATGCCATTTATTTCAATAACTCCAATGGGAATTCAACAAACTTCTCAATTTATTTCTCAAATTCAAAAAGTTTTAGAAACTTTAATTTGTTCCACATTTAAAAAAAATAAAATAAAATTTAGATCTTCTGTTTTGGTTGAATCTTCACAAACAAAAGAAAAAAACAGTAGTGCAAATGAACTTGTAGTCGGCGAAGCCGAAAAAGTTTACTTCGGCAATCGGAGATTGCCGAGGCAAAAGAAAGAATCTTTGATTTTAAAAGATCATACAAATTTATCTAGATTTTATGGAGAATATTTAAATAAAGCTCTTTATCAAAATTATATAAAGAAACAAACTCAATTTATTTCTCAAGCTGCATGGTTTTCTCGTTCAATTGATTGCCAAAATTTAACAGGGAAAAGAACTGTTGTTTTTGGAGATGCAACCCATGCAGCAGCTATGACCAAAATTTTAACAACAGAAATGGGACTTCAAGTTATTTGTGCTGGGACTTATTGTAAACATGATGCAGATTGGTTTCGTGAACAAGTTTTAGGATATTGTGATCAAGTTTTAATTACAGATGATCATACTAAAGTTGGAGATATGATTACTCGTTTAGAACCAGCTGCAATTTTTGGAACTCAAATGGAAAGACACATTGGGAAAAAACTTGAAATTCCTTGTGGAGTAATTTCTGCCCCTGTGCATATTCAAAATTTTCCATTATCTTATCGTCCTTTTCTTGGTTATGAAGGTACCAATCAGATTGCTGATTTAGTTTATAATTCATTTACTTTAGGAATGGAAGACCATTTACTTGAAATTTTTAATGGTCATGATACAAAAACACAAGTACCTTTAAAATCAATAAATCATAGTCGTCAATCTAAGATCTCACAAAGTGAAGAAGTAAACCAAAATGAAAATAATAAATTCAAATGGTCTGATGAAGCTTTAAAAGAATTGTCTGGTGTACCAGGTTTTGTTCGTGGAAAAGTGAAAAGAAATGTTGAAAAATTTGCTTTGGAAAATAACCATTCGTTTATTACTTTAGAAATAATGTTTGCAGCTAAAGAAGCAGTTAATGCTTAATAATTCCATTATTTATTACTTTTTGATTTTTTTTTGATACTAAATTTTAATTTTTTCTTATATTTCATTTTATGAACGTAGATATTATTATTCAACTTGCTAGTTTACTTTTAATTGTTGCTGCTGGACCTATCGTAGTTGTTTTATTATCAGCTCGTGGTGGGAATTTATAAAAAATATTAAAATAATTTAAACTTCTTTTAAAATGAAACTTCATAGTCCCATTTTAAAAAAAGTTTAAATTATTTTAATATTTTTTATTTTTACTTTCTTTCTTTCTTTTGCCTCGGCAATCGGAGATGTCGCGGAGCGAAGAAGTAAATAAAGTTTACAAGTTTTTTATAAAATTTTTCTTTTCATTTTATATCATTAATAATAAAAAACCTATGCTCTTAAATCAATTATTATATATTAATATTCTTTTTATTTTATTTTTATTTTTATTTTATTTTTATTTTAAAAGACTAATCTTTTAAAGATTCAGAATAAAATAAACAAAAAATTATAAAATCTTGTAAAATTCTATAAAATTTAATATATTTATTTATATATTTATTTTCTTTTTATTAATTTTATTAATTTTTTTTACATATAAAAATATATATTTTGGTTAGGGTTACTAACTCAATGGTAGAGTACTCGGCTTTTAACCGATTAGTTCTAGGTTCGAGTCCTAGGTAACCCAAAAGTATCTGGAAAATTGTTTTATACTTTTTATTTAAAGAAAACAAAAAGCTTTCATTCATTCATAAAAAGTATATTTCTAGTTTGGAATTTTTGATTGAAATAAATCAAAGATGTTGTGGGTTTGGTTCATCTTCTTTTGTCTTCTTTCGGTATGGCTCGCGGAGCGAAGCCAAACCGATTCGGAGATTATCGTCTTCATCTTCATCAATCGAAGATTGATGATTCGAAGATTGATGATTCGGAGATTCTCGTGAATCAAAGATAGTCGTCAATCTCCGATTGACGAAAGAAAGAAAGAAGCCGAAGATGAAGAAGAAAGTGGGTTTGGAATCGAAGATTCCAAAAGAAGAAAAGATGCGAAGAACAGATGCGAAGAACAGATGCGAAGAACAGATGCGAAGAAACGATGCGAAGAAAGCGGGTTTAGAATCGAAGATTCCAAAAGAAGTGAATCAAACATAGTATTTCATCAATCGAAGATTATCGTGAATCAAAGATTCATGAAAGAAAGAAGACAATAATCTCCGATTAACTTCTTTTGGTTCGCTTCTTTTGTAAATGTGCGGCTATCTAGTGTATTAGACTCCAACGGGAGAAGGTTTATCCCAAACTCGGCTGGTTAACCCAATTTATACACACAATATGCAAATAACTTGTAGTCGACGAAGCCGAAAAAGTTTACTTCTTCGCTCCGCGACATCGGAGAGAGTCGGTTTGGCTATGCCATACCGAAAGAGGCAAAAGAAAGAGAACATGGAGAAATCCTGAGGGGAACAAAGCATGCCAGCTTAAATGGTGGGAACCAGAAGTGAAATTCTGGGATACATCTAGAGGATGCCAGGTATGATAATAAGCTGTTATAGCCTAAATCCATGTTGTCGTGTTGGGAATTGACAACCCCGACCTGATTAGGTTGTGGTCGACAATTCCAGTAAGTCTTGCACTGGGAATTACGACTCTGTAGGAAGCAAGCAATCAATCCCAATGGGGATTGATTCCCTTGGGTCAAACCAAGAGAAGACATCATAGTGGATATCTCTCCCGGCAATGTTTAATACATGAAGATAGGGGGATCAAACCTTAACGCGGGAGGGAAAGTTAAAGCGATTTACGCAGATAAAGAACTCAACAGCAGCCAATTCACAAACTTTTGTCGTGGGGAAGGAGGAACACCTCGCCAATTCGCGAGAGCAATGGGCACAATCATCGCTAACGCAGCTATGAAACTAGGCGAACCAGGGGATTTCTCTAGACTGATGCGCTTAGACCAACCAAATCTATCTGACGAACACGCAGTATGGTGCAGCAACTTCCAATCCCAAAACCCAGACTGTCCTGAAGTAGTACAAACATGGCTACGAGAAAATTACAACAAAAGATTTGGCGGAAGGGGTACTAAATCATCTAGAAGAGCACAAAAGAAAAGACTAAAAGCAGAACAAAAGAAAATAATCAAAGCTCACAACAGAAAGGTAAGAAGAAGAAAGAAAACTTACAACAAAAGAAAACACTATGGAAATACATTTCCTGGACTAAAAGAAAATAAACAACTAACATAACATAAAATGGGTACAGCATGAACGCAAAATAGATATTACTAGCTATTAATTTGGAAATAGCACATGGAGAGCCACTTGCGTGGTGACATACACGCGTGGTTCGGGAGCAGGGGGGTCATTAATGGCTGTCATCAAGTTCATCTTTGATTCACAATAGTCAAAGATGACGCGGGTTTGGTTCATCTTCTTCGTCTTCGTCTCTTCGGCTCTTCGGCTCTGCCGAACCGAAAGAGCGAAGTCTTCGTCTTCTTTCGTCTTCTTTCTTTGCATCTTCTTTCATCAATCGGAGATTATCGTGAATAAAAGATAGTCGTCTTCATCAACCGAAGATTGATGATTCGAAGATTATCGCCAATCGGAGATTATCGTGAATCAAAGATTCACGAAAGAAAGAAAGAAAGACTATCTTCGATTGACGAGAGGGTTTGGAATCTTTTAATTAAAAGGTTCCAAAAGAAGCAACATCTCCTTTCATCTTCTTTCGTCAATCTCCGATTGGCGATAATCTCCGATTGACGATTCGGAGATTGACGAAAGAAGATGAAAGGAGGCGAATCGAAGAAAAACTCGCGAGCTCGAAGATTCACAAAAAACCAGTGACAACGACTTGAAGCAATGACAATTCAAAGCGACATAAATATTAAACAATGTTGTTTACTTTTTTATTTTATAAAAATCGAATTTATTTATATTTATATAAATATAAATAGACTTTATTTTTATAAAATAAAATGTTAAAATTATTTATAAATATTAATTTTATAAAATAAAATTAAAAGATTTCTAAATATGGCGGGCGTAGCCAAGTGGTAAGGCAGTGGATTGTGACTCCACCATTCGCGGGTTCAATTCCCGTCGTTCGCCCATTAATTTTAAATATAAAAAAAATTATAAAGTCTAGATATTAAAGCTATTAAATTTCTTTCTTTTGCCTTGGCAATCTCCGAATCGTAAATCTCCGAATCATCAATCGAAGATTGATGAAGATGAAGCCAAAGTAGTCGGTTTGGCTATGCCATACCGAAAAAGTTTACAAGTTAATTAAAAATAGAAAATATTTCTTTTAGTTTTTAATAAATTAAAAACTAAAATTATGATTCTTTCTTTTGCCTCTTTTGGCAATCGGAGATTGACGACTATCTCCGATTGCCGAAAGAGTCAGCGAAGCCGAAAAAGTTTATAAGCAATTAAAAAAAAATTTAATCATTCAAAATTAATTTTTAGTTTATTCAAGTTTTTTTTTCGGAAAGGGAGGGATTCGAACCCCCGGTGACCGTAAAGCCACGCTGGTTTTCAAAACCAGAGCATTCAACCACTCTGCCACCTTTCCTTTGTTATGTAATAATATTATAACATAATAAACAAAAAAATCAATTTTTTTATAAAAAATATAAAAAATTTAAAAATAATTTTTAGTTAAATTTTTTAATCAAAAAATTATTTGATTTTTTCTTTCTTTCTTTCTTTTGCTTGTAAACTTTGTTTACAAGTTTATAATAAAATTTCGTTGCATTTTTAATTTATTGAACATTTAAATTAAAAATGTAACGAAATTTTATTTATAAATTAACGTCCTCCGCTAACAACTTTTACAACTTGGAAACGAGCTTTTGCACGTTTAAAAGCAAAATTTGCTTCAACTTTTTGTTTTACACCTTCTGCTGTTTCTAAATTTTGTTTTGCAATTTCAAAAGCATTTTTAGCTTCATCAGCATCAATTGTTTCTGCAGCTTCTGCTTCATTTGCTAAAATTGTAATTTGATTTCTTTTTACAACTGCGAAACCTCCCATTACTGCAACAGAATTCCATTGCTCTTTAGTGCGAATTAACATTGCACCAACATCTAATCCAGTAATAATTGGAGCATGATTTTTTAAAACACCCATTTCTCCTGTTTCTGTAGGTAAAATAATCTCTTCTGCTTGACCATTCCAAAAAGGACGTTCAGGAGTTAAAATTGAAATTTGTAAACTCATTTTTTTTATTTTAATTTAATAATTTTTTTACTTGTTAAAAACTCAGATCTATACTTTGTGATTTTAAATTATTAAAAAAATGAATGTTTTATTTAAATTAATTAATTAAACAAAGAAAAAAGATATTGATCTTTTTTATACAGTTGCATTTAAGACATTTAAAATAAGTTGTGGACGATTTGAATACATTGCATTATTTGCTGCAATTTTATGCAATTCTTCTTTTTTTTTGATTGCATTTCCTTTTTGTTCATATGCATCTAAAATTTCAGATTTTAATTTTGAAACCATTCCTTTGCTTGATTTTTTTTCACAAGATTCTAAAATCCAACGTAAAGCATTTGCTTGTCCACGTTCAATAGAACTTAAAACTTTTGGTACCATTTGTACAGATCCTGCTCTACGTTTTGGTTTTACTTCAACTTTTGGCATTACATTTTCTAATGCAACATCAAATACTTCTACAGGATTTTTTTGAGTTACTTCCCCAATTTCTTTTAATGTTGTATAAACAATTTTATAAGCTAAAGATTTTTTTCCACTTTTCATTACACGATTTACTAGCATATGTACAGAAATACTATTATAAACAGGATCTGGTAATAAAACACGTGTTTTCTTTATTGGTCTACGAGGCATAAAAAAAATAAAAATAATTTGAAATCAATTTCAAAAACCCAAATTTTGAACGAATTAAACAGAAAGAGAAAAATTAGTAAATACGGGACTGACGGGACTCGAACCCGCAACTTCTGCCGTGACAGGGCAGTGCTCTAACCAATTGAACTACAATCCCTTTTAATATTTTAATTATTATATAATAATAATTAATATTTTTCAATATTTTTTATGAAATGTACTTAACCTTAAAAAATTATTTATATTTCCAAATAACTTGTAGTCGGCAAAGCCAAAAAAGTTTACAAGCACTTATAAACAAAGTTTACTTCGGCAATCGGAGATTGCCGAGGCAAAAGAAAGAAAAAAAGTATTTCAATTTATATATAGAATCAAATAAAAACAATAAATATAAAAGATTAACAAAAATTTTTTTTTAAGATGTTTGTTAACCTTTTATATTTATTGTTTTTTTAAATTATTTCAATAGAATGAAATTTTATGTTTTATTAAACACGTCGTTTTTTAGGCGGTCGACAACCATTATGTGGAATACCTGTTTTTTCTCGAATAACACTAACTTTTACACCAGCTTTAAAAATTTCACGAATCGCTGTTTCACGACCTTGTCCTGGGCCAGTTACTAAAATTTTAACTTCTTTCATAAGAAAATCACGAGATTTTTTAGCAACAACTTCTGCAGCTTTTTTTGCTGCAAATGTTGTTGCTTTTCTTTTTCCTCTAAATCCACATGATCCAGCAGAACTCCAACATAATACTTCTCCACGCACATTTGTAAGAGTAATTATTGTATTATGATGACCTGTTTGAATATGAACAACACCACGATATGCACGTCTTCTTAGCTTCGTAGGTGTTGTTTTACGAATTTGTTTTGCCATTTTTTATAATTTTAAGAATTAATTTTTATAATTTTAAGAAATAATCCTTCACTTTTTCTTTTGTTTTTAATAATAAATTCTTTATTTTAATTTATTATTTTTATTTAAAATTAAAATTGAAAATGAATCATTATTTTAGTTTTTAATTTATTAAAAACTAAAGAAATTTTGAAAAAAAAAGCATTTTATTTTAAAAAACATTTTTTTATTTTATGAATTGTCGTCGCTTCGGTATGCTTTCGCTTCTTCTTCGGATCTTTGGTATGGCTCTTCGGCCCCACCGAAGGAGCGCAGCCTTCGCCTCCTTTCGTCTTCGGCTTCGTCTTCTTTCGTCTTCATCAATCTTCGATTGATGATTCGGAGATTGACAATAATTTCCGATTGACGATTCGGAGATTGACGATTCGGAGATTGACGATTCGGAGATTGACGAAGCCGAAGCCGAAGACGATTTGGAGATGTCACTTCGTGTCTTCAGCGTAGCCGAAGGAGGCGAAGGTGATGCAAAGAAGACAATAATCTTTGACTCGCGAAGCGAAGACAAAAGAAAGAAGGAATATTTTCTATTAATTAAGTAGTAGTTCTGTTTAACTTTTTTTACTTTTTAACTAAAAATTTTATTTTAAAATTCCAAACAATATGTTTTTATTTTCTTTGGGCCGAGTCGGATTCGAACCAACGTAGGAATAAACCAGCGGATTTACAATCCGCCCCCATTAACCACTCGGGCATCGGCCCTTATTTTAAAAATTTTAAATATTAGTTTATTTTAAACTAAAAATATTCTAAAAAATAAAATTTAAGAATAAAGAATATATGAAATGAAGTGTTAATAAAAAACTTATTTTAAATTGATTATAGCAAAAATATTCTTTTTTGACAAGGTTTAAAAAATTTAATATTTAAAAAAAGATTATTACAAAAAAATGTAATAATCTTTTTTTAAATATTAAAAGAAAGAATGAGAAAATTAAAGTTTGTCGATAGTTTCGAATTCAAATTTAATTTCTTTCCAAACTTCACAAGCCGCTGCTAATTCAGGACTCCATTTACAAGCTGAGCGAATAACATCTCCACCTTCACGAGCTAAGTCGCGACCTTCGTTACGAGCTTGAGTACAAGCTTCTAAAGCAACACGGTTTGCTACAGCACCAGGAGCGTTACCCCAAGGGTGTCCTAAAGTACCACCACCGAATTGTAAACAAGCGTCATCTCCGAAGATTTCAACTAAAGCTGGCATGTGCCAAACGTGAATACCACCTGAAGCTACAGGCATAACTCCACTCATAGAACACCAGTCTTGAGTGAAATAAATACCACGGCTACGGTCTTTTTCAATGTAGTCATCACGCATTAAGTCTACGAAACCTAAAGTTACTTCACGTTCCCCTTCTAATTTACCTACTACAGTACCTGAGTGAAGGTGGTCTCCACCAGACATACGTAAAGCTTTTGCTAAAACACGGAAGTGAATCCCGTGATTTCTTTGACGGTCAATTACAGCGTGCATAGCACGGTGAATGTGTAATAAAAGACCATGATCACGACAGTACATAGCTAAAGAAGTGTTTGCTGTGAACCCACCAGTAAGGTAGTCATGCATAACAATCGGTACTCCCAGTTCTTTTGCACATTGAGCACGTTTAAGCATTTCTTCACAAGTACCTGCAGTAGCATTTAAATAGTGACCTTTAATTTCACCTGTTTCTGCTTGAGCTTTGTAGATTGCTTCTGCTACGAATAAGAAACGGTCTCTCCAACGCATGAATGGTTGTGAGTTTACGTTTTCATCATCTTTTGTGAAATCTAAACCACCACGTAAACATTCGTATACAGCACGTCCGTAGTTTTTAGCAGATAAACCTAATTTTGGTTTAATTGTACATCCTAGTAATCCTCTACCATATTTGTTTAGTTTATCACGTTCAACTTGGATACCATGAGGAGGTCCTACAAATGTTTTCGCATAAGCTGGAGGGATACGAAGGTCTTCTAAACGTAAAGCACGTAAAGCTTTGAAACCAAATACGTTTCCTACAATTGAAGTGAATAAGTTTGTTACTGAACCTTCTTCAAAAAGGTCAATTGGGTAAGCAACATATGCAATATATTGGTTGTCTTCACCTGCAACTGGCTCGATGTCGTAACAACGTCCTTTATAACGGTCTAAGCTAGTTAAACCATCTGTCCATACAGTTGTCCAAGTACCAGTTGAAGATTCTGCAGCTACAGCTGCTCCACACTCTTCAGCAGGAACTCCTGGTTGAGGAGTCATACGGAATGCAGCTAAAATATCAGTATCTTTTACAACGTAATCTGGAGTGTAGTAAGTAAGACGATAGTCTTTTACACCAGCTTTAAATCCTGCACCGGCTCTAGTTTCAGTTTGTGGAACCATAAAAAAAGTTCATTTAAATATCTTGTCGATCCTATAAAAATCTATCCGAGTGTTTTTATAATTAATAAAATTTTGTCTTCTAATTTAATTAGAATTCATTTAATTAGAATTCATTTAATTAGAATGATAAAAATTTCATTTTTATTAATATAATAATTTATATTATATATTCTTTTTTTTATTTGTCAATCAATTTTTTTTATTATAAAAAAATTTTTATTGTTCTAATGAAATGAAAAGAAAAGATAAAAATTAAATAGTATATATATATATTATATGTCTAAATTTGTAAAAAAAAAATTTTGTTGCTTTGAGTTTTTCTTTTGTCTTCGCTTCGCGAGTCAAAGATAGTTGTCAATCTTTGATTGACGAAAGAAAACGGGTTGGTTCTTTCTTCGCATCTTTTCTTTCATCAATCTTCAAATTGGCAATCGGAGATTATCGTCAATCTCCGATTGACGAAAGAAGACGACTATTTCCTTCTTTTGGAATCATAAAATGCTTCCAAACTCGCGACGATGAAAGGGTTTGGAATCATAAAATGATTCCAAAAGAAGCGAAGATTCCAAAAGAAGTGAAGAAAAACCCTTGATGATGAAAGGACCTGATGTGATAAAAATTGTTTGATTTACAAATTATAATATTTAATAATTTGTAAATCAAACAATTTTTTTTTTGAGATAAATTTAAGGGTTATATTCTGTAAATCTTGAAACATAGAAATTATTTACAACTACATGATAAGTTGAATCTAAACCTTTATTTAAACGTTCTTTTACTCGACTCATAATACGTGAAATCACATAAATATAAGCTTGTTTAAATGCTTTTTGTTGATAAAATTGTACTGTTTCTTGTTTGAATTCTTCAAGTTTTGATAATCTTTCTTCATGTTGTGAAACACAGTTATTAACTTCTTGTGTTGCTCTTAAAACACCTTCTTCTCGAATTTGTTGAGCTTTTTTCTTTGCTAATTCTAATTGAGCTTTTGCTTGATTTAATCGTTCTTGTGCTTCAGCTGCTCTTTGACTTGCTTCTTGTAAGTTACCTAAAATTGTTTTTTTACGATCTTCTAATAAAGCTGTTAAATTTTTTCCAACAAAAGAAATAACTACAGCAAGAACTGCAGCAAGGTTAATAATATTTGTTTCAAAAATATTTGTATTAATACCAAAACCTTCTGCTAAATTTAGTCCAAAATTTGAAATTTGTAATAAAGACAGAGAAATATGCATAAATTTTTATGTAAAATTTAATTAAAAATCAATAAAAAATAGATAAACTATTTAAAGAAATAAAATTCTTTTTTACTTTTGCTTTTTTGTGTATTTATTTTCATTATTTTGTTTTGCATTTGCATAGTAAAGCAAATGTTTAGTAATAAGTCAACAAAATATATAACAAAATAATAAGGACTTGTAAACTTTGTTTACAAGCAAAAGAAAGAAAGAATAATCAATTTTTTATTGATCTTTTTGAAATCCAAATTTAATTAGTATTTGTTAAAATTTGAAAAATTCTCACTGAATCAGTGGACCCTTTTTAAGGGTGGATTTGTTATAAAAAAAATTCAATACTTTATTTTATTTTTCAAAATAATTTTTTTGTTTATTTTGAGCGCATCGGCAGAGCTGATGCGCTTCGAGTCGTTCCCGCGGGTTTGGTTTGCTTCTTCTTTTGGTCTTTGGCTCTGCCGATGGAGCGAAGGCTTCGCTCCGCGAGCCATACCGGAGGAGCTATGCCTTCCCCTCCGGCGATGCGCTAGGGCGGAGTTTATGCGAAGACAAAATTATTATATAATTATGAGTTGTTTTGTTATTTTTTAAAATAAAAGTTATTTTAATTTTTTCATATTATAAACTTGTTATAAGAAGTTTATAACAAGTTTATAAGAAGTTTATAATATGAAAAAATAAAATTAAGAAGCGAATGGGTTAGCGAAAAGTAATGCTAAAGCAACAACTAGTCCGTAAATTGTTAAAGATTCCATGAACGCAAAACTAAGTAAAAGTGCTCCACGGATCTTCCCTTCAGCTTCAGGTTGTCTAGCAATCCCTTCAACAGCATAACCAGCCGCTGTTCCTTGTCCCATACCAGGACCAATAGCAGCAAGACCTACAGCTAAACCAGCAGCAACAACAGATGCAGCAGCAACAATTGGATTCATATGAATTTCCTCCTAGTAAAAAATCAGTAAAATTATAACAACCACTTTAAGTATAACTTAAATGTTTTTTTAAGTCAATTTATTTTTTTTTTCATATAAAAGATATAAAAGAAAAGAAAAGAAAAGAAAAGTGTTCGTTCACTTTCATTCTTTCATTCGCTTCTTTTTTCTTTTAATTGGAATCTTCTTTTTTCATTTCATCAAGTTTTTCTTTTAATAATATAATTATAATAATAATAATAAGATAATAATAAAATAATAATAAGATAATATAATAATAATATTATAATAATATAATATAAAATAATATAATTATAATAATAATAATAATAATAATAATATAATAATAATATAATAAGATAAGAAAAGTCAATCTAAGAAAAGTCAATCTAAGAAAAGTCAATCTAAGAAAAGTCAATCTAAGATTGTCGTCAATCTTATAAAGTAAAGACGACGATCAAAGATCCTGAAAGAAAGAAGTGAAACGAAGAGCAAAAGAAGTGAAACATTAAGAGTTTGCAACATCGAGAGTTCGAAAGAATCTTAGTTCGAAAGAATCTTATTATTTTATTTTATTTTATTTTATTTTATTTTATTTTATTTTATTTTATTTTATTTTATTTTATTTTATTTTATTTTATTTTATTTTATTCGAAAGTATAAGAGTTCAAAAGAATCAGATATCTAAGTTCGAAAGATTATTCCTCGGTTCTTTTGGAATCTTCTTTTTTCTTTCTTCTTTTGGAATCTTTTAATTAAATGATTCCTTCGCATCTTCTTTCGGCTTCTTTCGTCTTCGGCTTCTTTCGTCTTCGGCTTCGGCTTCGTCTTCGGCTTCGGTATGGCTCTTCGGCATCGCTCCTTCGGTTCGGCAGAGCCGAAGAGCCGAAGAGCCGAATTGATTATAAATATCTCTTAAATAGTATATACGGTGTTTTTCGTAATGCATTTCGTCAAGTTGGAAAATCCAGAGATCTGACCAGTTTTTTTATTTTGCATTACGATAGACGGCCGGAAGGCCATTATTTTCAAATATTTTTGACTTATAATGAGATTGTAAGTGTCAAAGAAAACAAATTTAAAAATTTATTGGAAAATTCGTTAAATCCTAATTTTGAACAATACAAAATTACTATGTATACCGCCGGATTTACTCAAAAAACATTTATGGCGGAACTCGTTTCAACATTATGTCAAGGATTTACTTTTTTAGATATTCCCGGCACAAAAAAGTAATTCGGCAGGTTGATTTGGAACCTGTTATTCATTTGACAGCGGAACAAATTCAAATTATCTATCGTTCACATGGATACTTTGAAATTTTTTTTATGCTATTCCCTCAGCAATGTGATTTTATTTGAAATCATTTTAAATCATTCAACCTTAAATATCCTATTCATGCTTATAATAAAAATAATGCTCCAAGCAAATGGAATTTAAAAAAACTTGATGAGTTAAAAATCGATTTAAAAAATATCGAAAAAAAACTCGATGAAGCAAATGTTGATGGACACTTAATAACAGAAACAAATAGAGAGAAAACAAATTTAACACCTACAAATATTTCGGAATCACTTTCAAAAACAATTGAAAGAGATATTAAAGAATCGTCTTCAAAAAGAACTCAAAGTTCTCCTATCCCGCCTAGTCCGAATCAAACTATAAGGCCAAGCAAACAAACAACTTCAAAAAGAATTAATAAACATACGACGGTGATAAAAAATATAACGCCGTCAATACAACCTAGTTCCGCAAAAACCGTTATCACATTAAATAAAGATATGAATATCCCTATTATCTGTGAATTAATCAATAACAATCATATTATTCGTATTCCTGAACCGGATAGCCTAAATTTCTGGCGAAACGTTCAGAAAAAGATCAATAATGATGCAAAAATTATTAAAAGAGAATTAGAGCAGTTCGACATCGATCGAACACCTATAATTAAAGAAAAATTTGATCTCATTAATAAACTAAAAGCAAACATCATTTTTGATAATGACGATTTTAATATGAGACTAGAAAATTGTCAAGAAAATCGCCCTGATACGGGGCGAACTAATTTAAAAACCTTATTCGATGATTTAAAATTTACACATAAAAAAGAATCGGAAATTAATAAAAAAATTGATGAAATTCCGCAAATTAATGATACCGAATCGGACATTGATAAAGAAATTGATGAAATTCTGCAAATTAATGATACCGAATCGGACATTAATAAAGAAATTGATGAAATTCTGCAAATTAATGATACCGATGAAATTCACAATGACAAACAAATTAATGACGGCGAAGAGACTGTCGAATAAAAGTACCGAACAATTAAATTTTTTAAACCTTTAAACCTATTTCCCCCTATTTTGGGGGAGGTCGGTCAAATGATAATCATCGTCGAACAACCGAATGATCGGTAAATTCAAATCTCTAATCCTTTTAAGCTTTTATATCTTTTCAACCTATTTTCCCCCAAAAACTGGGGAAAGAAGGTTGGAATTGAGAAAAGCTTATAATATCAAGGAATAAGAGTTTACCGATCACAACATTTTAAACAAAAATATATTATCGGGAATAGTAAAGTCCAGTCTTTACCACATGGTAAACACTACTATTTACCATGGTAAATACTACTATTTACCAAATATTTTATAACGGTAAAGTCTACGCTTTACTTATTTTTATAATCATTAAAGGTAAAGTTTAGATTTTACTTAAAAGGTAAAGCTTAGACTTTACTTAAAAGGTAAAGTTTAGACTTTACTTAAAAGGTAAAGCTTAGACTTTACTTAAAAGAATCTTAGTTCGAAAGAATCTTAGTTTGAAGGATTACGAAGTCGAAAGATTAAGAGTTCGAAAGATTAATTCATAAAATGAAAGATTAAGAGTTCGAAAGATTAATAGTTCGAAAGAATCTTAGTTCGAAGGATTACGAAGTCGAAAGATTAAGAGTTCGAAAGATTAATAGTTCGAAAGATTAATTCATAAAATGAAAGATTAATTCATAAAATGAAAGATTATTCCTCGGCTTCACCGAAGAAAGAGTTCGAAAGATTAATTCATAAAATGAAAGATTAATAGTTCGAAAGAATCTTAGTTCGAAGGATTACGAAGTCGAAAGAGTTCGAAAGAGTTCGAAAGAATCTTAGTTCGAAAGAATCTTAGTTCGAAGGATTACGAAGTCGAAAGAGTTCGAAAGAGTTCAAAAGATTAATTCATAAAATGAAAGATTAATAGTTCGAAAGAATCTTAGTTCGAAGGATTACGAAGTCGAAAGAGTTCGAAAGAATCTTAGTTCGAAGGATTACGAAGTCGAAAGATTAAGAGTTTGAAAGAATCTTAGTTCGAAGGATTACGAAGTCGAAAGATTTCGAAAGAGTTCGAAAGAATCTTAGTTTGAAAGAATCTTAGTTCGAAAGAATCTTAGTTCGAAAGAGTTCGAAAGAAGTGAAGGGAAGAGCATCCTCAAGAAAAGACACCGATTCGTTTCATACCGCCCCGGCGGTTACGGAATTTTACTAAAAAAAAAAGATTTTGTCAATATTTTTTTATTTGAAATCTTAAAATTTAATTAAGAACAACATAACATCAGGCAACATTTTCTAAAAGTATTAAATCTTTTAAAGTATTAAATCTTTTAAAGTATTTAAAAGAAAGAAAGAACCAAAAAGATGCGAAATCTTTCTTTCTTTCTTTTGCCTCTTTCGGCAATCTCCGAATCATCAATCATAAAATGAATCATCAATCTTCGATTGATGAAGATGAAGACGACTCTCTCCGATTGCCGAAGTAGTCGGCGAAGCTGAAAAAGTTTACAAGTTATGATTAAATAAAATATGATTAAATAAAAGAAGGTTTGGAATCATTTAATTAAAAGATTCCAAAAAGAAAAAAAGATTTTATACTCTTACTTTTGCTTGTAGTCGGCGAAGCCGAAAAAGTTTACAAGTGGTTTCGAACTCTCAACCTAAGGGTTTTCACTATCAATCTGAGAGTATCTGTTCTTCTGTGAATAACAGATTCTTTTACTGATTCTTGTCTTCGCATCTTCGTCTTTATAATAAAGACAAGTTCATTAAAAGATTCCAAATAAAAGCAAAATTCGACTCGCTTCTTTTGGAATCTTCTTTTTTCGTGTTCTTTCGTCAATCTTTTCATTTAATTAAATGAAATGAAATGAAATGAAATGAATTGTCTTCTTTCGTCTTCGGCTTCTTTCGGTATGGCATAGCCAAACCGATAATCTCCGATTATCGTCAATCTCCGAATCATCAATCGAAGATTGATGAAGACGAAAGAAGACGATTCGGAGATTATCGTGAATCAAAGATTCACGAAAGAAAGAAGATGCGAAGGAATCATTTAATTAAATTAAAAGATTCCAAAAGAAGAGCCATACCGACAGCGCACGAAATCTTTCTTTCTTTCTTTCTTTCTTTTGCCTCTTTCGTCAATCTCCGAATCATCAATCTTTGATTGATGAAGACGACTATCTCCGATGTCGCGGAGCGAAGAAGTAAACTTTTTCGGCTTCGCCGACTACAAGTGCCTCTTTCGTCAATCTCCGAATCATCAATCTTTGATTGATGAAGACGACTATCTCCGATGTCGCGGAGCGAAGAAGTAAACTTTTTCGGCTTCGCCGACTACAAGTTATGATTAAATATTTATGATTAAATAAAAGAAGCGAAAGAAGAAATTATTAAAATAAATAATAAATTCCAAAAAAAGCAAAGCAAAAAAAAAAAAAATATTGACAAAAAAATTTTTTTTGATAAATTTATAAATTAGGAATGTTCAAAAAAACAAAAGCTTTTTAAAAGCTAAATTGGTCTTTTGCAAGAAAAGATTGACACTTTTCTTACTTTTGCTTGTAAACTTTGTTTACAAGTTCTTATATTTTCTTATAAAATATTAAGTAAAAAATTAAGTAAAATATTAAGTAAAATATTAAGAATAAGTCGCAATCTTACATATACTTACATATATAATATATGTAAATATATTACAACTGCTTCTTCTTTTATTTTTTAATAAATTAAAAACTAAAATAATTTCTTCTTTTATTTTTTAATAAATTAAAAACTAAAATAATTTCTTCTTTTATTTTTTAATAAATTAAAAACTAAAATAATTTCTTCTTTTATTTTTTAATAAATTAAAAACTAAAATAATTTCTTCTTTTATTTTTTAATAAATTAAAAACTAAAATAATTTCTTCTTTTATTTTTTAATAAATTAAAAACTAAAATAATTTCTTCTTTTATTTTTTAATAAATTAAAAACTAAAATAATTTCTTCTTTTATTTTTTAATAAATTAAAAACTAAAATAATTTCTTCTTTTATTTTTTAATAAATTAAAAACTAAAATAATTTCTTCTTTTATTTTTTAATAAATTAAAAACTAAAATAATGACTTCTTTTATTAAACCAAAGATTTAATACTTTTGTGTTTTTTAAAAAAGCCAAAATTAAGAGAAAAATTTTTTGGAGAGTTTGATCCTGGCTCAGGACGAACGCTGGCGGTATGCTTAACACATGCAAGTCGTACGAGATGAAATTTAATATGCTCTTTTTTTTGTATGTTAAATTTTATTCTAGTGGCGGACGGGTGCGTAACGCGTAAGAACTTACCTTTTGGTGTGGGATAACAGCTGGAAACGGCTGCTAATACCACATAGTGCTGAGAAGCTAAAAGTGAAAACTGCCAAGAGAGAGGCTTGCGTCTGATTAGCTAGTTGGTGGAGGTAAAAGCTCCCCAAGGCGACGATCAGTAGCTGGTCTGAGAGGATGATCAGCCACACTGGGACTGAGACACGGCCCAGACTCCTACGGGAGGCAGCAGTGAGGAATTTTCCACAATGGGCGAAAGCCTGATGGAGCAATACCGCGTGGAGGAAGACGGATCGTGGTCTGTAAACTCCTTTTCTTAGAGAAGACAACCGACGGTATCTAAGGAATAAGCACCGGCTAACTCTATAATCGTCAATAGAGTTCAGCAATCTTTTGATTGCTAATCTTGACGAATGCACTCAAAGTTGGCCACTAAATTAGAAATAGTTTAGTAAAAATATTCAGCTCATTTGTTGGAATCTGGAAAACTCTCTCTGTAAGAGTAAAGGAAATCAACAGGGAAGTTTCAGTTCATGAATTTTAAATTCATGCACTTCGGTCGCTTCGCGACCGAATGTAGAGTGAATGAAAAAAGATTGACAACAACATTTGAAAAAAAACTCAAACTTATTTTGCTAGTGTAAGTTAGAGATTGTTTGTCCAAACCATAAAATCTTGGCTAGGTTTATAACTTTGGTCTTGAAAAAGTGATATATTTTCATTTAATTTAAAGATCTTTGATTAAAAAAAAAAGGTGGTGCTTTAAAAATCAAAGAAGAATAATATTAAATAAAAATTGAAATGAAATAAAGACCTCAAATAAAACATATAATATGTAAAACTTTTGTCTTTGAAGCTTGTTCGCATGAAATATTAAAAATTATGACATCAAATAAATCAACATCTAAAAAAAATTCTTTAAAAAGCCAACTTAGAAAAAAAGGTGGTCCCATTGATTCTATATCTCAATGGATGGAAAATCTAAACTTTGTTATAAAAGCTAAAGCAGTTGTTGAAAAAGTTTCTAATTTCCTCGGCCCAATTTTGCAAACTCCAGGTGAATTTGGAAAAGGTGCTCTTACATATGAAGGTTATTGGGATGCTGCAAGATCAGTCTTTCTTGGGAAATCTTCTAAAGGTGAAGGGTATATGTTACATTATTCTGGTGAACAAGGTGAAAAAGAAGCAGAAAAATTGAGATCTAATTTTCTGGATCTAAAAATAAATGCAGAATTAGTAACTTTAATCAACCTCAGCAGTTTTGAAATTCTTTTTCTATTAGAACCAAAAGACAACATGAAAATTGTAAAAGACTTTGTTGAAATGATTCAAGAAACAGTTTCAAATCAACAACAAAGTCTACCGAAAGTATCAGTAGAAAAAGAGAAAAGACTTATAATTGGTGGTAAAACTTCTTCTCAAAATATGACGGTTGAATACCATGAATCTTCTGCAGGTACAATTGAAAAAATATTGGTTACAGTAAAAGTAAAAGACGATGCAGCTAAAAAGTGTTATGCTCTTTTACTAGAAAGTATCAATGCTTCAATTCCAGACATTGGGGCATTTATAGCTATCACTTTATTAGATAAAGTCACTTTAACACCTCTGTTACAATTTTTAAAGGATTATTTTTCAAAATCTTTCCAAGTTGGTCAAGTAGCTATGTATGCTCAAGCAAAACAAAGAAAAACAACAACTCATGGAAAGTTTGTTTCTAAAGCTCTTGCTGGCGTAGAAAACAAATTAACAGAAAATGCATCTTCGAAAGAAACGCAAAGTATTCTTTTAAATTGGGTGGAAAATCTAATAAAAATTAGAGGATCTATTAAAAATTCTCATGAATTTTTGAACAATTTAAGAGATCTTTTAGCTGAAAACCCAAACTATGAAGCAGTAAAAGAATCAGCTAAACCTCAAAAATCTCTATCTGAAGTTTTAGGTTTAACTGAAAGTACTGCATCTGTTGATGAAGAAGCAAAAACAACAACATCATCAAGAGAAACAACATCGTCTGGGGTCTCTGTTAAAGAAGAAGGTTCAATGAAAATCTATAAAATAGGTAATTTAGAAGTGACAAAGGAAGAATACGAAAGTTTACCTCCTTTTGATAAACCATATGATCAAATGAACCCAAATGAAAAAGGTTCTTATACGAATAAGATGAGAAATTTTATTCTTCAAAGAAGAAGAAAAACTGAAACATCACAATTACCTTCACCAACTGATCAATCTTTTCCTGACTCGCCAGGGGGTGGGCAATCTAATATTGTTGCAGAAGAAGAGCCGGAAGGCTCTTCTTCTTCAATATTATTAGGAGGTTCTTTAAAAGAAATTATTAAGTTTCAATCTCACAATGATCCGACTTTGATGGCACTTCACGAAGAGTATTATAGAAAAATGGGCCCTAAATCTAATAAGGGTTGGGAGCCCGATTATCCTATAACTGAAAGAGAAGATGCAATCATACAAGGTTGTCTTTATGCTGATGCAACTTTAGGTTTAGGAAGTTCAGGGAGTGGCCGAATGAGAATTGCACAAGGCGTACAACAAAAAGAATATGTTCTATGGAAATATGTGGAATTACATAGATTATGTACTGTTAATAAACCACCAACTTTTAGGCAAGTAAAAAATCCTGAGACTGGAGGTTGGAAACAAACTTTTGAATTCTATTTAAATAGGGGCTCTTATTTAAAACATTATCATGATCTTTTTTATAAACAAGTAGGTACAAATGCAGAAGGAAAAGCAATTTTTGAAAAAACAATCACAGAAGAACTTGTGGAAGCAATGCCAACTGATCCAGCTTTTTTAGCAATGATTATGTTAGATGATGGATCAGTAAGAAATGATTGTTACGCTGGAAGAATTGCTTTTCAATGTTTTTCAAAAGAAGGGCTTGAACTTTTTGTAAAAAAAGTTGAAGAAATTTTTGGTGTAAAACTAGTTGTTATGCAAAGTACTGAAGATAGCCTGTGTTCTTTATCAATTCCTGCAGCAGAATTTGGAAAATTTGTTAATTTAATTGAACCAACAGTTAGACAAATCCCAGATTTAGCTTATAAACTAAATGCAGAAAGAAAAGCACTTTCTAGATTTTATGGATCAAAAACTTCAGATCCTGCTTAATAAAGTTTCATTTTTATTTCAAATGTAACTGAAACCCTTTAACGACTGAGGAAATGTTTATAAATTTTTCGCAAAGCGATTTGCAAAGCGAACTGAATTTATAACAGAGTACGAGATAGGTTGTGTTACATAATAGTAATAGACAACTTATAATATTGCTGAAGTCTTATACAAATATTTCTTTTAGTGTGCTTCGGTCGCGCGTCGGCATCGCTCCGCTCGCGGAGCGATGCCGAAGCACCGAGTGCACACTGATGTATAAGAACATGGTATAGTCTATCTGATGACTAAAGTCATCAGGCAAAGTGAACTCCGTGCCAGCAGCCGCGGTAATACGGGGGGTGCAAGCGTTGTCCGGAATGATTGGGCGTAAAGCGTTCGTAGGTGGTTCTTAAAGTCTACTGTCAAATCCCAGAGCTCAACTTTGGACAGGCAGTAGAGAACTCAAGAGCTAGAGGACGGTAGGGGTAGAGGGAATTCCTAGTTAAGCGGTGAAATGCACAGAGATTAGGAAGAACACCGGTGGCGAAAGCGCTCTACTGGGCCGTTGCTGACACTGAGGGACGATAGCTGTGGGAGCGAAAAGGATTAGATACCCTTGTAGTCACAGCCGTAAACGATGGATACTAAGTGCTGTCAAAAACAGTGCTGTAGCTTACGCGTTAAGTATCCCGCCTGGGGAGTATGCTCGCAAGAGTGAAACTCAAAGGAATTGACGGGTCTTAGCACAAGTGGTGGATTCTGTGGTTTAATTTGATGCTACGCGGAGAACCTTACCAGGGTTTGACATCCCGAGAAGAACTTAGAAATAGGTTTGTGCTCTTTTGTATAAAAGAGAGCTTGGTGACAGGTGGTGCATGGCTGTCGTCAGCTCGTGCCGTGAGGTGTCGAGTTAAGTCTTTTAACGAGCGCAACCCTTGTTTTTAGTTAAATAATCTAAAAAGACTGCCGGAGTAATTCGGAGGAAGGAGAGGATGACGTCAAGTCAGCATGCCCCTTACATCCTGGGCTACACACGTAATACAATGGTTGAGACAATCGGCAGCAAACCCGTGAGGGGGAGCGAATCTGGCAAACTCAATCTCAGTTCGGATTGTAGGCTGCAACTCGCCTACATGAAGTTGGAATCACTAGTAATCGCCGGTCAGCTATACGGCGGTGAATACGTTCCCTAAGATTGTACACACCGCCCGTCAAAGGTCGAGAGCAGATTGAACCCGAAGTGGCTTACTCTAACAGAAATGAAGAGGGTTCCAACGGTTTGGTTTGTGATTAATCTTAAGTCGTAACAAGGTACCCCTACTGGAAGGTGGGGGTGGAGAACCTCCTTTTTTTATTTTGTTCTTCTAGAAATTCTCTAGAGATTCTCATGATTCATAATATTATATTAAATATTATATTAAATATTATATTAAATATTATATTAAATGATTCATGAAAGCCAATTAAAGAGAGTCATCTTTGGCTTCTTTCGGTATGGCATAGCCAAACCGATAATCTCCGAATCATCAATCGAAGATTATCGGTTTGGCTATGCCATACCGAAAGAAGACGATTCGGAGATTGACGATTCAAAGATTGATGAAAAAAAACATTTAAACTTCTTTTTTATTTGTTTAAAACAAAGCTTTAAAAATTTGTTTTAAAGCTTTGTTTTAAACAAATAAATTTCTCTTTTATTTAATCATAACTTGTAAACTTTTTCGGTATGGCATAGCCAAACCGACTACTTCGGCAATCGGAGATTATCGTCAATCGAAGATAGTCGGCAATCTCCGATTGCCGAAAGAAAGCGGGTCTCGCGGAGCGAAGGAATCGAAGATTCCAAAAAGAAGAGCCAAAAGAAAGAAAGAAAGAAAGTAAGAAGCAAATTAATGAATTGCTTGGACCATTAGCTCAGCTGGTTAGAGCGCATGCTTGATAAGCATGAGGTCGTTGGTTCAAGTCCAACATGGTCCACATTTTTCTCTTTTACTTGTAAACTTTTTCGGTATGGCATAGCCAAACCGACTACTTCGGCAATCGGAGATGTCGCGGGTTTGGAATCGAAGATTCCAAAAAGAAGAGCCAAAAGAAAGAAAGAAGATGCGAAGGAATCATTTCTTTTCATTTCATTAAAAGATTCCAAAAGAAGAACCAAACCCGCCGAAGGAGCCAAAGAGCCGAAGGAGCGAAGAGCCGATGAAAGGAGCCAAAGCGAGAGCTCAAAGATTGACGAACAAAAATTATTTCTTATAATAAATGAAATTAATAAATGAAAAACTTGTAGTCGGCGAAGCTGAAAAAGTTTACTTCGGCAATCGGAGATTATCGTCAATCTCCGAATCATCAATCGAAGATTATCGTCTTCATCAATCGAAGATTGATGATTCGGAGATTCTCGTGAATCAAAGATAGTCGTCAATCTCCGAATCATCAATCTTCGATTGATGAAGACGAAAGAAAGAAAGAAGACGAAAGAGGCAAAAGAAAGAAAGAATGATTCATTCTTTATTTATAATAAAGGGGGTATAGCTCAGTTGGTAGAGCGTCTGCCTTGCACGCAGAAAGTCAGGAGTTCGAATCTCCTTATCTCCACCATTTTCGTAATCGTATGATTGTTCAGAATCATTTCATTTATATGTTTCAGAAAGAGACATATGATTGCGAAAGAAAAAACTTGTAAACTTTTTCGGCTTCGCCGACTACTTCGGCAATCGGAGATGTCGCGGGTTTGGAATCGAAGATTCCAAAAAGAAGAGCCAAAAGAAAGAAAGATTGATGATTATCTCTCTTTGATAGAAAGCATATGATTAGGTCAAAAAAAAGAAGGCTCACGACGGAGACCTAGGCTCTCAGAGACGATGAAAGGCGCGATACCAGCGATATGCTTTGGGGAGTAGGAAGAATGCATTGATCCAAAGATTCCTGAATAGGGCAACCTGTCCGACTATCTATGAATTCATAAATAGATTAGAGGCAACCTGGTGAACTGAAACATCTCAGTAGCCAGAGGAAAAGAAAGCAAAAGCGATTCCCGTAGTAGCGGCGAGCGAACTGGGACCAGCCTAAACCAATTTTATTGGGGTTGTGGGAAGACAAACTTTCTAAAGAAAGAAAGAAACTTGTAAACTTTGTCGGCTTCGCCGACTACTTCTTTCTTTCGTGAATCTTTGATTCACGAAAAAAAGAAGCCGAAGCAAAAGAAAGAAAGACGAAGCAGCTGAATCCTGCACCATAGATGGTGAAAGTCCAGTAGTCATATCTTTTAAAAAACTAAAATGTCTATCCCGAGTAGCATGGGGCACGTGGAATCCCGTGTGAATCTGCGAGGACCACCTCGTAAGGCTAAACACTCCTGAGAGACCGATAGTGAAATAGTACAGCGATGGAACGGTTAAATAGAACCCCGACCGGGGAGTGAAATAGAACATGAAATCGTGAGCTGGCAAGCAGTGGGAGGATTTCTTTTCGAATCTGACCGCGTGCCTGTTGAAGAATGAGCCGGCGACTTATAGGAAGTGGCAGGTTAAAGAGTAAGATCTGGAGCCTAAGCGAAAGCGAGTCTGAATAGGGCGCAAGTCACTTTTTATGGACCCGAACCTGGATGATCTAACCATGAGCAAGCTGAAGCTTAGGTAACACTTAGTGGAGGGCTGAACGGACCGATGTTGAAAAATCGGCCGATGACTTGTGGTTAGCGGAGAAATTCCAATCGAATTCAGAGCTAGCTGGTTCTCCCCGAAATGCGTTGAGGCGCAGCGGCAATGATGGGCAATCTAAGGGTAGAGCGACTGTTTCGGTGCGGGCTGCGAAAGCGGTACCAAGTCGTGGCAAACTCCGAATATTAGATCTGCTTTCCATGTGCCAGTGAGACATTGGGGGATAAGCTTCATTGTCAAGAGGGAAACAGCCCAGATCATCAGCTAAGGCCCCTAAATGGCTTCTAAGTGGAAAAGGATGTGAGAATGCTGAAACAACCAGGAAGTTTGCTTAGAAGCAGCAATCTTTTAAAGAGTGCGTAATAGCTCACTGGTAAAGCGTTTTTGCGCCGACAATGGCCGGGACTAAGGAGCCTGCCGAAGCTATGAGATTTTTTGTTTCTTTTCTTTTTTGTAAAGAATAAAAATCGGTAGGGGAGCGTTCAGCATTGGGTGAAGTTTTGATGTAAGTCTGAGTGGACGATGCTGAAGTGAGATTGTCGGCTTGAGTAACGAAAACATTGGTGAGAATCCAATGCCCCGAAAACCTAAGGGTTCCTTTACAAGGTTCGTCCATGAAGGGTGAGTCAGGACCTAAGGCGAGGCCGATAGGCGTAGTCGATGGCAAACAGGTTGATATTCCTGTACTTTTTTGAAGGGGAACCGAGGGACGAAGTCGGCTAAATTGAGTCTGTGAATGGAATGCAGTGGAAGTGTCCGAGGTTAAATAGATCGAAGAAAAACGAATCTGTAGCTAAGGCATGATCCCACTCTCCTGAACTTGTTCGGGTAGAGTGTCAATGATGTCATACTTCCAAGAAAAGCTCGTACACCATCTTACACATCGCTTCGCGCGCGTAAGATTAAACCTTCAAAAAACCTGTACCTGAAACCGACACAGGTAGGTTGGTAGAGAATACTAAGGGGCGCAAGAGAACTCTCTCTAAGGAACTCGGCAAATTGGCCCCGTAACTTCGGGAGAAGGGGCGCCTTTGATTTTATTAAGGGCCGCAGTAACAAGATACAGGCAACTGTTTACCAAAAACACAGGTCTCCGCAAAGTCGTAAGACAATATATGGGGGCTGACGCCTGCCCAGTGCCGGAAGGTGAAGGAAGTTGGTTATTTGGGCCTTGCGTTCAGAGAAGCTGACGACCGAAGCCCCGGTGAACGGCAGCTGTAACTATGACAGTTCTAAGGTAGCGAAATTCATTGTCGAGTAAGTTTCGACCTGCACGAAAGGCGTAATGATCTGTATACTGTCTCAGAGAGAGGCTTGGTGAAATAGACTTATCCGTGAAGATGCGGATTAACAACATTTGGACAGAAAGACCCTATGAAGCTTGACTGTATCCTGGAATTGGGTTCGGGCTTTTCTTGCGCAGTCTAGGTGGGAGGCATTGAAGATTTCTTTCCGGAGAGATTGGAGCCATCAGTGAGAGACCACTCTGGAAAGGCTAGAATCCTAAGAGTGATCCCTAATCGGGACATTTGACGTTTTCAGGAAGGCAGTTTTTTTGGGGCGAAAGTCCTCCTAAAAGGTAACGGAGGCGCGCAAAGGTTTCCTCAGTCTGGACGGAAATCAGACGTTACAGAGTGTAAAGGCAAAAGGAAGCTTGACTGCAAGACCTACAAGTCGAGCAGGGGCGAAAGCCGGCCTTAGTGATCCGACGGTGTCCGTGTGGAAGGGCCGTCGCTCAACGGATAAAAGTTACTCTAGGGATTAACCGTTAATGGATTGTCCCGTCACCTAGTGATAGGTGAAGTTACAAAGAGTACGTATAAATTGATGTACTTTATATCCAAATGAACTGCAAGAAGGCGATTTTCTCTTATAAAATAAAAGATAATAAGCTAATTTGCAGCGTAGCTGTGATGCTATATATTGGTAAATTTTATCTTTCTTTCTTTTGCCTCTTTCGGTATGGCATAGCCAAACCGATAATCTCTGATTATCGTCTTCATCAATCTTCGATTGATGATTCGGAGATTGACGAAAGAAGTAAACTTTTTCGGCTTCGCCGACTACAAGTTGGTAAATTTACTGAGGTTTTAGAAAATGACAATAGCAGCAAAATTCCTAAGCTTGCTGAACTTATTTCATTATTCTACAATCAATCACAGAACGTTCAACGACTAGACGCGAGTCACTTATATAAGACTCCGTCATTTGTATTTGGCAACATGGTTAGCGTTTTCCTAAAGATCGCCTAAAGATCGAAAGACTAAACAAGTTGATGACATAGTCTGATCTCTTATGATATGATAAGAAAATAAGAGAGCTTTCTTACTTTTGCCTCTTTCGGTATGGCATAGCCAAACCGATAATCTCCGATTATCGTCAATCTCCGAATCATCAATCGAAGATTATCGGTTTGGCTATGCCATACCGAAAGAAGACGAAAGAAGTAAACTTTTTCGGTATGGCATAGCCAAACCGACTACAAGTGAAAATAAGAAAGCCTAATTCAACATAAGTTATAACTTATAAGTTATAAGTTAGTTGGGTTAGTAACACAAATGAACAGGCTGATCTTCTCCAAGAGTTCACATCGACGAGAAGGTTTGGCACCTCGATGTCGGCTCATCACATCCTGGGGCTGTAGTAGGTCCCAAGGGTTGGGCTGTTCGCCCATTAAAGTGGTACGTGAGCTGGGTTCAAAACGTCGTAAGACAGTTTGGTCCATATCCGATGTTGTCGTTAGAGCGCTGAGGGGATCCTTAAATAGTACGAGAGGATTTTTAAGGTCGTGCCTATGGTGTATCAGTTCTCTCTCCAGAGGGAAACGCTGAGTAGCTACGCACGGTTTAGATAACCGCTGAAAGCATCTAAGTGGGAAGCTTTCCTCAAGATGAGCGCTCTCCATTATGCCACAGCTAGACAAGCTGATGATAGGTATCAGGTGAAAGGTCTGCAAGGATTTGAGCCAAGATATACTAAAGGCCAATTGATTTTGACCAATTTTTATCTTCCTTTTGCCGAGGCAAAAGAAAGAAAGCATACACGCCGGAGCTTTGCTCCGCTGAAATTCTGGTGCTCTATGCTAAAGTGGAACCACGCCAATCCATCCCGAACTTGGCTGTGAAACTCTTTAGAAGTTGATGGACTTGTTGGAAGTCTGGCAGGAAAACTCAACTAGCGCCAGGATGATCTTTTTTAATCTTCGACTCGCTTCTTCGGCTCTTCGGCTCTTCGGCTCTTCTTCTTCTTTCTTTCTTTCGTCTTCTTTCTTTCTTTCGTCAATCTTCGATTGACGACTATCTTTGATTCACGAGAATCTCCGAATCATCAATCGAAGATTGATGAAGACAAAAGAAGACGAAAGAAAGAAAGAAGACGAAGACGAAGACGATAATCTTCGATTCACGACTCGAAGTCAATCAAAGATTAAATAAAAGAAGCAGCAGGAGAGATGGCTGAGTGGTCGAAAGCGACTGATTGCTAATCCGTTGTACGATCTTTTTCGTACCGAGGGTTCGAATCCCTCTCTCTCCGTATTTTATCCATGAACTCCTTCACTTTACTTCGGTATGGCGTAGCCAAACCGATTCATTTTATGATTATCGGCAATCGGAGATTCTCGTGAATCAAAGATAGTCTTTCTTTCGTCAATCGGAGATTGACGACTATCTTTGATTCACGAGAATCTCCGAATCATCAATCGAAGATTATCGTCTTCATCAATCAAAGATTGATGATTCGGAGATTGATGAAAGAAGACGAAAGAAAGAAAGAAGACGAAAGAAGATGCGAAGGAATCATTTAATTAAAATAAAAGATTCCAAAAGAAGCGAAATATGTGCTTCTCGTTCTACGTTTATGCAGGGAAACGTTTTACGTTTATGCGGGGAAGCGTTTTACGTTTATGCGGGGAAGCGTTCCTTAGGAACATTTCACCATCATATATACACTTCATATTATATTATAAGAAGTATTAATCTTTTGAACTATTAATCTTTCATTTTATGAATTAATCTTTCGAACTATTAATCTTTTGACTTCTTTCTTTCTTTCGTCAATCTTCGATTGACGACTATCTTTGATTCACGATAATCATAAAATGAATCGGCAATCTCCGAATCGGCAATCTCCGAATCGGCAATCTCCGAATCGGCAATCTCCGAATCGGCAATCTCCGAATCGGCAATCAGAGATTATCGGCAATCTCCGAATCGTCTTCTTTTGGAATCTTCGATTCCAAACCTTCATCAATCTTCGATTGATGATTCGGAGATTGCCGAAAGAAGACGAAAGAAGACGAAATCGGCAATCGGAGATTGCCGAAGACGAAAGAAGACAAAAGGGTTTGGTTCGTCAATCTCCGATTATCGTGAATCTTTGATTCACGAAAGACTCATTTAATTTAATTTAATTTAATTTAATTTAATTTAATTTAATTTAATTTAATTTAATTTAATTTAATTAAAAGATTCCAAAAGAAGCGACATCTTATAAAGACGACTCGATGTGAAAGAATGAAAGTCAAAGAATGAAAGTCAAAGAATGAAAGTCAAAGAATGAAAGAATCACTGCACTTCTTTCTTTTAATATTTCTTTTAATATTTCTTTTAATATTTCTTTTAATATTTCTTTTAATATTTCTTTTAATATTTCTTTTAATATTTCTTTTAATATTTCTTTTAATATTTCTTTTAATATTTCTTTTAATATTTCTTTCTTATATAATATTTAATATAAAATATAATAAGATTATTTCTTTTAATATTTCTTTCTTCTTTTTTCTTTCTTCGCATCTTTTCTTCTTTTGGAATCTTTTAATTTAATTTAATTTAATTTAATTTAATTTAATTTAATTTAATTTAATTTAATTTAATTTAATTTAATTTAATTTAATTTAATTTAATTTAATTTAATTAAATGACTATTGTGAATCATTTTATGATTCACAAAAGAAGCGAACCAAACTCCAAACTAGCCTTCGCTCCTTCGGCTCGCGGGTCTCGCTTCTTTTGGAATCATAAAATGATTCCAAACCCTCTCTTTCGTGAATCAAAGATTCACGAGAATCTCCGAATCATCAATCGAAGATTATCGTCTTCATCAATCAAAGATTGATGATTCGGAGATTGACGAAAGAAGACGAAGATGCGAAGGAATCGAAGATTATCGTGAATCAAAGATAGTCGTCAATCTCCGAATCATCAATCGAAGATTATCGTCTTCATCAATCTTCGATTGATGATTCGGAGATTGACGAAAGAAGACGAAAGAAAAAAAGATGCCGAAGAGCCATACCGAAGAGCCGAAGAGCCGAAGAGCCGAAGAAGGTTTGGAATCGAAGATTCCAAAAGAAGACGCAAGACCAAAGCCGAGAAGAAGCAAATTAAAGAAGAAGCAAATTAAAGAAGAAGCAAATTAAAGAAGAAGCAAATTAAAGAAGAAGGAGTGCACGCATAAAAACTTATTTCTTGAATTTTTTTAGCATAATGAATCGCATTTTAAAGCCTATCAAAAATGAATTTATTTATTTTTATTTTAGTTAAATATTGTAAAAATATTTTTTTACATATAATTAAATGAATTTTTTTTTTACATATAATTAAATGAATTTTTTTTTACATATAATTAAATGAATTTTTTTTTACATATAATTAAATGAATTTTTTTTTACATATAATTTCATTTCATTTCATTTCATTAATATTTTTTTACATATAATATAATTTTTTTTACATATAATATAATATAATTAGAGAGATTTATTTCTTTTCTTTTCTTTTTATAAATACATACTAAGAACACACAGACAGACAAACAGACAGACAAACAGACAGACAAACAGACAGACAGACAGAAAGAAATTATTAAATCTTTTTAGTTAGAAATAAAAAATTATTATACTTATAAATTAAATAAAAAAATAAAAAATGTAATTTTGTTTTTTTAATATGATTAAATTTTAAAAAATAAAACTAAGTTGAAATAACAAAACATTTTTTGTATTTATATATATAGCATTTTGCCGAATTTAAATCCATTTATATAAATGATTCTTAAGTTTATTAAAATAAACCAAAAAATTACTTAAAAATATTTTATATTTTGTATTTGAAATATTATTTCTTAATTTTGCTTGTAGTCAGCAAAGCCGCAAAAATTTACAAGTTTTTTAATATTTTATATAAATGTGATATTAATTGATAAAAAATTTTATTAACTTTATAAATTATGAATCAAGAAAAAAATCTTAAAAATTTACAGCAAATTCCTTTAGCTATTAAAGATTCAAAAGTTGAAAATGAATCTTTCAAAACAAAAGAATCAGTTTCAAAATGGAGAGATACAATTCAAGCAAATTTATCTCCTGAAAAATTAAAACTGAATTTTATTAAATATCCAGTTCGAACAGAAAAAGCATTTGCAGCTATGTTTAAAAATCAACAATATACTTTTGATGTTGATCCTAGATTAACAAAATCTCAAATCAAAAAACTATTTGAAGATTTATTTCAAGTTAATATTGTAAGTATTAATACACATATTCCTCCACGCAAAAAAGTTCGTGTTGGTACTGTTCAAGGATATCGTCCACGTTTAAAACGTGTTATTTTTACTTTAAAAAAAGGTCAATCAATTAAATTTGATTAAAAATTGGTTTGTTTATTTTCAATTTCTTTTGTTTCAAATTCAAGAAACAAAATTGAACAAAAAACCAATTAATAAATAAAATAATTCTTTAATTAATCATCTTTTTATATTATAAAGAATTTCAATTAAACTAAAGTAAAAATAAAATAAGAAAAAATATTATAAAATTTCTATAAGAATATATGTTCTTATAATAAATAAATGATTTTTTTATCTCGGTTCTTTTATTCTCAAATCTATTAAAATATATTTGAACTTTTATTGTTCAATATTTGTTTAAGAATTTATAGCATTAAATAATTTTAAAAAATTTATTTGTTCAAAATCTTTTACTCCAAATTATTTAAAATCAAAAAAAAAAGAATCTATAATTTCAAAATTTTTTTGATTTACAAAATGAATACAAATATTCTTTATTATTTGAAACAACTTTAATATTCAAATATAAAAAAATATAGATTTGTAATTTTTTTTTTGTTTTTTTATATAAAAAATGCATTTATTCTTTATTTTTTTTTTAATTTTTGATTTAAAACATCAAAAAATTTATTATTTAATTTAAATTTTCTATTTGGAGTTTATTCTTTTGCTATATTAGTGAATTACTACACAAAACAAACCTAAACCTATATGATTGTTCTGAATGGAAGATTCAAAGATAAAAATCAAAGAGAATTCACTTTTACTTGTAAAGAACAAAAAACTCCAAGATTTAGAAAAGTCAACCTTAGATTAATGAAAAAGAAAATTTCAAAAAAATTTGCAAAAAAGTTTGCATTGCCAAAGGTAAAGGCATTGCTCCTTCTGCTTCAGCTCCTTCGGTATGGCATAGTCAAACTGAAGAAGAAGAAGAGCTGAAGCAAAGCCTTCACTTTGCATCAGTTAAGCATCACATCAGCAAAGCCTTGACTTTACTTCGAGTCATCATCGCTTCGATTCGTTGCTTCAAATCGTCAATCTTTGATGTCATGGGTTTGGAATCAAAGATTCCAAAAGAAGAAAGAAAGGAGCCTTCGCATCGAGTCATCGTCACTTCAGTATGGCTCTTCTGCTGCTCCTTTTGCAGAGGCGAAGCGCTTGCGCTGTCTTCTTTGGCTCCGCCAAAGGAGCAGACAGCGCTTGCGCATCGCCTTCTTTTGGAATCAAAGATTCCTTTGCTCCGCGAGACCTGGCAACAGTGAAGGCGTCACTCCTTCATTATGGCATAGCCAAACCGAAGAGCCGAAGAAGAAGAAGGGGGGACGCCTTCACTCCGCGAGCCAATGCAAAGAAGATTAAAGAAAGAGCCTCCGGCTCTTCAGCAGAACTGACAGCGAAGAAAGAAAGGAGTCAATACGTGCTGTACCTTTGCTTTGCTACAACAGAGCTGATGCAAAAAGGTAATTTTTTTTTTTACAATGAAAAAAACAAATCCATTTGAATTGTTTATTTTTTAAAAATTTTATAAACTTATGGGAATTCGTTTTCTTAAACCATTTACTGCAGGGACTCGAAATCGATCAGTATCCGATTTCAGTGAAATCTCTCAAAAATCATCAAAACCAGAAAAATCACTTTCATTTGGTATTCAACGAGCTAAAGGACGTAATAACAGAGGTGTAATTACATGTCGTCACAAAGGAGGTGGTCACAAACGTTTATATCGTGAAATTGATTTTAGAAGAGATAAAATTGGTGTTCCAGCAAAAGTGCTTTCAATTGAATATGATCCAAACCGTAATGCAAGAATTGCTCTTTTAAGATATGAAGATGGGGAAAAACGCTATATTTTACAACCTCGCAGTTTATTTGTTGGAGATGTAATTTTATCAGATATTCAAGCTCCTCTTTTAGTAGGGAACTCTTTACCTTTACGCAATATTCCTTTAGGTGCACAAGTTCACAACGTTGAATTTCAACCAGGTTCTGGTGGACAACTAGGTAGATCAGCAGGAGCTGTTGTAGAAGTATTAGCAAAAGAAGGAAATTTTGTTACTTTAAGATTACCTTCAAAAGAAATTCGTTTTGTTTCAAAAAATTGTTGGGCAACAATTGGTCAAGTAGGTAATATCGAAGCTTATACTTTACGTATTGGAAAAGCTGGGCGTAATCGTTGGTTAGGCAAAAGACCAACTGTTAGAGGTTCAGTAATGAACCCTGTAGATCACCCTCATGGAGGAGGGGAAGGGCGTGCTCCAATTGGACGTTGTAGACCAGTGACTCCTTGGGGTAAACCAGCACTAGGACAATTAACTCGTAAACCTAAAAAATATAGTTCAAAACTAATTTTAAGAAAAAGAAAATAAAATATTCTTATCTTAATCAAAGTTTTTCTTTTTATTCATTCAAGGAATATTTGATTTCTTTTATTTTAAAAAATCAAATAACCACTTTGTTATTTTATTGTTAAATAATAATAAGAAAATTGTTTTTTTTTGTTCATTTAAATACCATTTACATTTTTTTAAAATTTATAATTGCTTTTTTTTTATCATTCAAAAAGAAGTAAAATATTAAAATTGTTAATTTAATATTTTAGTTTTTAATAAATTAAAAACTAAAAGAAAATTATTGATTCTTGATATTTGGTGCACTTCAGCTCTTTCTTCGCTTCGGCTCTTCACCTCTTCTTCTCCAGCTCCTTTGGTCGCGCAAGCACTTTCGGTTCCTTTCGTCAAAAAGAAGTCAATTTCTGAATAGTCAATTGAAAATATTGCTGGTTTGGTTCGTTTCTTCTTCGGCAGCGCCGACAGCGCAAGCTCACTAAAGGGTCGAAGATTCCAAAAGAAGTCAATCAAAGATTGACGAAAGAAGACAACTTGATGCGATGCATATTAAAGATCCAAAATAGAAAGTAAATGTTGTTGTCAATTTTCAATTGTTGACAAGATTATAATTAAAAAAAATATTTAAACTAACGTTTAACTTAATATAAATAATATTTTATATCATATAGTTCTTATTATTAAGATTTAGAAAATTAAAAAATATAAATCTAATGTAGCTTTTTTATTTTAAGAATCTAAAAAAGCTAAGTAAAAAAAATTTTTAATTATTATGCCACGTTCAATTAAAAAAGGTCCTTTTGTTGCAGACCATTTATTAAAAAAAATTGAAAAATTAAATCAACAAGGTCAAAAAAAAGTGTTAACAACTTGGTCTAGATCTTCTACAATTTTGCCAATGATGATTGGTCATACTATTTCAACTTATAATGGAAGAGAATTTATTCCAGTATTTATTACTGATCAAATGGTTGGACATAAATTAGGTGAATTTGCACCAACACGCACATTTAAAGGTCATGTTAAAAGTGATAAAAAAGCAAAAACAAGACGTTAATAAAATAAAATCCTATTAACTTTTTTATTTTAATTTATAAACAAAAAATTACTCAAATAAATAAATAAATAAATAAATAAATAAATAAATAAATAAATAAATAAATAAATAAATAAATAAATTTTGTATTTAAGTTTTTTAAAATTCTCTAGTTTTTTAATTTTAAATCAATTTAAATTTTTTTTCTCTTTTAAAATAAATTAAAGTTTTTTATTCAAAAATAAAATAAAAGAAATTAAAAAGTTTTAATAAAAAATTAATATTAAATTTTAAAAAACAAAGAATAAAAAATCAGAATACAAAACAAATGTAAGAAATAAATTTAATAATATTTTCATTCTTTTATTAAGAATAAACTAAAAGAAATATTGTTAAAAAAACTTCAATTAAAAAAATTTATTATTTAATTGTTTTAAATTTGTGATTTAAAACATCAAAGAAGTTTAAAATTATAAAAAATAGAAATTACTTCTTGCTTTTGCTTGTAAACTTTTTCGGCTTCGCCGACTACAAGCAAAAGCAAGTAATTTTTATTTTTTATAAGGAAATTATATATATATGTATATATATATGCATTTTCTCTTTCAATTAATTAAGAATGATAAAAAATTAAAAAAATTAAAAATATATGGCAAATAAAGCAATGATTCAACGTGAACTTAAACGTCAACGTTTAGTAATGAAATATGCAAAAAAGCGTTCAATTTTAAAACAGCAAATTAAAAAAGCTTCATCTTTAAAAGAAAAACTAACTTTACATAGAAAATTACAACAACTTCCACGTAATAGCTCAGCAGTTAGATTACATAACCGTTGTCTAGTTACAGGAAGACCAAAAGGTTATTTTAGAGATTTTGGTTTATCAAGACATGTTTTACGTGGAGCGACTCGTTTGTCCTAACTAAGAATATTTAATAATATTTTTCAGGAAAAGACAGGATTATGTGATTTATGCATAATAATAACTTTATATAGATGGAGGTAAAAATCCTTCCCACATTGCTATACTAAGTGGACTCTTAAATCTTGATGGAAGGATTCGCTACCTTCTCAGTTAAGCAAAGATTTAAGGAGGTGCTATGGATAATTAAAGTTAACCAATTAAAGCTTCTTCCATCCAAATTTATAAAGCACAAAATTTTAACGATGGCTTAATATTCAATTTTATTTCTATGGATATTAGGTATGGTGGCACAATATTTCACGTAATATATGTGCGTATAGCCATTGATTGAAACATAAAGAAGTATTGTTGGATCCTAAGGTACTTGAAAATCTATATAAAGAACGAGGAAATCTTTTTTTGTTCCGATAAGGCAGGGGAAAGCACTTCCCGTATACAATAAAAAGCATACGATTGATCAAAAAGCAAATGCTATTCTGTAATTGAATAGATATGCCTATGTGGTCACTTAGTTTATAGACTTTTTGAACAAAAAATTCTTTTTTTTCTTGTTCTTTTTTCTTCACATCTTTTTTTTGTGAAGTCATCATCGCTTCAAGTCGTTGTCATGGGTTTGGTTTGCTTCTTTTGTGAATCTTTGATTCACAATAGTCAAAGATTCACCTCTTTTGGTTTGCTTCTTAATCTTCGGCTCCTTTCGTCCATCTCCAATTGACGAAAGGAGCCGAAGATTAAGAGCCATACCGAAGCAACGACAACTATCTTTGATTGTCGATAATCTTCGAGCTCTTCGGTTTGGCTATGCCATACCGAAGAAGTGAAGTCAATCTCCGAATTATCAATTGAAGATTATCGTCTTCTTTCGTTAATCAGAGATTATCATCTTCTTTCGTCTTCTTTCGTCTATCGGAGATTGACGAAAATCTCTGATTGCAGATTCGGAGATTGATGATAATCTCTGATTGACGAAAGGGTTTGGTTCTTCTTTTTGGAATCATAAAATGATTCCAAACCCGCTTTCTTTCGTCAATCTTCGATTGACGACTATCTTTGATTCACGAAAGACTCATTTTATGATTCCAAAAGAAGCGAAGAAAAAAGAACCAACAGCTAACCAAAAGATGCAAAGAAAAAAGAAGAAAAATTTGTGACTTTTTTGAATTCTTTCTTTTGGAATATTTGATTCTCATTAATCTTTTATTGAATTTTCTTAATTTTAGATTAAAAATCAATCTTAAATTAACTAAAAACATTAAAAATACCAAAAGTAAAAAGCAAAAGTTTATATAAAAAACTAAGAGAAGCTGTGTGCAATGAAAGTTGCATGCACAGTTTTGAAACAGAGTTTAATAAGGCAACTTATTATCCGACTGGCTTCCAATTAGGAGGATTGAAATGGCACATGAAGGTTTATTACCAGGTGTAAGAAAAGCAAGCTGGTAATAAAAAAAATAATAATGAAAAAGATTTATGGTTTTCCTATAAAAAATAAACTCTTTAGGAAAACCATAAGTCTTTTTTTATTATTTAAATGCTTTTAATTGAAGATTTTGAAAAAAAAATATAAAAATCAAAATATTGACTTTTTTTTTTTATTACGTTAACATACATAAAAATTAATGCGGATGTAGCTCAGTTGGTAGAGCGTGGTCCTTCCAAGTCCAATGTCGCGCGTTCGAATCGCGTCATCCGCTTTTAAGAACCTTAAGTTAGTTAATATAAAGTTTTTTTTACTTTTTTATTTGTTAAAAATTTGAAAAAATTTTAAGCTTGATTATTAGAGTTTCTATGGATTCCATTTGTTTGCAAAAAAAATCCAAACTTGTAAACTTTTTCGGTATGGCATAGCCAAACCGACTACTTCAGCAATCGGAGAGAGTCGTCTTCATCTTCATCAATCGAAGATTGATGATTCATTTTATGATTGATGATTCGGAGATTGACGAAAGAGGCAAAAGAAAGAAGATCTCAAAACACAAATATATTGTGTAAATTTCATATTACACAACTTAGATTTTAAAAATATTTTAAAAAAAATATTTGTATTAATGTAAACACAAAATTAATAAAGTCTTTAACTTTATATTTAAAATTTTTTTACAAAAGTATTGAAATAACTAAGTTTGTTTAAAAATGAAAAATTTTTTCAAGATTGATTTTTTTTAGTATTAAAAGTTCAATTTTTTTCTAATAAATATTTATAAATAAAATTGAATACTTATTTAATATTTTATTTTTTAATTAAAAAAAATTTATGACAATGCGTACACCAGAAGAATTAAGTAATTTAATCAAAGGACTTATTGAAGAATACACTCCTGAAGTAAAAATGGTTGATTTTGGAATTGTTTTCCAAGTAGGAGATGGTATTGCTCGTGTTTATGGACTAGATCGAGTAATGTCTGGAGAACTATTAGAATTTGAAGATGGTACTTTAGGAATTGCTTTAAATTTAGAAGCAAATAATGTTGGAGCTGTATTACTTGGTGATGGTTTAAAAATTACAGAAGGAAGCCGAGTTCGTTGTACTGGGAAAATTGCTGAAATTCCTGTTGGAGAAAATTACTTAGGTCGAGTAGTAGATTCTTTAGCACGTCCAGTAGATGGAAAAGGTCCAATTGCAACTTCTGAAACTCGTGCAATTGAATCACCTGCACCAGGTATTATTGCAAGACGTTCTGTTTATGAACCTCTTCAAACAGGTTTAGTTTCTGTAGATGCTATGATTCCTATTGGACGTGGTCAACGTGAATTAATTATTGGAGACCGTCAAACAGGAAAAACAGCAATTGCAGTTGATACAATTCTTAACCAAAAAGGAAAAGGTGTAATTTGTGTTTATGTTGCAATTGGTCAAAAAGCATCATCGGTTGCTCAAGTATTAAACAGTCTTAAAGAACGTGGCGCTTTAGATTATACAATTATTGTAATGGCAAACGCAAATGAACCATCAACTTTACAATACCTTGCACCTTATACAGGGGCAACTTTAGCAGAATACTTCATGTATACAGGAAGAGCAACTTTAACAATTTATGATGATCTTTCTAAACAAGCACAAGCATATCGTGAAATGTCTTTATTATTACGTCGTCCACCAGGGCGTGAAGCTTTCCCAGGAGATGTTTTCTATTTACACTCTCGTCTTTTAGAAAGAGCAGCTAAATTAAGTAATGCTTTAGGAGAAGGAAGTATGACTGCACTTCCAGTAGTAGAAACTCAAGAAGGTGACGTATCAGCATATATTCCTACAAATGTAATTTCAATTACTGATGGGCAAATCTTCTTATCAGCAGATTTATTTAACTCTGGGATTCGTCCAGCAATTAACGTAGGTATTTCAGTATCTCGTGTAGGATCAGCTGCTCAATTAAAAGCAATGAAAAAAGTTGCAGGAAGCTTAAAACTTTCTCTAGCTCAATTTGCTGAATTAGAAGCTTTCTCTCAATTCTCTTCAGATTTAGATCAAGCAACACAAAACCAATTAGCAAGAGGTTCTAGATTACGTGAAATTTTAAAACAACCTCAAAACTCACCACTTTCTGTAGCAGATCAAGTTGCAAGTATCTATGCAGGTACAAATGGTTTCTTAGACTCTTTAAGTGTTGAACAAGTACGTCCATTCTTATCTGGATTCAGAAATTATTTAGCACAAAATTGCCCTCAATATGGTGAAATTGTAGCAAAAACATCAGATTTTACTCCTGAAGCTGAAGGTTTATTAAAAACTGCAATTCAAGAATATCTTGAAGATTTTAAATCACAAAACGTTGCTTAATTTAATTTAAATGATATTATAAGAAATTATATGTTATAATATAGATTATAATTTCTTATAATTTCTTATAATTTCTTTTTTTTTTTTTTAATTTAAATTTTATTAAATCTTTTTCTTTCTTTTTTAATCTTTGATGTCTTCTTGCATAGGTTTTGTTTGTCTTCTTTTGTCTTTTTTATAAAAACGACTTAAAGATATTGCACACATCTTTCTTTCCCAACTTTATATTCTTACCAATCTTATAAAGACAAAGAGATGATTTGTCTTCGCATCGCCTCTGACGATGTGAAAACAAAATAAAAACTTTCTTTGTGGAAGTGAAAGAATAATTTATATAACTAATTAATTAAAAAAAATTAACTTTGTGTCTATAAATCGCGTAAAATTGTAAATTTAACAATTAGAGATGTTAACACTTAAAATTTTTGTTTATACTGTTGTAACTTTCTTTGTATTCTTATTTGTTTTTGGATTCTTATCTAATGACCCAGCTCGTAACCCTGGAAAAGGAAATTTAGACTAATTAAAATTTGGGTTATTTAATTTAAAAATAAAAAAAAGAAATGGATTTTAAAGTTCATTTCTTTTTTTTATTTTTTTTGAAAATTTAAATTTATAATAAACTTAACCTATATATTAATATGAACGTAGAATTTGAGTTTCCTATTAATTTTGTAATTTTACTTGCACTTTTTTATTTGTTTTGAAACTTTTAAACTTTTGTTTTAATTATATGTTTCTTTTTTTTTTCTTGAATTTTTAAAATTATCTTAATATTATATTTTCTTAATATTTTTAAGAATTATAATAACTTTGCTTTGTAACAAAAACGAACAGGAAAATAAATCTTTGGTTTGCATTGGTTTGACTATGCCATCGCTTCGCTTTCGCCTTCGCTTCGCGGAGCGATGCCTTCGCCTCCTTTTGTCTTCTTTCGTCAATCTCCTATTGACGAAAGAAGACAAAAGAAGACGAAAGAAGACGAAAGAAAGACTCATTTTATTATTCCTTCGCTCCGCGAGACCCTTTTCGTCGTCACTTCTTTTGGAATCTTCGATTCCTTCGCTCCGCGAGACCCGGCGAAGCGAAGTGACTTCTTTGACTGACGAAAGAAAGACTCTCCGCGATGTCGCTCCGCGAAGAAAGGAACCATACCGATGCGCACAAAGAAGTGAGTCAAATAAAAGATTTTAAATTTTTTTGGTTTTTTTTTTGCTTTTGGAAGAAATTCATTTTAATATGCATTTACTTTGTATTCGCTTTATTATATTAATGTAAATAAAGACAAAAAATTTTTTCAAATCAAATAATGGTTCGAAAATCAAGAAGTAAAAGAAAAAAAATCATATATTTAAAAGAAAAAATTAAAAAACAAAAATAAGAAATAGGTTTTACAACTTAATAAAATTTTTAGTGTTTTCCATTTTTGCAGTCAAGTGAAACATAATAAAAATTTTTAAAATTTTATGTTGAATTTTATTTTTTATATTGAAAGAAAATATATTTCTTTCATTTTATTTCATTTTATTTTAGATAACATAATGGATAAAAAAACCAATAATAAATTGAATTTGTTTAATTGGTTATTTAAAGATATTAATTTTTCTTTTTTAACTTCTAATAAAATTAATAATCAATCTCGTTCGATTGGTATCCAAGATACCAATGTACCTTCACAAACATTCATACAAAAAAAAAACAAAAATACTAAAATTTATTCAAAAATGAATTCTCAATATGATGATGATCAAAGTTTTAATAAAAATGAATTAAATCTTTCAAATCAACAATTTTTGAAGTCTAAAGAAGAAAAATATAATAAAAAATTATTAAATAAAAAAAATATCTTAAATAAAGATTATTCTTTTGGTTCGCTTGGCATCACCGGAAGTGAAGGCATCGCCAGAGGTGAAGTTGACAGCGAAGGCTCCTTCTTCGTCAATCGGAGATTGACGAAAGGAGGCGAAGATGCGATGCCTTCACTGTCGCCAGAGGCAAAGGCGAGAGCAAATAATTCAGAGTCAGAGAATACTATGAATAAAAGATTTGGAAATAAAGAAAATTCTTTTAATACACTGTTGGAATCTAAAATTCCAACACAAGAACAAAAAAACAAAAAAAAAATACAGAATACAAAACTGTATAGTAATTCAGAAGTTTTTAATGAAAATTTAAATTCAGAGAGTTCATTTAATAAAAAAAAATTTGCTTATAAAGAGAAATTAAATACAAGTTCATCAAAATCGCGTTTTATTGAAACATCCAAACAACAAGTAGTATCTATTACTTATGAAGAAATTGGTTTGTTTCCAAGATCATTTAATCGTGTTTTTGATCGCTTTTTTAAACAATTATTCTTTGATGTTGAAAATTTAGTAATCCAAGAATATCGTTTTTATAGATATTTGTTTTTAACAACTGTAAAATGTGTTTTTATTCTTCTATTTGTTCCATTAACAATTAATTTTATAGCTAAAAATTATTTTGTAAGACCAATAACAGAATATTATTGGAATTCACATCAAATGGAAATTTTTTTAAATTCTTATCAACAAAAAAAAGCTTTTACAGAATTAAAAAATTTTGAAGAAAAAATTTATTTTGAATCATTAATTTTTCCAATAAACTCTTCAATTTGTTTCTCTTCTTGTTTACCAGAAAATAATAATAGTGAAAGTTTAGTAAATATAAATGAACAAGAAAAAATCAAACAAAATGCAAAATTTTCTCAAATATTTACACAATCTATTCAAAAACGTTTACAAGTACAGACAGTTGAATTAGCAAAACATTATAATGAAGAAAGTATTGAAGCGATTACAAATTTTTTTGCAGATTTAATTAGTTTAAGTACTTTATTTGTATTACTTAAACTTTTAGAAATCCAAATCAATATTACAAAATCTTTTTTATTAGAAGTTTTTTTTGGACTCAATGATAGTAAAAAATCATTATTAATTTTATTTATAACAGATTTATTAGTAGGTTATCATTCTCCAAATATTTGGGAACTTTTTTTCTCAACTATTTTTGACCATTATGGATTGCCTGAAAGTCAAACCACTATTTTTTTACTTGTTGCTACTTTACCTGTTTTATTGGATGTTTTATTTAAATATTTAATATTCCGTCATTTAAATAGAGCTTCTCCAGCTACAGTTGCAACTTATCATGCAATGATTGAATAGAGAATTTATTTTGTATAATCTTATTCTTTCAAAACAATAAGATTATACAAAATAAAATTGAATTCTCCTCTTAAGAATTTTAAGAATTTTAAGAATTTTAAGAATTTTAAGAATTTTAAAAATTGTTGTTTTACTTACATTTTACGTTATTCTTTAATTTTTTTTATTTTGAAATCATAAAAAGAATTTAAGTAAGCACAATCTATGGTTTTTTAGTATCAAAAATTATTTAAACAATAAAGAAAATAACAGAATTAAATATTAAATCAATGATATTCTCTCTCAAAAAGAGACATTTTTGCTTTATCTTGGCTTTCATATCAGTGAGTTTTGTTCATCTATCATTGTCATCTTCATCTTCTTTCTTTCATCAATCTTTGAGCTTACATCAGTATGATTATGCCTTCGCTTCTTCTTCTTCAGCTCTTCTTCTTCTTTTGGAATCTTTTAATTAAATGATTCCTTCGCATCTTCTTTCTTTCGGCAATCGGAGATTGCCGACTATCTTTGATTCACGATAATCTCCGATTAACGAAAGAAGATGCGAAGAAAAGATGCAAAGAAAGAAGACAGAGAAGGCTCGCGCCGTATTTGGCTTGCGGAGCGATGGCCGAAAAAGAAGAGTTGAAGGGAAGACGACAATCTTTGATGTCGCATCGGTATGGCATAACCAAACTGATGCGAGCTCAAAGATTAAAGATTCAAAAATTCATGAAAAAAAAGTGTGTGCTGACTTAAAGAATTGCCAATCTTTGATGTCACAGAGCAAAGAACCAAAAGAAGCACACTGAAGGAAAAAGAAAAGCGAAAACAAGTCAAAGAGAGTCATCCATCTTAATAAAGATGAAAAAAAGAAAATAAATGAAAATAATATTAATTACAAAATCTTTCAAAATTTTCTTTTTTTTTTTATAATATAAAAATAAAAAGAAAATTATAATTTTTTTATTTTTTATATTTTAGGCAGTTTATTTGTATTTTTGGATTAAAATTTATATATATTTAATATAGAATAAATTTTAGGACAAAGTTTTTGAATTTATAAGATTTATTACACATTTTTCTTGTTAAAATTTAAAAGAATTTATTATTTAACTTTAAACTTTATGTTTGAAGATATTCATAGTTTATGAACTTGTCAATTGAAAGATTGTCTTCTTTTTGAAATCTTTTATTGCAAACCTACAACATTTTTTTGCAAACCTACAACATTTTATATTGTCATCAATTTAAAATTGATTTCTTTTGGTTTGCTTCTTTTGATTCATCTTCTTTCTTTCGGCAATCGGAGATTGCCGACTATCTTTGACTCGCTTCTTTTGGAATCTTTTAATTAAATGATTCCAAACCCTTTCGTCAATTGGCGATGTCGCTTCTTTTGGAATCTTTTAATTAAATGAGTCTTCGTGAATCTTCGATTCACGAAAGCAGTCCTCGCTTCTTTTGGAATCTTTTAATTAAATGATTCCAAACCCTCTCGTCTTCGGCAATCGGAGATTATTGGCAATCGGAGTATGCCGAAAGAAGACGAAAGAAGATACGAAGGAATCTTTTAATTTAATTAAAAGATTCCAAAAGAAGAAGAAGAAGAGCTCAAAGATTGACGAAAGCAGAAGCAAAGAAAAACCCGCGACAAAAAATATTCAAAAAAAGTTAATAAAAAATATGAAGAAAGAAATACTTTTAAATTAAAAACTTTAAAAATTTAATATTTCAAATAAATTTCATAAGAAACACTAATTATTTGATGAAGGAATATTAATGTCTACTGTAAATGAAATTCTTGAAAAGTTAAAAACTTTAACTTTATTAGAAGCTTCTGAACTTGTATCTAAAATTGAAGAAACTTTTGGAGTTGATGCATCTGCACCAGCAGGCGGTGCAGTTATGATGGCTGCTCCTGCAGCTGGTGCAGCTGAAGCTGCACCAAAAGAAGAAGAAAAAACATTATTTGATGTTGTTTTAGAAGAAATTCCAGCAGATAAAAAAGTTTCAATCTATAAAGTTGTTCGTTCAATTGCAAATATTGCTGTAAACCAAGTAAAAGAATTTACTGGTACTTTACCAAAAGCATTAAAAGAAGGAATTTCTAAAGAAGAAGCTCAAGCTGCAAAACAACAACTAGAAGATGCAGGTGCAAAAGTAAAAATTGTTTAAAAAAAGCATTTTATAGTCAAAAAATGCTTTCTTTTATTTTATTTTAATAAAATATAAAAAGTAATTATGTATCATTAAATAGCACATATTACTTTTTATATTTTATTAAAATATTACTTTTTATATTTTATTAAAATAAAAATTTTGTTTTTATTTTAAATTTGATTTTTAAATTTTTAATAAAAAAAGTTTTTAATTGAAGTTTTTTTTCTATCTTGATTTAAATCTTTTAAAATGTTATTATTTTAATATAAATATTTTACTTTAAAAAACATTAATGGAAAGCCGGGGTAGCTCAGTGGTAGAGCAGAGGATTGAAAATCCTTGTGTCACCAGTTCAATCCTGGTTCCTGGCAATTTGATTGCATATAGACAAAAAATTCTGAAACAAAAAATAAATTTGAATTGACCTTTTATGGTCCGTAACTACGGAAATGTTAGTAACAATATAACAAATTTAAATAAAAATTCAAATAAGATTTCTGTTTTTCTTCTTTGTTACACAAAAGAAAAGCTTGAATTTATTATTTTTCAATTAATCTTATTTTTTTAAAATATGAAAATTTTATGGCAGTACCAAGTCTTATTCATTAAGAAAATAAATTTTTCTTTTATTTAAATAAAATAATTTAGATTGTTTTTTTTTATCAACTTAAAAAAAGTTGAATTTATTTAGTAAAATAAAATTGAAAAGTTTTTTTTTTTATACAAAACTTAATTTAAAAGATTCAGTATTATTAATACTAATAATAAAAAAACCAAAACCTTTTTTTAATAAAATATTATTTTTGGACATAATATTTTATACAAAAATTTTATAATTTTTTATTAATCTAAACTCTATTTTCTAAATTAATGGATAAATTTAACAGGATTGTTTTTTAAATAAATGATTTTTATTTAAACTAAAAAAAAATGAGTCCTAATATATTATATGGAATAACATATAATTTAATGATTAAATTATTAAAATTTGATATATAATATATATACATTTTATTGTAAAAAAAATTATTATTTAATTAAACACTTACTAGAAAAAAAAAATTTAACGTAAAAGATTAGTATAACATAGTTAGTATTGAACTATGTTATACTAATAAAGTTAAAAAGTTATTTTTTTTACAAATTGACAAAAAGAAAAAAATAAGATAATATAAAGAAAATAAATTTTAGCGCTCCGCGTAAAAATCAAAATGCAAAAAGCCCCCATCGTCTAGAGGCCTAGGACACCTCCCTTTCACGGAGAAAACGGGGATTCGAATTCCCCTGGGGGTAATTATTTAAATTACTTGATTTAAAAGTGTAAAATAGAATTTTTTTTTGGCTTTGATGTACTTTTCAAAGTACATTTATTTATATAAAACCATTTATACGTCAAAAGTAAGAAAGTCTCTTAAAGTGTTTGTATTAAAAACATCATGTAAAACAGAGGTATTTTTTTTTCTGGCATTCATTCTTTAAAATTTTCACTGTACATTAAAGTTGTTTTGAAACCAGAAAATTTCTAGAAAATTTCTAGAACCAGATAAAAAGTTCAATGCATAATTTCTTTCGAAAAAAATCGAAATTTTAGTTTATAGCTCATAGTCTTTTCTGTTTATATTAAGTAAAAATTTAATATCAAATTATTACATTTTATTTTAAAGAAAACTTTTTTAATGTATTAATTAGTAAAATAAAGATAACTTTATATTATTTATATAATCTTAAATAAATTAAGAAATTTATCTAATAAAAATTTAAAAATAAAAGGCTATATTTTTTATAGAATAAAATTTACTAGTAAAAAAACAATAATATTAAAATTTTATTTATGAGATAGAATTTTAAAATTCTATTATAAAAAAGTAAATTTTAAGCCTTGTTTATTTTTTATACATTTTATTAAAATTTTTTATTTAAGAGACAAAAAATATCTTTATTTTAAACAGAACATTTTTTAGGATTTTTAACAAGTAAAAACTAGTTTAAAATTTAGAATTCTGATATATTAAACGTAATATTATTTAATTGAAAAATAAAAAAAATGTCACTTTTTTTAAATTTTTACAAATGATATTATTTATTTTCAAATAAACATTCTTTAAATGTTTATTTTTTTTGATTCTTTGATTATTCTTTACTTTTTTTCAGAATAGTAAAATTGGCTCCTTCACTGACCTTGCAGAAGAACAATAAATCAGAAATACAGAAAAATGAGTTTTTCTTCACTTCTGCAACTCAGTGAAGGTTAAGAATGAGTGATGTCTACAGTTTCACCAAAAGTAAAGTTGAAGCTTTTCCAAAAGAGCAAAAAACAATTGGAAATGGATTAAAGAAAAAAGATAAAAGAAAAAATATAAAAATATTTTTTATATAGTAAGTTCGCAGCGCTTACATAACATTTATTTTTAATTAACAAAACTTTATATTAATTTTGTTATATTAATTTTTTTAATTAAAGATAAAAAAAACTTTTTTGCAAAATTATAAGGTTTTTTACTATTCATCTATTATTTTACTTTAAATTCTAGAGAAAACCAAATAAAAAACCAAATATATTAAAAATCTTTTATTTAAAAAATAAATTTTATTTCTAATTTATTCTATTTATTAAATGTTTGATATTCTTTTTTCTGCTTGTAAACTTTTTCGGCTTCGCCGACTACAAGTTGTTAATCTAAAATTGACAAAAATTAGAGATTGTTCTGAATTTTTTTTTCAGAATAAATAATAAATAAAATAATTAATTCTTTTTTTTTTATATATATTATTCTGTTTTTATATTAAATCTTATCTTTAATATTTAATAAAAGATAGATAATATATAAAAAAAGACATAAATATAGAAGCAAAGTTCGCTTTGCAAACACTGAGCAAATTTGGAGTCAAAAAACATTTTATATGGCAACAAAATTGTTTCCTAAATTTAGCCAAGGTTTAGCTCAAGACCCAACAACTCGCCGTATTTGGTTTGGTCTAGCGGTGGCGCACGATTTTGAAAGTCATGATGGGATGACAGAAGAAAATTTATATCAAAAAATTTTTGCGTCTCATTTTGGGCAATTAGCAATTATTTTCCTTTGGACTTCTGGAAACTTATTTCACGTGGCATGGCAAGGGAACTTTGAGCAGTGGGGAGCAGATCCTTTACATGTTCGTCCAATTGCTCATGCTATTTGGGATCCTCATTTTGGTCAACCTGCTGTTGAAGCATTCACTCGTGGAGGTGCTTCTGGACCTGTAAATATTTCAACATCAGGTGTATATCAATGGTGGTACACAATTGGAATGAGAACAAACCAAGATTTATATGTTGGTTCTGTTTTTTTAGCATTAGTGTCTGCAATTTTCTTATTTGCTGGTTGGCTGCATTTACAACCAAGTTTCCAACCATCTTTATCTTGGTTTAAAGATGCAGAAAGCCGTTTAAACCACCACCTTTCAGGTTTATTTGGGGTTAGTTCTTTAGCTTGGACTGGTCACTTAGTTCATGTTGCAATCCCAGAATCTCGTGGAAAACATGTTGGATGGGATAATTTCTTAACACAACTTCCACACCCTCAAGGGTTGACACCTTTCTGGACAGGGAATTGGGCAGCTTATGCACAAAACCCAGATTCTGCAAGCCACATTTTTGGAACTTCTGAAGGATCAGGACAAGCAATTTTAACTTTCTTAGGTGGTTTCCACCCTCAAACTCAAAGTCTTTGGTTAACAGATATTGCTCACCACCATTTAGCGATTGCCGTTCTTTTCATTGTAGCAGGGCACATGTATCGTACTAATTTTGGTATTGGGCACCGTATGTCTGCAATTTTAGAAGCGCATGTTCCACCTGGAGGACGTTTAGGTCAAGGACACAAAGGATTATTTGATACTGTAAATAATTCTTTACATTTCCAATTAGGTCTTGCTTTAGCTTCTGTAGGAACAATTTGTTCTTTAGTAGCTCAACACATGTATTCATTACCACCTTATGCTTTCTTAGCAAATGACTTTACAACACAAGCAGCTTTATATACTCACCACCAATATATTGCAGGATTTATTATGTGTGGAGCATTTGCACATGGTGCAATTTTCTGGATTCGTGATTATGATCCAGAACAAAATAAAGGAAATGTATTAGCACGTATGTTAGATCATAAAGAAGCAATTATTTCACATTTAAGTTGGGTTTCTTTATTCTTAGGATTCCATACTTTAGGTCTTTATGTACACAATGATGTAATGCAAGCGTTTGGTACACCAGAAAAACAAATTTTAATTGAACCAGTTTTTGCTCAATGGATCCAAGCATCTCATGGAAAAGCTTTTTATGGATTTGATTTCTTATTATCTTCTCCAACAAGCTCAGCAGCTTCTGCAAGTCAAAGTTTATGGCTTCCAGGATGGTTAGATGCAATTAATAATAATCAAAATTCTTTATTCTTAACAATTGGACCAGGTGACTTCTTAGTACACCATGCTATTGCATTAGGTCTTCATACTACAACTCTAATTTTAGTAAAAGGAGCTTTAGATGCACGTGGTTCTAAATTAATGCCAGATAAAAAAGATTTTGGTTATAGTTTTCCTTGTGATGGACCAGGTCGAGGAGGAACTTGTGATATTTCAGCTTATGATGCTTTCTATTTAGCAGTTTTCTGGATGCTTAACACTATTGGTTGGGTAACTTTCTACTGGCACTGGAAACACTTAACTTTATGGCAAGGAAACCCTTCTCAATTTGATGAATCTTCAACTTATTTAATGGGTTGGTTAAGAGATTATTTATGGTTAAATTCATCTCAATTAATCAACGGTTACAACCCATTTGGTATGAATAGTTTATCAGTTTGGGCATGGATTTTTCTTTTCGGTCATTTAATTTATGCTACCGGTTTCATGTTCCTGATTTCTTGGCGTGGTTATTGGCAAGAACTTATCGAAACTCTTGTATGGGCTCATGAAAAAACTCCTTTAGCAAATTTAGTTTATTGGAAAGACAAACCTGTAGCTTTATCAATTGTTCAAGCTCGTTTAGTTGGATTAGCACACTTCTCTGTAGGTTATGTATTTACTTATGCTGCTTTCTTATTAGCATCAACATCAGGTAAATTTGGATAAACCGAATTTTTTATTTGTATAAGTTTTTTTTCTGAATCAAAGATTATGATCTTCTTTCTTCTTTTGGAATCTTTTAATTAAAAGATTCCAAAAGAAGAAAGAAGGCGGGTTTGGTTCTTCTTTTTGGAATCTTCGATTCCTTCGCTCCGCGAGACCCGCGACATCTCCGATTATTGTGAATCAAAGATAGTCTTTCTTTTATCAATCGAAGATAGTCGTCTTCTTTCTTTCGTGAATCTTTGATTCACGATAATCTCCGAATCATCAATCGAAGATTGATGAAGACAAAAGGAGCTGAAAAAGAAGAAGCGAATCAAACCCATGACAATGAAGACGAAAGAAGATGAAAGAAATATTTAACTTTGCTTTCTTTTAAATTTATTTGTTAGAAATATATTTTTTTTATATTTCTAACAAATAAATTTAAAATATAAAAAAATTTGAACTTTTTTAAAAGTTATATATTAATTAAAAATTTGAATTTTAAATTTCAAATCATTTTATTGAATAAAAAAAATATATTTATATTTTTTATTTTTTTATAAGATTTCAAAAAAATAAAGGAGCAAATATAAAAAATCAAATTGCAATTCATTTATTCTTTTTAAATCTTTAATTAAAAAAATTTAAGATTTTAAATGAATTTTTTTTTATTGCAAACTAAGTAAAGTATTAAAACGTTGATTTAATATTTTTAGTTTTTAATAAATTAAACACTAAAAGAAGTCATTATTTTATTTGCTTTTTTAAAATAAATCAACAAAGCAAATAATAACTGATTTATAAACAATGAAAGAAAAAAACAGTTTATACATAAAATTTGTGGAAATTTCAATTTAATATCTACTAAAGAAAAAATGAATTGAATTCTTTTGAATATTCACATTCCAAACAAGGAGTGATGACAAAAAAAGAAAGAAGCAATTCACATCGCCGGGTTTGGTTTGTCTTCGTCTTCGGCTTCGTCTTTGTCGTTGCTTCAAGTTGTCTTCGCATCTTTTCTTTCGTCAATCTTCTTCTTTTGGAATCTGTGAGTCTTTCTTTCGTCTTCTTTCGTCAATTTCCGATTGACAATAATCTCCAATTGCTGATTCGAAGAGAGTCGTTTTTGGCTTTGTCTTCGTCTTCTTTCGTCAATCTCCGAATCATCAATCGAAGATTGATGAAGACGATAATCTTCGATTGATGATTCGGAGATTGACGATTCGGAGATTGACGAATCAGCAATCTTCGATTGACGATTCGAAGATTATCGTCAATCGAAGATTGACAAAAGCGGGTCTTGCTTTGCCTCCTCTCGTCTTCGGCAATCTCCGATTGCTGATTCGGAGATAGTCGTCAATCCAAGATTGATGAAAGAAGATGTGAATAAAGAAAGAAGACAATAATCTTCAATTCACGACTTGACGAAAAAAAGAAGTGAGCAAAAATTCCAAAACAAAAAATCAAAGATTTAATTTAAAAGAATCAAATAATCAATTTATATCTTTAAATAATCATTTAAAAAAATCTATACTAATTTGCAATTACTTTTAAAAAATTTAATGATAAAGAGGGTTTATTTAATAGAATTAAATAAAAACTTAAATAGAATAAACATACTAAAAATGTCTTATTTTCAATTGGAAAATTTTTTTTCAAATTTTTCCTTTTTTATTTTATTTGTTTCAATGATTTACTATTGGATAAATATTGCCTTTAATTTAAAAAATAAAAATTTAGGGACTTTTGGAATGATCCTAGCAAATTTTTCAATTTTTATTTTATTAATTTTGCGTTGGAAAGAATCAGGCCATTTTCCATTAAGTAATTTATATGAATCTTTTCTGTTTTTATCTTGGAATTTAACACTTATTCATTTAATTTTAGAAAAAATGACACCTTTTTCAAATAAATCAGAAAAATTTTTAGGGGCGATTACTTCCCCAACTGCATTATTTACAAATGCATTTGCAACATTTAGTTTACCAGAAGATATGAGATCACCGTCTCCGCTTGTACCAGCTTTACAATCAAATTGGTTAATGATGCATGTAACTGTGATGATTTTAAGTTATTCAGCTTTAATTTGTGGGTCTTTATTATCCATTGCTTATTTAATTATTACTTTTTTTAACAATAATTCAAAAGAAAAACTTTTATATGCATCTGATAATATAATTTCACAATCAGAAATTAAAAATGAACAAAATTTTATTTCAAATGAAGTTTTAAATGACTCTTTAAGCAGTTCTTCTCCTATATCTACAAATTCAAATATATATTCTTTGGATTTTTCAAAGAATTTATATAATACAAATTTAAATAATATTAATGTTGTATCTAAAAAAATAAAATTAGCAGATGATTTAGACAATTTGAGCTATAGAATTTTAGGAGTAGGATTTCCTTTACTTACAATTGGCATTTTATCAGGAGCAGTATGGGCAAATGAAGCATGGGGTTCTTACTGGAGTTGGGATCCCAAAGAAACATGGGCATTATTGACTTGGTTAGTATTTGCAATTTATTTGCATACTCGCATTATAAAAGGATGGCAAGGTAAGAAACCAGCCATTATTGCTTCATTAGGTTTTTTTATTGTTTGGATTTGTTTTTTAGGTGTAAATTTATTAGGTGAAGGTTTACATAGTTATGGTTTTATTCAAATGAATGGATAATTTTATGTAATCTAATTTTAACTTCTTAAGTTTTTTGTATTTTGGATTTTACTTAAAACCAAAATACAGAAAACTTCATTTCAATTAAAAATTTCTTTAATAAGTTTAATAGAATTTTTAAAATATGTTTTCCAATTTGGTTCCATTTTTATGGAAAAGTTTAAAAAAAAATATTTTAAAATGAAACTTTTTTTAAATTAAATTAAATTTAATTTAATTATATGATTAAAATTAAAATAAGTAGATTCTTTAATTTATATATTAAAGATATTTTTTCTTTCTTTCTTTTTTTAATTTTAATATAAATTTTTTTTCATTCTTTTTATTTTTGGTTTCCTATGTGATTATTTTACTCATCGCTTCGAGTCGGCGTCGTGTCGGTTTGGCTATGCCTTCGCTTCTTTTGCTTCTTTTTGAATCTTTTAATTAAATGAGTCTTTCTTTCGTGAATCGAAGATAGTCTTTCGTCAATCAAAGATTGACGAAAGACTATCTTTGATTCACGATAATCAGAGATTGACGAATCGAAGATTCCAAAAGAAGGAGATTGACGAAGACAGCGAAGCATCGCATTCACCTCCTTTCGTCTTCTTTCGTCTTCTTTCGTCTTCTTTCGTCTTCTTTCGTCTTCGATTGACGAAGACGAAAGCGAGTTTGGAATCATTTTATAATTCCAAAAGAAGGAGATTGACGAAGATAGCGAAGCGACGCCAACTCGAATAGAAAATATATTAAGAATATTTTTATAATTAATAAAAATAATCATAGATTCCAATAAAATATTGAAAAAGAAATAAAAGAAAAAAAAAGATGTTTAAATTTTAATTTAAAACAAAGTATTTTTTTATAAAATTAGTATTGAAGTATTTAAAATTAAAACAAAATATTTTTGATACTTTGTTTTATTTATTTATTAAATTAAGAATTACTTCTTTAAAATTTAAAATATTTTTATAAACAAAAAACAAGAGAGGTTTTTAATAAAAAAAGCATAGTAACAGTTTTTTATACTTCTTTATTTTGTACATATTCTTTTAGTTTTTAATTTATTAAAAACTAAAAGAATGATTCATTGTTTTTTTGAGATTATAAAAATTTGAAAAAACAAACAAAATAAAATAAAAGTATTAAAGAATATTTATTTACTGATTATATAAAAAAAGTTTAAAAAAATATTAAACTTTTTTTATAAATAATTCTTATGCCTCTTCCTAAAAAATTATTTCTTAAAAAGAGAAAAAATTCATATGACATCAATTCTTCAAATTGCATTATTAGCCCTAATTGCTGTTTCATTTGCTCTAGTTGTTGGGTGCGACCCGTTCCAATAGAATAAAATATTGGGGGGCTCCTAGTGAGTCCTAACTGTGAGAAGGAGAGGTAAGATTCCTCCTAATTCGGCATGAGTTAAGCCCTGGCGATTTGATAGCATTTCCTTCCTCGGGAATGTGTAGTTGAAGTAGCAAAGTCAAAAGGGAGCTACCTATGGTGTATATTTAGGCCTCACCTATCGAACTAGAGTTTCGAGATAGGACATACTGAAGTCTTGATCCGACAGAAATATGTCGTCCCGCGTACAAGATCCCCGACGTCTTCGTACCATGCTGCATAGGGACGTGGGGTATCAGTATGCACCTAAGGGTAGTGCGATGACTTCTCACGGAACGGTGGAAAGCCATTAAAGTTCCTAGCGTAGCTAGGTAGGTATTGAGGGCTGTATGCTTTAATGGTGAGGGAAGTCCTGAAGAAGCAAATGACTCGATGCTCACATATGAGGAGGCATCCAAGTATGCTGTGTTGTGTATATGCAGACGTCAGGACGGGCGAGCGTGTAGATGAGCCTATAATCCTGAAGCTAAGAGTGGGATGATTCCATCCCGCGTTGCAAGTAATGAGAACTGGCCACTCTCTAACTTAAGGATAAGGCAAACTAAATATCTGGGATGGCAATCCGTAAACGCTTGGCAGGAGCCGGATGAGATGAAAGTCTCACGTCCGGATTTGAAGACGAGGTTAGGGTTAAAGCCCGGCCTTAGTTTATAACAGTACCTGTAGTTTTTGCAACACCTAACGGTTGGTCTGAAAATAAAGGAATTGTTTTCTCTGGTTTAAGCCTTTGGCTTCTTTTAGTATTTGCTGTTGGTATTTGCAATTCATTTGTAATTTAATAGAAATAAAATAGAGACAATTTTCCTTTAAAGGAAAATTGTCTCTATTTTATTTCTATTTATTGCTTTCTATAAAAAGCAAACAATATTTTTTTTTTAATTTAGTATAAATTTTTCTTAATCTCCTTTAAAGGTTCAGTAATTACTGAAAATTATTTTTATAAAATATTACTTTTTCATTTAAAAAAATTCAAATATTTCTATTTGATTTAAAAATTCAAATTGTTTATAGTTTTTTAACTATAAACACAATTTCCTAAAATCGAATAGAAGCTTTAAAAAAAAAAGCTTTTAAATGATTTTTTTATTAACTTTTTGATAAACTTAAAAAATAAATTTTTTTTTAAGTTTATTTTTTATAGATTAATAAAAAATCAATTTAAAGATGTAACAAATTTTAATAAAAATTAAAAATACCATGGAAGTAAACATTTTTGGGCTAACTGCAACTGCATTATTTATTATTATCCCTACTTCATTTCTTCTTATTTTATATGTAAAAACAGCAGCAAATGAATCTGCTTAAAAATATATAAATAAACATAAGAAATAAATATATATATTTATTTCTTATGTTTATTTATATATTTTTATTCTAAAAATACAAATTAAAAGATAAAAAAAAACTTGATTTTATTATAAAATTTATATAAAATATTGGCATATTAACTTTTTAAGTTTAAATTATATTTAAAGTTAAAAAGTAATTATTTTATTTATTTTCTTTGCACTGTTTGTTCCTTTGGCAAAACCAAACAAAGAAGTAACACAAATCACTTGTGCTTTCAGTTTCTTCAGTTCTTTTTTCATCAATCTTTGGCTCGCTTTGAGTCTTTCATGAATCTTTGATTCACTTCTTTTGGAATCATAAAATGATTCCTTCGCATCTTCTTTCGTCTTCAGCGATCGGAGATTGCCGATTCGGAGATTATCATGAATCAAAGATAGTCGTCAATCTCCGATTGACGAAAGAAAGACTCTCTTCGGCTCTTCGGCTCTTCGGCTCTGCCGAACCGAAGAGCCATACCGCAGAAGAAGAGGACTCTCTTTGATTCCAAACTAGCTAAACCAAAAAGGGAAATCTTCAATGCACAATATTAAAGTTTTAATAAATACTTGTAAACTTTTTCGGCTTCGCCGACTACTTCGGCAATCGGAGATGTCGCGGGTTTGGAATCGAAGATTCCAAAAAGAAGAGCCAAAAGAAAGAATTAAATTTTTATCTTTTCTTATTAAAATTAAAAACAAAAGGGCTTGTAGCTCAGTGGACTAGAGCATGTGGCTACGAACCACAGGGCCGGGGGTTCGAATCCCTCCAAGCTCATAAATAATATAACATTGTAAACATGTAGGTAACACAATTGTTTTAAAAGTAAAATTTTCATGTAATAACTGGATGCACTTTTCTATATTCTAAATAATTAATTATTTTGTTTTTATCAGGAATCCATGAGTTTAAACCAATCAAATAAAAAATTCTTTTTTTACTAAAATTAAAACTTTGAAAAGAATCAGATTCACACATAACTTAAAATATAACTTTATTCTTTTATTGCTTATTGTTTAACAATAAAATCAACAATTTAAATTTTATTATTTTAGTTTTTAATAAATTAAAAACTAAAACAATGATTCATCAATACTTAGTTTAAAAAAAATAACACAAAAAAATATTTCTTTCTTATTAAATTAAATATTGAAATTTTTACATAAAAAAGTTATAATTTTATTTAATATTATCTGATATTGAACGGGATGTAGCGCAGCTTGGTAGCGCATATGCTTTGGGAGCATGGGGCCGCAGGTTCGAATCCTGTCATCCCGATCAAAAATATAAAATTTATATAGCTTATACCATAATAAGCAATTCCATAAAATTTAAATAAGTGTTAGATTAACTTTAATACAAACAAAATTTGTCAATGGCAAATTTTATTTCTATGTATTTAAAATGCTTTTTTAAAATTTATATCTATATATAGATTTAAAAAAAAAATCTATATATTTTCTTTCTTTTCAAAAAAAATTGTTTTCATATGATATGAAAAAACTAAAAAGAAAAATCCTATAAGTGCATTTTAAATGGATTATTAAAATTTCTTTTAATTTAATAAAATTAAGAGAGTATTATAAAATAGTCTCTTAATATTTCTTAAATATTATTTTATTAATAAAATTTTATTATTGTTTTCTTTCTTCGCATTGGCTTTGGCTTTGGATTTGACTTTACCAAGTGATCAACTGAAGAAAAGCAAAAAAAAGCAAAAATGACTTTCTAATATTAATGAGCAAAAAAGAAATTTTTTTTAAATAAGTTAAAATTATAAATATTCTTAATAATAAGAAGTTCTTTTAAAATTTATGAGCGATTCTGTAAATACAAAAAACATCGGACGTATTGTTCAAATTATTGGGCCTGTTTTAGATATTGCATTTGGTCAAGGTCAAGTACCTAACATTTATAATGCATTAACAATTTCATCTAAAAATGCTGCAGGTCAAGAAATGAGTGTAACTTGTGAAGTACAACAACTTTTAGGAGATAGTTGCGTTCGTGCAGTTGCTATGAATCCAACAGATGGTTTAATGCGTGGAATGGAAGTTTTAGACACAGGAAAACCATTAAGTGTTCCTGTAGGTAAAGCAACGTTAGGTCGTATTTTTAACGTTTTAGGAGAACCTGTAGATAATATGGGTCCTGTTAAAAATGAAGAAACTCTTCCAATTCACAGAACACCTCCTGCTTTTGTGGACTTAGATACTCGTTTATCAATTTTTGAAACAGGTATTAAAGTTGTAGACTTATTAGCACCTTACCGACGTGGAGGTAAAATTGGTCTTTTTGGAGGTGCAGGAGTTGGAAAAACAGTATTGATCATGGAACTTATTAATAATATTGCAAAAGCTCACGGTGGGGTTTCAGTATTTGCTGGGGTAGGAGAACGTACACGTGAAGGAAATGACTTATACGCTGAAATGAAAGAATCTGGTGTAATTGTTGAAAAAAATTTAGCAGATTCTAAAGTCGCTTTAGTTTATGGACAAATGAATGAACCACCAGGAGCACGTATGCGTGTTGCTTTAACAGCTTTAACAATGGCAGAATATTTCCGTGATGTTAATAAACAAGACGTTTTATTCTTTATTGATAATATTTTCCGCTTTGTTCAAGCTGGTGCAGAAGTTTCTGCTTTATTAGGACGTATGCCATCTGCAGTAGGTTACCAACCAACTTTAGCAACAGAAATGGGTACATTACAAGAACGTATTACATCAACTAAAGATGGTTCAATTACTTCAATCCAAGCTGTTTATGTACCTGCAGATGATTTAACAGATCCAGCTCCAGCAACAACATTTGCGCACTTAGATGCTACAACAGTATTATCACGTGAATTAGCTGCAAAAGGAATTTATCCAGCTGTTTCACCATTAGAATCAACTTCAACAATGTTACAACCTTGGATTTTAGGAGAAAAACATTACGACTGTGCACAAAGTGTTAAAAAAACTTTACAAAGATACAAAGAATTACAAGATATTATTGCAATTTTAGGGTTAGATGAATTATCTGAAGAAGACCGTTTAGTTGTTGCTCGTGCTCGTAAAGTAGAACGTTTATTATCACAACCTTTCTTTGTTGCTTCTGTATTTACTGGAGCAGAAGGAAAATATGTTTCTTTAGCTGAATCTATTGAAGCATTTAATAAAATTTTATCAGGAGAGTTAGATGATTTACCAGAACAAGCTTTCTATCTTGTTGGTAATGTTAATGAAGTATTAGCAAAAGCAGCTTCTATGAAATAATAAAATTCTTAATTATTATTAAGAATTTTTCTTTTTCAATTCTTATCTTTATTGGTTTTTCTTTTGGAATTTTAGTTTTCAAAAGAAAAACCAATCTATCATTTTAAGAAAAAGTAAATTTCTTTTTATCGAATTCATTTTCATACTAATTATCAAATATATTTTCATACTAAAAATTTTGAAAAATTTTAATTTATTCGAGTCTTTCTTTCGTCTTTGTCTTCTTTTGGAATCATAAAATGATTCCAAACCTTCTTTCTTTGCATCTTTTCTTTCTTTCGTGAATCTTTGATTCACGATAATCTCCAATTGACGACTCATTTCATTTCATTTCATTTAATTAAAAGATTCCAAAAGAAGAAGAAGAAGCAACGACGACTCGAAGCGAGAGCTGAAGTAAGTAGAAGAAATAAAGACAAACTTCTAGTTTTAAAAATATAATTTTATATCTTTTTTTTACAATTTTTTTTTGTATAATAAAATAATATTTGGAAAATTGGCTTATACACAAAAATTTATTTATGAAAAATTTTATGGCACGCGCAAAATTTGAACGAAAAAAACCACACGTAAACATTGGAACAATTGGTCACGTTGACCATGGAAAAACAACTTTAACAGCTGCAATTACAATGGCTTTAGCAGCTCAAGGAGGTGGTGCAGGAAAAAAATATGATGAAATTGATTCTGCTCCAGAAGAAAAAGCTCGTGGTATTACAATTAATACAGCACACGTTGAATATGAAACAGAAAATCGCCATTATGCACACGTAGATTGCCCAGGTCACGCTGACTATGTAAAAAATATGATTACAGGAGCTGCACAAATGGATGGTGCAATTTTAGTTGTTTCTGGAGCTGATGGTCCTATGCCTCAAACAAAAGAACACATTCTTTTAGCAAAACAAGTAGGGGTACCAAATATGGTTGTTTTCTTAAATAAAGAAGATCAAGTTGACGATGCAGAATTATTAGAATTAGTTGAATTAGAAGTTCGTGAAACTTTAGATAAATATGAATTCCCAGGAGATGAAATTCCAATTGTTACAGGTTCAGCATTATTAGCATTAGAAGCTTTAGTTGAAAATCCATCAACAAAAAGAGGTGATAATAAATGGGTTGATAAAATTTTAGATTTAATGGATCAAGTTGATAAATATATTCCAACTCCAGAACGTGAAACAGACAAACCTTTCCTTTTAGCTGTTGAAGATGTGTTATCAATTACAGGTCGTGGAACAGTAGCTACAGGACGTGTTGAACGTGGGACTTTAAAAGTAGGAGACAACGTTGAACTTGTTGGTTTACAAGATACTAAATCAAGTGTAGTAACTGGATTAGAAATGTTCAAAAAAACATTAGATGAAACAATGGCTGGAGATAACGTAGGGGTTTTATTACGTGGAGTTCAAAAAAAAGATATCCAACGTGGTATGGTTTTAGCAAAACCTGGAACAATTACTCCGCATACAAAATTTGAAGCTCAAGTTTATGTATTAACAAAAGAAGAAGGTGGAAGACATAGTCCATTTTTAGTAGGTTATCAACCACAATTCTTTGTGCGTACTTGTGATATCACAGGAAAAGTAACAGCTTTTAACCATGTAGAAATGCGTACACCTTCTTCTGTAGCAGAAGAGCATTCAAACAAAATGGCTATGCCTGGAGATACAATCTTAATGACTGTTCAATTAATTAGTCCAATTGCAATTGAAAAAGGGATGCGATTTGCAATCCGTGAAGGTGGGCGCACTGTAGGTGCAGGTGTTGTTACTAGCATTGTTGAATAAATTCTTTCTTTTGCCTCTTTCGTCTTCTTTCTTTCGTGAATCTTTGATTCACGATAATCTCCGATTGCCGAAGTAAACTTTTTCGGCTTCGCTGACTACAAGTCTTTATTAAATCTTCTTTAATATAAATATAAAGAAGAAGATTTCTTAAATTTCATTTTTTTTAATATTCTAAAAATCTTTAACTTTTACTTTTTTTTTTGATACAAAGAAAGTAAAAGTTAAAGATTTTTCATTTCTTTTGAAATTGTTATTTGCTTCTTTATAAATCTTATAAATAAATCTTATAAACTTGTAAACTTTGTTTACAAGCAAAAGTAAGACTGAATAATAAATATAATATTTGAACTTTATTAAAAACTTGCAAATTTTTATTTTATTTTATATAATATTTAAAAATGAAAGGCCCATAACTCAGTTGGTAGAGTGATTGCCTTACAAGCAATAAGTCATCGGTTCAAGTCCGGTTGGGCCTATATATTAAATTTTAAGTTAAAAGTAAAACTCTTACTTTTAATTTAAATATCTTCTTTTTTTCGTCAATCTTCTTCTTTTTTCGTCAATTGAAGATTCACTTCTTTTTTCTTCGCATCTTTTCTTCTTTTGGAATCATTTAATTAAATGATTCCAAAAGAAGCGACATCTTTGATTGATGATAATCTCCGAATCGGTTTGGCTATGCCATACCGAAGACGAAGACAAAAGAAGATACGAAGGAATCATTTAATTAAAAGATTCCAAAAGAAGAAAGAAAGCGAGTTTGAAATCGAAGATTCCAAAAGAATGAGATTATCGGCAATCTCCGAATCGTCTTCGTCTTCTTTCGTCAATCGGAGATTGACGACTATCTCCGATTGACGAAAGAAGACGAAAGAAGATAAAGACTTCGCTCCTTCAGCAGAGCCGAAGAGATGATAATCTTCGAGCTTGCGAGTTTTTTATTAATCTTTGATTCATGATAATCTTTGACTATTGTGAATCTTTTGTGAATCTTTGATTCACAAAAGATTCACGATAATCTTTGACTATTGTGAATCTATTGTGAATCTTTGATTCACAAAAGATTCACGATAATCTTTGACTATTGTGAATCTATTGTGAATCTTTGATTCACAAAAGATTCACGATAATCTTTGACTATTGTAAATCTATTGTGAATCAAAGATTCACAAAAGAAGCAAACCAAAAGAAGTCAATCCTCTCCGCTATCTTCTTCTTCGGCAGAGCCGAAAGCGCTTGCGCGACTGAAGGAGCCTAAAGTGCTTTCGCTGTCTTCTTCTTCGGCGGAGCCGAAAGCACTTGTGCTGTCTTCTTCTTCTTTTGGAATCATAAAACGAGTCTTTCGTGAATCAAAGATTCACGATAATCGCAGATTGACAAATCAAACCTGCCGAAGAAGAAGAGCCGAAGCGACGATGAAAACGAACCAAACACGCAACGACGACTAAAAAGGAATAAATTCTTTTTTTTTAGTATAAAAAACTAAGGATAAAAATAAAAAAAAAAAAGAAATACAATTTCATTTTTTTTTCTATTTTTTCTTTAGAAAAGTTGTTTTTTCTTTTTTTTTATGTTATATTATTAATCAAGCCCAATACTTTAAAAAAATGAAAAAGAAATCATGTCAGGACTTTTAATAGTAGCAGCATAGACTTTTAAATTTTTTTGCAAAGTATTTGCTAGAATTTAAATTCTAGGTTGAGTTTTTTTTTGAAAACTCTTCGGCAACTTTTTATCTTATTTGATTCTATTAAAAGCATAAAGTTTCTTTTAATTTAAAGATATAAAGTAAAAATGGGGTGTAGCCAAGTGGTAAGGCTGCGGTTTTTGGTACCGCCATTCGTAGGTTCGAGTCCTTCCGCCCCAGATTTTTTTTTTATTTGATGATTAAGTGTTTTTTACATTTTACATATTCTTTGATATTTAGCATGAACTGCTTTTCAAAATCACACAAGGAAATTTTTTTTTTTGAGTAAAAAATTGGTTTTTTATAATTTGTGATTGCTCTTCATTCTTTTGCTTGATTCTTTTGCTTGTAAACTTTGTTTGCTTGTAAACTTTGTTTGCTTGTAAACTTTTTCGGCTTCGCCGACTACAAGCAAAAGCAAGTGTTTTTATTATTTTTTAAAAATTTAAAAACAAATAACTAAAAATCTAATACTAAAAATATAAAGAAATGTATAAAGTCAAATTTTCTTTAATTTATTAAAATAAATCAAATAATAAAGTTTTTAAAATTAAAAAAGTTATTAAAATAAATAAAACATTTTCTTCAATATATTCTTGAAGAATAATTTTTTTTTTTGGTTTCATATAATATGAATACATATTCAAATCTATTAAAAAAAGAAAATATTTCAATTAAAAAAAATCAAATAATTAAGAGTTCATCTAAATTACGATTGGTTTTTTTTAAAAAAGAAAAATATGGATTCTTTTTTATTAAAAAAAAGTTAAAAAATCAAATTTTTAATTCGACTTCTAATAATTATTCTATAATTTGTTCAGCAACTAAAGAACAAACAAATTATTTTAATGAGAATTCAAAATTAAATAATCCTTTTACTTTACAAAAAAATAAAGTTGACTATAGATTTCAAATTTATAATTCACTTCTTTTTGGAAGCAAAGATTATTGTGAATCTTCGATTCACAAAAAACCCTTGACATCTTCAACTTTTTCAGAATCAAAAATTCAACTTGTAAACAAAGTTTATAAGCAAAAGAAAGAAAAAAAAAATTATAATTTAAATTTTTTAAAAAAATTAAATTGCTTTAATTTTCTTTTAAAAAAAAATACCACAAATAAATGGGTAAATTGGGTTAATGATGTAAATTTTGAATCTTTTAATAAAATTGGATCTTTTACATCTGAATTGCAAGTACAAAAAAATAAAGAACAAAATCCTTTAAGTAAAAATCTGTATAAATCAGGTTATTCTAAAATTCATGAACTTAAATTAGTTCGTGTTGAAATTGCATCTCCAGAAAAAATAAAAGAATGGGCTGAAAAAGTATTGCCAAATGGAAAGGTTTTTGGAGAAGTTACAAATGCCAATACTTTACACTATAAAACATTTAAACCTCATAAAGGTGGATTGTTTTGTGAACGTATTTTTGGTCCTTTAAAAGATTTTGAATGTGCTTGTGGAGTACGTTCAAAACCAATTGAATTAGAATCATTTGTAAATGAAAATCAACAAAAAAAACGTTTTTTTTGTATGAATTGTGATGTAGAATATACTTGGTCTGTTATTCGTCGTTATCAATTAGGTTACATACAATTAATTTCACCAGTTAGCCATATTTGGTTTTTAAAAGCAAATCCTAGTTATTTGAGTCTTATTTTAGACTTCAGGCGTAGTCATTTAGAATCAATCATTTATTGTACAGAAGCAATAACATTAGAGAATCTTTGGAAAAGTTCTCAAACTCTTGGTCTAGATACTTCACCTTCTACATTATATTCCATTTGGCAAAAATTATTAGAAGAAGAAAAATTGATAAAAAGAAAGCATAAAGAGATAAAAAAACTTGTAGTCGGCGAAGCCGAAAAAGTTAACAAGCAAAAGCAAGAGTTACTTTTTGCAAAGGAAAATACTAAAAATAGAAATCTTACTATTAATTCTCAATTAAAACAAAATAAAAAACATTTGAATTTAATGCATTTATATGTAAACAATAAAGATTTATTTTATAAAACAAAAAATATTATGTATGATTACATACAAAATTCTTTTTATAAAAATAAAATTTTATCAAATAATCAATTTTATAATTATGAAAAATCTTATGAAAAAAGTCTAAAATTTATATACCAAAAAACATTTTTTCAAGTCTTAGCATTTACAAATAAAACTCTTTTAATTTCAAATATTGACTTCTTTACAGTTGACAACAAAAGATCTTGCTTTGTTTCTTCCTTTGATTCAGCAAAGTCTTCACATCAGCAAAATCTTCAAGTTGCTGAAGTCGAAGGTGAAGTGTGTGCACAGCATCATCAATTGATGCCTAAAAAAGATTATCCTCTCGGTGGAGCTGAAGAGCGTGTGAGCTCAAAGATTTTGCTAAGTGTAGAAGCAAAACAAAAAAGTGAAGTAAAGAAGCAAATTCTTTCAAATATATATGAAAAAGAGATTATGCAATTTAAAGACAATTTTTTAAAACTTGCTGAATCTTTTTTTCAAATTTATTTTATAAAATTGTATCTTAAAGACAAGAATCTTATAATACAAATACCAAATAATATTCTAAAAGTTTTTTGTGAATTTTTTCTTTTTTATTGTATACAAATTCAATTAGATTTTTATATTAAAAGAAATCCTTTAAATAATTTACCAAAAATTTTATCTATTAATAAAAAGAAAAAAAGTTCAACTTATAATAAAAAAAATCAAATTTTTTATTTAAAAAAAATAAAAGAAGGAAATAAAAAAATTTTAAAAGTTTCTTCAAAGATTAAAAAAGGAATAGGTGGTATAACAGGATTTTTTTACTATACAGGAATTTGTTTCTTTAAAAAACAAATAAAATTAAATACTTTTTTTCAAAAAAATAAAAAAATTCATTTGAATTTTCTTTATAATAAAGAAACAACATACAAAATATATTTTAATAAAAAAAAGAATTTGCTCAGCTTTGCTGAAGAAAATGTGAAATTTTCTTTGGCTCGCGCGCTTCTTCGTCTTCGTAAATCTCCTTCGCTTCGCGACAATGATTCGGAGATTATTGACAATCTCCGAATCAGCAATCTCCAATTACTAAAGACGAAGAGTGAAAGCATCAGCGGAGCCGAAGAGCCGAAAAATTCAATTGCCAAATCATTCATTCAAAATGTACAATCAAAAAAACAAACAAATTTGCTACAATATTTAATCAGAGAAATTTATTATAAGAATGAGATTTTATCTCACCAAAAAAATCAAAAAAATGCATCAGATATTTTATATCTTTTATATGAATTTTATAAAAAAGAAATAGTCTCTAACACTTGTAAACAAAGTTTACTTCGGCAATCGGAGAGAGTCTTTCGTGAATCTTTGATTCACGATAATCTCCGATTGACGAAAGAGGCACTTGTAGTCGGCGAAGCCGAAAAAGTTTACTTCTTCGCTCCGCGACATCGGAGATTATCGTCAATCTCCGATTGCCGAAAGAGGCAAAAGAAAGAAAAAATACCAGAAATTGAATATAAACAAGATAAAAACTCTAGTATGTTAAGTGACATTTACAGCTTTAATACATTTTTGAATTTGTTTTATATAAAAAATCATAAATATAAATTTTCAGAAATTGTTAATTTTAATAATCTTATTAATTATTTTTGTAAGATTTCAAATAATAAGGCATATAAATTCACAAAAAAATATAATGTTAAACTTGTAAACAAAGTTTACAAGCAAAAGAAAGATAAAATGCTTAAAATACAATCTGAAAATTTAATAAACTTAACAAAAAATTGTTCAAATTTAAATTTGAACAAAAAAAATACTCTTAATCAAAGAAAAAAAATCTTGTTTTTACAAAAACAAAAATCTTTAACTTTGCGAAATCCACAATTATTCTCATCTATTTATTCTAAAAAAAGTTCAAATAAAATATATTATTCACAATTTTCTGAATCTTATAATTCTTATAATAAGAATTCTTATAATAATAATTCTTATAATAATAATAAGAAACCAAAAGAAAGACAATATAAAGAAAATTTTCGTTTTCATATCAACGAAGCTGCAGTGAATTCAAAAATTAATGAACAAAATACTTTACAAAAAAAAATGTTAAAGAATGATCTTTATACTATTTCTTATAGTCATTTATGGCCTTTAAATTCTGATTGGAAATCATTTTTTTATTATAATTCAGCTCCAAAAGATTTTGAAGATACATATATTTTTTATTCATATAGAAAAGAAAGTTTTTATAATAAATCAAATAAATTTAGTACAAAATTGGACATTCTTTCTCAAATTGATAATATTTTTATTTCTGATTCTATGATCAAAGATTTAGGATCTCCTTTTGGTTTGGTTTCTTTCCCTTTACAAATACAAAAAAGCACTGAAGATTTAAAATACAAACAAATTTTTTTCACAGAGCAACCAAACTCAAAAGATACTTATTCACTTTTTCATATGCAAAATACAGCAAGTTTGGAACCTAAAATTGTCTTTTCTGAATCATATAAAACATATAATAACAATGGTCTTCCACTACCAAAAAAAGAACGAGAAACAAAAGTTACAAAAACAACTGAATTTCTTTCAAAAATGAATTCACCTCTAGCTGGAGCAGCTATTGTGAAAAAATTACTTTCTGAATATACACCTTCTGAATTAAAAAAAATGGTTAAACAACATCAAGTATTATTACCTAAATTAAATCAAAATATAAGACAACTAAAAGAAAAAGCAATTAAAAAATTAGATTTTGTTAAAATACAAAAATTATTAAATAAAAGAGATCATATCATTAGACGTTTAAAATTAATTCGCAAATTTTCTTGTAAAAATGGGGACCCTACTTCAATGATTTTATCTGTTTTGCCTGTTTTACCTCCTGATTTAAGACCAATTTTAAAACTTCAAAACCAAATTGCTGCTTCAGATCTTAATAGGCTATATCAAAGAATTATTTATCGAAATGAAAGATTAAAAAAATTTTTGAAAGACCCGTCAACAAGTCAATCATTTGAAATGAAATATGCTCAAAGATTACTTCAAGAAGCTGTGGATAATCTTATCCAAAATGGAAAAGGCAATGTTAAACCTGAAACAAACTCTCGTGGTCAAGCTTTAAAATCACTTTCTGAAATTTTAAAAGGAAAACAAGGACGATTTCGTCAATATTTATTAGGAAAACGTGTGGATTATTCTGGACGTTCTGTTATTGTAGTCGGACCAAAATTAAAATTATATGAATGTGGATTGCCTAAAGAAATGGCTATTGAACTTTTTTTACCTTTTTTAATCAAAAGAATTTTACATTATAAAATTGCAAGAACAGTAATAGGTGCAAAAAATTTTCTTTATTCAAATAAAACATATTGTATTAATTTACTTAATGAAATCATGAGAAATCATCCTGTTTTATTAAATCGTGCTCCTACTTTGCATAGACTAGGAATCCAAGCCTTTCAACCAAAATTGGTTGAAGGACGTGCTATTCTATTACATCCTCTTGTTTGTCCAGCTTTTAATGCTGATTTTGATGGAGATCAAATGGCTGTACATTTACCAATTACTGTAGAAGCAAGAGCAGAAGCTTGGACTTTAATATTTTCCAGAAATCATTTAATTTCTCCTGCAACAGGGGATCCAATTGTTTTACCAAGTCAAGATATGGTTTTAGGTTGTTATTATTTAACAAGTGAGAAAAAAAATATTAAAAGATTGCAAACGCATAACAAAGATTTTGTAAACTCACCAAATAAACATCTTTTACCTTATTATAATCCATCAAAGATTAACAAAGAAGCAATATCTTTTATGGATGAAAGAAGTGGGTTTAGAACAGAAGATTCCAAAAATAATATAAAAAATGAAAATTTAAATATTAATGAAAAAAAATATAATAATTTCTTTTGTATTTCAAATATATTTCATTTGGAAAAAGTATTAAATGCTTACCAACTAGGTAAAATCTCAGTCCAATCTATTGTATGGATAAAATGGAAAGGAAAAACACAATTTGCAAATGAACCTTTATCTATGATTGAAATTCGTTTGAATCGTTATGGTATTCGTGATCAAATACATTCAAAATCTTATAAAAGAATTGATAAAGCAGGCAATCTTTTAAATCAATATATTCGAACAACTCCAGGACGTATTTTAATAAATAATATTGCCCAAAAATGTATGCTTTTATAACTTAATTTTAATATATTTTCTTCGAGTCGTCGTTGCTTCGGTATGGCTATGCCATACCGAAGAGCCATACTGAAGCAACGACGACTCGAAGCGAACAAACTCGCCTTCGCTGTCTTCTTTTGTCAATCTTCTTCGCATCTTTTCTTTTTTCGCATCTTTTCTTTCTTCGCATCTTCTTTCTTTCGTCAATCTTCGATTGACGACTATCTTCGATTGATGACTATCTTCGATTGACGAAAGAAGATGCGAAGGAATCATTTTATGATTTCAAAAGAAGCAACATCTTTTTCTTTTGGAATCTGCAATTCCAAACCCGCAACGACGACTATTTCCTTCTTTTGGAATCATAAAATGATTTCAAACTCACGACGACAAAAGGAGGCGAAGGCGACGCAAAGAGAATAGTTTTGCTTTTTTTTTCATTTTTTACTTTAAAATTATAGAGGTTTGGGAAAAAAGACCCTTTTGAATCTTTTTTACTCAAACCTCTACTTTCTAATAATTTTGATTTTTTCTTTTTTTAATTTAATTCATTGATTATTTAGAATCAATGAATTAAATTAAAAAGAGATTACAAATAGTAATAAGTAAAGTCATTCCAAATTTCATTTTTAAAGATCAAAAAAAAGAAACTAAATGCACCGTATAGGAATTGAACCTATCTTAAATCGATTATGAGTCGATTGCCTCTTCCGCTCAGCCAACGGTGCTTTTATTTTAAAACAAATGTAAATAAAATATAAAATAAAGAAGAGATTGTTTTCAAAAAAAGAGAACAATTTCTTCTTTATTTTATAATATAAATATTTGATTATAGAGGACCTGAAATACCTTGCTTACGAATCATTAAAAAGTGTGCTAACATAAATACTGCTGTAATTAATGGTAATAAGAAAGTATGTAAACTATAAAAACGAGTTAAAGTTGCTTGTCCTACTCCTACCCCACCTCTTAAAAGTTCAACTAAAGGACCTCCTACATAAGGGATTGCTTCTGGAACCCCAGTTACAATTTTAACAGCCCAGTAAGCAACTTGGTCCCAAGGAAGTGAATATCCTGTTACTCCAAAAGATACAGTACATACAGCCATAATAACTCCACTTACCCAAGTTGATTCTCTTGGTTTTTTAAATCCACCAGTTAAATAAACACGACAAACGTGTAAAATCATCATTAATACCATCATACTAGCTGACCAACGGTGAATTGAACGAATTAACCATCCAAAATTTACTTCTGTCATAAGATATTGAACAGAAGCAAATGCTTCTGCAACTGTAGGACGATAATAAAAAGTCATTGCAAAACCTGTTGCTACTTGTACAAGGAAACAAGTAAATGTAATTCCACCTAAACAATAAAAAATATTTACATGAGGTGGTACATATTTACTTGTAATATCATCTGCAATCGATTGAATTTCTAATCGTTCTTCAAACCAGTCATAGACTTTACTCATAAAAAGAATTAAAAAATTGTGTTGCCATTAAACGTAAAATTAATTTTTTTTAAAATTTTTGATCTTTCTTATTTTGGTCTTATTTTTTCTTTTTTGGTTCGTCTTCTTTCATAGCCTCGCTTTCGTCTTCTTTCGTCAATCTCCGATTGACGAAAGAAGACGAAAGCGAGTTTGGAATCATTTTATGATTCCAAAAGAAGGAGATAGTCGTAATCGCGGTTCTCGTGGAGCGAAGGAATCATTTTATGATTCCAAAAGAAGAAGATTGACGAAAGAAAAGATGCGAAGAAAAGATGCAAAGAAAGAAGACGAACCAAAAGAAGACGAACACGAAAAACTCGCAAGTCAAAGATTGACAAAAAAAGAAGAACCAAAATATTTGGCTTCATAAGATCAAAAATTATTCAGAATCTTAATAATAAAAAAGAATGCTTTTAGATTCTGAAAAAAAAGACAATCTTTCATTGCAAACTTGCTTTGCAAAGAGAATGCAAATTTTATTGGATATCATTAAAAACTAAAAACAACTAAAAACAATAAAATTATCTAAAAAAACCTTTTTCTTTTGTTACAAATGGTAATAAACCCATAATTCGAGCACTTTTAATTGTTTTTGCAATATAACGTTGTTGTTTTGCAGTTAATTTTGTTTGTCTTCGAGGTAGAATTTTCCCTCCTAATCCAATATATCGTTGTAATAAACCACAATGTTTATAATCAATAATTCTTGAGTTATAAATTGCTTTTTCTGGTTTTTCTTTTAATAAAATTAAAAAAGATTTTGGTGGAATAATTGGTTTCATAGGTTTTTTACTTTTACGTTGCTCTAACATTTTTTGTTTTTGTTTTGTAGCACGTGCTAAAATTTGTGAAACAGATAAAACTTTACGTCTTGATAATCCACGATTTTTAGTATCTTTCATTTGTGATTTAATTGCTTTTACTTTACTAAAATTTTTTGTTAACATATTAATGATATATAATATTTTAAAACATGACTATAGTATATAATTTTTATGATTTCACTTGTCACTTTTTAGGTATGGCTCTTCTTCGGCTCTTCTTCTTCGGCTCCTTCAGTCGCACAAGCGCTTTGGGCTCCTTTCGTCTTCTTTCTTTCGTGAATCTTTGATTCACGAAAGAAAGAAGACTAAGAGACGAAGAAGAGCCATACCTAAGAAGGAGCGAAGATTTCACTCCTTTGGCAAAGCCGAAGAGCCGAAGAGCTGATGCGACTTCATAAAAAAATTTAAATAAATTTTATATGCTAAATAGCTATTTGTTTCCTGTTTAAAATTATTTTCTTTGTTTAAACTTTAATATCTAAACCATAAATAAAAATTATTATTTATAATTAATATATGTTTTATATATAAAGATTTTATTTAATCAAACCATACACTTTTATTATTGATAATAGTAAAAATGTTATTTTTTTTCCTATTTTTTGCAACTCAAAAATGCAAAAAGAGATTTCAAATCAAATTTTAATATAGATTAAAAATCTTGTCAAGAAAGAATCTTTTTTTCTTAATTTATTTTTGTTCGCTTCAAGTCTTTCTCTCGTCAATCTTTGAGCTCGCTTCTCTTCGACTTCGGCTTTGTCTTCTTTCATCTTCTTTCGGCAATCGGAGATTATCGTGAATCAAAGATTCACGAAAGAAAGAAGACGAAGACGAAGCTGAAGCCGAAGCCGAAGCCGAAGACGAAGACGAAGATGAAGAAGGAGCGATGCCTTCACTGTCTTCTTTCTTCTTTTGGAATCATAAAATGATTCCTTCGCATCTTCTTTCGTTTTCGGTATGGCATAGCCAAACCGATTCGGAGATTATCGTGAATCAAAGATAGTCGTCAATCTCCGATTGCCGAAAGAAAGACTCTCTCCAATTGACGAGAGGAGGCGAAACAAGACTTGCGACATCTTCGAATCGGCAATCTCCGATTGCCGAAGACGACTATCTCCAAATCGGCAATCAAAGATTATCGGTTTGGCTATGCCATACTGAAAGAAGAGGCAAGGAGGGGAAGGCGTTGCGCAAGCACAACAATAGTGACTTCATTATTTTTTTTTCTTAATTAAAAAAATTCTATTTGTGCGATTTTTTTTGATATTGAATATTTTCTTTTGCTTTGATTCATAAAAAAAGGGAAAAAATGAAAATGCAATAAAATTTAATTTTGTGTTTGTGTATCTAATCCAGATGTTGCACTTTCACGACTTTCTAATAATTTTTGTTGTTGGCTATCATGATAATCCCATACTTTGCTAGTCATTTCCATAATATCTTGAAGAACTTCATTTGTTGCAATTTCATCAGCTAATCCATAATAAACGGCTTCTGTAGCTGTTAGATAGAAATCACGATCTAAATCACGTAAAATTTTATGTCTTGGACGATAAGTACTTAATGAATAAATTTCAGCAACATCTAATCTAATTTTCATAATTTCAAGAGAATCAATCCAAATATCAGAAGCTTGACCAGAAATTGCACTTTCTGGTTGGTGAATCATTACATGACAACCTTCTGTAACATAACGTTCTCCAATAGTTCCACCTGCAAGAGCTAGAGAAGCTGCTGAAGCTGCAACACCTAATGCTAATGTCATTGAACCAGCTTTGATAAATTGAAGAGCATCATGCACTGTAATCCCATTACCAACAGAACCTCCAAATGAATTAATTACCATAAAAACTTTTTTAGATTCTTCATCTTGTAAAGAACGTTCTGTTTGTTTTCTGTAATAATCACGATATTCTCTATAATTTGCTTCTGTTGTTTCATAATTATTTAAACTTAAATAATTGGCTGAACTATTTCCTTTATAAGACATTTCTTTTGCATAGTCTCTACGTAATTGTCGTTGAGCAAATGCTTTTTCAGTATTTAAAAGTTGAACTTGTTTTTCTTGCATTTTTGAAAAAAATTCTTTTTGAGCTTTATATGACTGAAATTTATGTAAATTTTCTTGTGTGCTTGTCGCATCACCAGAGGTAAAAGCAGAGCCGATGTTAAGTGAAGATTGCAGAGAAAGAGGTGTTTGATTTTGTAATTGTTGTAATTTTGTTAAAAAATTTTTATTATTAGAAGACATATTTAAATCTTTAAGAGATAAAGATGTTAAATTTGATAGAAAACGAAAAGGAGAATAAATATCAAAAGCATTATTTGAACTTGTATCATTTAAATTTTTTTTATTTAAAATATCTTTGTTAGAAAAAAGTTTAAAAAGAGTCATTAATTTAGAAAATTCATTATTATTTGAACTCTCTAATGAATTTTTTAAATCATATAAAAGTCCTGCACCTTCCCCAGTTACATCTTGAGCTAATAGTTCTGCTAAATAAAATAAATAAGGTTCATCTGAATAATCAAAAAACTGTGCATTCCAATTTAACCATTCTAATGAAATTTTTTGAAGTGTATCACGTTCTAAACGATAGTTTTCATCAATTGCTAAATCTTCTTCGGAGATCATTAAATCTTCAAGAGATCTTTCTTTTTTCTTAAATTGAGAATCATTTGTTATTGAATTTCCTGCAAAATTTGATGGGGAACCATCTCCTGGTGATGGAGAACGTGATGTTTTCTTTTGTGAACTTTTAAATAAACCACTATTTTCCATTTCTTTTTTTTCCAATTCTTTTGATCGGTCTTCCATATGGATATTAATTAACAGTCCACAAATTTGATTACAAAGTTCATCATCTAAATATTGCATTAAAAAAACCATTCTTCTACGAAAAATGAAATTATAAATATCAGTCCATTGTGCTGGAAGTTCTTCTCCCCAACAATAAATAATTCTAGGTACTCCAATTGGCATTTTTTTTTTAATAAAATAAAAAATTACATTTTTTAAAATATTTATATTTGTCTTTATTTTTATCAAAAATTGTTCTTTGGTTTGCTTCTTTTGGAATCTTTTAATTAAATGATTCCAAACCCTTTTGTCAATCGGAGATAGTCGTCTTCTTTCGTCAATCTCCGAATCGTCAATCTCCGAATCGTCAATCTCTGAATCGGCAATCGGAGATTTTCGTCAATCAGAGATTGACGAAAGAAGACGCAGACTTCGCTCCTTCGGTTCGGCAGAGCCGAAGAGCCGAAGAGACGAAGACGAAGAAGAAGAGCCATACCAAAACAAAAAAATTCACTTATTTTGCTTTGTCAATCTTTAACCAGATTCTTTTGCAATCTTGTTTTTTCATGAATCTTTGAACTTGTCAATTTTTCGTGTTCTTTCTTTCTTTCGTCTTCTTTCTTGAATCTCCAATTGACGATAATCTCCGATTGCTGATTCGAAGATTATCGTCAATCAAAGATAGTCGTCAATCTTCGATTGACGAAAGAAAGACTATCTTCGATTGATGATAATCTTTGATTGACTTCTTCGGTACGGCTATGCCTTCGCTTCTGTCGCTTCTTTTAGAATCTTCGATTCTAAAAGAAGCGACAGAAGCGACAGAAGCGAATCGTCTTCTTTCGTCAATCTCTGATTGACGAAAGAAGACGATTCGAAGAAGAAGAAGACTATGTTTGATTCACGAAAAACCCGCGACGATGAAAGAAAGAAAGAAGCTGAAGTTAATTAAAGCCTAATGATTGAAAGATTCCAAAAGGAAACAAAGAAAAAAGAAAAGATTCATTTAATACTGTGAATCTGTTTGAAAGAATAACCTTTGAGTTGAAAAAAAAATGTTCTATTTTTCTTTGTTTTTTATTATTGTTATTTCAACAAAGAAAAAAACCAACTAATATTTCATCGATAAAAGATCAATCTTTGTTTTGATTAAAGACAAAAATAAAATTCTTTCTTTTGCCTCGGCAATCTACGATTGCCGAAGTAGTCGGTTTGGCTACGCCATACCGAAAAAGTTTACAAGTTTAAATTTTTATGTAGACTATTTTTTTTATTAACAAATTTCATTTTAATGCCTTCGGTCGGACTCGAACCGACACGCACAAGTGCACTGGTTCCTAAAACCAGGATGTCTACCAATTTCATCACGAAGGCTTAAAAAAAGATTTATGTTTTTTTAATTATACTATAAATTTTAAAAGAATTCTATATAAAAAAATTAAAAAAAAAATTTTTTATATTTTTTAAATTTTAATATTTAAAATTCTGTTACATCATTTGCCTTAAGTATTTCTTTATTTTCTATAACTAAATTTTCTATAATGAACAATATAATTTATTTGTGTTTTTAATATTTTTTTTGAGAAACAAGGAATTAATGAGTTTATTTGTTTTCTTATTTCTTATAAAAAAAGAATTTCCAATTTTTTTTATAAGAAATAAGAAAACAAATAAAAATTAAAAAAAAGTCAAAAAATAATGAATAAAATTTGTTTTTTATAAAGAATCATTTAATTTAAATTTACGAATACCTTTATCTGTTTTTAAAGAAATAGTATCTTTCGAACTACAAATATAATTTGGAAATAAAATTTTTCTATTATTAACCTGCACATTTCCTTGATTAATTAATTGAAGTGCATTTGTAATTGAAGATGTTAAATTTCTTTTATATAGAACATAAGCTAATGTTTTTTCTAATCCTTTTTTATAAAAACGCATTTTTTTATAATATTCTTGTAAATTTCGGTGAACTAATTTTAATGATTTTTCTTTCATTGCTACAGAAATAACATCTTTTGGTTTACACATATAACTTGGAATATTTACTTTTTGATTATTAACACGAATATGTCCATGGCTAATTAATTGTCGAGCAGCTACAATTGTTGGAGCCATATTTAAACGAAACACAATATTATCTAATCTCATTTCTAACAACTGTAATAAAACTTGACCTGTTGACTCTTTCATTTTTTTAGCTTGACGTACATATTTTACTAATTGTTTTTCATTAATTCCATAATTATAGCGTAATCTTTGTTTTACTTTTAAACGAATTAAATAATCTGATTCACTTGAATCAAAAGGGCGACTTTTGAATAATTTTGTTAACCCATGTTGTCCAGGAGGTAATACTTTTCCTTCTAAAGCTCCTCTACCTTTAAAAGATCTGCGGAAAGGTTTTTTTCTTGTAAAACCTCTTAATTTACCAATTCTACGAATTATTCGTAAACGGGGACCTAAATATCTTGACATAAAAAGAATTTCTTTAAATTTTTATTTACTTTAATAAATCGATTTTAATTTTTGTGCTTCTTCATTTTAAGAAGGTTTTGTATTCTTTAATTCTATGTACTTCCTCAAAATTGAATTTGTTCCATTTTAAAAATTCATAAAATGAAATTTTCGTTTACCCCCAGGGGAATTCGAATCCCCGTTTTCTCCGTGAAAGGGAGGTGTCCTAGGCCTCTAGACGATGGGGGCCTTTTTAATATATATTTGTAAATTTTGTTATTTTATTAATATATTTTACAAATATATAAAAAATTGTCAAGAAAATTGAAGTTTATTAATAAACTTCAATTTTCTTAAAATATATTTAAAATTTTTAAAGCATTTTATTGAATACTTAGATAATATAAAATTGACACAAAAAAATTAATATGTAATAATATTACATATATTTAGTAATTTTTTACTATATTATATATCTCTTTTAAAATAAAATAAAAGATTATTATTTTTAGTTTTTATTTCCTGAAAAAAATAACGCTCTTAGTTCAGTTGGTAGAACGCAGGTTTCCAAAACCTGATGTCGTGGGTTCAAGTCCTACAGGGCGTGAATATAAAAAAGTTTATTATTAATCATAATAATAATAAACTTTATTTTTTAATTTTAAAACAATACTGGGTTAAATTAAAAAAAAATTTAGAATAAAGAAAATTAAAGGTTTTTAGTTTTCAAATTGAACTTTTTTTATTTTTTAAAGAATAAAAATTTTTAAATTTGTGATATAAAACTTTGTTTTAAATAACAATTAAATTAAATTAAAACAGAGTTTTATGTCAATCAAATATGATTTTTTAATGAAACTTATTGTTGTCGGAAAGGCTAAAGAGAAATCGAATTTACTTGGCTTCTTTGTTTCTTTCGTCAATCTTCTTCGCTTCGCGTCTTCGGTATGGCATAGCCAAACCGAAGGAGGCGGGGCCGAAGGAGGCGGGGCCGAAGGAGGCGAAGCGATGCGAAGCGAAGGCTCTTCGCATCTTTTCTTCGCATCACCTTCAGCTCCGCCGAAGACGCAAAGCGACATCTCCTTCTTTTGGAATCATAAAATGATTCCAAACTCGCTTTCATCTTCTTTCGCCAATCTTCGAATCGGCAATCGAAGATTATCGTCTTCTTTCGGCAATCTCCGAATCGGCAATCTTTGAATCGGCAATTGGAGATTATCGTCAATCTCCGATTGATAAAGCTGAAGACGACTCATTTAATTAAAAGATTCCAAAAGAAGCGATGCGAAGCGAAGGCATTGACTTTGGCTCTGCTGATGCCAAAGCCATCCCAAAGCGACGACGACTCAAAAAAAATCTTTAATTTTATTACATTATAAAAAATAATAAGTATGTTAAATTTAAACAAATATTCTTTATATTCTAAAAAATTAAAAAAATTTTTAATTTGGAAAAAAATCAAACTAAAAATATGAAAGTAAAGATTTCTTCTATAATTTTTATGACAATATCTTTATCTTTTTAATTTTAATCCATTTGCATTTAATTTTTTTATCAATAAAATTAAAGATTGATTCCCAATTCCAGGAATTTTTTTTAAATCTTCTATTTTGTAATTTAAAAGATTTTGAATACTTATTATATTTGCATTTTTTAAACTGTTTTTTATACGAAAAGGTAAATCAAGAGAATCTATAGTGCCATTTTTTTTTGCAATAATAGACAGTTCATTTGTATCTTTTACATCTTTATGTAGTTGTGTTCTGTATGTATATAAATGAATAAGCGAATTTGGTTTGTTGTCGCTTCGACGGAGCTGATGCAAAGAAGATTGATGATTCAAAGATCCTAAAAACCCAGATTGTGAATTACCTGAGATTTCAAATAAATTTTTTTTTAATTTTTTTAAATTATTAGATTTATAAAAACTGTAATCATATTTTACTTTTTTAATAATTTTAGAATAAAATGTATTATCTTTTAAAATTGATTTTGCAAAAATACTATTTAATATTTTCATTTGTTCAAGTTTTGAAAAGATTAAATGAAGTTCATTTAAAGCTGAATATAGAGCATCACGAGGATGTATGCTGCCATTTGTCCAAAGTTCTAAAAGAATAACTTGATTGCTTGGATTTAATTCTAAAGATCCATAAGACTCAATCATATAATTAACTTTTAAAATTGGTGTAAAAACTGGATCTAACCATAGAGTTTTTGTATTTTTAAATATTTTTTTATTCGAGAGAAAATTTTTTTCTAGATTTTTATTTGAAAGACTTTCATTTTTTTTAAAAGTTTCACTATCAAATAACCATGAAAATTCTTTTTCAACTAAATTTTTATTTATTTGATTATATTTTACTTTTGAATTTTGCATTTTTGTAAAACCTTCACAAATTGTAAATCGAATGTTTAAAAAACCATCTGTTGTAAGTGTTGCTATATATTGATTTGGGTCAACACTAATTACAGATGCTGGTAATTTTAAGTCTGAAGCTCTTATAATACCTGGGCCTCTTACTTGTAAATATCCATAAAGTGGTTTTTTATTTGAATTCCTATCAGATTTTGGAATCTGATAGGTATATTCTTTGTTTGGCGAAAATTCTGAAAAAATTTTTTTTTGTTCATTATTATTATATTTTAATACAATTTCTTTAAAATTTAATAATAAATCTAATATTGACTCTCTAATTCCAGGAAAAGTACAAAATTCATGTTCAACTCCTTCAATTTCTATACTTTCAATACCTAATCCAGGAATTTCAGATAATAAAGTTCTTCTTAAAGCATTTGCAACAGTTAAACTTTGACTTGAATTAAAAGGACCTAAATAAAAACAGCCATAAAAACTGGTAGGACTTTCTAAAATACATTCTTTACTAGTCAGAAAAAAATTTGTCATAGAAAAAATATGATTTGGAAAAAATTTTCTTTCTTATTAAAATAAGGAGTTTTATTGCCATCAACTATATATTTTTTTTAATTACAAAGTATTCTCACTAAATTTAATACATTCTGAAATTTTAAATAATAACTTTTTTAAATAAAAAAATGTATTTTAAACAGTTTACATAAACAAAAACTGTATAAATTTTTTTATTTATTTTTGTTCACTTCGAGTCTTTCTTTCTTCGCAGAGCAATATCAAAGATTGACAACTATCTTTGATTCACGAAAAAAGAAGAAGATTGACGAATCAGAGATTGACAATTCGGAGATTGATGATTCAAAGATGTCGCTTCTTTTTTTTGTGAATTAAAGATAGTAGTCGTCTTCTTTCTTCGCATAGGCTCCTTTCATCAATTGAAAATTGACGACTCAAAGCGACATCAAAAATTGACAACTATAAAAGATTTACAAAAAAAAGAAAGACAAAGAAAGGAGCCTTCACGTTGTATTCGCAGAGCCTTTGCATTCTCAGAGCCTTTGCATTTGCAGAGCTAAAGTAAGTGTGCGAAGAACCAAACCAGCAGATGTGAAGAACCAAACCTGCACTGACTCAAATATTTCAGCTTTGCCAAATAAATCAAAGATTAAAAAATAAATGCATGAGAAACTGTAAACCTGTATAATCTTTAATTGAAAATCACAAACAAAGAAAATACAAGTAAAGAAAAAAGAGCTTTTATACTTAAAGGATAATGAATATATTTTTTTTTATGCCTACTACTAGATTCGAACTAGTGACTTTCCGCGTATGAAACGGATGCTCTGGCCAACTGAGCTAAGTAGGCAAAAAGTTTTTTTTTAAGATAAGTTTAAATTATAACTTATGATGATTTTATCTTATTATTGTAAAATTTTCAATAATAAAATATTCTTTCTATTTAAAAGAAAGAAAAAAAATTTTAATCGTCAATCTCGGAATCGTCAATCTTTGAGCTCGCGAGTTTTTTGTGTTCGTCTTCGTCTTCTTTCGTCAATCTCCGATGGACGATAATCTCCGATAATCTCCGAATCATCAATCGAAGATTGATGAAGACAAAAGAAGATTGATGATTCGAAGATTCACAATAATCTTTGATTCCAAAAGAAGTCAATCTTCTTCTTTTCGAATCAAAGATTCCAAACTAGCCGTACCGAAGAAGTCAATCAAAGATTATCATCTTCGTCTTGTGGAGCGAAGTTTTCGTCTTCTTTCGTCAATTTCTGATTGACGAAAGAAGATGAAGACGAACGCCTCGTTTTGGCCATGCCTTCGCTTCTTTCGCTTCTTTTGGAATCTTTTAATTAAATGATTCCTTCGCATCTTCTTTCGTCTTCGGCTTCGTCTTCGGCTTCTTTCGTCTTCATCAATCGAAGATTGATGATTCGGAGATTATCGTGAATCAAAGATTCACGAAAGACTATCTCGGATTGACGATTCAGAGATTGACGATTCGGAGATTGCCGATTTGGAGATTGCCGATTCGGAGATTATCGTGAATCAAAGATAGTCGGCAATCTCCGATTGACAAAAGAAAGACTCTCTCCGAATCATCAATCGAAGATTGATGAAGACGAGAGGGTTTGGAATCATTTAATTAAAAGATTCCAAAAGAAGCGAGACCCGTCGATGCGAAGAGCCAAAGCGAACAAAAATTTTATTTTATTAAAGTTTGTATTTGAGCTTAGTAGGAATCGAACCTACATTAGAAACTTAGAAGGTTCCTGTCCTATCCATTAGACGATAAGCTCTAAAATCATTTAGAAAGAATTAAAAAACAAAATAATTATTTAATTTAAATTTATTTAAAAAATTAAATTAAATAAAATAAAATAAAATATATGTATAAATATATAACAACATTATTTTATTTAAAAAGCAATATTTTGTCAAATATTAAATTTTGTAAATACTTTATTACTATTAAAAATACAATTATGTATTAGAAGCATTTTTTTATTAAAAAAAAAAACTACCTACAACATAATTGTATTTTATTAAAATTTATTAGAATAAACCAAAAGTTAAACTAATTTCAATTGGTAATGTTGCACCAATACCTAACCAAATAGCTACTAAAGTTCCTACTAAGAAAAGTGTAGTTGCAATAGGACGACGGAAAGGATTTTGAAACTTATTAATATTTTCCACAAACGGAACTAGGATTAAGCCTAAAGGTACAGCGGCCATTAGTAATACACCTAATAGTTTGTTAGGTACTGTACGTAATAATTGGAATACTGGGTAGAAGTACCATTCTGGTAAAATTTCTAATGGTGTTGCAAAAGGGTTTGCTGGTTCTCCAATAGCTGCTGGATCTAGAACAGCTAATCCAATTAAACATGCAAATGTTCCTAAAATACAAACTGGGAAAATATATAAAAGATGAAACTAAGTGCCCAACTTGTGGTCAGAACACTCGTTCCCGAACCGTACGTGCACCTTACAATGCATACGGCTCTCCCGAGAATTTTCGTAAAATATTAGTCAAAATATGTCTTGTTTCTTTACTGTTTATCCACGGGGGACTTGGCCCCGTGAATACTGTTCTGTGTCATACAGTTGCTGTCCCTATCATATAAGCCTTGTATTGAGGTGTAAAACTTTCCCTATATCGCTATATAGTTATTTGCTTGGTCTGAATCTTGATTTATAATTTTCTAATAACCATGTTCTCACATTATCCGGCATTGATGGATTATCTGAGAATGTTTGAAAATCTGCTACCCAAGGTAAGTCTTGTCTGTCACAAGATGGGTTTTCTAGTTTATAGCCTTTAGCTAAATTTCCTTCTATTTGGTATTTCGTAGCTAGGATAATTACTTGGTCTCTGATACCTCTTGCATATTTTCTTACTGTTATTCCGGATTTATTGCAAGCATCTCTAAGTTCTCCAACTTTAATTTCTATTCCATAATCTGTAATCATTCTTGTTGAAGAGTATTTTGGCGACGTAGCGCCGATTTGTACTAGATGTGCTGTAGTTGCAATTACTTTGTTGAAGTTCATTTGATTCATTGGTAACTTTTTCATTTTCATTAATTCAATTGCTACCTGGTTAATTTCTGATGCCGTTGCTATTGCTGAACTGGTTTCACTTGTGCTGGATGTTGCTTCATTTATTACTTTCTCAAAGCCATCTCCCATATTATTAAATCCTACATTTTCTTCATTACCGTCACCTCTTTGTGAACCTTTACTTTCTCCTGTGGCCATTTTTAATTCCTCCTATAATAATTTTAGCCTGTTTCTGTCATACTTTTATTTTCTTTATGTTTCTATATTGTTTAATTTTGTTCGTTTACTTTTCTGTTTGTTTTTGTATTATGATGTTTCATTCGATTTATTATATAATAATAAGTTCTTCATCATAAAGATCTTTAAGTCTCATATCATCATATAGTCCTTTATGTATGTTTTTATGGCATTTTAAGCAGCAAGGTATTTGTTTTCTGTTTAATTGTTTTAAAACTTGCAAAAATCCTGATACTTTACCGACTTTAATGTGTTTAACATGATGGTATTCTATATTTTGTTCTGATCCGCAGATCGCACAATGTCTTGATAGTTTATATTTTGTTCTCCAATTCACTTTTACATTGCAAATTTCATCAATAGTGGTATTCATGATGGATATTGAGTCTTGTTTTTTTTCTTTTTGTTTTTTTTCTTGTTGCGAATAATATTTCCGTCATAATTTTTTTGCAATCTTTCCATGTTAATAGTTGAACTTCTTTTTCTGTTATGTTTGTAATTTCGTTTCCTGTTACTTTGTCTTTTGTTTGTATTTTTGTTTTGTATTTTATTTTAACATCTCTTCCAAATTTTGTAAAGATTTTTGTTAGTGTTGTTTTTCTTTTGTGTGCTAAAGTATGTACACATGAGTATTTTAATATGTAGTATAGTAATCCTAAGTCTAGTGGTCGATCTGTTACGGGAGCGTAGTAGTTCATATATCCTCTAATAATATAATTATATCTTTGTACTATTTCTTGTTCTCCTAAGTTTGTCCAAGATATTTTTGAGGTTGATCTTAACTTATTGTTGTATTTCTTTGCCATGTTGTTTTGTATAAGTCTATTTATGACTCTTTCTCTGTCCCATGTTACTACTACACTGGTATTCACAGATCTTATCTTGTATATTTTCTCGTCTGTTAGTTTTTGTCTTGTATATTTTATTCTGCTTAAGATATCTGTTCTTGTCTTTTTATAAAGTCCCATGTTTATCAATTTTGTTCCTTTTGCTCTTGTGATGCTAAATCCTAAGAATTTTGCTCTGTCTCCCTTTCTTATTTCTGTTATTTTGGTTTTTTCTTCACTAACTGCTAGTTGTAGTTTTTCGCTAATCCATTTTGTGAATAAAGATTTCCATTCTACCATTCTCGGGTAGTCTGCGTTTGATAAAAGTAGCCAGTCGTCTGCATATCTTGTATACCAAAAACGTATTGTTTGTCTACTCTTTGTTCTAGATTTTAGTGATTTTTGTTTTTTTTCTAGTTCGTTTGCAATTTTTCTGGTTTTTTTAATTTCCTGTGATAGTAATATTGTGTCGTCGGTTGTTCCTTGTTCTTTGTATAATTTTTTGTAGTTTTCTATCATTGCTGGTAATTTAAGTCTAGCTCTTTTGCCTCCATAGAATCTGTAAAGTTTATTAATTGGCCTATCCTTTCTATTTTCTGTTTCGTTTATGTTGTGTACCAATTGTGTAAATTCTGTTGTAATATATTTATCAAACTCATGAAAGTAAATGTTGTACAATAGTGGGCTTACTACGCTTCCTTGTGTTGTTCCCAAGTCTGAGTCTTGTCTATAATTTAAAAACATAACTCCACATTTAAGTCCTCCCATTACTAGTCTTAGAAAACATTGATCTTTGATTTTCCTTCCTAATATTTCTATCATTTTTTTGTGGTTTACGTTGTCGAAGGCTCCTTTTATGTCCCCTTCTATAGCATAATCCATTGCTTTTGCTTTTTGTTGTATCTGGTGTATTGCATCTTGGCATCCTTTTCCTGGTCTAAAGCCAAAATTGGTATTTGTTCTTGAAAATTCAGGTTCATAAATAGCAGTTAAGACCATTCTCATCGCCTCTTGTACTATTTTATCTGGAAATGATGAAATTCCTAGTGGTCTTGCTTTTAGTTCCTTGATTTGTGCCATAGTCACTTTTCCTTGTTTGTGTAATTTTAGTAGTTGTGCTTTTTGTTCTTCTGTTACTGGGGATTTTCCTGATTTATCCATATAAACTCTTCTGATTGGATTGAATCTAAATGTTTTGTTTCTTAAATCTTTTGATAATTTTTCGATTAATTTAGCTGAAGATGCATCTGCTGTTGTTGGGTCTGTTGCTGGTCCTTGTGTTAGTGACCCTTTCTTTTTATTAATGTTACCCATTGCTTGGTAAAGGACCCCATCGTCCGAAATAACTCTTAGCAAGTCATCAAATTGTGCATTAGGGTCAGCGGCTGATTTAATTGCAATTTTATCAATTGTCTTTAATCTTTTAAAGTTCTGTTCTTTATATTTTGCTTCAAGTTTTGCCCTTTTTGTATTTATGTTACTTGCTTTATTCTTTTGCCCTGATACTGTGTTCATATGTGTTAATTATTTTTTTTATTGTAGTCTTTTTCTTTTTGTTTTATTTTTAATACTTTTCTTATACTTGATATGTACTATTGCTAGAACTTTTCTGATTTGACATATTTCACGAATCCCAACATAAGATTACTCGAATTGTACTGGATTACAATACCCTCCAAATCAACTCCTCGTCTTAGTTGGGTTTCTCCTAACTCTCCACCCTTGATTTCTCAAGGTCATGAGTCTCTCCTGTCCATACATGGGGGATTTTATACCCTAGGTACTTTTCTTTAATGTTATGTTTCTTTGTCTATTCTTTCCAGTACCCTTAGACAGTCTAGTTGTTTTCATATTATATCTTATTGTGAGTAGGCAATGCTAAAGTAGGCTTTTTACGGCAGAATAGGGACTCTCCCTATCTTTGTGCTTTTCCAAGGCTGGTCATTCTAGGTAACGATCCTCCCTGAATGGGATTCATGCAATGGTTTTTTTCACCCATGGGCTGGCTCAGGCCCCAACAACCAACATTACCTCAATACCACATCTCCTCGCTGAACAACGTTTCCATTGCCCAACTTTTCTGGCATGCTACGGTCCCCTATAGGTTTCCCTACTTTTCTTTTGTGTTTCTGTCCTCTTATTTTCTGTTCCACCTCCTTACTTCTGAGTAAGCCAGCTAGATTCGGGCGCCAGTCACGCCCGATGAACTATAAATTCATAGAAATAATACTATTCAACGCGCACATCATTTGGCCAGGCTGGCTCACCATAATAGTTATGCCCCATACCTTTTGCTAATTTTTCTTTTAAAACTGGATCTGATAAATCTGGTTTTTTTGTAACTGACATTTTTTATTTTATTTTTTTAAACAGCGTCAATACTATTTTTTTTTTTATTATAATGAAATAATTTTATTATTTTTTTTCTTTCAAAAAAATTTTATAAAAATTCTAAAAAATTATAAATTTTTTAATTTTTTAAAAAATAAATAAATATAAAATTAAAAGTGAAATAATCTTTTTATATGTTCAAAAAATAAAAAAATTCTTTAAAATTTTAAAATTTTAGGTACATAATTTTTGAAATGAAATTTCAATATTGTCTTAGTCTTCCTTGCATCAATCTTTGACTTGTTTAGGATTCTTTCATTAGTCAATTGACAAATCAAACTTGCTGATGCAAAAGCTTCACTGTAAGTAAAAATGAATGCAAATTGATTTCTTCAGTACAGCTAGTTTGGAGTTTGGAATTGAAGATAGTCTTTCTTTCGTGAATCGAAGAAAGACTATCTTCGATTCACGATAATCTTTGATTCATAAAAAAAGAAAATTCAAAAAGAACCGAGGAGTGACAATAAAGAATCTTCGATTCCAAACTCTTTGCTTTGTTTTGCTGAAGAAATCAAAGATTTACAAATATCTAAGATTGACAATAAAATAAAATTAAAATTTCAAACCTTTTAAAAAAACTTTTTTTATTTGCTAAGAAAATTTTCTTATATATTTTAATTTTTAATCTATAAAAAATATTAAAGATAAAAAAATTGTTTAAATACTCTGTATATTTATTTTGTTAAATAAGATAATCAATTTTTTATTTTTCTAAAATTCTTCTTAATTAAAGAATTTTTAAAATTTACAAGAACTAAAAGGTTATGCTTTTGGTACAATTCGTTGTCAATTTTTGAATTGTCAATCTCCGAATCGTCAATCTCCTTCTTTTGGAATCATAAAATTATTCCAAACTCGCGACAACGAAAGAAGACAAAGACGAAGACGAAAGGAGCTGATGCGAGCTCAAAGATTAAAAAAGGATGTTTGACCCTGAATGGCCAAACATCCTAAACAAAGCAAACATTTTAAATTGTTTATTATGTATTAAAGATCTATAATAGTCTTTAATCCAGACTTTATAATATTTAATTGTTATCTTTCATCTTCTTTAGTTAATCTTTGAGCTCTTTGCATTGCTGGGTTTTTCTTCGGCTCTTCGGCTCTTCGGAAGAGCCGAAGAGCCGAAGAAGAGCTGCTTCGAAGAGCTCAAAGATTCTATGAAGATGAAAGATAACAAAGAATTTTGACTAAAAAATCAGAAGAAAACAATACAAAAGGTTTAAAAATAAAAAGTACAAGTCAAAAAATCATTCTAAAAAAATTAGAAATTCATTTCAGCTAATTGCACTTTTTCAAATTGTTTTTTCTTAAGAACTAATAATACTTGTGCTAATAAAACAGTAAAGAAGAAAGCTAATAAACCTTGAATACGAGCAGGGTTTTGTAAAACAATTTCTTCATCTTTTTGTCCAAATCCACCAACATTTGGATTATTTGTTAAAGGTTGATCTTGTTGCACAGTATCTCCTTCTTTAACTAATAATTCTGGACCAGCAGGAATTTTTTCTACAATAGATTGTCCATTTGATGTTTCAATAGTAATTTCATATGATTTTTTCTTAACAGCTACACTTGTAATTTTACCTGTAACTGAAGAATTAAATAAATTATTATTTGATTTTGAACCATCTGGGTAAACTTGACCACGACCTCTATTTCCTCCTAAATAAATTGGATATTTTAAGTAAGAAACACTTTTATTTTTTGCAGGATCTGGAGATAAAATTGGTACTACCATTTCACTATAATTTTTACCAGGTACTGGACCAACCACTAAAATATTTTTTTTCTCTGGACTATATGGTTGATAATATAGCTCTCCAACTTTCTTTTGCATTTCTTCTGGAACACGATCTGCTGGAGCTAATTCAAAACCTTCTGGTAAAATTAAAACCATTCCAACATTGATATCACCTTTTTTCCCATTTCCTAATACTTGTTGTACTTGTTTATCATAAGGAATTTTTACAACAGCTTCGAAAACTGTATCAGGAAGTACAGCTTGAGGTACTTCTAATTCAACTGATTTTTGAGCTAAATGACAGTTTGCACAAACAATTCTTCCATTTGCTTCTCGTGGGTTTTCATAGTTTTGTTGAGCAAAAACAGGATATGCTTGTGCTGGTGACATTCCATTTAAAAGAATACCAAAAACAATCCCTACAGATAAAATCATTTTTTTAAATGACCCTTTAAAATTATTATATGACATAATATTTTTTTTTAGAGTTATCAAAAACAACTTCAAATAAATTTTGATTCTTTCTTTTGCTTGTGTCGGCAAAGCCGAAAAAGTTTACTTCTTTCGTCAATCTCCGAATCATCAATCGAAGATTATCGGCAATCGGAGATTGCCGAAAGAAGACGATAATCGGAGATTATCGGTTTGGCTTCGCTCCGCGAGCCATACCGAAAGAGGCAAAAGAAAGAAAGAAAAGTTTAATTATTTGATTTTATCTAAAATTTAAAGTTAATTAAAAAAATTTCAAATACTAAATAATCATTTTTTTTATTTTATATATATAAAGTATTATTTTTAATAATAACTAAAAAGAAAGAAATTTTTATTTTATTTACTAATAAATTTTTTATCACTCATCGCTCCTTCGGGATGGCTCCTTCGGCTCTTTGGCATCGCCCTGCGAGCCGAAGGAGCGAAGGCCAGGCCATCCCGAAGGAGCGATGCCGAATTGGCAGCGAAGACAAAATTATTAGTAAAAATATTTGATTATATGTATTGTTTTATACAAATTTTGTGATTAGTTATTTTATCATATCAGATAAATAAAAATATTCTAAATAAGTTATCTAACTAATAACAACAAAATTTTAAAACTTAAAGTTTAATTTTTCTTCTCTATATGATTATTATATCATAATAATTTCAATAAACATTTCTAATATAGAAAATATACAAAAATTGTTATAAAAATATTGTCAATTTATAATTGACTAATTCTTTGTTATTAATGAAGAATTAGCCAATTATAAATTTATAATACTTAATATAATAAAGTTAACCTTGACGTTGTTTATGTTTAGGATTTGTACAAATTACCATAATTTTACCTTTTCGACGAATAAGTCGACATTTTGTACAAATTTTTTTTACAGAAGAACGCACTTTCATAATTTTGAAATTTTTATTTTTTCTTTAACTATTGTTCAAAAATACAAAAATATTTTTTATATATGAACTTTACTTGGAATCTTATTCTTTCAAGACAAAACAATTTTTTTATTTATTTTTAAAATGAAAGAATATTGTAAAAATTTGTTTTCTTCTTTCTTTTACAATCAAAAATGTCTTTGGTTTTGACAAAGGTGAAGCCTAAGCAACCAAAAGAGCAAAGAAATAAAAAACACATTACATTACATTATATTACATTACATTATAAGAAATGCATTAATTTTAAAAAGAATTTTAAAGAGAAAGAATTAAACCTGAATAAGTCAATATTCCAAGAATCCAAAAACATTTGACACAAATAATAAAATTAAACTAAAAAGAATTCAATGTTTTCTTCTTTTATTTGATTTTTATTTAAAGAATTATTCATAATTGACATTTCATTTTCTTCAGATATTTTTAAAGAATTTTGTTCATATTTATTATTATGAATATTAGTTGGATTTAAATAAAAATCTGACAATAATGAAAATAAATTTGAATCCGATAATTCTCGTGGAATAACTCCTTCTGGTTCTGTAAGTAATTGATCTGCAATGTTTAAATAATAATCACAAATAAAAGTAATTGTTTTTTCTGTTTCAGCCATTTCAAATAAAGTTTTACCTTTAACTCGAGAAATGCGAATATCTTCAATTAAAGGTAGAACTTCTAAAACTGGAATTGGACAAGCTTCAACATATTTTTCAATTAAATCTCTTTTATTTGTGCGATTTCCAATTAAACCAGCTAAACGTAAAGGATGTGTACGAGCTTTTTCTCTTACAGAAGCACAAATTCTATTTGCTGCAAAAAGTGCATCAAAACCATTATCTGTAACAATAATACAATAATCTGAATAATTTAATGGTGCAGCAAAACCTCCACATACAACATCTCCTAATACATCAAATAAAATAATATCATACTCATAAAAAGCATTTAATTCTTTTAATAATTTTACTGTTTCTCCAACAACATAACCACCACAACCTGCACCTGCTGGAGGCCCCCCTGCTTCAACACAATCTACACCTCCATAACCTTGATAAATAACATCTTCAGGCCATACATCTTCATAATGATAATCTTTTGATTTTAAGGTATCAATAATTGTAGGAATCATAAATCCAGTTAATGTAAATGTAGAATCATGTTTAGGATCACAACCAATTTGTAAAACTTTTTTACCTCTTCTTGATAATGCTAAAGAAATATTACAACTTGTTGTTGATTTTCCTATCCCTCCTTTACCATATACAGCTAATTTCATAATTATAAAATTTATTTTTTTTTCTCAAGAACCACTTCCGTTTTTTTTTAATATTTAAATATTAAGAAAAAGTATTTATTCTTTTATTTTTTTTTCTATTTTTGCTTTACTTCTTCTTTCTTTTGTACTCTTTTATTCTCGTCAATTAGTTGTTAATCTTTAATCTTTTTCATTTTGGCGAATGCAAAATTAGCGCTTCGCATCGGCTCTTCTTCTTCTTCACATCGCTTCGCCTCCGGTGACGCAAAGCAACATCTTCTTCGCATCTTCAGCTCTTCGGTTTGGCGATGCCATACCAAAGGAGCGATGCCGAAGGAGGCGAAGCGACGACGACTATCTCCTTCTTTTGGAATCTTTTAATTAAATGATTCCAAACTTGCTTTTGGCAATCGGAGATAATCGGCAATCTCCGAATCGGCAATCTCCGAATCGGCAATCGGAGATTATTGATAATCTCCGATTGCCGAAAGCAGACAAAAGCAGACGAAAGAAGACGAAAGGAGGCGAAGGCATCGCTCCGCGAGCACAAGCGCATCTTCGGCTCGCGGGTTTGGTTCTTCGCCCCACTTTCGTGAATCTTCGATTCACGAAAGACTCATTTTATGATTCCAAAAAGATGCCTTCGCTTCGCGGGAGGCGAAGGCATCGCTCCTTTGGTATGACATCGCCAAACCGAAGAGCCGAAGACAGCAAAGAATGTTGTGGGAAAAATAAACGAAGTTATTATTTTAGTTTTTAATAAATTAAAAACTAAAAGAAGAAACAAGAGATTTGTTTTTTAAATTTAAAACTTTTGTTCTTTTTTTGTATCATTCTTTTGCTTATTAACAATTTTTATTTTTTGTTTTTTTAGAATTTATTTATTATCAATTTTCAATTGATAATGGTCTGTAAAATGTATAGATCTTTCATTATTGATTAAAAAAAATACAATAATAGAATTTTAAAGAACAATACATAATATCAAACAATTTTATTTGGAATTATATTCCACTATCACGACCTGTCATTTTTAACCAGTTTTGGGCTTCAATATAATTTGTTGGTGCTAATCGAATGGCTTCTTTCCAATAATCTGCAGCTTTTTCAAATAAAATTTGAGAAATTTCTGATTGTCCATTTTCAATTGCTTGTTCTCCACGATAATGGTAGATAACTGCAATATTATTTAAAGCGCTAGGTAGAGAAGGATTTCTTTCAAGAGCTTGATAATAATATTCTAATGCTCTTCCATGTTCTCCATTACTAGTATGAATTAATCCAATATTATATAAAATATAACTTCTATCATATGCATCTACTTCTAATCGCATTGCTTCAAAATAATTTTGTAAAGCTTCTGCATATTCCCCTTCTGCTTGGGCTGACATTCCATCACGATAATAAATGAAAGCTTGTTTTTCACGTTGAGAAGTTGGCAAAACTTTTAATAAGATATCTGCAATAACAGTAAAAGTTTTATCAATAAAGTTATCGTTCCTTTGTGAACGAGGCATAATAATTTTCTCATTTTTTTTTGAGGAGACCAAAAATTAGACTTTAAATTATTTAATCAACAATTTAATAAAAAGAGAATTTTAAGTTTTTAATTTTATTCTTTATTTTATTTTATTTTTGATAATTCTTACTATATTATCAGAATCTATATTATCAGAATATATCATTTCAAATCATTTTTTATCTTTCAGTTTTTTTGCAACTGTAAATTTAAAATAAATTTTTAAATTAAGAAAGAAAAATAAAAAATTTAATATCTAAAAATATTATAAAAAATCTTTGCTTTTTGTTTTTTAAAAATTATTCTTTGGACTCATTATTTTATTTCAGTTTCCCTTTTTAAAAGGTTAAAACAAAAGTTAAAAAATCAATTTGTTTTTAAAAAATATATTTTATATATACCACTTTTTTCGACTTAGGAATAAATCAAAATATATTAAAAATAATTTCACTATAAAACTTTAAAAATTGAGAGAAAAGATATTTATTTATTATCTATCTTTTCTCATAAATTTTGCACTTTGCTGCTTTGATCTTGGAATCATGGATTTTTCTTTCTAAATTATAGAATAAAAAGAATTGATAATTTTGTTCATCCATCTTTTCTTTTTTTTTTTTTTATGAAGGATAATAATGAAGAATCTTCAGGATTTTAATTCCTTAACAATCTTTCATTGTGAAAGAACAAAGATCTTGAACAAAGTAAAGCAAGAAAAATATTTATTAAAAGATTTTATAAACCTTCTAAGGAAACTTGTAAAAAGTTTGCTAATTCAGAAGCTTGTTTTTCAATTTCTTGAATTGTTAGAGGTTGTCCAATACCAGTTAAAGGAATTTCGCGTTTACCTTTTAATGTCATAAAAATTGTTCTTTGAGAATCAAATCCTTCTTTCAATTCAACTCGAATGGATTCAACATCTTTTAAAGTATAAGACAAATCAATTTTGCGGTTTTTACCTGGATAACCCCATCTAAAAATACGAATGATACCTTCTTTTTTATTAAATTCATTAAAACCACCCCCAACATTCCAAAAAATTAAAAACCACCAATAAAGACTAAGTAATAAACCTAAACTTCCATAAAAGCACATTAATAATCCTTGTGGGAAAAATGAAATATTTGTATTTGGAATAAAATATTCGGAAAGAAAAACACTATTTTTTGTTCCAATATAACTTGCAATACCAGTTAGCAAGAAACCAATAGCACCTATTAAAATAATGGTAGCCCACCAATAATTACTTAATCTTCTTTCTCCAATAATAACATAACGACGAATAAAATTTTCATTATTCATAATAATATAAAATATAATTTTTTAAAAAGTTTAAAAATCTTATAAAAAAAAAATTATTTTTAAGATTCAAAAAGAAATATAAAACTTTATAAGATATAAAAATAAAATTTATTATTAATAAATAATAAAAATTTCTAACTTTTATTTTTATAGTTTAATAAAAACATCTCCTTAATTTTTTTAATAATGAATACAATCTACAATTCTTTAATAAAATAAAAGAATTTTTTATTTCACTTTAAATTTTATATTGATTTGGAATTTAAGATTGTTCTAAATTGAAGATTCAGAACAATCTTGCATTCCAAAAAAGTTGATTAATATCTTCAAATAAATATCTTTCTTTTGCCTCTTTCTTTCGTCAATCGGAGATTCTCGTGAATCAAAGATAGTCTTTCGTGAATCTTTGATTCACGAGAATCTCCGATTGACGAAAGAAAGACTATCTCCGATTGCCGAAGTAAACTTTTTCGGCTTCGCCGACTACAAGTTTTATTTTTAAATATTAACGTTTATTGTATTGTGGTGCTTTTCTTGCTTTTCTTAGCCCATATTTACGACGTTCTTTAATACGTGAATCTTGAGTTAAATATCCTTTATCTTTTAAATTTTTTCGAATTTCAGAAGTTCCATTCATTTCACAAACTGCTCGTGCAACAGCTAATCGAATGGCTTCTGTCTGCCCCATTAATCCTCCTCCTTCTACTTTCACATGTGCATCAAGATTGGAAGGGATCAAATGTGAAAGCATTTGATCATTTAGAGTTGTTTCTGAACTTTCTTGAGAATTTATTGAATTTTGAGCTTCTTTTTTTTCAAGTACTTCTTGTTTTTGTAAAATTTCAAATGGAGCTTGGATTGATAAAATTGAATTTGAATTATTATGTAAATAATCAGAAGCTGGTTTATTATTAATTAAAAATTTTCCAGTTCCTTTTACAATTTTAACTTGAGCAACAGCTTCTTTGCGTCTACCCACTGCTCGAACTAAAATTTCCATTTTTTCAGTTTGTTGAGACATTTTTTCTTTATAAATAAATTTTTTTATGTCATGATATCAAAGAATTTTTTTTTCATTTTTTTGTTTTTTGCATTCTTTCTTTTTGGAATTCATGATCTTTTTGTTGCTTCAAGTCATCTTCATCTTCTTTCATCTTTGTCTTCGGCAATCTTCGATTGCCGATTCGGAAATTGACGATTCGGAGATTGCCGAAGCCAAAGATGACTCATTTTATGATTCCAAAAGAAGAAGAAGCGAAGTCAATCAAAGATTGACGGAGATGAAGAAGATGAAAGGAGCCTTCGCTTCTTCGGTCGTCTCCACAAAGCGGTTTGCTTTTTCTTCTTTTGGAATCTTTTAATTAAAAGATTCCTTCGCATCTGCTTTCGTCTTCTTTCGACAATCTCCGATTGTCGAAAGAAGACGAGAGGAGGTGATGCGAGATCCGCCAAAGAAGCCGATAAAGCACCGAGAATGAACCAAAAGAAGAAGATAGTCATCGTCGTCACTTAGGCTCCGCTGAAGCGACGACGACTCGAAGCGACAAAAATAAAAAATGATTCATTTCAATTTGCTGTTTATTTAATGTGCTTTTTGAATGAAAGATTCAAAAAGTTAAGTGCTTCAAATTTCTACATAGCTACACATAAATTAATTAATTATATGAATATTATATGAAATAACATGCAAAAATGAATGTAAAATGATTTGGTTCATTTTTTCTTTTTTTAATAAAAAAAGGAATTTGAATTTATTATTTATTCTAGTTATGACATTAGCGAAATTAAAAAATAAAAATTATCTTATTTTTCTTTGCATTGCCTTTGCTGTTGTCTTCACCTCCTTTCGTCATCGCTTCTTTGTCTTCGTCTTCTTTCATCTTCTTTCGGCAATCGGAGATTATCGTGAATCAAAGATAGTCGTCAATCGAAGATTGACGAAAGAAAGAAAGAAGACGAAAATGAGTTTGGAATCATTTAATTAAAAGATTCCAAAAGAAAAGAAAGAGATTAACGATTCGAAGATTGACGAAAGGAGCCGAAGAAGAGCTATATCGATACAAGCTCATTGATTTCAAAAGAATAAAATTCTCCTAAGATTGATGAGAAAATTTTTTTTATAATTTTAAAAACAAAAGACTTTCTTATTAATAAAAATAGATTTCTATTAGAAAATTAAAAATAATAAATTAAGTATGAATTCTTAAAAAAAAAAAAGAATTCATACTTAATAAAAAAAGTATCTATTTTATACTTTTATTTTTAATTTATTAAATTATTGTTGAGATAGTTTTTTAACTTGTTCTAATGCATTAAAACGATCTGTAATTAAAGGAGCATCTTGACGATCTTCTGTAAAATATTCGTTAGGTCTAGGACTTCCAAATACGTCATAAGCTAAACCTGTACTTACAAAAAGCCAACCTGCAATGAATAAAGCTGGAATAGTAATACTATGAATAACCCAATAACGAATACTTGTTAAAATGTCTGAAAAAGGACGTTCAACGGGTTTACCTGCCATAATTTTATTTTTATATAAAACATTTTTTGAACAATTTGTGTGCTTAAATTTCTTTAATATCTATTATATCATAATAATATAAATTATATAAGATATATTAAATTAAATAAATATTTTTTAAAAATTTATAAAAAAATTATGAAAAGGTAAATAAAAAATATCTTTTGTAGATGATTTTGAATCAAAATTGTGTGGTAAAATTCCAAAAACCCACTTTTTATTTTTTAAAGAAAAAAAGTATTTTTGTTGAATCCATTTTTTACTTTTTTTTGGGTGGTTAGAACAAGCCCATTTCCAAATAAGTTTATTTATTAAATTATCACAATAATAAAATAATTGAGAATTTGTTACTATTTTATAGTAGTAACTCCAATTCATAATAGTGAAACTCAATTTATAAAGAAGTTTTTTTTGTATTTGAGAATTATATTTCACAATAATATTTTTTAATAAATTTAAATGTTTTTTTAAAAATTTTTTTGAAGGTATTAAACCAGTATTTATTTTAAAATTGACATATTGAGAATGAAAATGTTGCATTTTATGATTTTTTAAAATAAGAATTTCTTTTTTTATTAAAGAATCTATAATTAAAAAATCTTTGGGATTAATACTTTTTTTTTTGCTATCCAATACTTTATTAGATATACATGTAAAAAATAAAAAAAAACCTTTAAAATTTAGTCCATTTTTCTTTTTCTTTGCTTTCACCTTCGCTGTCTTCGTCAATCTCCGAATCGGCAATTTCCAATTATCGTCTTCGGCTTCTTTCGTCAATCTCCGATTGACATCAATCTCCGAATCGTCAATCGGAGATTGACAAAGCCGAAGACGATTCGGAGATTGCCAATTCGGAGATTGACGATTCGGGAATTGAAGATTTGGAGATTCATGATTCAAAGATTCACGAAAGAACATGAAGGAAGACATTTTTTCTAAGCTTAATATTTTCCTTTTTTTTAAACAAAAATTATTTTTTTCTTTTTGGTTGGAGATGCTATTAATATTAAATTTTGTATTCCATGCAATAGTAGCATCTTCATATTTATTAATAATAGTATATTTACTATTTAAAACAAAAATATTATTTTTATCTGCTATTAAACAATTTGAAAATTTGCTGTTAGAAAAAATATTAGAATAATTTTTTTCATAAAAAAATGACATTTTATTCTTTTTCCAAATATAATTTAATATTTTTTTATATTTCTTTTTTTTTAAAGGATCCCATTTTTTTATTAAAAATAATTTGTTTTTGTTTTGGATTTTAATTATTTGAAAATTTTTATAAATTGTAAAAAAAGAATAATTAAAAAAAAATTTTTTAAAATCATATAAAAATATAGTTTTATTTTTTAAACTTTTTTGATATTTATTGCAAAGTGATAATATTGATTTGATATTTTTTTTCTTAATAAATTTATTTAAATAAATTTTTTCTAAAACAGATTTGATAAATTTATATTTAAATAAATTTATTATATATGTTTTAAAAGAATATTTCTTTTTTGTAATATTTGGAATATGATATTTTTTGGATTTCATTTTAAATACTTTTAGTTTCTGAATTCTTAAAAAAGAAATATAAAATTTTTTATAAAGAATATCAATAATATCAAAAAAATTTATATTAAAATTTAATAAAAAAGATCCATAATAAAAACCTATTTTATATAATTTTATATATTCAATATTTGTATTTTTTTCTGTGTTTTCATTTACTTTCATTTGTTTTGATTTTTTTAGCAATCTTAGATTGCTGAGAATTTTGGATGTTTTTTTTTTTCTTTCTTTCATTTGCAATCTTTGATTGTGAATAATCAAAGATTGTTCCCAATTTTTGAGTTTTTTGTCTTCATCAATTGTTGATTGATTAATTGACAATTTACTGCTTTGTTTCACCAAAGAAGTGAGATCTGTTATTCCAAAAGAAGTAAAGGGAGGTAAAAAAGAATCGTTGATCCTGTTTGATTTGTGAAACAATAAACTCACTTTTTCACTTTCTGACTGAAAGTATGGAAAGAAATGAATTTGTAGTAATAAAGTATAAAACAAAATAGCTAAGAAGTTATTTTGAATATTTAATTTAGAAAGAAAAAAACGAATTGAATTTTTTTTTAAAAATGACATATTTATTTTTGTAAATTTCTTTATAAGAAAAAACATTTTTAATTTTAAATAATTTTCAATTTCAAAAGAATTTAAAATAAAGTTAGAAGTCTTATTATATTCATTAGTCTTATTATATTCATTATATGAATATGGATAAAAGGATTTTAATATAATATTAAAAAAAATAAACTTTTTTAAGTTTTTATTAAAAAAAAGAAATCTTTTAAGATGTAATATAAATTTAAAAGGTCTAATTTGTTTTAAAATTTCAATTAATTGTTTTAACACATAAAAGAAATTTTGGTTATTAATAACTAAATTTTTCTTTTTTAATAATAATCTATAAATTCGATTTTTTTTAATTAAAATTTTTTTGAGTATTTTACTATTTTTTATCTTCTTTTCTTTCTTTTGCCTCTTTCGGTTATGGCATAGCCAAACCGATAATCTCCGATTATCGTCAATCTCCGATTGACGAAAGAAGTAAACTTTTTCGGCTTCGCCGACTACAAGTTTACTTTCATTCATTTTTGATTGGCAAAGCAAGTTTTGAATTAAAGATTGTTTTTTCTGAATCTGCAATTCAGAATTTTCTTTAATTTCTGAATACAAAAGAAAACTGTTTTCACTTTGTAAACACTCACTAAAAGAAGAGAAATCATAATTATTTGAATTTAAAAATTTTTTTTTATAGAAATTTAGACAATCATAAAATAAAAAATTGCTTTTAATGGTTTTAATTGCTTGTTTAATAAAGTAATTAAAAGTATAATAAGAGAAAATATTATAATGAAGTTCAAATGAGAATCCAAATTTTAGTGGTCCTAATATTATTTCAATTATTCTGTTGTTTTTTTCCACATTGTTTAATAACAAATTTTTTGCTTTTTTTTCATTTTGTAAAAGAAAAAATGCATTTTTTTGTAAAAAAGAAGTTAAAAGAATAAAAGAAGGTGGCAAATAAGTATCATAAAATAAAGTTGAAGACATTTGTATTTTTTTAATATTTAAAAATATATTTTCTTTCTTTTGGCTCTTCGCTCCGCGACATCTCCGATTGCCGAAGTAAACTTTTTCGGCTTCGCCGACTACAAGTTTTTTTATACTTTTAAATTTTTTGTTATAAATCTTATTGTAAAAATTTGGTTTGCATCTTTGCTCCTGTTTATTTTGGATTGTTGGCTCACTGTCTTCTTCTTTTTGGAATCTTCGATTCCAAACCCGCGACATCTCCGAATTGTCTTCTTTGGTCAATCGCCTTCGCATTGGCTCCTTCGGCTTGCGGAGCTGATGCGAAGGCGATGCAAATGCGTGCAAACCAAAAGATGATAATATTTTTTTAATAAAAGTTGAATAAATATATTTTTTTTTAAGTGAATTATAATTTAAATGAGAATAAAAATCAGTATATTTTTTCTTTGAAAAAATAATAGAATACAATGTTAAAAATGCTTTTTTTTTTAAAATAAAAAGATTCCATAAAAGTTTTTGAATTTTAAAAAATAAAAAAAATTTTTTTTTATTGTAAAATTTCTTTTTTGAAAGAAAATAAGTCATTTCAATACAATAAAATATTTTTTGAAATTTTAAAAATAATGCTAAATTGTAAATATTTTGATTGAATTTAGAACATTTTAAAGTTTTGTTTTTAATAGAATTATGTATTCTAAAAGTTTTATATTTTTGGTTAATAAAAATTGAAAAATAATTATTTAAAAATAAAACTCTATTATAGAGTTCAAAAATAATATTATTAAAACAATTTTTAGTATTGAATAAAAAAAACATATTATCATTTAGAGAGAATTTATTTAACAATTTAGTGTTTCTTTTGTTTGTTTTTGAAAAGTTAACATGACAAAATAAAGTGGCTAAAAGTGTATTTTTTTTTGAAAAATGTTTTATTGAAAAAATTTTCATTATTATAATGTATTGAATTTTTTTAAATGAGAAATAATGAAAATGAAATAAAAGGTTTATGTAATAATAAATATGTTTAAAAAACATAAAATAAAAAAATTCTTTTTTTTTTAAACAAAAAAATTTAAAACAATTCTTTTTATTTTTATTAACTTTATAATTTTTTACATTTTTAATAAAAAAATTATAATGCTCTTTAAAATAAATGTTGTTTTTATTTTTTGCAACTTTGTGTATTCTTGCATTTGTACAAAGTGAAGACTTCGCTCCGCAAGAAGAACATAGTGAAAGAAAAATATTAGAAAAAAAATTAATAAATATAAATTCAATAAAATTTCTTTTTGAATATTTTAAAATATAAAGGTTTTTATTTGATTTTTCAGTTTGGTTCAATTTTTGTATTGAAAAAAAACCCAAACAATTTCTTATTGTTTTGTTTTTTTTTTCTTTTTCATTACAATAGATTCCAAAAGAAAAAATTTTTGAGTTGTCTTCTTTTGGAATCTTTGATTCCAAACCTTCTTTCTTTGCATCTTTGGCTTGCTTCGGCTCCTTCGGCGGAGCTGAAGATGCGATGGCGAAAGAGGCGAAGCGACATCTCTGAATCGGCAATTTCTGATTATCGTTTTCTTTCATGAATCTTTGATTCACGATAATCTTCAAATCGTCAATTTCCGAATCGTCAATCGGAGATAGTCTTTCGTGAATCTTTGATTCACGAAAATCTCTGATTGCTGAAAGAAGCCGAAGACGAAAGGAGCCGAAGAAGATGTGAAGAACCAAACAAATAATTTTTTCTTTCCAATTAAGCAAAAAAGTAAAGAAAAAAGTAAAGAAAATATCAAAAGAAAAAAGAAATAAAAAATTTAAAAGAACAGAAATTGAATTCTTTATTTTTTTTGAGATGAATTTTTTATCTTTAATAAAATCTTTCTTTTGGCTCTTCTTTTTGGAATCTTCGATTCCAAACCCGCGACATCTCCGATTGCCGAAGTAGTCGGCGAAGCCGAAAAAGTTTACAAGTTGAAATTTTTTATAAAAACTTTCAAAAAAAACAAAACTTAAAAGAAAAAATTTTTTCTTTTTTATTTTATTTATTATGAGAAAATAGTACTTGATTATGAAACAATTCGTTTTTTTTTTATTTTTAAAAGTATTAAAAGTATAATACTTTTTTAAACTTGTATTTAAATTTCTATTTTTTGTAAATTTTATATTTGATTGTTTAATACAATCAAAATCTACTCTTTTAAGACTTTTTAAGTATTTATACATACAAAAAATACATTTTTTTTAAATAAAATCTAATTTAAAAATAGATTTTTTATAAAAAATTTTATCTATATATTTATATTTTAAACAAAAAACATTTAAGTGCTCCGCTTTTGGAATCTTTGAGTCGTCTTCTTTTGACAATCAAAGATTGACGATAATCTTCGATTGCCGAAGACAACTATCTTCGAATTGGCAATCTCTGAATCGACAATCTCTGATTGCCGAAGATGAAGCCGAAGACGAAAGAAAGACTCATTTAATTAAAAGATTCCAAAAGAAGAACCAAATAAAAATGTTTTTTAATATTTTTAAAGTACTTAATAAAAAATTTTTTTTTTATTAAGTACTTTAAAAGAAAATGAAATGACTTTTTTTGGCTAGTTTTATTATATAAACTATAATTTACAATATCTAATCCTTTTTTCAGGTCACACGCCCATTTTTCGAAACTTGTTTCAACAGCATTGCGGTCTACAGCAATTTTTACTTTTTTAGCTTCGCGTTCTGGTGAACTAATTGTCATATTATAGAATGTTTTTTAAACAACTCTTAATTATATTGAACCATTTACTTGATTTTTATTTTTTAGTAAAGCTTACGCTTTTTTATGATTTGTTAACTATTATTTTGCTTTTTTTCTACATAGTAGAAAAAAAATTCAGTATAAATTTTTTTTCAAGTAAAAGAGTCAATTCTAAAACTTTTATTAACAATGCATAGAAATATAGTATTAAAAAAATTTATCTTTCTTTTGCCTCGGCAATCGGAGATTGCCGAAGTAAACAAAGTTTACAAGTGCCTTTTTTTATATTGAATCCTTATTTTGAAAAAGTCACTTTTATCAATTTAACATTGGAAAACACAATTTAAAGCAACAAAATAAATATACAATAGCAGAAAATAAAATTTCTTTCTTTCTTTTGCCTCGGCAATCGGAGATTGCCGAAGTAAACAAAGTTTACAAGTTTTTTAATATAAATATATTATATCTAAAAAATTTTTCTGTTTCAAATTTTTAATTGTTTTTATTAAAAACCCCTATTTATTAAAAATAAAAAAAAAAACACATTTTTTTATGAAACATATTTTATGTTTGTTCAAACAAACAAACAAACATAAAATATGTTTTGTAAAATTTATTTAATTTTTATTTATTTATTTACCAAATTGAACATAAAACTTCTCCCCCAATACCTAAAGATCTTGCTTCTCTGTCAGTAAGAAGTCCTTCAGGTGTTGACAAGATAATAATACCTGCGCCTCCTAATACACGAGGAATTTCTTTATGATTTGCATAAATTCTTAATCCAGGTTTACTAATTCTTTTTAAATTTGTAATACAAGATTCTTTGCGTTTTGTATTCCCAATTTTTTTTGATCTATATTTTAAACGTAAAATGAAATTTTTTGAATCTTCAGAAATTTGGAAATTTTGAATAAACCCTTCTTTTTCTAAAATTTGAGCAATTTTTTGATTCATTTTTGTAAAAGGTACTAAAACGATTCCTTTTTGAACCATGCAAGCATTACGAATACGAGTTAACATATCACTAATAGTATCGTTTACCATATATATTTTATTATTAAAATTTTATCATTCTTTCAGGATTCTCTTTGCTTTTGGTAGTTCTTTTGCTTTCTTTGAATTCTTTATTCTTTCTTTTGCTTGTAAACTTTGTTTACAAGTTTGTTTGTCAAGTATCAATTTTAGATTGTTTTTTTTAGAATCATATGATTCAGAAAAAACAATCTTCAATATCAAACTTTCTTCTTTGCTTTGGGAATATAAAATAGTCATCTATTTTTTTATTAATCTAAGATAGTCTTTCTTCGCATCTTCTTTTGTCTTCTTTCGTGAATCTTTGAACTTGCAAATTTTTCTTTCGTCTTCTGTCTTCTTTTGGTTTGGCAATCTCCGAATCGGCAATCCCCGAATTGGCAATCTCCGATTGACGATTCGAAGATTGCCAAAAGAAGATGCGAAGAAAGAAAAGATGCGAAGAAAAGATGTGAAGAAAGAAAAAAGAAGTGAATCCTCGATTCACAAAAAACTTGCAAGCTCAAAGATAGTCGTCTTTATAAGATTGACAAAAGAAGCAGCGAAGACAAAAGAAAAAAATCAAAGAATGAAAGCAAACAATTTTAAATTTCATAGACCTAGGTATTATACAAAGAATAAATTGAAAATCTGAAAGAAAATTGAATCCCAAGATTGCAAATGAAACAAGCAAAACCCAAACAAAATTTAAGGATTATATAAATCCTTTAAGAAAACGCACAGAAAACATTTTTCTATGATATGAATAAAAAAATTCAATTACAATTATTAATTAAAGTTTAAAAGGAAAACCAAATTCTTTTAATAAAGAAAGACCTTCTTCTTGATTTTTTGCTGTTGTAACAATGCAAATATCCATTCCTCGAATTTGATCAATTTTATCATATTCAATTTCTGGAAACATTAATTGTTCTTCAAGTCCTAAACTATAGTTTCCATGTTTGTCAAAACTTTTTGGATCAATTCCTTGAAAATCACGCACTCGAGGAAGAGCTAAATGAATTAATCGGTCTAAAAAACCATACATACGTTCTCCTCTAAGAGTAACTGATACACCAACAGGCATTTTATCTCTAATTTTAAATCCAGCAATTGATTTTTTTGAACGGGTTACAACTCCTTTTTGACCTGAAATAAGCCCCAATTCTTTTAAAAAAGATTCTAGAATCTTATTATTTTGAGAAGCATCTCCAATTCCTCGATTTAAAACAATTTTTTCAATACAAGGCACTTGGTGAATATTTTTGTAGCCAAATTGTTTATATAATGTTGGGACAATTTTCTCCATATAATATTGTTTTAAACGTTGAGTCATTTTTTATTATAAATAAATTTTATTTAACTTATAATAAATGAATTTATTATTTAACTTTATATTTTCTATTTATTCAGAATCAGAAAAATGATCTTTCTACATCAATTGAAGAGTTACTTTTCTTACTATAAGATTCAGAATAATCTTTGATTCATTCAAAATTTTTGATCCTGAATAAAAGAAAGATCAAAGATGTCACTTCTTTCGCTTCTTTTGGAATCTTTTAATTAAATGATTCTTTCGCATCTGCTTTCTTTCGTCAATCGAAGATTGACGACTATCTTCGAATTGGCAATCTCCGAATCATCAATCGAAGATTGATGAAGACGAAGCCGAAGACGAAGCCAAACACAAAGACGATAATCTTCAAAGATTGACAAAAGAAGATGCGAAGAAAGAAAAGATGTGAAGAAAGAAGAAGCAAAGAAAAAAAGTTAAAAAATTATAAAATATCTATTCAATAGATATTTTTTGATTTTCATTTAAAATTTCATTTTTTATATTAAAATTTTTTCATACTTTTGAAATTAAAAAACTTTTTATTCCTATTTCTTATATAACAGTTTCTATTTATTAATTGATTTTCTTTTAAGTAATATATTTTTATTTCTTAATAAAAAATCAAATATATAAAAAAAAATACATTTTATTTTAATCTGCATAAAAAATAAGTAGGATTTAATAATACTTAGAATAAAAAATTTAATTCATTTAAAACAAAAGAGAAATTAAAAATTTATTTTTTTATTAAAAATTTTTAAAAATACAATTTTTTAAAAAGAAACAAATTGTATTTTTTTTTTTAATTGTTTTGCACACTTTTGTGATATTTGAAACCATAGATTATTTTTTCTTAATTAAAAATTTAGAATCAATCTTCATTCTTTCTTTTGCCTCGGCAATCGGAGATTGCCGAAGTAAACAAAGTTTACAAGTTTTAATTTTTTAAACTACTTCTGGTGCTAAAGAAACAATTTTAGTAAAATCACGTTCACGTAATTCACGAGCAATTGGACCAAAAACACGTGTTCCTCGTGGATTCCCTTCTTTATTAATTACAACAGCTGCATTATCATCAAAGCGTAACATCATTCCATTTTCACGGCGTACACCTTTTGTTGTTCGTACAATAACAGCACGAATGACATCTGATTTTTTTAATGGCATATTAGGCAAAGCATCTTTTACGACTGCAATAATAACATCACCAATACCAGCTGTTTGGCGTCCACCACCTAAAACACGAATACACATTAATTTGCGAGCTCCACTATTATCAGCAACATTTAAATATGATTGTGGTTTTATCATAAATTTATTAAAAATATTGAAACTTTATTTTCATCATATATATATTAAATATTTTTAAATATATAAATTTTTAGTTATTTTCAGCTTTTAAAAATTTTGTTTTAATTGGCATTTTATAAGCTGCTGTTTTTAAAGCTTGTTTTGCCAAAACTTCAGAAATCCCAGTAATTTCATAAATAATTTTTCCTGGATGCACTACAGCAACCCAATATTCTGGGAAACCTTTACCTGAACCCATACGAGTTCCAGCTGGACGAACAGTTACTGGTTTATCTGGAAAAATGCGAATCCATAACTTACCTGTACGACGTACATATCTTGTTAAAACACGTCGTCCTGATTCAATTTGTCTAGAAGTAATCCAACAAGGTTCTAATGCTTGTAAACCAAAATCCCCAAATGCAATTTTATTTCCACGGCTAGCTTTACCTCTTAAATGTCCACGATGATGTCGACGAAATTTTGTTCTTTTAGGACTTAACATAAATTCTATTAAAAAAAAATATATATTTTTTTATCATTAACGAACTATAAAATAAAAAAATTGAGTTAATGATTTTGATTTTTCCACTTTTAAAATTTAGTAGAAATATATTTCAACTGTATTTTTTGAAATTTGAAGCAACTTCCTGAAAATTTAGACTTTGTTCTTTTTTTTAAGAATAAAGAATCTTATAAAATGTTCTTAATTTAAGACCTTAAACAAAGTTTAAGGCGGCACTCAGATTCGAACTGAGGGATAAAGGATTTGCAATCCTCTGCCTTACCACTTGGCTATGCCGCCAAAATTTTTTTTATAAAATTTTAAAAATTTAAGATTTTTTATAATAATCAAATTTTTAAAATTTTATAAAACTTTAAAAATTTGATTATTATATTTTATCAAAAAAAATTGAAATAGTCTATAATAAAAAAGGTTTTTTTTAACTTTTTTTTGTGTTCTTTATCTTTGATCAACTAAGCTGAGTAAAGTCAATCTTAGATTTAAAAATAATAATTTCTTACTTTTGCTTGTAGTCGGCGAAGCCGAAAAAGTTTACAAGTTTATTTTTTTTCTTTTGATTCTTCAATCTTCGAGCTCGCAAGTTTTTTGTGTTCATCTTCTTTTGGAATCTTTTAATTAAATGATTCCAAACCTTCTTTCTTTGTATTTTTTCTTCTTTTGGAATCTTTTAATTAAATGAAATTAAATATGAGTCTTTCTTTTGTCAATCTTTGATTGATGAAAGAAGACGAAGACGACTATCTTTGTGTCTTCTTTCATCACGCTTCAATTGACAAAATAAAAAAAATGTTTGCATCGGCTCATCGGCTCTTCGGTTTGGCGCGCTCCTTCTGCAGAGCCGAAGAGCCAAAGAGCCGATGAGCCACAGAAGAGCCATACTGAAGTGATGATGACTATTTTCGATTGATGAAACGTATTAAATCGTTGACTTAATATTTTTATTAAGTCAACGATTTAATACGTTTCATTTTTAATTTATTTCACTATATATTCAAAAAGTAAAAATGTGTGAATAAAAATAATAAAAGTTTTTGTTACAACTAAAAAGTTAAATTCTGTGATTTTTGTAAACGTTTTTTTAGAACTTTTAAATTATGTTTTTGTAAGAAATATTTTTTTGGTTGTACTTGCCATTCTTGAATAACACGACGTTTTTTCTTACGAATATTTCTTTGTTTTTCAGAAACTTTTAGGTTTGTTGAAGAACTAATTGTATTAATTTGAAGTTTAGGAGCTTTTACTAATTCTAATCTTAAATAATCTCCAGGCCAAACAAAACCTCCAGATTGTGGTTTATAGCGCCATACAGGACGGAAAACTTGTCTTTGAACTCGACGTCTTAATTGGCGTAATCTGATATTATCTTTTGAAACCTTTTGTTTTTTATTTAAATCTGTTTTTTTCTTATCTTTTGTTAAAAGTTTTTTGCGTAGTTTCAGTTCTTTAAGTTTTTGACTTTCAGAAATTGGTCTAAAACGAATCTTTTCCTTCGCCTCGTTTGGCATCTTTTTGGAATCTTCGATTCCAAACCCGTGAGCCAAAGATGCAAATTCTCTAAATTTTCTTCTTTTTAAATGAGCTAAGAAATCTTCATTTTTTCGTTTCATTTTTAAATTTTTTCTATGATATTTACGTTTTGGTTTTGCACGTTTTCGTAATGTATAATCTGTCCATTGATTTAAATTTTTTATAAAAGGTTTTAAATCTTCATTTTTATTACGTCTTAATTTTCTGCGAACATAACGGTCTCTTGGTAAACGGTAACGTTTATAGAAAACATAAATATAATGCACAGGTAATACCTGATTTGCTAATGTGCCTGAAGGGAACCAAACAGGAGGTCTTGGGTGCTTTTTAACGCGTTTATAACGTTTTTGAATTCGATTATAAAGATTTATTTGATTTTGACGGTTTTCTTCATGTACAGATTGGTGTGAGATATTATTTTGATTGGTTCCGCTGAAAAGAAGCGACGGAAGAGCATTTTTTAAAGTTTTATTTATAAATTTAATATGAAGATCTTTTGAAAATTTGTTTGAAGTTGAAGAAGTTAAAGTTGATTCAATTTTTTTAACTAAAATTGGTTTTGTAGTTTGTTTTGATGATTTAAAATGGAAATTTCTCCAACCAATAGGTGAAAAACCATCCATTCCTAAAGCAAAAAATTGATCAGGATCATAAGTTGTAAAAGGAATTTGCCAATATAATGTTGTAGGGGCATTCATACCATTAAATGGTGCTTTTAAGTATTCATTAACTGTATTTTCATTATTCATGAAAGAATAACCTGCATCTTTTCTTGATAACAATCTATTAGTTAATACAAACTTACGAGAACTTTCATCCCAACCTGCATAAAAAGGCATTGGATTTGTTGCAACCATAAAAGGAGAGCTTTTTTCATTATTATGAGATAATAAATTTGCTGTGTTTTGTGATTCAAACAAAGATGGATTAAAGATATTCGTTGAAATTTGGTCTACAATATTTTTTGATTTTTCTATTTTGTTTAATTCTTGGTTTGAACCAATTTCTTGGTTTTCCATTTTTTCTTCCACTACCTTTTGTCTTTCTTGTAAAGAATTTAGAGTTTCTAAAGATTTTACTAAAGATGAAGTCGTTTTAAAATGAGTTAAATAAGCATCACGAATACGAATTGCTTCAGGAATTGCTAATGGTTTATAATCTTTATCTCCAATTTGTAGAATATTAGGATTAATATTATCATGTTCTAAAATTTCAGGAATAGATAATTCTTTTAATTCATTTTTTATATTATTATATGATAATGTTTGCCAAACATTATCTGTGTTTTTTTGGAAACTTGGTAAAAACTCTTGCCACCACCATTTTTTAACATCATTATAAGCTTTTATATTTTTTAATTTTTTATTTAAAACTCTAATTTTTGCTTTTCCATAACGACGTCGTTTTTTAATTTTACGTCTTGCTAAAGCATCTTTTTGTTTTTTATGTTTTTTCCAAAAACGGTGTTTACGTATACGAGTTCTTCTTTGTTTTATTTCACGTGTTTCAAATTTTTTTGCAGAAGATTTTTGATTTTTTTGATTCATTATTAAAAGATTATTAAATATTAAAAGTTTTTTATTTTGAATTTTTTCTTGATCATTTGTATCCATAGAACTTTGTGCTGAGTGAGCTGCATATTTTTTTAAAAATCGAAATTGACCTTTTAATTTCTCTCCTAATGTTCGTTTTTTAATAGGACCACGTCCTTTTAAGAAACGATAGCGTCTCATACGTGAACGTCTTTTTTTAAATTTTTTTGTAAATAAATTTTCTACAAAATTTTGAGAATTTTTTGTATAATTTTGCCAAGTTTTTTCTCTTCTTGAACTATATAAGTTATTAACATTATTTTGTTTTTTAAATTCTTCTAAATCTTTCTTTTTTCTTACATTTGATGATGGTAATTTCTTTGTGTTTTCATCCGCACGTGGAGTGATGCCTTCACTTTGTGAAACTGAATTTGAAACAAATTTTTTAAAATCTTTTAGATTATTACTTTCATAATTATTATGAATATATGATAAATTTTTATTATTTCTTAATCTTTTCAATGTTTTACGGATTTTTTTACGTCTTGATAGTACTGTTTCATTTTTTCTCCATTGATTTAAATCTTTTTGTCCTTTAAATCGATTGATAAAATCTGTTTTGTTTAATTTGAAATTTTCTTTATTTAAAATTTTAGTTTTTAAAAATTCAAATGGCATTGAAGTTTGACGAATTACATAATTCATCATTTTTTCTAAATTGCTTATATTATCTTTTTGCTGCATAGAACCTGAAGGATAATTTGAATTATATGTTTTTTTTAAATTTTGTTCTAAGTTATAGATTTTATTAAAAGAATTTTCTAAACGAATTTTTAAATAATTTTTTAATAGAATTTTTTGACTTTTTGTAAATTTTTGAGATTTTGTTTGTTTTGTTTTTCGATTTTTAATACTTATATTATAAGCTTCCTTTATAGCTTTAATATAAGATGATGGCAATCCATTATAAGAAAGTACATTTTCATATTTTGAAATATTAGAAGAAGTTGGCGTGTCGTCGTGGGTTTGGTTTGTCAATCTCTGATTATCGTGAATCAAAGATTCACGAAAAAAAGAAGAAGATTGAAGAAGAGCTGAAGAAGTATACCAATTTTTAATTCTTTCTATACGTAATTTTAAGTTTTTTTGTTTTCTTTGTTTTTGTTTTTCATGTTTATCAACTCGACTTAATACATAATTTTTTAAAGCTTTTTGATCATAAAGTTTATGGTGACATTTTTTTAAAAGTTCAAACCATAAAAAATTATGAAAATCATTCATTTCAAACCCATTTGATAATACTGATTTTTTTAATAATGCATTATTTTCTTGTAATAAAAAGTCTTTTTCATTTGTGATTGGATTTATTCCTCTTAATTTTCTACCACGAAATAAAAATTTTGTTAATTCAGGATAATCTTTATTATTTACTAAATATTTTATGTATTCTTCACGGATTGGTGTTGATTTTTTTAAATATTCACGAATAATATCAGCAGATTGGTTTTTTAAATCTGTTAGAATATATTTTGAATATACATTATTTTTTTCTGTTTCATTTTCTTTAAATGAAAGATTATTTATATTGGTTTGGCTTTCTTTGCTTTGTATCTTTGCTGTTGCCGGAGGTGAAGAAGCAAAGGCAGGGTCTTCAATACCAAACCCATTTTGCCCATTTTTGGTTGGCAACAATCTTTGATTGTCAATTATTTGAGATTGAGCAAACGGCCCATTGGATTTTGAAGAAAAAATCCATTTAAAATCTTCATCTGCTAAAATTTCTTCATGAAAAACAGAATCAGATAATAAAGATTGATTTTTATCATTAGGAAATTCATTATATAATGGTTGATCAAATTTTAATATTGTTTGATCATTTGAAAAAGGTGTGATTGCAAATAAATGACGAATTTTTTTAAAAGTTCCAATAAATTGTTGATTATATACACGACTAGTTAAAGTTTTTGTACCAGAAATTTTTGTTTTCATTGAATCATAATGTTGCATGTATGTATACCAACGTAGTGAATTATAATACTCTGACATTAAAAAACGTTTTAAATGCAATAAACTTTCATCTTTTTTTGTTAAAAAGTGATTTTTTGGTTGTCTGCGAATAAATGAATCAACATCAAATTTTAATAATAAACGATTGAAAGGACTATAATACCAATGTTGTAATACATCTTTATAAATTTCATATCTATAACGACTTGCTCTTTTACTAACTAAAGAATAAAAGTGTGTTGGTTTTTGAATATTATTTAATTTAATGAACTCATTATTTGAATCAGTTAATGTTTCATTCAGATTTTTTGATTGTTTTTTGTAATTTGAAGAATCAGATTGACCACTATTTTCAATTCCTTCTTCGGCATCTTTTTGGAATCTTTGATTCCAAACCTGTGAGCTGAAGGAAATAAATGAATTATTAGGTACTGTTGCTAAAGCTTTTGTTTCAGTGTTAATATTTAATTTTCTTGGAATTCTAGAACCTTTACGTCTTGCTTTTCTCATTGTAGCAACTCTCATTGTTCTTTCCCAACGTAATGTTGGTTTATAATAATAAAAAAATCTTTTCATCATTACTCGAAAATAAGGTGCATTTTTTTCAATACCAAAGTTTCTATATTGATTTACTCCATAGAAATTTAATTTCTTTTTAAAAGCTTTTTCTTGTTGTAAATAATATTTTAATGGGTGTAATAATGTAATTGGTTTATAAAGTTCATATGGAGTTGAATTCTTTAATTTATTTTTTGAAATTGCTTCTTTAGTTTCCTTTAATGAAAGATTTTTTATTTGAGATTCCTCACTATTTTTTATATTTTTGTTGGTATTAGTGTTTTCACTTTTTAAAAAAGTTTTATATCTTAAAATAAGACGTTCATTATTAGAAAGGCGTTTTTGTATATCTTGTTTAAAATTTTCATTTTTACGTTGAGCGCTAAAATTTAGTACAGAATTTTTATAAAATTTTTCTAATAAAGTTTGTTCTAATTTTAAATTTGCTTTTATAGGATTATGTGATATTTTTGAAAACATATATTTCCATCTTTTTGAATAAATAGGTTCAAGATTTGCTGTTTCTGATTTCATAAAGTTATAAGCTTTTTTGTTTAGAGTTGTTTTTTGTAATTGTTGTTGTATTTTTGCCAATTTCACTCTGTTTTCTGTTTTTCTTAAAAATTTTCGTAAAGCTGAATTTTGTGTTATAACATTTTGTTTCTTTTCTTTTAATTGTTGATCAAAATAAATTGAAACATTTCGTTGATTTTGTTTAAAGTTTTCTAAAAGTACCATTATTTTTTCATTTTGATAATTTGATATGTTCTTTGTTTCTTTTGCAATCTTAGATTGTGAAAGAGAGTTTAGATTGATGTTTTCATTACTTATTGCATTTTCAACTTTTTTAGTTGATTTGCTTTTAAATTCATGAAATTCTGGGTGATAAGCTTGTTCAAATAAAATTCTAAAAAATTCAATTCTAGGTCCCATAAATGATTCTAATCGAGGGCGAGTTAATTGTTTTTTAAATGATCTCATCCATGGACCTGGAAAAAATCGGAATCTTACTCTATGGTTTCGGATTTTGCGTCTTAACCAAAAACGATCAAATCCATAATTCAAATCTTCAATTGTAAATAAATCATAAGTACCTTGATCGTATAAAGATGCATCAAAAGTGCGATAACGTCTGACTCTACGTTTCCATCTTTCTCTACGACCATGACGGCCTCTATTTCTTCTTGTATTTCGATCGGATGCTTTACTATTTAAAAAAGATGTTTCCAATAAAACTTTTTGTTCCACTAATCGATCTTCATGGGTAAACCCTAAAGGGTTTGTTATAGTATAATCCAAACCTAAATAAGTAACATTTGAGATGGCGCAAATCATTGTTAAATATAAAAATAAAAAGTTTAAAAATTTATAGTAAAAAGTTGTAGTTACTTTAAATGATGAAATAATCCAAATATATAAATTATAGGCAGGATTTTCCCAAAACCAGCAAGTTAATTGTAGAAGACTTAAACTTCCTACTAAAATACCAATTAAATAGAATCCATGGATCATAAAAAATTCAAAAATATTTGAATTTAAACTTGGGAAAGTTTCAAGTAATGTTGAATCGGAACCAATGGAAATATTACTTAAAAAAGGAAATAAACTTGTTTGTTCTGTAAAAGCTAATAAAAAGTTTAGAAGGAATATTTTATATTTAGAAAGATCATCTAGAACTGAACGTCTTTCAGAATAACTATCCCACATGTATTTTACTAATAAAATGAAACCTAATAAATATCTTAAAATATCAAAGGATAACCATGGGATGACTAAAAATCTAAGACCAAATATAATACTACCAATCCAAACAAAATTTCCTGCAATTGTACCTAATCCAGCAATATACCCTGCTTCTAGTCCTTGCATTACAAAACGACGTAAAGTAATTATATGAGCTGTAGATGTTGGCAGAAATAAAAATAGACTATTCATTGCCCCAATCATAAATTTTTCTAGACAATAAAAAAATAGATTTTGGTTTCCATATGATATTGGTTGTTCTAGCAATGTCATTGAATTTTGGAAAGATCCATTAAAAATGGATATTTCAGATATCATTGCTGATGCAATATCAGGAACCAATGTTGGGATTGACCAAATGGTTTGCAACCATTTTAAACTAAAAAAATTTGCAAGAATTTCTTTAGCAGCTAGAACTAAAAAAGTTGTACCAGCTCCAAAATCGTAATAACTATTTAGTCCATTCATTGAATCTGTTTCAATTAATTTGTGAAGGACTTCTATATAGTCTTTTACTGAAGTAACTAAAGATAAAATTGTTAACATGATTTTTCTTTTTTTAAATTATTTTCTACTTGCTTTCTGATAGAAAATTATATTACGGTCTTTATTTCTAACTAAAAAGATTTAATAATTTCTTTCTGTCTGTCTGTCTGTTTGTCTGTCTGTTTGTCTGTCTGTTTGTCTGTCTGTGTGTTCTTAGTATGTATTTATAAAAAGAAAAGAAAAGAAATAAATCTCTCTAATTATATTATATTATATGTAAAAAAAATTATATTATATGTAAAAAAATATTAATGAAATGAAATGAAATGAAATTATATGTAAAAAAAAATTCATTTAATTATATGTAAAAAAAAATTCATTTAATTATATGTAAAAAAAAAATTCATTTAATTATATGTAAAAAAATATTTTTACAATATTTAACTAAAATAAAAATAAATAAATTCATTTTTGATAGGCTTTAAAATGCGATTCATTATGCTAAAAAAATTCAAGAAATAAGTTTTTATGCGTGCACTCCTTCTTCTTTAATTTGCTTCTTCTTTAATTTGCTTCTTCTTTAATTTGCTTCTTCTTTAATTTGCTTCTTCTCGGCTTTGGTCTTGCGTCTTCTTTTGGAATCTTCGATTCCAAACCTTCTTCGGCTCTTCGGCTCTTCGGCTCTTCGGTATGGCTCTTCGGCATCTTTTTTTCTTTCGTCTTCTTTCGTCAATCTCCGAATCATCAATCGAAGATTGATGAAGACGATAATCTTCGATTGATGATTCGGAGATTGACGACTATCTTTGATTCACGATAATCTTCGATTCCTTCGCATCTTCGTCTTCTTTCGTCAATCTCCGAATCATCAATCTTTGATTGATGAAGACGATAATCTTCGATTGATGATTCGGAGATTCTCGTGAATCTTTGATTCACGAAAGAGAGGGTTTGGAATCATTTTATGATTCCAAAAGAAGCGAGACCCGCGAGCCGAAGGAGCGAAGGCTAGTTTGGAGTTTGGTTCGCTTCTTTTGTGAATCATAAAATGATTCACAATAGTCATTTAATTAAATTAAATTAAATTAAATTAAATTAAATTAAATTAAATTAAATTAAATTAAATTAAATTAAATTAAATTAAATTAAATTAAATTAAATTAAATTAAAAGATTCCAAAAGAAGAAAAGATGCGAAGAAAGAAAAAAGAAGAAAGAAATATTAAAAGAAATAATCTTATTATATTTTATATTAAATATTATATAAGAAAGAAATATTAAAAGAAATATTAAAAGAAATATTAAAAGAAATATTAAAAGAAATATTAAAAGAAATATTAAAAGAAATATTAAAAGAAATATTAAAAGAAATATTAAAAGAAATATTAAAAGAAATATTAAAAGAAAGAAGTGCAGTGATTCTTTCATTCTTTGACTTTCATTCTTTGACTTTCATTCTTTGACTTTCATTCTTTCACATCGAGTCGTCTTTATAAGATGTCGCTTCTTTTGGAATCTTTTAATTAAATTAAATTAAATTAAATTAAATTAAATTAAATTAAATTAAATTAAATTAAATTAAATTAAATGAGTCTTTCGTGAATCAAAGATTCACGATAATCGGAGATTGACGAACCAAACCCTTTTGTCTTCTTTCGTCTTCGGCAATCTCCGATTGCCGATTTCGTCTTCTTTCGTCTTCTTTCGGCAATCTCCGAATCATCAATCGAAGATTGATGAAGGTTTGGAATCGAAGATTCCAAAAGAAGACGATTCGGAGATTGCCGATAATCTCTGATTGCCGATTCGGAGATTGCCGATTCGGAGATTGCCGATTCGGAGATTGCCGATTCGGAGATTGCCGATTCGGAGATTGCCGATTCATTTTATGATTATCGTGAATCAAAGATAGTCGTCAATCGAAGATTGACGAAAGAAAGAAAGAAGTCAAAAGATTAATAGTTCGAAAGATTAATTCATAAAATGAAAGATTAATAGTTCAAAAGATTAATACTTCTTATAATATAATATGAAGTGTATATATGATGGTGAAATGTTCCTAAGGAACGCTTCCCCGCATAAACGTAAAACGCTTCCCCGCATAAACGTAAAACGTTTCCCTGCATAAACGTAGAACGAGAAGCACATATTTCGCTTCTTTTGGAATCTTTTATTTTAATTAAATGATTCCTTCGCATCTTCTTTCGTCTTCTTTCTTTCTTTCGTCTTCTTTCATCAATCTCCGAATCATCAATCTTTGATTGATGAAGACGATAATCTTCGATTGATGATTCGGAGATTCTCGTGAATCAAAGATAGTCGTCAATCTCCGATTGACGAAAGAAAGACTATCTTTGATTCACGAGAATCTCCGATTGCCGATAATCATAAAATGAATCGGTTTGGCTACGCCATACCGAAGTAAAGTGAAGGAGTTCATGGATAAAATACGGAGAGAGAGGGATTCGAACCCTCGGTACGAAAAAGATCGTACAACGGATTAGCAATCAGTCGCTTTCGACCACTCAGCCATCTCTCCTGCTGCTTCTTTTATTTAATCTTTGATTGACTTCGAGTCGTGAATCGAAGATTATCGTCTTCGTCTTCGTCTTCTTTCTTTCTTTCGTCTTCTTTTGTCTTCATCAATCTTCGATTGATGATTCGGAGATTCTCGTGAATCAAAGATAGTCGTCAATCGAAGATTGACGAAAGAAAGAAAGAAGACGAAAGAAAGAAAGAAGAAGAAGAGCCGAAGAGCCGAAGAGCCGAAGAAGCGAGTCGAAGATTAAAAAAGATCATCCTGGCGCTAGTTGAGTTTTCCTGCCAGACTTCCAACAAGTCCATCAACTTCTAAAGAGTTTCACAGCCAAGTTCGGGATGGATTGGCGTGGTTCCACTTTAGCATAGAGCACCAGAATTTCAGCGGAGCAAAGCTCCGGCGTGTATGCTTTCTTTCTTTTGCCTCGGCAAAAGGAAGATAAAAATTGGTCAAAATCAATTGGCCTTTAGTATATCTTGGCTCAAATCCTTGCAGACCTTTCACCTGATACCTATCATCAGCTTGTCTAGCTGTGGCATAATGGAGAGCGCTCATCTTGAGGAAAGCTTCCCACTTAGATGCTTTCAGCGGTTATCTAAACCGTGCGTAGCTACTCAGCGTTTCCCTCTGGAGAGAGAACTGATACACCATAGGCACGACCTTAAAAATCCTCTCGTACTATTTAAGGATCCCCTCAGCGCTCTAACGACAACATCGGATATGGACCAAACTGTCTTACGACGTTTTGAACCCAGCTCACGTACCACTTTAATGGGCGAACAGCCCAACCCTTGGGACCTACTACAGCCCCAGGATGTGATGAGCCGACATCGAGGTGCCAAACCTTCTCGTCGATGTGAACTCTTGGAGAAGATCAGCCTGTTCATTTGTGTTACTAACCCAACTAACTTATAACTTATAAGTTATAACTTATGTTGAATTAGGCTTTCTTATTTTCACTTGTAGTCGGTTTGGCTATGCCATACCGAAAAAGTTTACTTCTTTCGTCTTCTTTCGGTATGGCATAGCCAAACCGATAATCTTCGATTGATGATTCGGAGATTGACGATAATCGGAGATTATCGGTTTGGCTATGCCATACCGAAAGAGGCAAAAGTAAGAAAGCTCTCTTATTTTCTTATCATATCATAAGAGATCAGACTATGTCATCAACTTGTTTAGTCTTTCGATCTTTAGGCGATCTTTAGGAAAACGCTAACCATGTTGCCAAATACAAATGACGGAGTCTTATATAAGTGACTCGCGTCTAGTCGTTGAACGTTCTGTGATTGATTGTAGAATAATGAAATAAGTTCAGCAAGCTTAGGAATTTTGCTGCTATTGTCATTTTCTAAAACCTCAGTAAATTTACCAACTTGTAGTCGGCGAAGCCGAAAAAGTTTACTTCTTTCGTCAATCTCCGAATCATCAATCGAAGATTGATGAAGACGATAATCAGAGATTATCGGTTTGGCTATGCCATACCGAAAGAGGCAAAAGAAAGAAAGATAAAATTTACCAATATATAGCATCACAGCTACGCTGCAAATTAGCTTATTATCTTTTATTTTATAAGAGAAAATCGCCTTCTTGCAGTTCATTTGGATATAAAGTACATCAATTTATACGTACTCTTTGTAACTTCACCTATCACTAGGTGACGGGACAATCCATTAACGGTTAATCCCTAGAGTAACTTTTATCCGTTGAGCGACGGCCCTTCCACACGGACACCGTCGGATCACTAAGGCCGGCTTTCGCCCCTGCTCGACTTGTAGGTCTTGCAGTCAAGCTTCCTTTTGCCTTTACACTCTGTAACGTCTGATTTCCGTCCAGACTGAGGAAACCTTTGCGCGCCTCCGTTACCTTTTAGGAGGACTTTCGCCCCAAAAAAACTGCCTTCCTGAAAACGTCAAATGTCCCGATTAGGGATCACTCTTAGGATTCTAGCCTTTCCAGAGTGGTCTCTCACTGATGGCTCCAATCTCTCCGGAAAGAAATCTTCAATGCCTCCCACCTAGACTGCGCAAGAAAAGCCCGAACCCAATTCCAGGATACAGTCAAGCTTCATAGGGTCTTTCTGTCCAAATGTTGTTAATCCGCATCTTCACGGATAAGTCTATTTCACCAAGCCTCTCTCTGAGACAGTATACAGATCATTACGCCTTTCGTGCAGGTCGAAACTTACTCGACAATGAATTTCGCTACCTTAGAACTGTCATAGTTACAGCTGCCGTTCACCGGGGCTTCGGTCGTCAGCTTCTCTGAACGCAAGGCCCAAATAACCAACTTCCTTCACCTTCCGGCACTGGGCAGGCGTCAGCCCCCATATATTGTCTTACGACTTTGCGGAGACCTGTGTTTTTGGTAAACAGTTGCCTGTATCTTGTTACTGCGGCCCTTAATAAAATCAAAGGCGCCCCTTCTCCCGAAGTTACGGGGCCAATTTGCCGAGTTCCTTAGAGAGAGTTCTCTTGCGCCCCTTAGTATTCTCTACCAACCTACCTGTGTCGGTTTCAGGTACAGGTTTTTTGAAGGTTTAATCTTACGCGCGCGAAGCGATGTGTAAGATGGTGTACGAGCTTTTCTTGGAAGTATGACATCATTGACACTCTACCCGAACAAGTTCAGGAGAGTGGGATCATGCCTTAGCTACAGATTCGTTTTTCTTCGATCTATTTAACCTCGGACACTTCCACTGCATTCCATTCACAGACTCAATTTAGCCGACTTCGTCCCTCGGTTCCCCTTCAAAAAAGTACAGGAATATCAACCTGTTTGCCATCGACTACGCCTATCGGCCTCGCCTTAGGTCCTGACTCACCCTTCATGGACGAACCTTGTAAAGGAACCCTTAGGTTTTCGGGGCATTGGATTCTCACCAATGTTTTCGTTACTCAAGCCGACAATCTCACTTCAGCATCGTCCACTCAGACTTACATCAAAACTTCACCCAATGCTGAACGCTCCCCTACCGATTTTTATTCTTTACAAAAAAGAAAAGAAACAAAAAATCTCATAGCTTCGGCAGGCTCCTTAGTCCCGGCCATTGTCGGCGCAAAAACGCTTTACCAGTGAGCTATTACGCACTCTTTAAAAGATTGCTGCTTCTAAGCAAACTTCCTGGTTGTTTCAGCATTCTCACATCCTTTTCCACTTAGAAGCCATTTAGGGGCCTTAGCTGATGATCTGGGCTGTTTCCCTCTTGACAATGAAGCTTATCCCCCAATGTCTCACTGGCACATGGAAAGCAGATCTAATATTCGGAGTTTGCCACGACTTGGTACCGCTTTCGCAGCCCGCACCGAAACAGTCGCTCTACCCTTAGATTGCCCATCATTGCCGCTGCGCCTCAACGCATTTCGGGGAGAACCAGCTAGCTCTGAATTCGATTGGAATTTCTCCGCTAACCACAAGTCATCGGCCGATTTTTCAACATCGGTCCGTTCAGCCCTCCACTAAGTGTTACCTAAGCTTCAGCTTGCTCATGGTTAGATCATCCAGGTTCGGGTCCATAAAAAGTGACTTGCGCCCTATTCAGACTCGCTTTCGCTTAGGCTCCAGATCTTACTCTTTAACCTGCCACTTCCTATAAGTCGCCGGCTCATTCTTCAACAGGCACGCGGTCAGATTCGAAAAGAAATCCTCCCACTGCTTGCCAGCTCACGATTTCATGTTCTATTTCACTCCCCGGTCGGGGTTCTATTTAACCGTTCCATCGCTGTACTATTTCACTATCGGTCTCTCAGGAGTGTTTAGCCTTACGAGGTGGTCCTCGCAGATTCACACGGGATTCCACGTGCCCCATGCTACTCGGGATAGACATTTTAGTTTTTTAAAAGATATGACTACTGGACTTTCACCATCTATGGTGCAGGATTCAGCTGCTTCGTCTTTCTTTCTTTTGCTTCGGCTTCTTTTTTTCGTGAATCAAAGATTCACGAAAGAAAGAAGTAGTCGGCGAAGCCGACAAAGTTTACAAGTTTCTTTCTTTCTTTAGAAAGTTTGTCTTCCCACAACCCCAATAAAATTGGTTTAGGCTGGTCCCAGTTCGCTCGCCGCTACTACGGGAATCGCTTTTGCTTTCTTTTCCTCTGGCTACTGAGATGTTTCAGTTCACCAGGTTGCCTCTAATCTATTTATGAATTCATAGATAGTCGGACAGGTTGCCCTATTCAGGAATCTTTGGATCAATGCATTCTTCCTACTCCCCAAAGCATATCGCTGGTATCGCGCCTTTCATCGTCTCTGAGAGCCTAGGTCTCCGTCGTGAGCCTTCTTTTTTTTGACCTAATCATATGCTTTCTATCAAAGAGAGATAATCATCAATCTTTCTTTCTTTTGGCTCTTCTTTTTGGAATCTTCGATTCCAAACCCGCGACATCTCCGATTGCCGAAGTAGTCGGCGAAGCCGAAAAAGTTTACAAGTTTTTTCTTTCGCAATCATATGTCTCTTTCTGAAACATATAAATGAAATGATTCTGAACAATCATACGATTACGAAAATGGTGGAGATAAGGAGATTCGAACTCCTGACTTTCTGCGTGCAAGGCAGACGCTCTACCAACTGAGCTATACCCCCTTTATTATAAATAAAGAATGAATCATTCTTTCTTTCTTTTGCCTCTTTCGTCTTCTTTCTTTCTTTCGTCTTCATCAATCGAAGATTGATGATTCGGAGATTGACGACTATCTTTGATTCACGAGAATCTCCGAATCATCAATCTTCGATTGATGAAGACGATAATCTTCGATTGATGATTCGGAGATTGACGATAATCTCCGATTGCCGAAGTAAACTTTTTCAGCTTCGCCGACTACAAGTTTTTCATTTATTAATTTCATTTATTATAAGAAATAATTTTTGTTCGTCAATCTTTGAGCTCTCGCTTTGGCTCCTTTCATCGGCTCTTCGCTCCTTCGGCTCTTTGGCTCCTTCGGCGGGTTTGGTTCTTCTTTTGGAATCTTTTAATGAAATGAAAAGAAATGATTCCTTCGCATCTTCTTTCTTTCTTTTGGCTCTTCTTTTTGGAATCTTCGATTCCAAACCCGCGACATCTCCGATTGCCGAAGTAGTCGGTTTGGCTATGCCATACCGAAAAAGTTTACAAGTAAAAGAGAAAAATGTGGACCATGTTGGACTTGAACCAACGACCTCATGCTTATCAAGCATGCGCTCTAACCAGCTGAGCTAATGGTCCAAGCAATTCATTAATTTGCTTCTTACTTTCTTTCTTTCTTTCTTTTGGCTCTTCTTTTTGGAATCTTCGATTCCTTCGCTCCGCGAGACCCGCTTTCTTTCGGCAATCGGAGATTGCCGACTATCTTCGATTGACGATAATCTCCGATTGCCGAAGTAGTCGGTTTGGCTATGCCATACCGAAAAAGTTTACAAGTTATGATTAAATAAAAGAGAAATTTATTTGTTTAAAACAAAGCTTTAAAACAAATTTTTAAAGCTTTGTTTTAAACAAATAAAAAAGAAGTTTAAATGTTTTTTTTCATCAATCTTTGAATCGTCAATCTCCGAATCGTCTTCTTTCGGTATGGCATAGCCAAACCGATAATCTTCGATTGATGATTCGGAGATTATCGGTTTGGCTATGCCATACCGAAAGAAGCCAAAGATGACTCTCTTTAATTGGCTTTCATGAATCATTTAATATAATATTTAATATAATATTTAATATAATATTTAATATAATATTATGAATCATGAGAATCTCTAGAGAATTTCTAGAAGAACAAAATAAAAAAAGGAGGTTCTCCACCCCCACCTTCCAGTAGGGGTACCTTGTTACGACTTAAGATTAATCACAAACCAAACCGTTGGAACCCTCTTCATTTCTGTTAGAGTAAGCCACTTCGGGTTCAATCTGCTCTCGACCTTTGACGGGCGGTGTGTACAATCTTAGGGAACGTATTCACCGCCGTATAGCTGACCGGCGATTACTAGTGATTCCAACTTCATGTAGGCGAGTTGCAGCCTACAATCCGAACTGAGATTGAGTTTGCCAGATTCGCTCCCCCTCACGGGTTTGCTGCCGATTGTCTCAACCATTGTATTACGTGTGTAGCCCAGGATGTAAGGGGCATGCTGACTTGACGTCATCCTCTCCTTCCTCCGAATTACTCCGGCAGTCTTTTTAGATTATTTAACTAAAAACAAGGGTTGCGCTCGTTAAAAGACTTAACTCGACACCTCACGGCACGAGCTGACGACAGCCATGCACCACCTGTCACCAAGCTCTCTTTTATACAAAAGAGCACAAACCTATTTCTAAGTTCTTCTCGGGATGTCAAACCCTGGTAAGGTTCTCCGCGTAGCATCAAATTAAACCACAGAATCCACCACTTGTGCTAAGACCCGTCAATTCCTTTGAGTTTCACTCTTGCGAGCATACTCCCCAGGCGGGATACTTAACGCGTAAGCTACAGCACTGTTTTTGACAGCACTTAGTATCCATCGTTTACGGCTGTGACTACAAGGGTATCTAATCCTTTTCGCTCCCACAGCTATCGTCCCTCAGTGTCAGCAACGGCCCAGTAGAGCGCTTTCGCCACCGGTGTTCTTCCTAATCTCTGTGCATTTCACCGCTTAACTAGGAATTCCCTCTACCCCTACCGTCCTCTAGCTCTTGAGTTCTCTACTGCCTGTCCAAAGTTGAGCTCTGGGATTTGACAGTAGACTTTAAGAACCACCTACGAACGCTTTACGCCCAATCATTCCGGACAACGCTTGCACCCCCCGTATTACCGCGGCTGCTGGCACGGAGTTCACTTTGCCTGATGACTTTAGTCATCAGATAGACTATACCATGTTCTTATACATCAGTGTGCACTCGGTGCTTCGGCATCGCTCCGCGAGCGGAGCGATGCCGACGCGCGACCGAAGCACACTAAAAGAAATATTTGTATAAGACTTCAGCAATATTATAAGTTGTCTATTACTATTATGTAACACAACCTATCTCGTACTCTGTTATAAATTCAGTTCGCTTTGCAAATCGCTTTGCGAAAAATTTATAAACATTTCCTCAGTCGTTAAAGGGTTTCAGTTACATTTGAAATAAAAATGAAACTTTATTAAGCAGGATCTGAAGTTTTTGATCCATAAAATCTAGAAAGTGCTTTTCTTTCTGCATTTAGTTTATAAGCTAAATCTGGGATTTGTCTAACTGTTGGTTCAATTAAATTAACAAATTTTCCAAATTCTGCTGCAGGAATTGATAAAGAACACAGGCTATCTTCAGTACTTTGCATAACAACTAGTTTTACACCAAAAATTTCTTCAACTTTTTTTACAAAAAGTTCAAGCCCTTCTTTTGAAAAACATTGAAAAGCAATTCTTCCAGCGTAACAATCATTTCTTACTGATCCATCATCTAACATAATCATTGCTAAAAAAGCTGGATCAGTTGGCATTGCTTCCACAAGTTCTTCTGTGATTGTTTTTTCAAAAATTGCTTTTCCTTCTGCATTTGTACCTACTTGTTTATAAAAAAGATCATGATAATGTTTTAAATAAGAGCCCCTATTTAAATAGAATTCAAAAGTTTGTTTCCAACCTCCAGTCTCAGGATTTTTTACTTGCCTAAAAGTTGGTGGTTTATTAACAGTACATAATCTATGTAATTCCACATATTTCCATAGAACATATTCTTTTTGTTGTACGCCTTGTGCAATTCTCATTCGGCCACTCCCTGAACTTCCTAAACCTAAAGTTGCATCAGCATAAAGACAACCTTGTATGATTGCATCTTCTCTTTCAGTTATAGGATAATCGGGCTCCCAACCCTTATTAGATTTAGGGCCCATTTTTCTATAATACTCTTCGTGAAGTGCCATCAAAGTCGGATCATTGTGAGATTGAAACTTAATAATTTCTTTTAAAGAACCTCCTAATAATATTGAAGAAGAAGAGCCTTCCGGCTCTTCTTCTGCAACAATATTAGATTGCCCACCCCCTGGCGAGTCAGGAAAAGATTGATCAGTTGGTGAAGGTAATTGTGATGTTTCAGTTTTTCTTCTTCTTTGAAGAATAAAATTTCTCATCTTATTCGTATAAGAACCTTTTTCATTTGGGTTCATTTGATCATATGGTTTATCAAAAGGAGGTAAACTTTCGTATTCTTCCTTTGTCACTTCTAAATTACCTATTTTATAGATTTTCATTGAACCTTCTTCTTTAACAGAGACCCCAGACGATGTTGTTTCTCTTGATGATGTTGTTGTTTTTGCTTCTTCATCAACAGATGCAGTACTTTCAGTTAAACCTAAAACTTCAGATAGAGATTTTTGAGGTTTAGCTGATTCTTTTACTGCTTCATAGTTTGGGTTTTCAGCTAAAAGATCTCTTAAATTGTTCAAAAATTCATGAGAATTTTTAATAGATCCTCTAATTTTTATTAGATTTTCCACCCAATTTAAAAGAATACTTTGCGTTTCTTTCGAAGATGCATTTTCTGTTAATTTGTTTTCTACGCCAGCAAGAGCTTTAGAAACAAACTTTCCATGAGTTGTTGTTTTTCTTTGTTTTGCTTGAGCATACATAGCTACTTGACCAACTTGGAAAGATTTTGAAAAATAATCCTTTAAAAATTGTAACAGAGGTGTTAAAGTGACTTTATCTAATAAAGTGATAGCTATAAATGCCCCAATGTCTGGAATTGAAGCATTGATACTTTCTAGTAAAAGAGCATAACACTTTTTAGCTGCATCGTCTTTTACTTTTACTGTAACCAATATTTTTTCAATTGTACCTGCAGAAGATTCATGGTATTCAACCGTCATATTTTGAGAAGAAGTTTTACCACCAATTATAAGTCTTTTCTCTTTTTCTACTGATACTTTCGGTAGACTTTGTTGTTGATTTGAAACTGTTTCTTGAATCATTTCAACAAAGTCTTTTACAATTTTCATGTTGTCTTTTGGTTCTAATAGAAAAAGAATTTCAAAACTGCTGAGGTTGATTAAAGTTACTAATTCTGCATTTATTTTTAGATCCAGAAAATTAGATCTCAATTTTTCTGCTTCTTTTTCACCTTGTTCACCAGAATAATGTAACATATACCCTTCACCTTTAGAAGATTTCCCAAGAAAGACTGATCTTGCAGCATCCCAATAACCTTCATATGTAAGAGCACCTTTTCCAAATTCACCTGGAGTTTGCAAAATTGGGCCGAGGAAATTAGAAACTTTTTCAACAACTGCTTTAGCTTTTATAACAAAGTTTAGATTTTCCATCCATTGAGATATAGAATCAATGGGACCACCTTTTTTTCTAAGTTGGCTTTTTAAAGAATTTTTTTTAGATGTTGATTTATTTGATGTCATAATTTTTAATATTTCATGCGAACAAGCTTCAAAGACAAAAGTTTTACATATTATATGTTTTATTTGAGGTCTTTATTTCATTTCAATTTTTATTTAATATTATTCTTCTTTGATTTTTAAAGCACCACCTTTTTTTTTTAATCAAAGATCTTTAAATTAAATGAAAATATATCACTTTTTCAAGACCAAAGTTATAAACCTAGCCAAGATTTTATGGTTTGGACAAACAATCTCTAACTTACACTAGCAAAATAAGTTTGAGTTTTTTTTCAAATGTTGTTGTCAATCTTTTTTCATTCACTCTACATTCGGTCGCGAAGCGACCGAAGTGCATGAATTTAAAATTCATGAACTGAAACTTCCCTGTTGATTTCCTTTACTCTTACAGAGAGAGTTTTCCAGATTCCAACAAATGAGCTGAATATTTTTACTAAACTATTTCTAATTTAGTGGCCAACTTTGAGTGCATTCGTCAAGATTAGCAATCAAAAGATTGCTGAACTCTATTGACGATTATAGAGTTAGCCGGTGCTTATTCCTTAGATACCGTCGGTTGTCTTCTCTAAGAAAAGGAGTTTACAGACCACGATCCGTCTTCCTCCACGCGGTATTGCTCCATCAGGCTTTCGCCCATTGTGGAAAATTCCTCACTGCTGCCTCCCGTAGGAGTCTGGGCCGTGTCTCAGTCCCAGTGTGGCTGATCATCCTCTCAGACCAGCTACTGATCGTCGCCTTGGGGAGCTTTTACCTCCACCAACTAGCTAATCAGACGCAAGCCTCTCTCTTGGCAGTTTTCACTTTTAGCTTCTCAGCACTATGTGGTATTAGCAGCCGTTTCCAGCTGTTATCCCACACCAAAAGGTAAGTTCTTACGCGTTACGCACCCGTCCGCCACTAGAATAAAATTTAACATACAAAAAAAAGAGCATATTAAATTTCATCTCGTACGACTTGCATGTGTTAAGCATACCGCCAGCGTTCGTCCTGAGCCAGGATCAAACTCTCCAAAAAATTTTTCTCTTAATTTTGGCTTTTTTAAAAAACACAAAAGTATTAAATCTTTGGTTTAATAAAAGAAGTCATTATTTTAGTTTTTAATTTATTAAAAAATAAAAGAAGAAATTATTTTAGTTTTTAATTTATTAAAAAATAAAAGAAGAAATTATTTTAGTTTTTAATTTATTAAAAAATAAAAGAAGAAATTATTTTAGTTTTTAATTTATTAAAAAATAAAAGAAGAAATTATTTTAGTTTTTAATTTATTAAAAAATAAAAGAAGAAATTATTTTAGTTTTTAATTTATTAAAAAATAAAAGAAGAAATTATTTTAGTTTTTAATTTATTAAAAAATAAAAGAAGAAATTATTTTAGTTTTTAATTTATTAAAAAATAAAAGAAGAAATTATTTTAGTTTTTAATTTATTAAAAAATAAAAGAAGAAATTATTTTAGTTTTTAATTTATTAAAAAATAAAAGAAGAAGCAGTTGTAATATATTTACATATATTATATATGTAAGTATATGTAAGATTGCGACTTATTCTTAATATTTTACTTAATATTTTACTTAATTTTTTACTTAATATTTTATAAGAAAATATAAGAACTTGTAAACAAAGTTTACAAGCAAAAGTAAGAAAAGTGTCAATCTTTTCTTGCAAAAGACCAATTTAGCTTTTAAAAAGCTTTTGTTTTTTTGAACATTCCTAATTTATAAATTTATCAAAAAAAATTTTTTTGTCAATATTTTTTTTTTTTTTGCTTTGCTTTTTTTGGAATTTATTATTTATTTTAATAATTTCTTCTTTCGCTTCTTTTATTTAATCATAAATATTTAATCATAACTTGTAGTCGGCGAAGCCGAAAAAGTTTACTTCTTCGCTCCGCGACATCGGAGATAGTCGTCTTCATCAATCAAAGATTGATGATTCGGAGATTGACGAAAGAGGCACTTGTAGTCGGCGAAGCCGAAAAAGTTTACTTCTTCGCTCCGCGACATCGGAGATAGTCGTCTTCATCAATCAAAGATTGATGATTCGGAGATTGACGAAAGAGGCAAAAGAAAGAAAGAAAGAAAGAAAGATTTCGTGCGCTGTCGGTATGGCTCTTCTTTTGGAATCTTTTAATTTAATTAAATGATTCCTTCGCATCTTCTTTCTTTCGTGAATCTTTGATTCACGATAATCTCCGAATCGTCTTCTTTCGTCTTCATCAATCTTCGATTGATGATTCGGAGATTGACGATAATCGGAGATTATCGGTTTGGCTATGCCATACCGAAAGAAGCCGAAGACGAAAGAAGACAATTCATTTCATTTCATTTCATTTCATTTAATTAAATGAAAAGATTGACGAAAGAACACGAAAAAAGAAGATTCCAAAAGAAGCGAGTCGAATTTTGCTTTTATTTGGAATCTTTTAATGAACTTGTCTTTATTATAAAGACGAAGATGCGAAGACAAGAATCAGTAAAAGAATCTGTTATTCACAGAAGAACAGATACTCTCAGATTGATAGTGAAAACCCTTAGGTTGAGAGTTCGAAACCACTTGTAAACTTTTTCGGCTTCGCCGACTACAAGCAAAAGTAAGAGTATAAAATCTTTTTTTCTTTTTGGAATCTTTTAATTAAATGATTCCAAACCTTCTTTTATTTAATCATATTTTATTTAATCATAACTTGTAAACTTTTTCAGCTTCGCCGACTACTTCGGCAATCGGAGAGAGTCGTCTTCATCTTCATCAATCGAAGATTGATGATTCATTTTATGATTGATGATTCGGAGATTGCCGAAAGAGGCAAAAGAAAGAAAGAAAGATTTCGCATCTTTTTGGTTCTTTCTTTCTTTTAAATACTTTAAAAGATTTAATACTTTAAAAGATTTAATACTTTTAGAAAATGTTGCCTGATGTTATGTTGTTCTTAATTAAATTTTAAGATTTCAAATAAAAAAATATTGACAAAATCTTTTTTTTTTAGTAAAATTCCGTAACCGCCGGGGCGGTATGAAACGAATCGGTGTCTTTTCTTGAGGATGCTCTTCCCTTCACTTCTTTCGAACTCTTTCGAACTAAGATTCTTTCGAACTAAGATTCTTTCAAACTAAGATTCTTTCGAACTCTTTCGAAATCTTTCGACTTCGTAATCCTTCGAACTAAGATTCTTTCAAACTCTTAATCTTTCGACTTCGTAATCCTTCGAACTAAGATTCTTTCGAACTCTTTCGACTTCGTAATCCTTCGAACTAAGATTCTTTCGAACTATTAATCTTTCATTTTATGAATTAATCTTTTGAACTCTTTCGAACTCTTTCGACTTCGTAATCCTTCGAACTAAGATTCTTTCGAACTAAGATTCTTTCGAACTCTTTCGAACTCTTTCGACTTCGTAATCCTTCGAACTAAGATTCTTTCGAACTATTAATCTTTCATTTTATGAATTAATCTTTCGAACTCTTTCTTCGGTGAAGCCGAGGAATAATCTTTCATTTTATGAATTAATCTTTCATTTTATGAATTAATCTTTCGAACTATTAATCTTTCGAACTCTTAATCTTTCGACTTCGTAATCCTTCGAACTAAGATTCTTTCGAACTATTAATCTTTCGAACTCTTAATCTTTCATTTTATGAATTAATCTTTCGAACTCTTAATCTTTCGACTTCGTAATCCTTCAAACTAAGATTCTTTCGAACTAAGATTCTTTTAAGTAAAGTCTAAGCTTTACCTTTTAAGTAAAGTCTAAACTTTACCTTTTAAGTAAAGTCTAAGCTTTACCTTTTAAGTAAAATCTAAACTTTACCTTTAATGATTATAAAAATAAGTAAAGCGTAGACTTTACCGTTATAAAATATTTGGTAAATAGTAGTATTTACCATGGTAAATAGTAGTGTTTACCATGTGGTAAAGACTGGACTTTACTATTCCCGATAATATATTTTTGTTTAAAATGTTGTGATCGGTAAACTCTTATTCCTTGATATTATAAGCTTTTCTCAATTCCAACCTTCTTTCCCCAGTTTTTGGGGGAAAATAGGTTGAAAAGATATAAAAGCTTAAAAGGATTAGAGATTTGAATTTACCGATCATTCGGTTGTTCGACGATGATTATCATTTGACCGACCTCCCCCAAAATAGGGGGAAATAGGTTTAAAGGTTTAAAAAATTTAATTGTTCGGTACTTTTATTCGACAGTCTCTTCGCCGTCATTAATTTGTTTGTCATTGTGAATTTCATCGGTATCATTAATTTGCAGAATTTCATCAATTTCTTTATTAATGTCCGATTCGGTATCATTAATTTGCAGAATTTCATCAATTTCTTTATCAATGTCCGATTCGGTATCATTAATTTGCGGAATTTCATCAATTTTTTTATTAATTTCCGATTCTTTTTTATGTGTAAATTTTAAATCATCGAATAAGGTTTTTAAATTAGTTCGCCCCGTATCAGGGCGATTTTCTTGACAATTTTCTAGTCTCATATTAAAATCGTCATTATCAAAAATGATGTTTGCTTTTAGTTTATTAATGAGATCAAATTTTTCTTTAATTATAGGTGTTCGATCGATGTCGAACTGCTCTAATTCTCTTTTAATAATTTTTGCATCATTATTGATCTTTTTCTGAACGTTTCGCCAGAAATTTAGGCTATCCGGTTCAGGAATACGAATAATATGATTGTTATTGATTAATTCACAGATAATAGGGATATTCATATCTTTATTTAATGTGATAACGGTTTTTGCGGAACTAGGTTGTATTGACGGCGTTATATTTTTTATCACCGTCGTATGTTTATTAATTCTTTTTGAAGTTGTTTGTTTGCTTGGCCTTATAGTTTGATTCGGACTAGGCGGGATAGGAGAACTTTGAGTTCTTTTTGAAGACGATTCTTTAATATCTCTTTCAATTGTTTTTGAAAGTGATTCCGAAATATTTGTAGGTGTTAAATTTGTTTTCTCTCTATTTGTTTCTGTTATTAAGTGTCCATCAACATTTGCTTCATCGAGTTTTTTTTCGATATTTTTTAAATCGATTTTTAACTCATCAAGTTTTTTTAAATTCCATTTGCTTGGAGCATTATTTTTATTATAAGCATGAATAGGATATTTAAGGTTGAATGATTTAAAATGATTTCAAATAAAATCACATTGCTGAGGGAATAGCATAAAAAAAATTTCAAAGTATCCATGTGAACGATAGATAATTTGAATTTGTTCCGCTGTCAAATGAATAACAGGTTCCAAATCAACCTGCCGAATTACTTTTTTGTGCCGGGAATATCTAAAAAAGTAAATCCTTGACATAATGTTGAAACGAGTTCCGCCATAAATGTTTTTTGAGTAAATCCGGCGGTATACATAGTAATTTTGTATTGTTCAAAATTAGGATTTAACGAATTTTCCAATAAATTTTTAAATTTGTTTTCTTTGACACTTACAATCTCATTATAAGTCAAAAATATTTGAAAATAATGGCCTTCCGGCCGTCTATCGTAATGCAAAATAAAAAAACTGGTCAGATCTCTGGATTTTCCAACTTGACGAAATGCATTACGAAAAACACCGTATATACTATTTAAGAGATATTTATAATCAATTCGGCTCTTCGGCTCTTCGGCTCTGCCGAACCGAAGGAGCGATGCCGAAGAGCCATACCGAAGCCGAAGACGAAGCCGAAGCCGAAGACGAAAGAAGCCGAAGACGAAAGAAGCCGAAAGAAGATGCGAAGGAATCATTTAATTAAAAGATTCCAAAAGAAGAAAGAAAAAAGAAGATTCCAAAAGAACCGAGGAATAATCTTTCGAACTTAGATATCTGATTCTTTTGAACTCTTATACTTTCGAATAAAATAAAATAAAATAAAATAAAATAAAATAAAATAAAATAAAATAAAATAAAATAAAATAAAATAAAATAAAATAAAATAAAATAATAAGATTCTTTCGAACTAAGATTCTTTCGAACTCTCGATGTTGCAAACTCTTAATGTTTCACTTCTTTTGCTCTTCGTTTCACTTCTTTCTTTCAGGATCTTTGATCGTCGTCTTTACTTTATAAGATTGACGACAATCTTAGATTGACTTTTCTTAGATTGACTTTTCTTAGATTGACTTTTCTTAGATTGACTTTTCTTATCTTATTATATTATTATTATATTATTATTATTATTATTATTATTATAATTATATTATTTTATATTATATTATTATAATATTATTATTATATTATCTTATTATTATTTTATTATTATCTTATTATTATTATTATAATTATATTATTAAAAGAAAAACTTGATGAAATGAAAAAAGAAGATTCCAATTAAAAGAAAAAAGAAGCGAATGAAAGAATGAAAGTGAACGAACACTTTTCTTTTCTTTTCTTTTCTTTTATATCTTTTATATGAAAAAAAAAATAAATTGACTTAAAAAAACATTTAAGTTATACTTAAAGTGGTTGTTATAATTTTACTGATTTTTTACTAGGAGGAAATTCATATGAATCCAATTGTTGCTGCTGCATCTGTTGTTGCTGCTGGTTTAGCTGTAGGTCTTGCTGCTATTGGTCCTGGTATGGGACAAGGAACAGCGGCTGGTTATGCTGTTGAAGGGATTGCTAGACAACCTGAAGCTGAAGGGAAGATCCGTGGAGCACTTTTACTTAGTTTTGCGTTCATGGAATCTTTAACAATTTACGGACTAGTTGTTGCTTTAGCATTACTTTTCGCTAACCCATTCGCTTCTTAATTTTATTTTTTCATATTATAAACTTCTTATAAACTTGTTATAAACTTCTTATAA